ATATGCTTCATTCAACAACTCTCGTTCATTACACTTCTTCTTAGCTGCATGGCCTGTAATTGGTATCTGGTTCACAGCATTAGGTATTTCAACAATGGCTTTCAACTTAAACGGTTTCAACTTCAACCAATCAATCGTTGATTCTCAAGGTCGTGTATTAAACTCATGGGCAGACATTATCAACCGTGCTAACTTAGGTATGGAAGTAATGCACGAGCGTAACGCTCACAACTTCCCATTAGATTTAGCTTCAGTTGAAGCTCCATCAATCAATGGCTAATCTTTAAAAGATTTTTTCTTTTAAATGATTTTTTGTCTGTTGTTCCAGCGGTTTAGGGCGACTTAAACCGTTGGAATTTTTTAAAAAACTTGTATGCGACCAGTCACTTTAAGCTATGCAAAACCTTTTTTTTTAGTTTAACATAACGTATAAAAAAGAAACGTCTTGCTGCTTGTAAAAAGCACTTGCCGTATTAAAAAAAAATAGCACGGCCCTTTTGAATTAGGGGTTTGATTCGTGTTTTTGATAATTAAATTATAATATTTTAATAAAAAAACAATAAAAAAAAATTTTTACCAGCGTATAGAAGTTTAATGGATTATCCTGATCTTTACTATAGCATGCCCATTTAATGGGCAGCTTGTGGTTTTAGAGTGGCTATCTTTTTTACAAAAATATAGGTTAGGTGTTTTTATGGCAACGATGGTGTTGGAATGATTATAAATAAAAACCATTTTTCAGAAGTTCATTGCGAATTAGATGACTTTGAAAAAAAATCATATTTTTTTATTGACACAAGAGACTCCATAAAAAAGGTTTCATTTTTTCATGAAATAAAAATATACGTTAATAAAGGATAGTCATTCATGGTCTCTTAAAGGTTTTCGCAGAGATTTTGGTTTTTCAATTGTTTATTTAATTTTAACTTCTATGATGGATAAAAATGTTGATTTTTTTTTTCTTTGAAAATAATGATATAAAATTATGGTAAATTTTTATTTTTACAGTAGAAAAATTATTTTTACAGTAAAAAAACTAAAAAAACAAGAAACTCTTTCTCCTTTTTTAGATAGAAGAAAAAATTTTGATGATCAAGTGATTGTTTGTTTTTCTAAAAAGTCTTCTTATTTTAATGGTATTGCTAATATTAACAAGAATTCTAAAACAAATTTAATGACAAATTTAAAAGGTTTTCCATTAACTGTAATAAATTTTAAATCTAATGAATAGAAACAAACAAATTTTATTAAAAATCTATTAGATGCTATTGATTTATCAGCTTATTGGTATTCTTTTTGTACTCAAATTCAAGAATATGATTTTCAAAAGGGTTATCATTTAAATGAAACAAATTCAAATCAAACAAATGTTGATTTTTTTGAAATTTTAAATAATTTCAACTTGTTAGAATTCAATTTTAGTCTAGTTTTAGAAAATAAAAAATTCATCAGAACTATGCATGATTTCATTTTTAATGGTTTTTTTTTTATTTTAAAACAATAGAATAAAATGAGTTTTACTTCAAGGAATTTGAAACAAAAAGTATGGGAATCTATTTATAAAAAAAATGCAGGAAATCCAAAAAAAATTATGTTTGAATTGTTTAAATGAAACCCAAAAGTTTTTTATCAAGCTACAGCTTTAACCGTTTTACTTGAACCTTGTTTTGAAAAGGGCATAGTTTGCCTTGATTTTGATAAACCTGAACTTGTGTTTTTACTAAAAAAGTGGTTTTTTTTAAAAAATTAACAATAGAAAACAAAAATGTTTATTGCTTAAAAGTTTACATTTTGTAAAAAGCTTTTTAAAAAAAGGTGTTCATTGTACAGGTTCTTTAACGACAGGTGGACTCTCTAGATTTAAAATCTAGAATGAAAAAAGAAACCATCTGATTTAAATTATAAACCATTTAAATAAAAAAAATCCTTTAACTTCTCCGGAAATACCTTTGAACTTGAATTCTATTCTAACATAATGGGGTCTCACGCACAGGGTTATCATTTGATAAAGAATGACAATTATCATTTGAAACCTATTCCAATTCATTATGATAACATTAATTAAAATACACGATGTAAAACGCGAAAATGATAATTATGACATAAAAGCTAATTCCCTTATTAAAATTTGAGTTTCTCAAACAGAAAAGAATTTAAAAATCAGTGTTCATTCAAGTTCAGAAATGTTAAGTTTGATATAAATTTGGATGATAAAGAATTTGATTTATCATTGTTTAATAAAGCTTTTAATACTTTCTCGTCTATTAAAAATGGTAAAACGTATTTGAATTTTTATTCCGATCTTGATTTAAAAAGGAAATATGGCTTTAGAAATGAAAAAAAGAACCATCGAAACCAGAAAAATGAAATTATAAAAAAAAGAATTTAAATTTTAAAACCAAAATTAAAAAAAAAAACTCTAATTTAACAATAAAAAAAGATTTTAGTAATGTTCCTTATGTAAGAAATGTTTTATCAACTCCTGTTTTTTTTTTGTTCTAATTTCAAATTAGATCCAAGTATTGACAAAACGATTTTAGCGTTTGTTAGAACTAATATTATTAAGAAAATAAATTTAATGTTTGAAACAAATTTTGTTTTTCTTAAAGACCAGAACTCTGATGAAGATATATAAAAAGGGCTATTTGTTTATCATTCAACTTGCCCGGCTCATCCAGAGGATACAAATAAAAAGGCTCTGACACTTTTTATTGATTCAACAGGGTTTTGGAAGTTATCTTGAGTAGACATGGAGCCTTAGAGCGTGTGCCGAAGTAAGCAGTAGATGGCCTCTTTGGCCAACATGTGTGCCATGGGACTCATTCTCACAATCACGCTGAAGAATATGTGATCTTGAGCAGATCATATGCACCTGAGGGTCCAGTCAAAACAGCTAGTAGATGCCGGACTGATGTCTTCGTGTAGCATGAGCTACTTACTACGCACAGTATGGTATATAGTTGCACAAGAGGCCTACACGATAGCAGCAGTGCATCGTATAAGGTCTGCATTGCAATTTATTATCCTAAGCTAACAGTATGTACTGTACTGTGAAAGTGTGGCTGGGTCTCACATGGACACGAGTCGCATGAGTTGTCATTCTCTGTCACAGGGCCCAACAATTCGATCGCTTTTGATTGCATGGCCGGCAGACGATGACATTGGGGTCAAGCTGATGTAAAAGATTCTCAAATGCAAATACAGGGTACCGCAGAGGGACTGTGACAAGTAAGTAAGACAGAAACAGGTCGCAACCGTTCACCTGATGCCTCGAAAATATTTTGATAATACGAGTTGAGCGGGGTACTGAGTCGATAAGTGTGAACTCAGACCAGGGTTTACATCTTTTGCGCACATGTTTACGGAGAGAAGCAGCGAGCCTCCCAGTAAATGTGGTGTTGAGAGCATCACCATGTAGCACGAAAGCTCACCTGCTGGGATCTGAGCGATCAGTGGTGGCAATCCAAAGGGTGAGCCTCTTGAAGAGCGTGAAACCTGTGCGCTCTGCGTAGTGGAGGTAGTGGGCGGCTGCAGTTGTTTGAGTGCTGGCTGAGTGTTGTTGTACGCCCCATCGACCACATTATGCATAAATGACGACCCCTGGCGGCGGCCTTGTCGCCCTCTGTGCGCGCGTGCAGCGGGGATTACTCGTTCTTCTGCTGCAGTACTCGCACGCAACGAGTGACGCAGTGTGGCAGCCGTCAGCTGGGATGACACGTCCATGTCGGGATCCCTCGCTCGCGCAGGGCGCAAGCTGCAGCTTGAGTAACCTCGTTCATAATACCACACTGGTACAAGTACTCGCAGACCGGGAAGAGGCAAGCGCTACCACATGTCTGACTCACTGCAGGGGCAGTAACTGCTCGCTGCGCCGGCGATGTACACTTACACAGAGACAAGCACTTTAAAGAGAGGACTATCTTGATGGCATTAAGCGCAGCCCCCCATCAGTTGAAAAGCTCTTGGCTTGTCTGTGGTATGTATGCAAATTCTCCGCTTGAGCTGTCCTGGCAGGCTGAAGCTGTTCTGGCGTGGCTATGTCCGGCAGAGGCGAGGTATACTGCTGCTGCTTAAGTGCTATGTTGCCTTCAATGCCGGGTGCGTTCAGCTGTGGTCGTGCAGTGTTGTTTGCTTAGCTTAACCCGAACACATTGTTTAATGTACTGTTACTCTGATGCTATCTCAAGCTTGCTGTGGATACAGCGACATCTGTCACATATGTCAATATACATGGGGGTTGCTGTTTCCGAGCATGGATTGAAATGGTGCAAACGTCATTCATGATCGGCAGTCGGTAAACATACTGGGATGTGTTGTACTCCACTGCCCTACCAACAAGCATGCCTCTGACGTGGCCTGGGCCAGGTGTTGATCTGTGTATACTAGGCGAAATGATGATCCAGAAGCGTGTTATGCACAATTTTAGGAAGTCACAAGTCTGTCACAAAACCTAAGATGGCACTTGTCTATAAGTACTAGATATTCAGCACGAGCCAAATTGTCCGATCATGAGCATTTACCATGCTGCCCATTCCCCATGTAGAGTGGATCCGAAGATAAGAACGAACTATGAACTTACAGTCTTCATTGACAACAATAGCAACCAAGACAGCAGCATGTTTGCATCTACTGCGCGAGTATTCATACACGTGCAGGCGAGACTGCTTGTTCCATGTGTGCTGTACGATCATATCTGCGTCCTATGCTTTATTTTGACGTGCTGTATTGATCTGTATTGAGCTATATTGATTGATTGCTACATGCTCTCATCATCAGTGGTTTTTGTATGTGCGGTTTGACCTAGCTCATGCGTGCTGCTTTTGCGCTCACAGTGGTATGAGCGTTGCAAATAAGGTCGACATTGCAAATAAAGGCAACCACTCGCGCACTTGCAGCTGATACAGTGTGTGTTGTTGAAAACAAGCTAAGAGGCCGTCCGCCCAAGCAGAAAGTTCTGAGCGAAAGTCCGTCTGCGCCCGAATCTTCCAAGGCAGTAGCCAAGAAAGCAACTCCAGAAGTGCTGGGCGTGGATGGTGGTGGCCGCGCTGCTGCTGCTGCTGCTTGCATTAGTGGATGCAACAAGGGGCGTAAGTTACTCACATGCGACCACTTCGCGCTCAAGGGAACTCGTGTCGAGGTACGCAAGGCAGTGCGCACAAGTACACCTAATTTCCCATCTATTTTCAATCCTGCGGGTCACAAGTATCATGTCGGTCCTAATATCAAAGCCCACAGTTTTGCCTATCATAGGCAAGGAAGGGTCAATGTGTCCATCGCTTACTGACTTGGCTTCCGTGTGGTGGAACAACTGTCGTGTGCAAAATAGCCCTAACCCCGCTGGGGCACGCACACACATCACGGGGCTTGTGGTGTAACATACTTGCTGGCACTATCTGTTTCACAGGGGATTTAGCTCACAGCTTGTGTCAAGCAGACCACGCTTGTGGCATATCAAGCCTCGACCCGCTGTGAACTTCTCGTTTGAATAAATGATCAATGTTCGCAACTGCCATCGTGCGCAGGAGACGGTGTGTAAAGAGTGTATCATATTTTGTTCTTGCTCATGGTGTCTGTCAAGTGTCGACGAGCAGCTTGAGCCCCGTCACATGCGATGCGGGACAGAGATCTTTACACACGTCATTTCGACATAAGAATCGCGGTGTTGTGGACCTGTATTGTCTGCACTGTTCTTTCCATGCTATGGAATCTTCCTCCTTAACTATGTAATGCTTGCACTACCTGATGCCTGACGCTCAGACTGAGCAAACAGCATGTAGCACAAATGCCAGAGCAAGGTTCACATTGCAACACACATGCTGTAATGCTTGGATTGCACATAAGGCTTGCTACACCAGAGCCCAATCTGCAAACATTATCACTTCTACAAGAATTCACAGGCCCAGTAACACTTTGTTGACGCTCAAGTCTCAAGGACCGCCAGCTTCTGCATGCTAAGTAGTGACATTACTCCATTCTGTATATGAGCTGGGCCAGCACGGCAATGCTGACAGGGAGAGCAAATGCAGGTGTGGTGGAAGCTTGACCAACAGTGGTACAAAGGCACGATCACTCGACGAGCGCGTCCTGTCCATCACATCTGAGACACGTATCTTCCAAGCCTGTCATGGACGTTTATCTCAGAAAGCAGCGTTGGTAGCCATGCATAAAGTCTTTGTCAGTGTCACAGAAACAAACATTGCTAAATACTATAGTCGCTATAGACCACCAGATCTACCTCCGCTTGTGGCTTGTGGTCGTGCACGACCGCGTGGACCAGACTTATTTGCGGAGCTGCTGCTGCAGCTTCTTCTTGCATCTTGATCATAAATGGAGGTGACTTTGACCCAGCGTCCCATGGCAAGGGGTCAGCGCCTCGGCCCGACGCGCTTGGGCTCAATACAATGCTGATCTGCTTATTGCCATTTGCGCTGTAGTCGAACCATAAATGGTACTTTGGAGAGTAATCTTGCCAGACACGTTTGGCTACCTGCAAGTTGATGTTCTCTTGGTCATTGCGAAAGCTAACCGTTTCGCACCGCTTGCCTTTGCACTCACAGAGGCAAGGCAAGGCAAGAGCGGTCTGCCGCAAGGAGAAGTGATGAAAGTTGTTTTACACCAGTCAGACAAGGCATGTAGCTCTGATGGCGTGTAGGGAGCATGTCCAAGGCAGAGGTGTTTTGTCGATGCATGCAGAATGAGCAGCGGTGCGACTCACACATAAGGATAGTAGTGACCTGACTCTTACACCACAGCAATTGACCAAAGTCGTAACAACATATTGTACAATCGAGAACCGATAGACAGCACATTGCACGTGACGAGTGCATCAGCATCGTCAGGTTTTACAATTGTCATGTGGTTGTTGTTAGCAGCACTTGCGGGCTTCAAACAGAGGGGTGTAGCAATCATGTTATCTTCGTAGTGATTGCTGAAAAGAGAAACGAGGCTAGCCTGCAACAAGCTCAAAACAAGCACAGACAAAGCGTGCAGGTAATATATGAGCATACAATATTGCGCGCTGCATTTCTGACACATCTTTCCGTTCAGCGCATGAACTGTCAGATCACTTGTTGAGATGTGACCTTGTGAGTGATAGTGTGTGCCATGGCACATATGCAACATATTTTTCAAAGTACAAACAGCAGTGCAAACTTCAGGTGAAAACTTGTCGCAATGCACGAAATCGGGCGCCTACTCTGCTGATTGGGGGCCTTACAAAACCTAGCTTCCTGGAAAAAGCAACAATGCTGGCACACAGTTTTTGCTGCATGAGCAGCAGAGCATTTGCGCTGGAAAAGTATACTTATGCGCTTAATATACAAGTGTGTGAAGGCTTGCATATACAGTATGGTTGAAAGTGATTTCAACAATGAAGTATCGTCGCCGCATACACAAATTTGTTGGCACCAAATGGTAGAAAGCGTACAATTTGAGATGTCCTTCTGTGTCACATACACATTGGGAGGGAAGCCATCGACATACGACACACACACACATGTCCAGTGAACCGGCATTCATGGCGTTATGCTCTTTTGACGGAGGGCGTCAGGCATGTGAATATTAGGAAAATAGATCTAATCAAGAAAACGTTCTCGCTTTATCGGCACGCTGCTATACATCGCTACGAGCACAGCAACTTGAGGGGATGCAGACCTTAATTGCTTTAGAGTACTGCTCTTTTCAAGCGCCACGCCTTATTTCATACGTTGCAGAAACTGCCACCCGGTGACACTTGTCCAGCAGTTTATCGATCTTGTGAAGCTTGATCTTCAGGTCGTGGTCCAGAATGCTGCATCTACAGGTATAGCGATCAACAGATCAGTTGTCACCCCTTAAAGATTACAAATTCATGAGGGTGCAGACTTTCGAGGCAAGACATAGAGCAAGGATCCAAAGGCTGTGGTCTGCAGAGTGTAAGCGACCTGTGTGACAGAGAGTGAATGAGTCTAAAGACCGCTGATCGCCATATACGAATATAGCTTACACCCTGTTGTTTACACTCTTCACTGATATCACGAGACATGTCGTACACATGACATGCAGAGAAAGGAGATGGAAGAGACAGTAGTTCGTCACGACACAGCACGACTTGTGACCTTAAAGGAAATGCAGCACCACAGCGCAAAGCATTTGACATTTTGAGTGAGATGAATTCTAACAGGCATGTCACTGAAATTTCAGAATGTGTTCTTCTGCTGGATCTGGCTCTTCTAGAGAAAATTGCATGTTGGTGCACCGACAGACGTCTACCTTTTCCAAACGCACCGGTGCATCTTACAGGCTATGCTATACTCCTTGAAGAAGCTCCTGAGAGGCTCTCATAAGTGACATTAAGCAGTATTTTCTACACTGTCGCCTGTACTGCATGTGGCTTATCGAAAGGATAGCAAACCGCACCCCACTCGTATCTCCTTAGCTTTGCTTGCCTCACGCTGGCGTTGTCTCGTTTTCTCGTGCTGTTCTGCTTGCGATTTGAACTTGGCGTGCTCCTTTGCCTCGTAGTCCATGAGACGACACACGGGGGGAGCTGCGTCGCAAGCAACTTCGACAAGGTTCAAGCCGGCTTCTCGCGCTTGCGCCAAAGCATCCTCAAGGCGTAGGATTTCGGACGTGTCGTCCATGGCAGACGTACTGGATCGGCCGTGATCTCCTCATTCTTCTTGAGGTTAAGACCATTCGCTCCATATTGGAACTGTGGAAGCGCCTTACGCTTCGATCTCTTGATCGACATAGCTCGTACGAGTTGCGTCCAGAGGCTCGACTTTTGCAATGACTCTGCGGCTGCATCTGTGCCCATACCACGGACAGCGTCATGTAGATACAAATGCACGATAACGCAAATCCGCTGCAATGTCGCTGGCCCTACGAACAGGATGAAACAATTTGTGCCGAGCTGTGTAGCATCAAGCAGCTCGGCACAGTAACACACATGACCCAGGCACAAAGTGACCATGCTCTAGACCTCTAACAGTGCATGCATGGCGTCCACTAGCTTATAATACAGTACATTTAGACTCTTGACGCAGTGGTAGCCTTTGCCAATCGGGTGGCCTCTACATATTCTGCTTAAACACGCGTGTGTGCAAGGTCTTACACGCCGGCAAGTGGTGCAAACTGTTAGATATTCTATAGTAGCACAATCAAGGCAAGAGCAACAGTAATGCAACTCTGCTGGTCTATTAGAAGTGTTACGTGCCACTTAGTGCATGCTAGTCACTGACGATACCAACATCAACACACCCCACAATCGAGGCTGGTCGGTCTTGCCCATTATCAAGTATGAGTCTGCCCCCGAATTGTATGTGCTACTAGCAAAGAAGCCTATCGCGATGCCCACAAGGGCAACCACAAGAACTACAAGCTTGAAGGCGTAGGAGAGTCAGTCCCGCTGCTCTCCTTCCCAAAAGTTCCCCTCCTCGGGCGGCAAGACAGGTGTGGCATCGTCAAGCGCAGCGAGATACAGACGGGAGCAGACATACTGAGGTGATAGAACTTACTTCTAAATGCAGAGGGGGGTTGCGCCTTCACCGTACAAGAGTAAGCAGCGCTTACAAGTTTCGAGATAGGGTTATTGGACCTATCTTAAGCCGATGTCGGACCGACGTTGCGCGTGTGATATACACGAGTCATGTGTGCGTGCCGCCAACAAAAGCACAGCGCGTGGCCCATCTGAGCGCTTCTACTATGTTGCTGGCGCTTCACAACTCTCCCAGTCGTTTAGCAAGAGCTTCGCAGCGAACTTGTAGACGCTGCACAAAGCTTTCCACCACAATGTAGTGTTCACCAGTCCCTCGTTATGTTAGCACAGCATTTGTCGCATGAGACTCCACCAGTCGCCTTGAGAATGAAAGTAGGGCTGTTAAGAACGAAGTGTCCCATTCACGGCGTGGTACTGCAACAGATCACCCCACGACGCGCAGGTCAGGGTTGCGACCGGCAAGCAGCCTCAGCCCATCACAGACAAGAACAATAAGTACCAAGTAGCCGGCATCATACACAAAGTCTTCATAGGCATTATGTAGAGGTGCGTGGCGTCATTAGCGGTGTTGTTGCCAAACGCAAAACATACTCGACTCCGTGCAGACGCAAGGGCGACGTAAACATTACAACACTTGATCTCCGGTATCAACACGATCATGTTGCATGAGCAGCCGACACAATGACCGCAAGCAATGGTTGAGATCTACTCTCTTCCAGTAGAGTCGGAAAGTTGTCGTCACACGCGTTCGAGTACCTTTCCGGTCCGAAAGGGCGATTCGGAGCAAACTCGTTTTCGTAGTGTTCTCGTACCTGACAGATAACTTTTTCACTAAAAGGTCATTAACAATATATATATATATATATATGGGCCTACCTGCATAAAATAAGTACAAGCCCATATATATTGTTAAATAAGATCAAACCTAGTTTAAATAAGATTAAACGGATTTAGATCGTCATCATAATGAATTTCATAATGTGAATAGTAAATATAACTTTGAGTCAAATCAATCATATCACCGTTTTTAACACACACAATTGTGCAAGTTTTAAAGAACAACCCAAAATTAGTGTTTAAAATCGAATTGAAAATAAAAAATAAAATAAAGCCGTTTAAACTCGAATTTAAACAATTCGTTAAAAGGTTTTTTGAATCGTAATTGAAAAGCTTTGTTGTAGAAATATTTATCAAGTTGATTGCAGATTTCAAAATTAAACCAAAAGTAACGCTTGAGATGAAACCTAATACAAGAAATTCAAAACTATATAAAATACCCATGAAAGGTATAAATAAACCAATAATATAGGATTTTTCTTGTGCTATCACGATTTGTTCTACCACAATCAATGAAAATAATTCAATAACGGGAGAAAACTCAACAAAACTATTTTCAGCTTTTATAATAAAATGTTTTTGAGGGGCTAACTTGTTTATTAAATATTTTTTTTCAATACCTAATAATGATCTTGGAGTTGATAAAATTTTTGGTTTACTAAAGTCAAATAAGCCATGGTTAATATTATTGTGCGAATTAAAATTTTCATAATATAGATGATCATTATTAAAACAAGAGTCTCCATAATTAAAAATTGGACTAGGGTTACCATTATTAAAAAAACCGTCTTCATGATTAGAAGATGGATCCACATTAAAGTGTGGGGGATTTTCACTAGAATGAAAAGGATTTGGGTATTCGGCTTTAATTAAGTCATTTTCTCCTCCTGTATCAAATTTAAAGTTAGGAGAGGACTTTTTTGTGTTTAATAAAGTCCGATTTTCTAATAGTTTAGGTAATGGTTTAGAAAACACAGTATTTGAAATTGGACTTATAGAATTGAAATTTGAGCTTTTCAATATTATTGGAACTGGAGTTGGGGGTTCGTAAGTTATTCTTACATAAGCCGCCGTCGCAGAAGTTGAATCTAGATTTGCACTAGTTGAAGCTAAAGCTGGAGTAAAATCCCTTCTGTTACCCGAATCGTCATAATCGTCGTCTCTATAATTTTTTAAAAAAACTTCCATTTCCTCCTTACACCCTGAGTTTAGGTAAGCGTTTAATCTGCGTAATTGTTGTGATTCATTATAATCTGTCTCTTTCAACAATTTTATGCCTCTTATATTTCGGTTACGGGATTCTACCGAATCATATGAAACAGGTGACGGATCTTTTTCAACTTCTAAATTGGAAAGTTGAAGATTTCCAGTTGCTCCTCTATTTTCTTGTTTCAGCAAATCTAGCAAATCTCGTTGATACTTTTCCATCAACCCCATATGCATAGCAGAATCAAGGTTCAGCTGAACATCAGTATTATCTGAAATACGGTTTATTACTTTTGCAAAGTTCTGGACATTAGCTTTTAATTGAATTGCAACCTGATTACTATTATCAGCTAACAACTGGTTAGTTGAGTTTTGAGCTGCAATTTGAGTATTTAAAGTACTTGTAGCCACATTTAGCTGGTTTTGGATATTTGTAAAGTCCTGAACCGTCGTTTCAAAACGGACTTCTATGTTGTTTAGCGCGGTTAATTGGGCGGTTAATTGGGCGGTTAATCGGGCGGTTTGATCCACCAAAAGCTCATTATTAGCTTCTAATCGTGCGTTTAATTGGGCGTTTTGCTTATTTTTAATTTTTATATTTTTTTGCGCCAAGTAAAATCCAATAAGTGATAATAGATTTTGTGGATTGCCGGACATATTTACTATATATCGTTGAACTCGTCGCCCGAAACCTGTACTTGTTGACGGTGAATCTGGGTCGTAAACAGGGGTTATAGTTATTGATTGGTTTGGGTTACCTGGTGAAGTTTGCTGGGAGTTTTGAATAATTTGGGTTCCTAGCCACGCCGTTATTCCCGCGGCGCTTCCCAGGGCTCCTAGAAGTGCAAAAAATTTCTCTACAAATTGATTCATAAGTTTTTGCTCCTTTATTAAATGAAATGAAAATAATGTGTTTTTAAATAAAAAAAAGCGCAATAACATTGATATCTTTTTTTTTATTACTAAAATTCATTTGGGTTTGGTGGTTTATGGTTACAAGCAGTTGACCTCCAAATAGCTTTAATAAATTAAATAGAAAATTTTTCATACAAGTTTTAAAGATATCAAATTCATGATCTATCAAATTCATGATAGGGTGAATTTTCGCTGGTGTACGCCGGTAAAAAATTTTTTTTATTGTTTTTTTTATTAGATTGACCATCCGTTCGACTTGATTTTTTTTTATACGGTACGGCAAATTTATTAAAACAAGCGGTTGAAAAGCATTTATATGGCTGTGATTGATAATGCAAAGCCCTAGTTATTCAACTACGCTGTTCTCTTCTTATTAAGGGATTTCAGACCTTGCCTATAATACGTCTCTACTTGCGTATTGCGCAAGCAGGTAACACTCAGGACCAGCCGTCTCAATACGCGACATTCAGTCCATCGCGTGATAAGCCATACAATAAGCCGTTTTTGCGACTTACGGTTCCCAGTGTTTGGTCCGTGATTTAAAGTCGGACCAAGCCATTCCTATCTATTTTATGTACAGCATTGTTAAGGGTTTTAGGGCTAGTTGACTTGTGGCTGCTTTAGCGTCAACTACACTGTTTTGGTCGGTGGCTCCGAGCGTTTTTTGCCTGCAACTTTTCGGGGTTTGCTTAGGTTTTTACCCGCCCGTCGCAACATTCTCTCTTTGTCCATATCTTGGTTTAAGGGCATCTATTTAGATGCCTTTCCTTCAGCTACCGTGCGCATGTTTGTTGTACAATAGGGGTGTGCTATGGCTGGTTCTCTGCTTCTAATATTCTAATAGGTGGGGACGCACGGTGCTTGCTTGGTCCCTGATCCTTTTTTAGGGTCTTGCTAAATTCACTGGTTTTACCCATTAATACCCTAGTCTTTAAATTGGTAAAGTAACAGCATTTGTTTTTATCACCCTTTTTTCAGAATAAAAAAAAGACTTCTGAAAATCTAAATTTTTTATATCGGAACCCATCATTAATGAAATTTGGTTGTTTTATTTATTTCGTATTTTATTAGTAAACATAGACGACTCCTTTTTTGATAAAAAAGGAATTCGTTTTCTATCCTTGGTTACTCCTCTAATATATATATTCTTTGTTTTTATAAATATTGTAATCACGAGAAAACAAAAAGAAAACGTGTTTAATAATATCACGATAAAAGTTTCGTTTTTTGGTTTTTATTTTAGAACACTTAGAATTGAATTCATTACGATCAAACTTTCATGAAATTTTATTCTAAGTGTTAAACAATGTATTTTTAATTAGTAATGTTTTTAAGAACAAAAAAAGTTTGTTGAATACTATTAAAATACTATTAAAATACTATTAAAATACTATTAAAATAGTACTAAAAAAAATCATTTTTGTCAAATGTGTTGACTTTTTTTATACGATTAAGCACGAATTTGTATCTCGTATATTATAGTGAGGCTTTTACTTAGTAAATAACCATTTGCTAAATCCTATTTATATTTTGTTAAATCCTATTTATTGTATTAAAATAATACAATAAAGCAATCTGCAAAAAACTGCATTTATATTAAAAATATCTTCTGTAATGAAAAACATTTTTAATACACGTTTTTATAATACGCTTTTAATACATTTTTTGATAATATGTCATTATTGTAAATTTCTTTATCATAAAAGGAAAAAGAAAAAGAAATTTTCTTCCCCAAAAGTAAAAGAATTAAATATAAATATTTAAAATAAAATTATGAGCCCTGTATCTATACAAAAAAAGAACATGATTGATAAAAACAGATTTTTTTATGCTTTTGATGAATATAAGACTCAAAATCTTAAAAAAAACACCTTTTTTCTCCCCAGTCAACGCAATATAACCGCTGTACTCCCGCCTCCAAAACAAGTAAACCCCACGAAACCAGAGAGTTCGGAAAAAGATTTTTTTAGTAATTTTGAGAAAATAAATAGCTACTTTGAAACGGACCCACTCTCAGAATTCAACCGAAATAAACCGAATATCGAACATCAAAACAAAAGTCTCAACCAACAATTTTTCAAATGCCGGGAATTAGTGAAGTTCGTGGAAGACGCTATGGAAGCTATTGAAACCTTTTTAAAGCTTCTTCAAGGCAACCAAAAGTTCTTTCAAGACCAAAACAAAGAGCAACAAAAACTGGAAAAAAACCAAAAATTACAGGAATATAAAAAAAAACTAAAAAACTTCGAACAGTTGGTCAAGGAATACCAAAACAAAAAAGCGGAGCAACATATAAAACTTGAAGATATGGATTTCAACGTTGATAAAAACCAACGGGCAAATTCACAAAAGGTTTCATTGATTCGACAAAAGCAGCCCTCCATTAGCAAACAAGACTATGAATTGATTATTGCTTTTATTTCTAACGATTATCAAGCCAGTGAACTAAAAAAAGCTCGTTTGCGTCTTGCGACTTGTTTATTATTATTAACAAACGCTAGCATTGCAACACTTCTTAAGTTGCCTATTCGAATTCTTTATTCTTTAATATGTGACGGACTCATAAGTGTAAAGGCAAAGAATAGCGGAAAATTTAGGGCAGACCTCAACGAATATCGGATAGCCTACTTATCAGTACTTGGTAAACAACTCATTTGCGAGAGAATCGGTGACATTTGTCTTTTATTAAGACTTGCTTATCCTGACCAATTTGATGAATCTTTTTTTTCGGTAAACCAGTCGGAAAAGACCAAGTCTTTTGATCTTGAAAAGTTTGCAGACTCGAAATATGATAGGCCTATATTTGTATCTAAAAGAAACAATGTCGAAAAAACTTTAGCGCGTGAAACTTTTACAAATTCATTTAACCAAATATTAAAACAGATTCCATCTTTTAATGAAAAAAAACTCACTTCCCGCAGTTTTCGTAATTGTGACTACACGAATAAATTATGGAAAAACGACCGTGCTGGAAACGTCCGGGGCTTCGTAGTAGAGATCGCTTTTTCTGCTTGCGGGTAGAAAAAAAGAAACGGGTATTTTATATAAAAATTAATAATGCGTTTTGTCTCAACCATTCCTATACCAACGACTTAAAAAACTCTTTGTTTTTTTATCAAAAAGCAATCATCTCATTGAAAAAAAAAACAAAAACAACCGTTACAACAGAATGATAAAGGCGCCGATGAAATTTCACTAGTGACCAGTGGGGGATTCTTGAAAAAACAAGAGGATTAAGATCAAACAACAAAAAAAGACTCAATTCCACTACGAGTGTTTTTCGGTTGAAATAGGTTTATCGCCTTTTTATCCCTAGAAATAAAAAAATCAAATCCAAAAAAACACGTATCTTAAATTCTATTAAAAATCGGTACAAAGATAAACGTGAAAATAAAAAAAACTTTAAAAGCATCTATAAGGAATCGAACCCCCGAAATTTCAATAAAAAATGAATTCTAAAATAGTTATGACCAACTCCCCTGATATAGATGCTTTTACATTGAAATAATCCTTTTTATAATAAACTTTTATTACAAAAAGGACACTATAAAAAGAACACTATAAAAAGGACACTATAAAAAGAACACTATAAAAAAAACACTATAAAAAGGATTTTTTTCAACAAAAATGACTTTTTATAGGACCATTGAAAAACGTTTTTTAAATTTTTAATAAAGTTGTATTTGCAAAAATATAGTGACCGTTTTTAAGCTCTTGCGGTAAATGGCCTTATTAAAAAAAAGGCGTTTTAATAAAAAAAAATTAAGAAAGACTCGGCGTGGGCCGTGAGTTTAGGCTTAAAGAACTTATTTATTCTCGGCTTTTAGTCAGGTTGTTGTTATTTTAAATTGGGATCTTTTTTCGTTTTTTTAGTAGCACCGCGTGATCGATTTGCTCGAAAAACGGACCGATGTTGGCATCTAGAACTTATCAACCCTTGGTGATTTACAGCCCTGTCTTTTACTGTTCGTGCGTTACGAGCGCCCCTTTTTGGTTTTCATCGCTATCTGGTAAAAATCGCGTTTATCATTATTGCGACAAAAAAAGGATTTTAAATAAAAGCTTATTTGGCTTAATACCACATTATAGCTCGATTCATAGATAGATTCAACTTCTTGAAAAAGGTTTTTTTCAACCATGGAATTTACGTGTTTTAAAGTATTATCAAGCATAGACATGTCGATTGAACGATTGATTTTAATGAATAGGGGGTCGCTACTTCAACAAATACAAGTAGAGCCCTAATGAATGCAAAGGGAATCCCGCTTTGATGGGTTGAAAAAAGATTTAACTAAGTTGAAGCAAGACTTTGATGAGTTGAAAAAAAGTTTATTGAGTAAAAAACTAGAAAATCAAGAAAAAATTATTATAAATAATAATAGAAAAGTTCGTTGTTTTCAATACTATGAAATAAAATCTTGAAGACACTCTAGGCAAATTCTTTGTTTTATTTCAAACAACTCTCGCCTTACTGAAATAGAAAAAGCTCGACTTCCTCTTGTGGTTTATTTGTTACTATTAACAAAGGGCACTGGAACGAACCTGCTTTTTTTTTCTATTTGATTTGTTTTGAGCTTGATTTATGAAAAATATATAAATGTGTCTAAAACAGAAAGAGAACGTTTTTTAAACAAGAAAGAGAAAAACAAGGCAGATTAAAATACGGCGAAAAGTTAATAAAAGAAAGGTTAGAGGCTGTTGTGTTTTATTAAAAAAAGGAAATTGAGCTTGAGAACTAAAGTCTTAAAAACTCTAAAAAAACTTGTTTTTTAAATCTTTTTTATTTGTAAATCATGGTTCTAAAAAAAAACTTATGACGTGAAGCTTTGACTCATAAATTTACAAAACGCCTTCGTCGCCCCTGTTAAAAAAAAACAAAAAACCAACAACTCGTCGTTTTAAAGAGAAATAGGATTGTTCTTTGTGGAACCAAAGCATGGTGAACAAGTACGAAACTCTATTCTAAAAACGAGAAAACGGCCGTCTTGATAGTAAAATCTAAAAACAAAAACAAGTATGGGGTGACGTATTGAACAACCCATCTATAACCCAAATTCGTTTTGTAAATTTTACCAAACCAAAGACCGATTTAAAGAGTGATGTTATTTGGTCGATAGACTTTTAGATTCTAGTAAACCCATTTAAAGACGATTCAGGATGCCCATGATCCAAATTTCATAAGGAGTTTACCTCAAACCGTATGGATTTTAGGTTGACTTTATGTTGGTTGACGATTTAAAGAAATGTTCATTGCAATAAGCACTAATTTACAAAAATGGGTTTGTTTGTAAACTCACAAAATGTCAATTTAATAGAAGCCGACTGTTTACCGCCGTCGATAAAATGACTTTGCGTTTTTTTAATAGACTCGTGGCTAGAGGGGTTTTGGCGTCTCTTTTCAATTTAGGATTGGTAAAAAAAAGGCGGCTTATTAGCAAGCGGTTTTTTAAAACCCCTTTCTATTTTAAACAAAAAGGGGTTAAATGACAAACCTCTAAATGACCTTATTGCTTACCCTAGTTCTTTGTTTGATTTTCATTGAATTCGTCCTTTTTATAAAGACTTTTTAAAGCCCTGACCCATACTTTAGGACTCAATAACACGCTCTTGTCTACAATGAACTTATCAAACATTTCATAGGCATCGAGAGTAAATAAATCCTGGCGAGAGATCAAGTTCATTCATCAACTTTCCAGCGATTTGGTAAACATCTGTGAAAGCATTGCGGTACACGGCCGGCACTGGACCCCGACGGTTCGGCGAGGCTTTTTTTAAAAGGTTCAAAAGGGTTTGGACCGGAAAACGCTTTTGCGATAAACAACCCAATTTTCTTTTGAAATAAGGTTTTTTTTAGGAGATAAAAAAGGTCACCCAATGTAGATTAGGCAATTTACCCGGTTTCGTGTGTTTGCCCTTCGATGAAAGCAATAAAACGTTTTTGGAATGACTTGCAGAACGAGTAAAAAAGTCTCAAGTCGGAATTAAAACAAAAAAAAACTTGTTTTAAACAACACAATTCAACTCTTTTTTTGCGTAATACGCAAGGCACATTTAAAAAAAAAAAAGGAAATTAGAAAAAAGACCCTTATTTAATGACCTAGTAAACCAAAATAAGGATAGACACGTTTTGTTTAAAGATCCTAGCTTTTGTTATAACCAGCCGTCCATTTTAATTAGCCCAATATCTAAAACAACAAGAACCCTTTTAAATCTTTATGGTTGTAAGAAAATTGTTTTCAAGTTCAACAAAAGATATAGGAGATTTCTATCTTGTTTTTGCAATGTTTTCAGGAGTAATAGGGACTGGGTTATCAATGTTGATTCGGGCAGAACTTTACCTGGAACGCAAATTTTAGCAGGTTATTATGCTCTTTATAATGTTATAATAACTGCGCATGCCCTGTTTATGATGTTTCAGTGGTCATGCCTGCATTATTAGGAGGTTTTGGTAATAGAACGGTGCCTACTTTAATAGGCGCACCTGATATGGCAAAAATCATTAACCTCTACTATAGCAAGCCATTTAACAACAATGAAAGCACTATAACACTGGTTTTAAACATAGAGAAAAACAAACTGGTTGCAATGATAAAAACCATGACTTTGCCCAAGCAACTTTATTTAAAGGTCATGGCCATATTACAATGCCTTGACCAAACCACAACCACCTGGTGGCACATATCATTTCACGCTAAAAACTTGCCTCTAGCACAGCAATGACTAAAACGATTAGGGTATGGGTTTATAAGACATAAAAAGCAACAAAAAGCTTGTGTACTAACCATCAGTGCGGTTAAAGGCTTAAAGCGAATGGCAAAATGGATTGACGATAAGTTGCGTACGCCCAAAGCATATCGGATGGGTTTGCTAATCCACTGGCTTAACAAAAACCATAAAACTGGGCTTGCTGATATTAAAGTAGCAAACAACTCAATGTTAGGCATGGCTTGCGGGTGATGCAGAGGGTCGTTTCGGCTTACGTATAACTAAAGCCAGTGCAACAACAAAACTCAGACTAGGCTGTCGCTTTCGTATAGAGCAGCGAAGAGTGGGTCTTTATAAGGGTCAAGATTGTTTCCCTTGTATGTCCAAAATAGTCATTTGCTTCAACACAAAGCTTAAGCAGCGCCATTAACACTAAAAGGGCCTCTTGTTTGATTGAGTTAAGCAGCGGGTCAAGCATAGAATGACTTCGGGATTCGTGTCATCGCTACGAATCAATGACTTTCGCTTGGACTATGAAAATGGGTCTAATGCTATACAACTTATGCTTGACAAAATGCATTACACCGATGTGGGATTAGGCAGATTTGAGAGTTTAAAACAAGCTATGAATCTAAATAGAACCTACTTTAATTGGGATGCTTTAAACAAATTGCAATCAGGTTAACTAAACAAAGTTAACGAGTCTATAAAATGGAACCCCATTTTATACTAAGTATGTAGAGTGTAAGGGGAGGCCGTGGCCACAAAGCCAAAGAAAACAACTTCGCTGTATGCATGAAATAACTTATCGCAATTTACAGATCGGGTTAAAGTTTAGCCCTATACAGGCCATAGCAACTCCCAGTGCTAAGGGGACGAATAAAACTTTAGTAACGGTGGTCACCCCCGGACTTGGTTGTAAAATAGCTATGGCACATGGGATTTATAATAGTGGATTGAGAAAACTAGCTAAAATAAAGTTATCCAATAATCGAAAAATTATTGCGCAAACGCCTTCGTCGTTGGCCTTGCATGAATATTCCACTGTACTAGTAAGAGCTGGGCGGGTACGAGATATTCTTAAAATACCGAATTCTTCGAGGATTGCTTGATTGTAGACCAGTTGTTGCACGTAAAACAAGCCGATCCAAATAGAGAGTTATAAAGCCGCTGCACCTAATTAACTTTTATAGTAAACTAAGTACATGAAAGTTGTTAAAAACACTTTGTTAAACATAGAAGTTAGTGATTGTTGCTTTGTTTTTAAATGTTAACTAACCAATAAACCCAATACGATAAATTCATTCTAGGTCTTGTACTTATAAAATAACTAAAAACTAAATAAAGTGCTTTATTTAGTTTTTAGTTATTTTATATATACATAGTTATGCGATCCGATTTGATTTTTAAAAAACACAAAATAAGATTAAATCCCTTACCCGGATCTACCCCGATATCTATAGAGTTAAACAAAATGCGTTTTGAAAAAAACATTAAAGACACTACCAAAAATTTAATAAACCAAACTTCTAAAACAACAAATAACTTTCTACGTCACAACTTTTTTACAAATAGTGTAGCTCAACCCTTTTGTTTTTTGTTAAACTCAAAACCATTACAAGCAAAAAAGTCTTTTTACCAAAGCTTTTCTCGACTTTACGACAAAACTATAGACAGTAGAAAGCTCCCTAAATTTATAAAAAAACGAAAATTTGTACATAGAAATTTACAAAAAGGATATTTGGGAGATACTACGGTCAATAAAGTTTTTGAAGTTTGTTTTTTATTTAGCTTTTTTGAAAAACAAGATTTAAAAATAGCTTTTCATTTATTTCAAAAAGATTTAGCTAGTTTAACCAATGACTTAAGGACTTCTAATTATTTGAAAACGGCCAATTAAAAGGATAAAACAAGGAGAGCGTTAACTCAAACACGTTTAACAAATCAACAATGACCCAATTCTAAACCCATTTTAAAGAAGTTACAGATTGTTTAAAATGGGTTTTTAAACTCATCTCTAAACTACACAAAAGTTTCTATGCCCACAAAGCTATAGACCGTTATACGAAGCCCCTTAACAAGGGTTGCTACAACCAAATAGAAACGTATAGTAAAACGAGTTTTTAAATCTAAGTCAGCTTTGAAACTATTGGTGGATGGTTTTGTGTTGTTAAACTACTGAGGTTAAAATGATTATAAGAAACAAATAAAGTCTAGAGAAATTAAGGACTGGTTTTAGCAAAAAAAGCTACAGCAAAGCGATTATTAAAAAAAGTCTCGTTTATAACAAAAACACTTTGTTGATTGTCTATTTAAGTTTATTTCATGTTTAAACAAAAGATTATGACTCGCTACGCTGTGCTACAAAGTGAAAAACTTTTGTTAAATAGGAAAACCACTATGGTCTACTTTTTTTTTTTAATTCTCAAAAACCCTTTATTACGATCCGATAAATTTAAATTATTTCAGACGATTCTTGATATTTTGTGAAATAAAAAATTTTTTAAACGGTTAGATTTTATAAACCTTTGTAGTAAAAAGAGTTTTATGCGGTTAACCACATAACAACAAACTTGATTTTTATTTATAAAACAAAAACTTGAATAAAAACCTTCGCGACAATGTTTTGCCTGCATAGCTTTGCGCGCATACCTTATAGGTAAAAAAAAAGAACTGAGACACGACATTGTACAAACAAAAAGCATAGGCGTCACGAATTTCTTTTAAATACAGGGTATGTCATGAAGCTTAACTACCCGTAAAAAAAAACAAGCTATTAGGGGCCCATTATTGGAAATTCTCCTTAAGAGTTTAAAACTTGGGTTGTATTTCTAGTGTTTAAAAAAAAACCTTTAACAGTTTTGCTTTTTTTATGCTTTTTAAAAAGGCTATGCACTGTTTTTATAATGGGTAGTACACTTTTTTCTATTTATCATTTTAGTTTAAAGTAACGTTAGTTTATCTTTTTTTGGGGTAACTTTAAGTTAGCCTAATAAGTTAAAAATGAGTTAATAAACTTTTTGTAATGATTTGGTTATAAGTCTATTCACATTGTTTCAATGCTTTTAAAATCCTATAGATAGTCGACTTTAAAATGAGCAAAAGCTTAACTTTAACGGTTATTTGTTACAAACCAAAGGGCCGGGTCAAGTAAGTAATCTAACTGAAATTCATCACAAGTTATTTGTAACTATAATATGAGGGGTAAGCGGAGGGATTATATACAGCAGACATTATACGGGGTGGGCGGGCCCGTGTGGGTGGGATATACAATAACGAATAAAAAGAATTATATGGAGGCTATAAGCTTGGTATGGGGGCTATAAGCTTGGTTTTTTTACATAAGTTTTAGCTTGTTTATAAGCGATTAAAAGTTGTTTTAAAAACCTATACAAAAAAAATGTTAAAATATTGCATGCAATAAAAAGGCCAGTTGCTATAAAAGCGTTGTGTAGGTTTGCTACCTGTTTCATTTTATTTAGGCAAGATTTTTTAATATTCTTCGCTTAGCCTGAAATGGCTAACTGATTTCAATTTAAAACTTAAACTTGCAAATAAAATCTTTCAAGCAATAAGAACGCCTTGGTCGCCCCCGCTAAAAAACTTATCTGTCAATACTACCGAACACTACATCTAAAAAACCAATCATTGCCACCACATCTGCGATATAATGACCCTTGCCTAAAATTTCAATCGCTTGTAGAAATGCATAATCAGGAAACTTTATTTTAACTCGATAAGGTCTATTAGTACCGTTACTTACAAATAAAACTCCGAACTCACCTTTAGGTATATAGAACAATAAGTTTCTCCTACGGGAACTGTGAAGCCTGATGTGGAAGCTTTAAAATGTCTAATTAAACTTTCCATGTCAGATTTGAATTCAGCACGAGAAGCTATGGGGCTGTCGGTTGGTTTAATAGGTCCTATAGGCTTTTTTTTAAATCAAGTGTTTGTTTAATAATGCCGAGGCTTTCTCTCATTTCTTCCATACCAAGAAGAGACCTATCCTATCTATCAGAGTTAGTACCTACGGTTACGTTAAAATTGATAAAATTGACTTAATCGTAAAAATTGTAACTTTGGGCTTTTCTTAAATTCTAAGCCATTCCGGAACCCCGAAGTCAAAAACCACTAACAACCCAAGCTATAGCGTCTTGCGCTTTTAAAACTCCAATATTAACGAATCTTTGTAAAAATCCGATTTGCTGTTAAAAGTTCTTGAATTTCATCAATTCGTGAAGCAAACGGCTCAGCCCAAACATGTATGTCTTGGAATAAATCGGCTGTCGCTAGCTATGCCACCCGGTCTAAAATAAGCTGCGTGCATTCTAGCTCAGCAAACTCTTTCATAAAATTCCCTTGATTTTCGCGTTCCTCAAAAGCAAATAAAAAAGGTGTTAACGCTCCAGTCTCCATTGCAAAACAAGTAACAGCCAATAAAGGATTCAATACACAAGTGATTTCCGCGTAAAGCATTCTAATAAATTGAGCTCGACGAGGGACTACTGTTTCTGTTGATCGCTCTATTGATAAACAATAACGATGCTCCATCGCCATTACAGAAACGTAATCTAATCTATCAAAATAAGGGAATGCTTGTAATACCGTTTTCTATTCAATTCATTTTTCAGTACCTAAATAAAGTAAACCCATATGTGTATCAGTTGAAAGCACTTGTTCTGCTCTCGTGGAAAGGATTAAGCGTAAAATGGGCGGCCGGATGCTGTGGACCAAAATTCAACGAATGACCTTTTAATGAAAACAATTTAACTGTTTAAACCCAGCTTGGGCTTTGTTTCAACTTGGGTTTATTAAAATAAGTATTAAGTTTTAGATTATAAACTTAATACTATAAATTAGTCATTCTAAAATGATTAATTTACTATAATATAATGTAAAAATAAAAAAAAAAAGACTTTTCTACCCAATTTCCACGACCTATCCTTTACGAAAGGTCCGAGATAAAAATCTTTATTTACTTATCTGATTTAAATAAGACTGTAGAACACTGTGTTCTAAAAAAAAGATCGATGTTTGTTTTGACTCTGCCATAAAGAGAGCCGCGGGCATAAAAGAGTTTGTTACGTATGTCTGGTCATTTGATCCCAAAAAATTTATTTGAATAAGTTGCTACATATCCTACAACTATAAAAACTTTAAATTTTTAAAATGAAAATTCTTTTCAACAAAGATTTCTCGCTAGCGTGGAGACCAACGAATAAGACTTTTTTAATAAAAACAATCAACAAAACACAGTTTTTTCTCTCCTATATTGGTTTTGGCCCTACTTTGCAAACTTTTTTAAAAAGTATTCTTTTTACATTAACATGCTCAAATTAAAAAAAAAACCAACCGGTAAAATATTAACGCAAAAAAGCTTATCTTTTCAACAATAAGATTATAAATTGCTACGCAACCAACATACAAGAGTGGTGCGTTGATGAAACATACCTCAACAAAAAACTTTCTGTTTTTATCGTTTCTAGTATCAAAAAAAAATGCGTTTTAGATTTCGCTATAGCTTATCATTGTTGCATTACTTACTTAAAACAACCAAATTTCTATTGCGCAAGGGTTTCTTACGCGCTTGGAGAAAAACACTCCCTGATAAATTTTTAAGGGTAAAAAAGCTATTCATGCTAAAAGTAAAAACAAAGAATACCGTGACCTGCTTTTTGAATCTCAAGGTTTTATCAAATAGGGTCCTTTACGAGCCGATCTTATTCACGAAGGAATAACTACAATACAAAAAAAAAAAACAAAAAAATGTGATATTTTTTTAAAAAACTCGTGAAAAAAAACCAGGTTTTCGTTAAAATCACTTTTTTGTCCTTTTTTGTGAAATTTATCTTTCAAAATCAACGTTATGTGATGTAAAAAAAAACCACTTTTTTAGTAAAAACTCATAGAGTTTTTTAAGCTTCGAAAACTCAAACCTTAAAACTCAGTTAAAAATTTGGATTTTTTTTACGAGCCGCATGGATGAATGAAACTGGTACTTTTTTTGTGGATTGAGTTTTTTTAAAATCATCAAAAAAAACTCGAAAACTCAAATATCAATTGAGTTTTTTATAAAAAAAAAGGTTGATAGAAAAAATAGAAAGACTTTTATTGGACGTTGCTTTTCAGAAATTCGTGTAAAGTTTTGATAAATAAAGACGCTTTTTTCGTTTTTTAAAAAGGAAATTCACGTAAAACTTTGTATATTTTTGTCAATTTTCAATAGGCAACTTGACTTTAAAAAAAAAAAAAAGTAAAATAAAAATCGAATAAAAAAACGTTTACTGTGCTGTTTTGCAACTTTAGGTTAAGGGCCTATCGTCTAATGGATAAGACCGGAACCTTCTAAGTTTCTAATGTAGGTTCGAATCCTACTAGGCTCATTTTTTCTTTATTTTCAATACTTTATTAAAATATGCTCAAATCAAAAGAAAGAAAGTAAAACAATAAATTAACAATTTTTCATTATGGGTTTACCTTGGTATCGTGTGCATACTGTCGTTTTAAACGATCCCGGTCGTTTAATTTCCGTTCACTTAATGCATACTGCTTTAGTTTCAGGCTGGGCCGGTTCTATGGCGTTTTATGAACTTGCCGTTTTTGATCCATCAGATCCGGTTTTAAATCCTATGTGGAGACAAGGTATGTTTGTATTACCTTTTATGACGAGATTAGGTATTAGCCAATCTTGGGGTGGATGGACAATTAGTGGTGAAACGGCAACAAATGCTGGAGTTTGGAGTTATGAAGGTGTCGCTGTTGCACATATTGTATTGTCAGGCGCATTATTCTTAGCATCAATTTGGCACTGGGTTAATTGGGATTTAGAACTTTTCCGTGATCCTCGTACTGGCAGCCCCGCTTTAGATTTACCAAAAATTTTTGGTATCCATTTATTTTTATCTGGACTACTTTGTTTTGGTTTTGGGGCTTTTCATGTTACTGGTTTATTCGGTCCAGGTATCTGGGTTTCAGACCCTTATGGTTTAACCGGAAGTGTTCAACCTGTAGCTCCTGCTTGGGGGCCAGAGGGCTTCGATCCTTATAATCCTGGTGGTGTAGCGTCTCATCACGTTGCGGCTGGTATTTTAGGCGTATTAGCTGGTTTATTCCACTTATGTGTTCGTCCGCCACAACGTTTATACAACGGTTTACGAATGGGTAACGTCGAAACCGTTCTTTCTAGTTCAATCGCAGCCGTTTTTTGGGCTGCCTTTGTTGTTGCAGGAACAGCTTGGTATGGGTCAGCAACAACGCCAATCGAACTATTTGGTCCAACTCGTTACCAATGGGATTTAGGTTTTTTCCAACAAGAAATTGACAAACGAGTTCAAACAAGTCTTGCGGAAGGAAAATCATTACAAGAAGCTTGGTCTCAAATTCCTGAAAAACTAGCTTTTTACGATTATATTGGAAACAATCCTGCGAAAGGAGGTTTATTCCGTACAGGTGCTATGAATAGTGGGGATGGGATTGCAGTAGGCTGGTTAGGCCACGCAGTCTTTAAAGATAAAGATGGAAACGAGTTATTTGTACGTCGTATGCCAACATTCTTTGAAACGTTCCCTGTTATTTTATTAGATAAAGATGGTATTGTACGCGCCGATGTACCGTTCCGTAGAGCGGAATCTAAATATAGTATTGAACAAGTAGGGGTTTCTGTTACTTTTTACGGTGGCGAATTAGATGGGGTTTCTTTTAATAATCCCGCTACTGTTAAAAAATATGCTCGACGAGCTCAATTAGGTGAAATTTTTGAATTTGATCGCTCAACATTACAATCAGATGGTGTATTCCGTAGTAGTCCACGTGGATGGTTTACATTCGGCCACCTATCTTTCGCTTTATTGTTTTTCTTCGGTCATATTTGGCATGGAGCCCGTACGATTTTCCGTGATGTTTTTGCAGGGATTGATGAAGGGATCGAAGAACAAATTGAATTTGGTGCCTTTTTAAAACTTGGTGATGATTCGACTCGTCGTCAATCCGTTTAATTTTAGTTTTTTCTTAATGATTTAACTTTTTCCCACCTTTCTAAACTATCTTCTTGTTATTTTAAACAAGAGGATAGTTTAGAAAGATCAAAAGCACAATCAACTATTTAAAATGCTAAACTTAAAATGGTCATTTAAAAAAAAGCTTTTTCAGCAAAAAAAAAAGACCGAGAAAAAACTTTTGTCTTATCAAAATAAGGCGCTTTGATTTAGCTACTGCGTCGGAAAAAAAGTCGTCGTAAAAGGTGCTCGCTCTGTCTTTAAATTTTGCTTTAAATCGTTTTTTTTTTTTACTCATTTTTGTTTTCTTTTTTTTTAAAAAAAAAAAAGGTTTATGGGTCTTGAAACAAAAAACAAGTTATATCTCATTTAAAAATTTTTTATTTTATTTTATGGAAGCTTTAGTTTATACTTTTTTATTAGTAGGAACGCTCGGTATCATTTTTTTCTCGATTTTCTTCAGAGAACCACCTCGTATTGTTAAATAATTTTTAATCATTTTGCTAACTTGAAAGAGTCCTAAACTTTTTCAAGTTAGCAAAAAGGGCGGCAAAGGCGCTCTTACCTTTTTTAAACGATTATTATAACAAAAAATAAGAAAACTGCTTATTTCTAGCAAATTATTAAAAACTTTTTTTAAAAATAAAAAAGAAAAAAAAAAACGAAAAAATGTCGAACGACGGAGTAGCTTTTTACCGGCAATAAAGTAGCTTTTGCTTACTTTTGTCGTTAAACCAAATCGAAACTGTCTCTAAACGTCGCTGTCGAAAAAAGTCGTTTCGATGTTATCATTGTCGTTAAACCAAATCGAAACTGTCTCTAAACGTCGCTGTCAGAAAAAGTCGTTTCGATGTGATCACTTAAAAAGCCAAAGTCAAAATAAGGGTAACAAACTCAATGAACTTTTTTCATTAAAATTTAAACAATTTAACAATCATTTATGGAAAGTCCTGCTTTTTTCTTTAGCCTTTTTGTTTGGTGTTTACTTTTAAGCATTACCGGTTATTCACTTTATGTTGGATTTGGTCCACCCTCAAAGCAACTGCGCGATCCTTTTGAGGAACATGAAGATGTGTGGTTCGTTTCTAGCAAATTCATAAACTAGGAGCCTGTTGGTAGCGAAGTAGCTTTTTGTCCACACAGGCGAAAAGTTTTTCCCATTAACCTCCGGGCTAACTGCTCAATGGATGATGGTGAAAGTCCATCTCTCAAAGGTTAAGAGTAACTCCCTATCTGACCACACCGAGTAACCCAGGACAGGCCCTCGGGTCGAAGTTACAGAGTGAAGCTGGTAGCAGGGCGTAATCAGAGATCTGTTGTGGGATCACACTGACGCTAACGGGGTGAAGTAATGGTAAACTTAATGTGAAGTTCCTAAAAAAGCGTCTTATGTTCCAGCTGGGCACAACATAAAACCCCGGACTGTATGCATGTTATACTCGCATGATCATATCTTCAGTACATGCTAACCTGAGTAATGCATAGGCGAAATGGAAATACCTAAAACTTCAAAAAAATCTATTGAGCGGAACGAATAAAAACAATCATGAAGTTCTAAGAATGTCAATCTTAGATAGGCCTGGACTGGCGGCGGAAACCTTGAGATTGGGTAAGATGACTCGTAACTGGGTCAAGGCTTAGAAAATGATATTCAACTAAAAAATTTTTAATCCAAAACCAAATGCAAAAACGGTTATTAATTTTAAAGCAGGTCAACCAATACCTATTTGGAATACCTGGAGAATAAAGCCCTAACTAAGTCGGGAGCCATATGCGATGAAAGTTGCACGTATGGTTCTAATAGGGAGGCGCGCCGGGGTGATCCGGACGTCGACCCAACTTAAAAGATATTATATATTAATCAATCAGCGACCAACAAAAGCTAAAATTTACGACCAACGCAAGCTAAAATTCTTTTTTTATTTAAATCTGGAACAAAAAGAAAACTCCGACTCTTGTTTAGCCTTATCAGAGTTGTTAGGGCTCAATTTAAGACATCCGACGAAAGCGCTTTTTTGCAAGCTCAAAGTTCTGCCTTTTTTGTATGCTCAACGGTATCCAAAGGTAAAAAAGTCGCCGACCTACTTTTTTCGTTGGCGAAAAAAGTTGTCACCTGAGCGCCTACGTCGTGAAAAAAATTTGCCGGTGACTAACAAACTTTTCTCATAAATTCGACGCCTGAGTCGGCTACTTGGTCGTCGACTTCGTCGGCCGCGTTTTGAGCTTGCTAAAAAAGTGGGTCGGATTCAACTCATTTTTTTTATATATAAATTCACAGTTTTGTTTCGATTTTTAACTGTGGTTGTCTTTGAGTTGTAGCAAAGCTATTACTAAGATTTTTTTTTATAACTAACTTTTTATAGCGTAAGTGAACTCTTTATTACCTTGTTCACTATAAAGAAAAAGCGACTTTCTAAGTCACTTTGTTTAAGCTATTGCTTAGCTACAAAAAAGTTAGTTTCCATTCCCTTTTTTATTAACTTCCTGACGTTGATCATTTAAGTTATGAAATGTTAAATAGGCTTCGTCGTTAAATTTTTATTACAGAAAGTAAAAAGAAATACATATTTTTTATGGCAACAAAAACGACTAAATCAACTGAAAATTTAGGCATGTCTACAGCTTTAGGTAGTGCGACTCGAAACTAAGAACGAGCCTAAAGGCACGGATTAGAAAACTAGATAAGGTATCCTGAGCTAAATCAGGCATGTGTATGTCCACATGAGGCTATTAACCGGGGCAGTAGTAAGCAATCAATCTGTCTTAAGCGGATAGGAAAGCCATTAAAAATGAAATCTTGTAGATTTTACGCTTAATGGTTGCCGTTTGATAAGGAGCAGAATAAGGGTACAATGCGTCATGACATTTAAATTTTGTTGATTTTTTTATTTTGCTTGATTTTGTTGATCAAGCAAAATAAAAAAAAAAAAGATCCGTGGATATACCCTTATACCTTAGGGATACGGCATCATTATACGGGCTGGCGTCGACCTAACTGGAACTTATCATCTTGATTTGGAGTTTTCCAATTCAAGGAAACAGACCTTATCTAAGACGAGGTAAACCCTACATTTCTCCAAAAAAAGTTGTCAAAAATGGACAACCCTTTTTTTGGTAATGTCAAGGTAACAAAACAAATGTGAAATGGAGGGCAAAAGAGTAAGGAAAAAGCGAAGGCCTTACTGTAATGGTAAGGATAGGGGCTGAAAAGACTTCTAAGTTATGTTCGTAACTTAAAATTCATAATACATAAGCTCTTGATCTAGTTTATTCTAGACTTAATCACACAAGTGATTCTGCCGAAAGGAATAGCTGACTTCCAATACGGTACAGACAAAAAAACAATGATAGAATTTGATCTCCTTTAAAAAAAAGCAAGAGCGTAGAATAACTTTTAAGTTATACCCATGATCAGAATTTTGAGAGTTCCATTTATTAACCCATTTTGTCTAAAGGTTAAGAAAAAGTTTAAAAAAAAAAGATCCGTGGAAAACAAAAGAAACATAGAACTTCAAACAATGTCCATTTAAACATTTTGATTTTTTTTTAAGATTGGGACTTGGTTTTCAATGAGAACTCAATTCAATGAAAACTCTCATTGATTTTTATACACAAGTATATACCCAAATAAAACAATTCCATTTGGCCTTTATTAACAATTCATTTCCTTTTTTAAATGTCAATAATGGATTAATGCAATCTATAAAAAGTCTGTGCTTGAGCCGTATGCGTCGAGAGGCGCACGTACGGTTCTTAGGGGAGGACCTTAGAGCAATCTCGGGGCTTTACCCAATCTCTATTACGACCTTTAAACTCTGAATACGGTAAAGTAGCCCCAGGATGGGGAACAACAACTTTAATGGGTGTTTTTATGGCACTCTTTGCAGTGTTTTTAGTCATTATTTTAGAAATTTATAACAGTTCAGTGATTTTAGATGATGTTACAATGAGTTGGCAATCTTTAGCTAAATAAACTTTTTTTTAAGTTATCTTTTTGAGAACACAAGAAAAGTTAAAAAACGCTTTTTTTTGTTTTTAAAAAGATAACTTAAAAAACTTGACAGTTTTTAATAATTAAAATAAACTACTAATAGTAAAAACGTTTTGATTACAAATTTTGTTGTTTTTTTAAACAATTCTTTTTAAATTTGTGGGAAAACTTGTTTAAAAAAGTTTGTGTGACTTCTTAATATAAAAAGAAAAAGGACTAGTGCCCGAGTGGTTAAAGGGGGTGGATTGTAAATCCATTAGTTTTACTTACGCTGGTTCGAATCCAGCCTGGTCCATTAAAATGTTATTTCATTACCGATAAAGCCGAATTTTATCTTTTTTTTTAATTGGTAAAAAATGTTTTTTTTTTAAATATACCAAATTGCAACTCAGTCACCAACCCTTTTTTTTTAACGCACAAACGCACGACCATAAGCTTTGGTGCTTTAAAAAAAAGGGGTTGATTTAGCTACTACGTAAAAATAGCTCAAAGTTTTTTGTTATCGAAGAATTGGAATTAAAAAAACCCCCAAAAAACAAAGAAACGTTTGGGCGACTCGGACGCATTACTGGAAAAAAAAGAAATAAAAAAAAAACACCAAGGCGTCCGTTTTTTCTTTTTTTTGCTATTCTATTTTTAAAAATAATTGAAAGGAGACACCCAGACTCGAACTGGGGGTAAAGGATTTGCAAACCTCTGCCTTACCACTTGGCTATATCTCCAAAATCTAACAAACATTTATTAAAAAGATTTTGTAAGCCCTCAATTAGATCTCTATAAAAAAAGAATATGCTGCTGCTTTTATAAGCCCTAACACGGTCTTCTTTTTTAATATTATTAAATTGAGGGTTGTTTTATTATAACATTGTTTTTTTTTGGAGTCAAGTTTTTAACGAGAACTTTTTGATCGTTTTCAATGTTTACTTTTTTTTTCTGATTTTTAGTTAATTGTAAGTTGTTTTATAATAAAAACAAAGAAATTCCATTAAATAGAAAAACGTGTTACAGTTTTGTACGTGTTACAGTTTTGTACGTGTTACAGTTTTGTAGATATTGAAAAACTAGAAAAGCCCATATTGAATAATTAGTAAAAAGTTTTGCTGCGAGTTTACTAAATCTTTTTTTTTTCATTTAAAAGCCTTCTAGCGGACTCGAACCGCTAACTTTCGGTTTACAAGACCGATACTCTACCAATTGAGTTAAGAAGGCTGCTAATACTCATGTCTATTTTAAGTTTTAAAATAAAAAAAAGCAATGTCCAATTTTAAATCAAAATCGACGACATTATTTGAACGTTTAAAGTAACCTAACTTTTTTTGCTTTTGTTAAATTTTAAAAAAGGGATCGACCTTTTTTAAAAAAAACTTTTCCGTTTGATAAGTAAGCTATTTGTTAGCTGTTGCAAAAAAACTTGAGCGTAGCGAAAAACCTTTGTTCAAGTAACAATTTTTCGCTACGCTCAAAAAAAAAGGATTCTTTACGCTTTTATTGTTTAACTTTACTAATCCTTTCTTTTTTTGACGTTATTTTTTGAATAGAATCAATATCTGGAGAATTTAGCGGAAAAATTCTTTTTACTTCGATTCCTTTAGAAATACGTCGAACTGTAATAGTGGAATTTAAACCCGCTCGATGTTGAGAAATAATTGTTCCTTGATAAGCTTGAATTCTTTTTTTATTAGCTTCTTGAATTAAAACATTTACAATAACTTGATTACCTACTCTTAAAACGGGAAGGTCTTTTTTTAAAAAATCAGATTCAATACTTTTAACTAATGGATATAATTTCATTTTTTTATGGGTTTTTATTTTAGACTCAAGCTTTTTTGACCCGTTTTTTGGTTATGCTAAAAAAGATTTTTCTTTTGTTGGTGGCCAACAACGTAGCTTCTTCGATAGAAAAAGCCCAAAAAGTCTTTTTGTAGGCGTAGCAAAAAAACGTTTCCATAATTTTGGGTTGCTAAGTACACTTTTGAATTAAGAAAAAAAGAGATGCTAACGATTTTCCGAATAAAAAAGCTGTTAGACATTTTTAAAAAGTAAAAAAAGAGATTTTCAAAAAACTTTCTATTTAAAATTGAGTAGACTAGACGGATTGCTAGGCCAACAAAGTTGTTTTTTTATTGTTGAAAAGCTCTTTTGTTGACTTAGCAACCCGGTAAGAAAGAGTGTATTTAACTAAATTTTACTTTTTAAGATTATTTTAAAATATTCGAAACAACACCGGCCCCAACAGTTCTTCCCCCTTCTCGAATTGCAAAACGCATTCCGTTTTCAATGGCAATAGGTTGTATTAATTCAACCACCATTTTTAAACGATCCCCTGCAGTTGCCATTAAAGCTTCTGAACCATCGTCGGCTGTAAAAGATTCAATTTTACCAGTAACATCTGTTGTTCTTACGTAAAATTGAGGTCGATAACCTGGAAAAAAGGGTGTATGTCTTCCCCCTTCTTCTTTAGTTAAAATATAAACTTGAGCTTCAAATTTTGTGTGAGGCTTAATGGTTCCAGGTGCTGCTAATACCATTCCTCGTTGAATATTGTCTTTTTGAACACCACGTAATAAAACCCCAACATTATCCCCAGCAACTGTTTCCTCTAAAGTTTTTTGAAACATTTCAAGCCCCGTTACTGTCGTTGTTGTTGTATCACGTAATCCGATAATTTCAACCGTAGCGCCTGTTTTTAAAGTTCCACGTTCAACTAAACCCGTTGCTACCGTTCCACGACCTGTAATTGAAAAAACATCTTCAACTGCCATTAAAAAGGTTTTTTCTGTTTCTCGGGCGGGTGTTGGAATAAACGTATCTACGTTTTCCATTAATTTAAAAATTTTGTCAACCCATGGATTTTCTCCAGGTTTAATATTAGGATTTTCAATCAAAGCTTCTAAAGCTAACAAAGCAGAACCCGCAATGATTGGAATCTCTTCACCTGGATATTCATATTTGTCTAATGTTTCACGAACTTCTAATTCGACTAACTCTAATAATTCGGGGTCATCAACTTGATCTTCTTTATTTAAAAAAACAACAAGAGTTGGTACACCAACTTGTTTAGCTAATAATAAATGTTCTTTTGTTTGGGGCATTGGGCCATCTGCGCCGGAAACAACCAATATAGCTCCATCCATTTGCGCCGCACCTGTAATCATGTTTTTTACATAATCAGCGTGTCCGGGACAATCTACGTGAGCATAATGTCGATTTGCTGTTTCATATTCGACATGTGCAGTGTTAATTGTAATACCACGAGCTTTTTCTTCTGGAGCAGAATCAATCTCATCATAACGTTTTCCTTTATTTTGACTAAAAGATTGTAAACTCATTGTTATGGCTGCCGTTAAAGTGGTGTGAAACTCGATTATGACACTCTTAAAATAAAGAAACTAATCTGTTCCCGAACCGTACGTGCACCTTTCGATGCATACGGCTCTCCAAAGGTTCATTCGAAAAGTTTTTTGACATCTTTTTTTTTCGCAAGCCCACTCTTGCGACCGTCTGAGTGGGCTATTGCGCCTGAGTCGCCTAAAGTTTGGCGCGACGCGACCAGGCTTACTCACCCTTTTTTTTTGAACGACTCAGGCGGCCCGCCTGAGTCGGCCCCGCGAAAAGCTTACGAAAAAAGTGCGTCGAAAAAAAAGTCGTCACCGTTTTGTAAAACAAAAAAACTTTCAAAGTTTTTATTCAATTAAAGAATTCCCGATAACTTTTTTTTTCTAACTTTTTTTACACATTAAATTAGATTTAATAACAAAAACCCTTTTGTCATTCTGGACGAGACCTCTGTGGCATGTCATTTCAACCTTTTCTATTGACTCGGAAATAAAGTAAAAAACGTTTTTTGTCTTTCTATTTTAAAACACGGTTAGCAAAGATAGTAAAAGGATCTTTAAAATGTTTGCCAGTTAACCATTTTCGATCACTATATTTCCAGTGATTTTGGTGGGGAAAATAGGCACTTATTTTATTAGCGTTTTGTTTATCTTTTATCTTTAACTTTTTTCCATGTTTTTGAAAAATTTTACTAGACGATGATCTGTGGCGATGTGCTAAACTCATAGCGCAAGAAATATGGAGTAAATAATGAATATATTGTAAGTGCGATCTTTGCGTACATCCAGAATAAAAATCAGCGACGGCCAACCAAACGTCTTTAAAATGGTTAACGATAATCGTATCCTCAAGAGAGGTATAATTACTTTTACTTATCGGACGTATTTTGTGATTTTTATAGGCCACATATCCTTTTTGTTTTAACCTTTTTATAATCTTATTTACAGGTAGTTGAAAGCGTAACATGGGTGACAACTGACGAGTTCTTTGTGCTGAAATAGCCGAACCCTTATGGCCGTGCCCCAACAAACTTTTTTGAGAATCAAAAACGTTTTTCACGACGCAGGCGCCTTTTTTTACGACCTGGGTCGTAAAAAAGGCTCTGCGAAAAGCTTTTTCAGAAAGCTTTGGAGCTTGCGAAAACACTGTTGTAGTTGCTTTATATTTTTGTTGTGTCGTCTTTCTTGGAAGATAGATATCATAACCCAGAAAAAAGGCTTTTCCCGCCCGTAAATTTGTGATTTTTATTTTGGTTGAACTTATTTCTTGCTTAAGGTTGTCTTTTAGAAACACGCTTACTTGTTGTTTGAGTTTTTCAACTGTTTTTCGATCTCCCTTAATCCCCAGGATCCAGTCGTCTGCGTATCTAGTATACTGGAGAGTGTTTGTTCTGTCGAGTAAATTAGACATTTGATTTCGCTGTTGGATTAAAGTTTTCATTTGTCTAACCATTTGATCGTGTTTTTTACAATGGCGTTTTTTTGACTTTAATTGCAGGGCCAAATTTTTTATTTGGTCTTCAACTTTTTGGTAATCTGGGTTTGATTCACAGTTTTCTTTGTAAAGTTGCTTTGTTTTTTTTTTTACCCATATATCAAATTCATTAAAATAGATATTTGTTAATATCGGTAAAAAAAAACTTAATTGAGGAACGCCCAAACTAGAATAGTGTGTTTTTTGGTTTTCAGAGTCGCTGCCTTTTAATAATTTACGTATTAAATTCAGAAAACGTACGTCTTGGATTTTTTTAGATAGGATTTCACAAAGGGTTTGGTGATGAAAATCATCCACTGAGTCTCCACTTTGTAAATCCTTTTCAATAACCCAATCTACCCATTTAAACTTTTTTTCGATATAGTCTAGCGCATCATGCACTCCCATACCTTGACGAAATCCAAAACTCCGTTTGTCGAAATGGGGTTCATAAATGGCGGCTAGTATCATTGTGATCACTTCTTGAACAATTTTATTGTTTGTATTAAAAGTGATTAATGGTTTTTTTTTGTTGTTTTTTTTTGGGATCCAAGTTTGTTTTACAGGCTTAAATTGATAACTTTCATTTAAGACGCTATTTTGTAGTTTTTTTAGTTTCGTTAAATGTATTTCGTTAAGTTTTTTCCAGCGACTCCTCGGCGTTAGAGTTGGTTTATTGCTTTGAATTTTTTCATAAGCGGCCACCCAAATATCTTGCTTTCTAAGAAGTCGAAAGAGTTCTTTGTGTTTCCATGTTGGGTTTTGTTGACTTATTTTTCGAATTACTTCAAGTCGTTCTAATGAAACTCGGCCGCCAAGTTGTCTTTAACGGCCTGTTCCCGAACCGTACGTGCAACTCTCACTGCATACGGCTCTCCGGAAAATATATAGCGGATACTTTTTCAATTTTAATAAAATTTGCAGCTTAATTTATGACAATAGGTCGTTATCAAGGAAACCCCTTTTTTTTGTAGATTCACATTTTTAAATCAACGAACACTCTAAATTGTTTTGGTTCGTTGTTTTAAAAATGTGAATCTTTTTTTTTATTTACATAAGTTCATTGAAAAAACTCAAAGATCGAAGAGTTTACACACGTTTTTTTTTCGAACACCTAGTATCGAAAAAAAAGCCGACCCGTTTGTTTGACTTGTGACGCAGGCGAAAAACGTCACTTTTCTCATATCTTGGAAAACGTTTTTCGCAAGCTTTAAGCAGGCAAATCCCTGCTTTGCCTGCGTCGCTCAACGATCTCAACATATCGGTATCGGTCCATGACCAACCAAGTTGTTGAGCTATCGAAAAACGTTTGTCGAAGTTATGAGAAAAACGACTTCTCCGATCTTATCGTTAATAGAGTCTCTATCGAAAGACGCTAAGCATGTCTGAAACGTTTAGCAATCAAACTTTAAAAAAAGAGATAGTGAAACTCATAATATCCGTTTTGATTGTTTATTATTCATGAGGAATGTCCTCTCCCTATAAAGATGGATGTGTTTTAACAATCAACTTTTCCCTAACTCTCTTTTAATTCAGAGTTTCTTCTCACATGGCCTCTTTTGATGCTTTAGTGAGGAATCTTGTTTCCTAACAAAACTGTATCGGGTAGTCCGTTCGTTGATAAACACCTTATTGATGTTGTGAAGAGGTATTGTTTGTGAGAGAATGCAAAGGACCATTACATTCACCACCTCTTAATGACCGTTAGACCTATAGAGTCAATTGATATATGAACTCACACTCAACTAGACTTTAAGTAGTTTAACCTTTACCCGTAGACCTACAAGGCCTAGTTCATTTCCTGAGACTTAGAGAGGTTGTTTAAGGTCTGTTTCCACTCTAAGCCCTTTTCCGACATGCTATTGTTCCCATAAACTTTCGCTTTTAGGTAAGTCGGCTGGATTTCCGTTCACAAATTCCGGGTTAGCTATCCAAAAAGGCATTCTAACTAAATTTTGTCAAGCTTACAAGTCGCACGTCCTTTCATATTGTACTCCTCCCGAGTCGACTAAATTTTCTTGATGTTGAACCTCCTGCCCTCTAAAAAAGGGCTCCTTTCGCATAGAAAGAACTTTAACTTTCTTTAGCGAACTTTATGATTTGCATTAAGGACGAAGATTAGGTAACTTAGGCTCCCTGTTCGATAGTTGTTCCCTATTCAGGGCAGATGAAAGTCTTATTTGGCCCCACCTTACGGTAAAACTGAAAGATGAGAAGACTTTTGAGGCCAATAATCGTCTTTTGTTTTGCCTCCCGGCGACCAGGGTCCGCATCCTATCTAGGGTTCAGGCAGTTTAGCTTTAACCTTATTTCTCATTTTATTAGATTCCTAATTTTTTAGCCTCGCTGATTTTATTAACTTGGACGATTTCGTCTCACATAAGCTTTATTGACATGCTACATTTCCCTTAGAGTTTCCCCTTTAGGTAAGTCATTGGCTTTATCCAGAATTCCAAATACTGGAGTTATCTTCTTAAGGATAACAACGTCTCATAATGCCTAGATCATTCGCACTTTACCATGGTCTACATGTCCTATTGTTCCAATATTTAAATGTTGTTTTTTTCTTTCAAATTTTTCGCGAGCCATACTAAAAAGACTTTTTTAAAAAAATTTCAGTTGAGAACAAATCACGCAATCAACTGATCATTAGATCAATATAAAAAAATTTTATTTTAACTAGAATTTGGTTTGTTTAAAAGAGGATCCTCTTTTAAATGGCTAACCCAAAAGCCAAAATAAATGCGCTCATTTTTTAGGGCTTTTGCTGCTTTTTGTGTTTGAAAAAAGAGCCAAATTAAAAAAGATTATTGATTCTCTAAAAACCAAAAAAACTATGAAACTTTTCAAAAAGTTTTTTTGCAAGCTAAAAAAAGATGATTAAGTAGCCGACAAACTTTTTTCATATATGAGAAAACTTTTCACCTTCGTCGCAAGTGAAACAAATGGGTCGACTACTAACAAACTTTTTTCGATAGCCGACAAACTTTTCTCATAGATTCGAAAAGTTTTGGAATAGAATGAGAAAAGTTTTTGTCCACGCAGGCGCCGACAAATTTTTTCGCCTGCGTCGTTCGAAAAGTTAGTTCGTGCGGTTAGAAAAAACTTGTCGGCTGTTTTGTTGGCTACTTGGTTAGCAAAACGCCTCCGTCGCCCTCGACTCAGTTTTTAGTTGAAACCCTTTTATTGAGGTACGTTTTTTTTTTGTCTTTTCAGTTTTTAGTAACAAAAAAAAAGGCTTTGGCTTTGTAAGGTTTATTAAAAACCTAACTTTAGTAAAAGCAAAACCGTGCTTTTTTTTTTCGCATTAAATAGATTTTTACCAATAACATGGCCATTAAAAAAAAACCTTTTTTTTGTTAAAAGTAAGCTGAATTCAGCAATAAAAATCCTTTTTTTTATTTTGCTAATATTTCGCAGTTCTTAAACAACTTAGAAACCCTGTCTGTTTTCTTTTAGTTACCGTAACTTTTACCTTTTTCTTAAAAAATTTAAACTTTTTTAAAATGGCATGTCATTATCTACCTATTTCCATTTTTCTAGTATAAAAAAACAGGACTTGATTTCTCAATTTGTTATACTCAGCCTATGAGCGTTGCTTTATTATAAAGGTCGTTGGTCTCTTCAAGGCTCATTTGTAGTTGGGAGTAGCGATTACCAAGAGGACTTAGTAAGTCCTGGCAATAAACAATTATGTCCAAATTCTCGCAAAACATGACGTGATAAACCAAAATCTCGGTAATACCCTTTTGGTCGACCACTAATTAAACAACGATTATGCAAGCGAACTGCCGAACTATTACGGGGGAGTTTTTGTAATTTAACATAAAGATTTAATTTATCTTCTAAAAACTCCGTTTTTTTAATTTGATTTTTTAAATTTTGTCGTTTTTGCTTATATTTTTTAACCAATTTTTGACGCTTTTTTTCGCGTTCAACCATACTTTTTTTTGCCATTTTTAAATTTCCTTGTTTTATAATATATAAAAGCTTTATTAAACACAGATGAAATCTTTTAAAAAAAGTTTCATAAATAATAAAAAAAGCGTTTTGTCTTATTAGGACTCTATTCAACCGTTTCGTAGCTGTTTTTATTTTTATCGTTTCTGTTTTAGAGAGCGAAAGCCTTTTTTGTTTTTTATCGCCCTTGAGTCACGTAGTAACTTTTTTTTTTAACGACCAAGTAGCTTTTAGTTTAGAATTGTAGCAAGCATTTAAACTATTAAAAAAGTTGTCGCCGTTTTGTTGATTTATTTTAAACCTACTGATTTTTTTTCTTTTTCAAGATTTATTGAGATGGCTGAGTTTGTAACAAACAGAAAAAAGAATTTTTGTTAGATCACATAAATCTTTTTTTTAATAGCAACAAATATAAAACTTTTTTCGTTATCTTTAAAAAAAGGAATCGGTCAAGAAACATTTTTTTTAAAGTTTTTTTTACTTTTTTATTAAATTTTATTTTACTCGCATTGTCCACCCAAGTCAAATAAAATTTAATAAAAAAAAGATTGGCATTTAGCATTATCCACCCAAATCTAGCGAAAGCTCAAACGATGTTTTGATTACAAAATCAAATTCAAAAAGGCGAAGTAGGGGAATCGAACCCCTCGCTTTAGCTTGGAAGGCTAAGGTATTACCACTATACGAACTTCGCAATTTATATATACATATTATTTTACATAATATAAAAGAAAAAGTCAAACTCTATTTAAAACAATTTAGTTATTCCTATTTAGCTATTACAAAAACTAAATGAAAGCCTTTATATAATCAATTAAGAAAAACAACTTTTCCTATATCAATATCCAAATGGCAACAATTAAAAAACACATTTTGCCATTATAACAACTAATAAAATCAACAAAAAATCATAAAAAACAAACACAAAAAATGATTTCTTATTTTAAGAAACTTAGTAAAATTCAAACAAATCAAAAGTTAAATGAAACCTTTGTCTATTTTAGTTTTTTTTAGATAAAAAAAACTTTTCTAGATAAAACTTTTTATAAAAAAAACCTTATAAAAACAATAGCAAAACAGTGTTCTTTTTATTTGGCATGCCTTTTAAAGTCATTTACTTTTTTTTGTTTTTTATTTCTTGGAAATAAAGTTAAATATCTTATTCCAATTTTTTCGCGACTTTTTTTGTATCGACCAAAAAGGAAAGGTTTAGAAAAAAAAAACTGATTGAATAGAATAGTTAAGTCCCAGTTTAATCAATTCAAAAATCTTTATGAACTTTTAAAAGAAAAAAAAAGTTTCTTATTGCTATGGATAGTAGCTATAGAGAAAAAATGAGTTGGTTTTTTTTTATAATTCTTTTGCTATAAAAAACAAAACGAATTATAATAAATTTTATTAGGAGAGATGGCTGAGTGGTCGATAGCGACTGATTGCTAATCCGTTGTACTGTTTTTCGGTACCGAGGGTTCGAATCCCTCTCTCTCCGTTTTAATTAAATAAAAACCTTTTACTCAGTAGCCGAGCGGTTGTTTAAGGAGTCATTAAACGAATCCATCGCATATAAAAAGACTTTTTTTTGTTTTATTATTAACCTTTTTTTGGTTTTTTAACTGTTCTGTTTGCTTTTATTCTAGCAAAGTTGTTTATCACCACAACTGTTGCTAACAATAACGGTCGAAGTCAGTTTTGACCGCCTGGATCGGTCTTTGATAAGAAAAAAGTTTTATTGTTTCCATTTTCAATTTGTTTGCCCTACCGATACAACAAATTTGTTTTGTCAAAAAGCAAAGATTTTTTCAAACAAAAGAGATCTTTTTTTTTGGTATAAAAAACTCGGTTGATCGAATAATAACTCAAACATAGAGTTTGGCGAATAACATCGTGTCTTTACGATTAGTCCATTAGCCAATTGGCGCATTAACTTTTCTTGAAAATGCGAAAAGTTTCCTTTTTTTTTTAATATCGAAAAGGGTCTTTTAAAAAAAAATCTTTGTCCATTCTATAAAGATGTACTTTTCTACAAAACAAATCAAACAGGTAATAAAAAAAGTAAAATTTAACACATCATTGTAGTTCTTAAATCTTTAAATAGTGTGTTTATAAGTTCTGAAAAAAAAAGAACCCAAGTTTGCCTTTTAATAAAAAGCTTTCTGTTATTGAACTAGGTGAATTTCATTCTGCCTTTTTAAAAAGGGGTCGTTGCTTGCTCTTGAATCACAAAACCCACTTTTCTATTGCTTGGTTAGTAGCTTGAGCTTTTTAATTGAATTGCGGTTGATTTTGCGCAGTCGTTATCTCAACACAAACGACCAAGTAACTTTGTTGGCAGCCAGACGCTCCTGCTTTTGCTTGTTTGTTTTTATTAAGAAACCAAGACACAGAATTTTTTTAAAAAAAAATCACTTCACTAGTTTTACACGCATTGCTAAATGGTTTTTATGAGGCTTGCTAGCGGACTAAATTCGCGCATGGCAAGCGGGTGACAATTAAATAAAACAAATAGCCTTTTGGACAAATAAATTTGCGTCTATAATCTAGTTTTTCTTATTAGCCATTGTGTGATTGTGATTAATAAGGGGTTGGATCTTTTTATTTTTAAGCCATTTTCATTGATATTTATTGAAACAAGATAAGTCTTGTGGTTGATAGTGAACCTGAATATCGCAAAATCCTGTGTCTTTTTTTTTATTGTTAAGTCTAATATTCTTATCTTTATTGTAAAGAAAACTTCTTAAGCAAAAAGAATTTAGCTATAATAAAAGAATAATAAATTATTTTGTTTAATTTCTTTAGTAAAAAAAAAAAACGATTTCATTTTCCTTAAAAGTTAATTAAATAATTAAATTATCAACATAACAAAAGTCTTTAATTGACTCTAAAATAAAAAAACATTTGCGAATTGAAATTAAAGACTCATATGCGTCATGATTTTTTTTTTTACAAAAAGGTTAGCATAGGATTTTCTAACTTTTTTAAATTTTGGCTCTTTTTAGTCAAAAACGAGTATAGAAAATGACAAAAAATGTTGTTGCAAAAAAAAGTCGCCTTGGAATTTTAAAACTTTTTTGAATTTAACTACGACATTGATTTTGTACGCTTTTCATAAAAAGTTAGTGAAAGACCAAAGCGTTTAAAATTTAAAAAAGATTTTTAGCTTTTTTTTTTTATTAGCTAACTTTTTTAAATTTTCGCATTTCGTATACCTTATATTAAATTGAAATTTAAGAGTTTAATACTATAAAACTAGAATGACAAAAACTTTTTTACCCACAAATTTAGTGATTTGGTTGTTTTTGTCTAATAAACTTTTTTTTCTATTATAAAAAAAAGTTTATTAGACATTTTAAAAGTTCCGATCACTTTAATTTTTTCTTTGCTGGGGCGACGAAAGCGCCCTTGGTTTTATTCTACTTGAGAAAGCAAATAAGGTGTAGCGGTAAAAAAAGAATCGCCTAATTAATGACTAACAAAGTGGGTCATCATAGATAAAAAGCTTTATCAAAAAGCATCGATTCATTTTTTTTGAATTAAAAAAAAATTTAAAATAGATTGAAGGTTAAATTAAAAAAAGTTTTAATTAGTATAACTTAATTAATCACGAGTTTTCACTAAAGGAGTTAAAAAAATGACAATTAGTCCACCAGAACGCGAAGCTAAAAAAGTCAAAATTGTTGTTGATCGCGACCCTGTTGAAACAAGTTTTGAAAAATGGGCAAAACCTGGTCATTTTTCACGTACTTTATCAAAAGGCCCTACAAGCACGACTTGGATTTGGAATTTACATGCAGATGCTCATGATTTCGATGCTCATACTAATGACTTAGAAGAAATTTCTCGAAAAGTTTTTAGTGCACATTTTGGACAATTAGGAATTATTTTTATTTGGTTATCTGGAATGTATTTTCATGGTGCACGTTTTTCAAACTACGAAGCTTGGTTAAGTGATCCAACGCACATTAAGCCAAGTGCTCAAGTTGTTTGGCCAATTGTAGGTCAAGAAATTTTAAATGGCGATGTGGGGGGGGGCTTCCAAGGTATTCAAATTACTTCGGGGTTTTTCCAATTATGGCGTGCTAGTGGAATAACAACAGAATTACAATTGTACTCGACAGCTATTGGTGGTTTAGTAATGGCTGCAGCAATGTTTTTTGCAGGTTGGTTTCACTTTCATAAAAGTGCTCCAAAACTAGAGTGGTTCCAAAACGTAGAATCTATGTTAAACCACCACCTTGCTGGTTTATTAGGGTTAGGTTCTTTAGCTTGGGCTGGGCATCAAATTCATGTGTCTCTTCCGGTTAATAAACTATTAGATGCAGGGGTGGATCCGCACGAGATTCCATTACCACATGAATTATTATTAAATCCAAGTTTAATGGCGCAATTATACCCTAGTTTTAAACAAGGTTTAATTCCTTTCTTTACATTAAATTGGTCAGAATATAGCGACTTTTTAACGTTTCAAGGAGGTTTAAATCCCGTTACAGGTGGTTTATGGTTAACAGATACGGCCCATCACCACTTAGCTATTGCTGTTTTATTTATTGTAGCTGGTCATATGTACCGTACAAATTGGGGGATCGGACATAGTATTAAAGAAATTTTAGACTCACACAAAGGTCCATTTACCGGTGAAGGACATAAAGGTCTTTATGAAATTTTAACAACATCATGGCATGCTCAATTAGCTATCAATTTAGCTTTATTTGGATCTTTATCCATTATTGTAGCTCATCACCAATATGCCATGCCACCTTACCCTTATTTAGCGACAGATTATGCAACTCAGGTGTCTTTATTTACGCACCATAACTGGATTGGCGGTTTTTGTATTGTTGGTGGCGCTGCTCACGCTGCCATTTTTATGATTCGTGACTATGATCCTACAAATAATTATAACAACCTGTTAGATCGTGTTATTCGTCACCGTGACGCCATTATTTCTCATTTAAATTGGGTTTGTATTTTTTTAGGTTTCCACAGTTTTGGTTTATATATTCACAACGATACCTTAAGTGCTTTAGGGCGTCCAGCGGATATGTTTTCTGATACAGCGATTCAACTACAACCCGTTTTTGCTCAATGGATTCAAAAAACGCATTTTTTAGCGCCTGGATTTACTGCTCCTAATGCTTTAGCGAGTACGAGTCCTAGTTGGGGAGGTGATGTTGTTGCAGTCGGTGGAAAAGTTGCTATGATGCCTATTCCGTTAGGAACTTCCGATTTTATGGTTTAATTCGATGGATCATGTAAAATTTCGCTATATGCGGGAACTTACCATATATACTGATAGTCCTTAAATGAGATTTTAAGGAAAAACCTTTTCAGTTGGTTTAATCCGCAGGAAACTTTAACTTTTCAGTATTTTTATTACTTATTAAAATGACATTTTCTAAAGGATCCTCAGAGACTACACGCGAAACATTGTTAAAAAAGAACTATTTTGTTGATATTCATACGAATCCTAATAAAATGGACGCGATCGTTTGTTTTCATTTTTATGCTTATGCAAAAAAAGGAACTCCAACCCATAAACCTTTTCCAGAAAAATCTTTTTTAGAATGGTTTATCGGTTTTTTTGAAGCTCAAGGAAGTTTGTTATGTTGGCCAATTGGCAAAACAAAAAAACGTTTTGGTATTGAAATCACTCAAAAAGACCCAAAATTAATGTATAAAATACGTACAATGTTGGGTTTTGGAAAAATTATTCAATATAAGTCTAGACAAAAGTCTACTCGTTATTGGCGTTATTATGTTCATGATAAAAAAAATTTAGCAAGACTCATTTTATTGTTTAATGGCAATTTTATCACTGAAAAAAAAAAAACACAGTTTAAAATTTGGGTTAAGAATATAAATAACACATATAAAACGAATTATTTTATAAAATCTTCGTATGTTCAAGTTTCTTTACAAACGGCTTGGTTAGCGGGCTTTTTTCAAGGAAATGGACATTTTTGGGCTAATACAAAAAAAAAGATTATTATTCAAAAAAAAGACGGTTCACTTAGCTATAACATTGAAATGAAATTTTATCTCATTGAAAAAAAGGAAAGTTTATTATTAAACCAAATAAAAGCTTTATTAGCCATTCCAAGTTCGGTTTATACCCTTTCAAATGATGATTTAACCCAAACTTATAATTGTTTAGAAACAAGTTTGTTAAAATGTCATCAACACATTATTTCCTATTTACAGATTTACCCATTTATTGGGCAGAGAATTATTTTATTTAAACGTTGGAGTAGATTAGTTGGGTATAGAACAAAAAACTATCCAATTACTGAAAAATCAATAAAAAAATTAAAACGATTAATTCAATCAACAAAAAACAACTAGATTTTTTTAACATAAAGATATAGTCCCAGATTATTGATTTTAGAGTAAATCAAATCAATTTTATCATCTGACATCACATTCATGCCTTTACAATTCATGTAACGGTTTTAATTTTATTAAAAGGAGTTTTATTTGCTCGTAGCTCACGTTTAATTCCAGATAAATCAAATTTAGGTTTCCGATTCCCTTGTGACGGACCTGGTCGTGGCGGAACTTGTCAAGTTTCAGCTTGGGACCACGTTTTTTTAGGCTTATTTTGGATGTATAACGCTATCTCTGTTGTTATTTTCCACTTTAGTTGGAAAATGCAATCGGATGTTTGGGGTAGTGTAAATGCTTCTGGTATTTCTCATATTACTGGTGGAAATTTTGCGCAAAGTGCCAATACAATTAATGGTTGGTTAAGAGATTTCCTTTGGGCACAATCTTCACAAGTTATTCAATCATATGGTTCATCTTTATCTGCATATGGATTAATTTTCTTAGGCGCTCACTTTGTTTGGGCTTTCAGTTTAATGTTCTTATTTAGTGGACGTGGTTACTGGCAAGAATTAATTGAGTCTATTGTCTGGGCACATAACAAATTAAAAGTAGCTCCAGCTATTCAAGCCCGAGCTTTAAGTATTACTCAAGGTCGTGCTGTTGGTGTAGCTCATTATTTATTAGGAGGGATTGCGACCACTTGGTCTTTCTTCTTAGCTAGACTTATTGCAGTAGGAGGCTAAAAATCAACTCGTTAAACTTCTACAAAAGTTCTGAAAAAGAGCTCATAAGCGAGTTTTAAAAAACTCTTTTTTTGCAGAAGAAAATCTTCTGCAAAAAAAGAGGGTTGAAAAAAAGTGACTTGGTTGAAGTTGTTATCCCTAAACTAAAAAAAGTACTTTTTAACGTTTTTTATGACAAGCAACGCCTATACATATTGTGAAAACTTAAAACAATAGTGATTCAGGCGTTTTCCTTTAATAAATTTTCACTTTGCGAATTTTAAACTTAATTAAGGAAAAACCTTTTCACTGAGCCTAGCTAATACAAAAAAATGAGAACAAGCTCGATCATAATAGTATTAGCCCTTCTCATTTAAAAAAGCTTTTTTTAAATAAACAAAATAGCCTTAACCCGGCGGTAAGAATGGTTACGATTCGAGTCTTTATTCAAAACAATGGCTTATGTTTTTAAAAACATACATTTTCAAATCTCGTAAGCAAGCGGTTAAGTTTTATTTGAAAAAAAGTTAGGTTTTGCTTTTTTACAAGACCTCGGCGAGGTGCCAACCCCTTTTTCTTGCGAACGCTTATCCTCGTGCGTCAACCCATGAACCGACGCCTTTTTTCTGTAAGCTCAAGGATCGCAACTATCGGTCGGCTACCGACAAAAAAGGTCGAAATCGCCAAAATTTTTTCTTTTTTTTAACTTTTTTTGCCAATTTTTTTTATCCTAGAGTAAACCGGTTGATTTGTTGGGCTTGACAAAAGTCTCTTTTTGTCAACAGGTAGCAAAGTGATTTTATCGACCATTAAGTTTCAGTAAACTTAAAAGCATTCTGAAAAAAAAGAGTTGACAAAAATCATTAACAACCTAAAATAAGTAAGAAATCTTCTTATTTTGTATTCTGATCGTTTCTTTTCATTTCCTTTATTAATACAAAACAAAAAAGGGGTTGTAGTTCAATTGGTTAGAGCACGGCCTTGTCACGGCCGAAGTTGCGGGTTCGAGTCCCGTCAGCCCCGTTCCATATGTCTATGTAGATTTACAACTTGGTAGACATAAGAAAAAAATTTTTCTTTATCTACAAATAAGCAAACTTTTTGACATTTTAGTGATAAAAAAAAAGAAATTTAAAGAGTCAATAGAGTTTTATTTGAAATAAACTTTTTTGACTTTTCAACGATAAGTTGTTTTATATTTGACATAAACTTAAACTTTTCAACTATAAGTTTACTTTATTTAAAACAACTTATAGTTTAATCTCTACACCGACTCAGTAGCTTTTCTGATAAATGAGAAAAGTTTCTAATATTGCTCCCCGAGAGACTCGAACTCTCACGCCTCGCGGCAAAGTGGCCTAAACACTTCATGGCTACCAATTACATCAGGGAAGCTTTCCATTTTATGATTTAGAATTTTTTTTTTCAACGCCTAGTCTCGTTCATTGACTAAGTAGCCCACGAGTTTGGGCTTTCGACCAAGGCGAAAAGCATAACGTTTATAATAAAAAAACTTTTTGATAACTTCGACAAACGTTTTTTACAAGCTTTTTGCACGACGACCTGGTCGCGGCTTGGTGAAAAAGGGTCGGCTACCAACAACTTTTTTATTATAAATTTTTTTAATAAAAAGTCAAAATAAAAAAGTTTTTTATGCCCAAACTTTTTTATAGCGATAAAGTAGCTTTTTATAAAAAAACGCAGGCAAAAAGTTTTGTTTAAAAAAAAAGATTTTAGACATTATAATAGTGTATAAAAACAAAAAAGTCAAGTAAACGTTTTTAAAGTGATTTTTTTCACGAATTTAGCGCTAAGCTAACCAAGTTGCTTTTGTATCATTTTCAACAAAAAAACTAAATTTGGACTTTGCGTCCAAATCATTTGGCGACAAAGTAGCTTTTCGCCTGCGTTTTTTTACAAAAAGTTTTGCTTAAATCAAAACTTTTCGCAGGGCTCAAAGCTACTTTGTCGCCAAAGCAAAACTTTTCGCAGGGCTCAAAGCTACTTTGTCCCTCAAAACTTTTCTGACACGTTTTTATCGTGAGCAACTCGGTAACCCGGTGGAGTCGCAAAATTTTTTTGCGACCAAGTTTTTTTCAAGCTTGAATTCAATAAATTATTTAAACAGTCAATAATTTATTGAATTCAAGTCTTTTTTTTATAAAGTTATGAAAAAATAGGTTTTTTAGTTTTGAGAACCTGTTAATTCGCTTAAAGCTTCTTTTAAAATCGACTCCGCTTGATCTGTAAAAACTTGCGTGTCTCTTAAAATTTCACCATATTGAGGTTTACTTGAAGCTAAATATTGACGTAACTCAACTAAAAAAGAACGTACATTTTCTACAGGAATTCCGTCTAAATAACCGTTAATTCCAGCATAGATCGTTGAAACTTGGTCTTCTAATGCAAGAGGCGAAGATTGAGCTTGCTTCAGTAATTCACGTAATCTTGATCCACGACTTAACTGCTTTTGAGTAGCTTGATCTAAATCTGAAGCAAATTGTGAAAAGGCTTCCAATTCGGCAAATTGAGCTAATTCTAATTTAAGTTTCCCCGCTACTTTTTTCATAGCTTTTGGTTGAGCTGCTGATCCAACTCGTGATACAGAAATCCCAACATTAATGGCTGGACGAATCCCCGAATTAAAAATATCGCCAGATAAAAAAATTTGTCCGTCTGTAATAGAAATAACGTTTGTAGGAATGTAAGCCGATACATCGCCTTCTTGTGTTTCAACAATAGGTAAAGCAGTCATAGATCCGCTACCTAACTCATCACTTAGTTTAGCAGCGCGTTCTAATAAACGAGAGTGTAAATAAAAAACATCTCCTGGAAAAGCTTCTCTACCTGGCGGACGGCGTAATAGTAAACTCATTTCACGATAAGCTTGTGCTTGTTTTGATAAATCATCATAAATAACAAGCGTATGACGACCTTTATACATAAAGTATTCGGCTAAAGTCGCTCCTGTATAAGGCGCTAAATATTGTAATGTAGCTGGAGTATCTGCAGTTGCTGCTACAATAATTGTATAAGATAAACAATTGCGTTCTTCTAATGTATTTACAACTTGTGCAATTGACGAAGCTTTTTGTCCAATTGCAACATAAAAGACGAGTCAATAGGTTTGTTACCAAACACTACTTCTCTTCCGAAACCGTGCATGATCCTTTCGCATCACACGGCTACTCAACAAAGCCAGTGTTTTAACAAATTTTCACACAAAAACACAAGTTTTATGCGACCGCCTGAGCAACCAAGTCATCGCCTGCGTCATCAAAACCTTTTTTCGCAAGCTTTTCGCAGGGCCGACTCAGGCGGCCTGCGTCGCTCCACAAAGACGTTTTTCTTTTAGACGAGAAAGCTTTTTGGTCCTGGTCAAACTTTTATAACTTTATTTTGTTGTGAAAATGAGTAGAGGCTCTTTTGTCACTTTTGAACATTGGTTTCGACTTTTTTCAATCGATAACGTCCCATCCTTATAAACTGTTGTTTATTGATTTAGGCATCTTTATTTCTACTCAAGCTCTACTTCCTGTTTTGTTGCGCTCTACGTCAGCTTATCTCGGGGTTTTTTCCTTCTTATTTTTAGCAATACTCGTCCTTTCGAGTTGAGCTTTTGCTTTTTAGAGCATCTTACTCTCAATAGGCTTCTAGTGGTTCTTACCATAAAGTCATTTTATGGAGCACTATTGAGGTTTCCTTGTTCCTTTCTTTCATTGATTGTGATCGTTAGAGACGACCTTTCCCCCGGGGTTCTGAGATAACGCGCCAGATCGATTTGCGAATTCTTCTGGTCTCTACCCTTCATGTTTTTTCATGAACAACGTTTTCTATTCCCCTAAATACGTCGCTGATGTTTGACGAGGGTTGTTGACGGTCATTTTCCTATGAATTTTATTCTCCACGAGGCTCTTTCCTCCATTGACTTGCGTCCATTTCAGTCCGAGTCGAATATAAATCACTTGCTTGCAGATAACATTTTTGGAGTATTCTTATTAACACTGCTTTCGTCCCTTGCACTCTACGATGTTGATAACCATTCTCTACCGCATAGGGAGACCTTTTTTTGTTTAATAGGTCGGTTACGTGCTTTTAACTCCGCGTTAGGAGCAACAGGGCTTCCACCTGTATGAAAGAAAAGTTAAAAGACACAGCAAATAGACTGTGACTCTTTACACCTCCCACGCTAAAAGGTCTTTAGCGATTTCGGTGAAACAAGTCGCACCACAAATAACATCTTTTCCTTTTTGGTTAATGATCGTATCTACCGCAATGGCTGTTTTTCCTGTTTGACGGTCACCAATGATTAATTCACGTTGCAAAAGAGTTCTTAACAATAAAATTGAACTCTTCGGGACTATATCTTTAACAAACTTTTTTTTAATTGGTTGCTCGGCTACTTTATTAGTAATGGGACGTAACGACGCAGGTCCTTTCTCGATATGACATTTATTAAAAAAAAGGTTTCTATTTTAGATTAGCTATGAGAGCCTCTTTGTTTTTGATTTTTCATTTCTTTCTTATCATGAAGTAGCTTTTTTGTTTAAACAAACTTTGTTTCAATAAAAAAGCTATTCCGTGGCCCAAAATGTAAGTGCTCTCTTTAAACCCTAGTTTAAAAAAGTTTAAACACTCTATTTAAACCATGATTTACAAAAGTTTAACCAAATCTTATATTTAATAGTTTTAGCCTTTTTTAAATGAGACTTTAATTATTTGTATTAAAAACAAAATAAAGCCAATCGAATTCGATGCATTTTAATAGATTTTAAAGTCTCTTTTTTTAACTATTCATACAATAAAAGAAAATCTTCATAATCGGTCATTATCCAACGATATTTCGTGTTTGCACTTTGCTTGATGGGATTCTTTTTTTCAAAGTAAATTTTGCTAAATTTTTATTTTTGTTGAATAAAAAGTAGATGACTTTATAAACACTTGTCACTTTAAGAGAAAGTTGATGAAAACCTTGAAATTCGCTTAATCTTGCTATTTTTCCCTGTTTTCCTACTTTTTGAAAATTTACTTGATTGGTTTTTGAAACTGAAATACTTATCGTTCCATCTCCATCAATTAAACCAGAAAGAGAGCCTTTTTATTGTCAATTACAAAATAAAATAAAATGGGATATTTAAGCTTGTTGTAATTATCGTAAACGAGCGGGATTACAAAGTTTTCCATTTAATCGATTAATAATAGTCTTTTTAATGGTTAAACTCTTTTTAACTCAATAGCGTATACTTTTTGAAACACTTCAAAGTTTAACCGATCCTGCTTTTCATTTCTTTTTTTTATTATATAAAAGGCGAGCATCATTACTAGCTGTCGTTAATTTAAAACTTATTTCTTTTTTTTTTTATTTATAAAAAAATAATCACCCCCATCGACTAAGCCCGCAAACCAATCATTCCAATGTTTTGAACACATTTTCTTTTTTTATAAATAAAGTTTTGTTAGGAAACGTATAGTCTCTGAGGTTCCTACTCACTTTCGAAAAGCTTTGGTTACCTGCTGATTACTAAATCCAATTCAAAATTTTTACATTAGATGGGGTCAAATATGAGTTCTCTTTTGAGACATAGACAACTTTTCTATTTCGAGCAAGTCGTTTTTTTTTTTTCGAACGCCGCCTTGTTTTTCTATATATCGAAACCACCTTTAAGGTCGGCGCAAGGTCGGCGTCAACAAACTTTTCGCCTGCGTGGACAAAAACGTTTCTCATATATGAGAAAACTTTTCGCAGGGTGACCTGGTCGCGGCTACTGCGTTTTTTTACGACCGACCAAGTAGCCAACTCAGGCGATCTATGAGAAAAGTTTGTCGGCTTGAGGTAGCTTTTTTCGATAACGAAAAAAGTTTGTCGATCTCCTAACGATACGTTGCTATCGTTGAGCGTAAGAAAAAAGTGTAATTTTGAGTTTGCGGAAAAAAATTTCGGCTAGTTCGTCGAAGTTTGTCATCTAAATTCCTGATTTTTCTTTAAAAATTTAGAACCTTTTAAAGAAAACTTGCATTATAAACCACTTAGATTTAAGTATTTGATTGGCTAAATTTATTAATTTGTCTAGTTTCCAGCATATAGTTTCCTGCGTTAAACATTAATGACCATGTCGTTGATCTATGAGCGACGCAATCCTTTACTAACTTTTTTTAATGTTTAAAGGGCCAATTTGACCACGTCCAATAGGAATCATTGCATCTACAGCAACTAAGCCTGTTTGTAAAGGTTCATGAACCGAACGTCGTGAAATAATCCCCGGAGCGGGTGATTCGATTAAGCGTGTTTCTGTTGCAGAAATGTCTCCTTTTCCATCAATAGGTCTTGCTAACGAATTAACAACACGTCCTAAATATTCATCTGATACAGGAATTTGAGCAATTTTACCGGTAGCGCGAACGGATGAACCTTCTTGAATAGCTAAACCATCTCCCATAAGAACTGCCCCAACGTTTTTCGTTTCTAAGTTTAAAGCAATTCCAACAGTTCCGTCTTGAAATTCTAAAAGTTCTCCGGCCATTACTTTTTCAAGACCATAAATACGAGCAATACCGTCACCAACTTGAAAAACCGTTCCAATATTTACGACTTTAACTTCTTCGCTATACTGGGCAATTTGTTGACGAATAATACTACTAATTTCATCTGGTTGAATTTTAACCATTTTGTCTACTCCTTTGTGTACTTTTTCAAAACCTTTACTGAAAGGGGTTTTTTTTTAGAAGTTGAAAAAAAGATTTTGGGGGCAATAAAAATCAGCCATAAACACAAAACTTTTTTTAGAATAACTTTTAACAAAAAAAAAACACTGATTTTTGTTTTATTTTAAAAAAGGACAGTTTTAATAATATTAAACATTTTCTCAACTCGTTTTACGACGTAATAGCTGGCGTAATAGCCAACGTAATAGCCGACGTAATAGCCGACCACCTGAGAAACCAAGTAGCCAAGTTTTTTTAACTTGCGACGCACGCAAAAAGAATAACTTTGAGCTTGGGAAAAACTTTTTGATAAGAAAAAAGTTAGATAAAACTGTTTTGTTAAATCTAGACTTTTAACGAATCAACTTTTTTGCATTAAAACTGTCAACTTTTTTCTTTTACAAAACGGGAAAAACGACCCTTTTTTAATAACATACATTTTACAAATTGTTTGAGATAAGCTTACTTGTATCAACCATTTCATGAGATCGACTTTTTTTTAAACAATTTGCATAAATATCAAAAAACCATCTAAAAGACTCATGATTAGCAAGAAGTGTTAAGAAAAACGAAAATCATGTAAGTTAAGCTAACAAATCAAGGGTCAAGCTATTAAGAAAAAACGCACTTTTTCTAACAATTTAAAAGATTGTTACTTAGTAGCAAAAGGTTTTGTTTCGATAAAAGCTCTTTTTACGGCTCAGTAGCCAAGACCGTCACTAAATGGCTTTATGGTCCCGTCGTTCACGATAGCAACGTATCAGATAAGTTCTGAGCTAAGCTCAAACCCTTTTAAAATGTGTTATAAAGAACTTTTAAACAAAGCAATTTTTAAATTATTGACTGAAATATGAAACGGTGTGTCTGCACCCGCTTTTAATTTTTTGCGCGCTTTTTCTAAAGCAAGAGAAACCATTTGTTGGGATAGTTGTTGAATGGCTTTTTGTTTTTGTAAACGAATAGTATCTTGTTTTACTTGTTTTAAACGAGCAGCATCACTTTCAGCTAATTCAATAGCTCGTTTCTTTTCTTGTTCAGCTGCAACGAAACCTTGTTCACGAATTTCAGTTGCTTTTTTTTGTGCCTCGGCTAACCGCTGTTTTGCTTGGTTAAGTTTTTCTTGTGCTTCTAAAGCACGATTTTCCGCTTCACGTAAATTATTTACAATGGTTTCTTTTCTATTTTTTAATAATTCTCGTACTGCATCACCAACAAAAGAAACGACAACTGCAATAACAACCGCTAAATTAAGAACATTTGTTTCAAGAATATTTGTATTAAAACCAAAACCATGACCCGAAAAAAGTAAGTTAATAAAAAGAAAATTCATGGAAAACCTCCAAAGTTAAGTTTTTTTTTGTAAGAATTTTTTACAAATTCAAGATATTGAGGTCGTAATGAAACGACATTTTCTACTTGTGAGAAACGTTTTTGAGTTGCCGGTGCCGCTCTTTTTTATGTTACGTCAACAAAACAACTCAAAAACGTTTCTCACAACTTGCTTGACTCTTGTTTTTTGATTTCGCAAAAAGCTACAGAGCCAAAATTTTTTGTAGCAAAAGTTTTAAAAACGAATTTTCAAAAAGTTATAAAGCAAAAGCAGATTTTTTTAAAAAAATTTTTAAAAATGGATCTATTGAAGCCAAAAAATTGGCTTAATGAAATGTTTATGAAGCAAATGGGTTAGCAAACAATAAAGCTAAAGCAACTACTAACCCATAAATTGTTAATGATTCCATGAATGATTAAACTAGAGGGAGCATTACTGCTACAACCCCCGTCAACAGATCCGGACATGAGACTTTCACCTCATCCGGCTCCTGTGGAAAAAAAAGCACAATGAAAACAAACAAAATAGATGAACGATTTTAACCAATAGGCTCTTTTTAAAGAGCAGTAAATCCATGACGCGATCAAAACTTATTGGTTATTGAATTTTTTTTTAAACACGTTTTGTTACCAGGAAAAAGTCTAAACAAAGTTTTTTGCTTTGTTTACAAAGTCCCTTTTTTTAACCCCTCCCTTTTTTTTCATCAGGTTTTACATATTTTATTGTTTATAGCCCAAAAATCCAAGGCTAAAAACTTGCTCAATTTTTTTTTTGTAAATTTTAAGCTAAAAAGTCAACTTTCTAGGGTAACTTTCACCCTAAAAAGAGCTAAGTAAGAAGTCGGTATATTAGCTTAAAAGTCCTATTTTTGTTTCATAAATACAGGAACGATTCTTTAATTCGTTGACAAAAAACTCTTTTTTAATCCATTGAAATTTTGGTAAAAAATTTGTTTTAAAAAAAGGTTTTGACTTTTTGTTTTTACCTACGAGAACCCAATTCTCTTTATGTTTCACCCCCCTAAAAACATAGGTTTGTTTAGCAGGAAAATACTGCTTTTTAACATAGTTTCTGCCGTTTTTATGATCTCGACGAAAAACCCAGGCTCTAAGCATTTTCAAGACAATGTTATCAAGATTTTTAAAAGTGGTGCTACATTCACAAATACAATAATAGTTTGCCCAATTTAAGATAATTGGTCCAAGCTTTTGTATTAAACTATAACTTGAAGCAACTTTGTTTTTTTGTATAACAAATCGAAGTTGCTCGATTATTTTTAAAACTGAGGTTTTGGCTGGATATATTTTGATTCTCCTTTGATTTGCTTTTTTTATAGTTATAAATGAAAAACCTAAAAAAGAAAAGCACTGGGTCGAACATAAAATCGCCGTGTTCTTCTCATTTAATTTTAAACCAGAAGTATGACTCAACCAGCTTTGAAGTTCTCTTTTCGCTTGAGCTATCCTTTTTTCACTTTTATGAATAATGACAAATTCATTGCAATAACGAATAATCCCAAGCTGTTTCATTTTGTGTGTTTTATTCGTTGGATTTACGGTACGATTATGGTGAAATGCGACCCAAGCTTTTAAGTGATTTTCCATACCGTGTAAAGCGACGTTTATTAACAAATAGGATAGAACCCCGGTTTGAAAAAAACTCTGATTTCCGCAGTGGGTTTGAGGACGGTCATTGTTTAGCAATGAATTTTCTAAAAAACCCGCTTCCAGCCAAGCTTTTATTTGATGATCGATTTCAGGTAGCGTGTTTAGTTTTTGTAATAAATAGGTATGATTTATCGTATTAAAACAATTTTTAAAATCCCCCTTTAAAATAAACTTTTTAAAAGGAGATTTTTTATTAGTCTCGAATTTGAGAGAATTGAAAACAGCGTGAACTGCATCCTGATAATGATGACCCGGACGAAAGCCATATGAATTGGGTTCCAAGCGAGCTTCCCATTCTGGTTGAAGAGCCAACACGATTAAGTTTTGTTTGGCTTTCTCGAATAAAAGCGGGAAACTTAAAAACGTGGGTGGGGACCAGGCTTGTTTTTGACGACCCCTTGGTTTTTTTACTTGGCCCAAAAACTTTTTTTGCGAGCGAGAAAAGTTGTCAAGTCGAATCGGCAAAAAACTTTTTTTTTTTGATTTAAAACTAGACACATGTAAACTCGAACCAACTTGTCGATGGATTTTTAGCTTTTTTACAAGCTTCCAATTTGTTGAATCTATGAGATTAGACAACCCATGATTGATTTCGAAAGTCAACCTTGCCTTGTTTTCAGTGGTCACTTGTTTCACTGCTAAAAGTTTGGAGTCATAACTGTTTAAGAGTTTTTTTTGTAAAAATTGCAATCGTTTTATATCTTTTTGTTTGCTAGCTTTGTATATACGTTTTTGATATCGGAAAACACGTTGGTTTATCAAATGCCAATCTATGTCTTTCCACGCTTTAATGCTCATAGTTGTGATGTTTCATTCGTATATGATGTGCTCCTTATTTCCACCTTCGCAACGTCAGCATATAAACAACACCATAGATTAGCATTGAGTCGTTAGCTTCTTAAACGAAGTCTCTCCTTTTTTAATAAAGTATTGTGATACCATCCTAAGCCAAGTCTAAGCATTAGGAATAATTAAAAAGTTTTCCAAAGTTCCATGTATTTATTCATGACGATGAGTTAGGCCTATGCACTATACGAGGAGAGACTGTTAAACAGAATCCTAGTTGACTATCCTTTTGATAATAGCCAATTCTCTACTAAATGGACGGGTTGATACGGCCACCTACTATCTATCTCAACGTTGAGAATATTACTTTTGATAGCTCATACTTAAACATATTGTACCAACAAACTTTTCTCATAAATAGACCTCGTTCGAAAAAAGTTTTGTGAGTACGTTCTATAAACCATAGCATCTACCTTAAACCTTTGCTAAACTTCCTCGTCACTACTGAGTCATCAAGGTTTAAGGGCAAGTCCCGGAAACTTGGAGGAATTTCACCTCATAAATACATAGTTAATAGGATAGTTAGCTAAAAAACCTTTTTTTTTTCGCCTATCCTATTCCGATTTTCATTAATGAGTTGCTAATTCTTTAACTTATACGGAACATGTCGCACCAAAAGAAAGTAAAAGAGCTCCACGGATTTTGCCTTCAGCTTCTGGTTGACGAGCAATACCTTCAACTGCATAACCAGCAGCTGTTCCTTGCCCTACACCTGGACCAATGGCAGCTAAACCAACAGATAAACCAGCGGCAATAACAGAAGCAGAAGCGATAAGTGGGTTCATAATAAAATTTTTTAATGAAATTTTAATAATAAAAATAATAACAACCATTTTTTTTGTTTAAAAACGCGAAGCTTGCTTTTTTTTTCAATAACAAACTTGTTTTTTTTAAGAGGCAAAACTTTTTTAACCAATTTGATTTTATTTAAATTATAATAAATTTGACAACCCAATTAAGTTAGTTAATTAACTTTTTTACAGAAAGCGCAAGAAAATAAAAAAAAAGTTAGGCCAATTGTAAATGATAAAAACTTTTTTTAATGAAGCGCGAGTTACGACTTTCTTTAAAATTGAGCAAAGGATTGTAAACAAATTGAAAAAGTGCTTTTTTTAATGATGGTCTTCAACCGCTTCTCCAATATAAGCACCAGCTAAAGTAGCAAAAACAAGCGCTTGAATTCCACTTGTAAATAAACCTAAAAGCATGATTGGAATTGGAACAATTAACGGAACAAGAGCAACTAAAACGCCAACAACAAGTTCATCGGCAAGAATGTTACCAAACAATCGGAAACTTAATGATAAGGGTTTTGTAAAATCTTCTAAAACATTAATAGGTAATAAAAAAGCAGCCGGAGAAACATAACGTTTAAAATAACCTAAACCCTTTTTACTAATTCCCGCAAAAAAATAAGCGATAGATGTTAATAGAGCTAAAGCAACAGTGGTGTTAATATCGTTCGTCGGAGCAGCTAATTCTCCATTGGGAATTTCAAATACATGCCAAGGAATTAAAGCACCCGACCAATTAGAAACAAAAACAAATAAAAAAATAGTTCCTAAAAAAGGAACCCATTTAGTATATTCTTCTTCGCCAATTTGGGTTTTCGCTAAATCCCGAATAAATTCAGTTATATATTCTGTTAAATTTTGTAAACCTTCGGGAATTGGTTTTAATTGACTATTCCCAACAATTGCTAAAATAGCAAGAACTGCAAAAACAAACCAAGAAGTCATTAAAACTTGACCGTGAACTGAATAATTTCCAATGTTCCAATAGTAATGTTGACCCACTGAAACTTCGGCAACATCAAATAAAAGAGTTGATGTACCAGTAATTATTTTATCAACCATATCGTTTTTTTTGAGTTTTCTAAAAATGATTAAAAACTTTTTAACAACCATAATTGTTCTGTATGCAACTTTTTTAGTTCAACACTTTTCTGAGTTTTAGACGATTTCTAAGCTTAAAAAGAGGTCATTAGCCATAATAGCGAACAACCTTTATGAACGTAAGTTTAACCAACTTACCCAAAAACGAAAGTGTCTTGGCATAACAGTTAACGCACAGCAAAAACTAAAAAGAAATCTTAAATAACTTATTTAGAGAGAAAAAAACGAGACTTCATGCATGGGCCTATAGGCTAGAAGTCCTAGACTCTTTTCCATTTTTTCGGCGGGCCCATAGGCCCATTTCTTCCATGTATTGAAAGATTGTTTAAAGCAAGAAAACAGAACAGATTCTTGTGTTTCTCTTTCTTGATAGCAAAAATAAAAAGGCTTACCACTAAACCGACAAATAACTTTAGATTCTGCCGCACTTTTTTTTTGATTATCAAAAAGTTTTTCGATAGCTCACCGATAGCAACGTATCGGTCGGCGACCATTTTGTTGAGCTATCGAAAAACTTTTGTCGATTACCAACAAACTTTTTTTCGCCAGCGAAAAAAGTTTGGCACAACCAGGTCGTCGGCTACTGCGTTAGCTACTACGTCGAAGTTCGTGTTGGATAAAAAAAGAGCCTAATTTTAGTAAAAACAGAGAATGTTAGAAGTTTGCAATTCTTAACGCAAAAGGGGCGATTTCGGATCAATGCCCTTTTTTTTTATACATTCTCTAAGAATTCGGAAAACATTAGTGGGGACAAGAAAACAGTGTATTGTTTTTTCAAAACAAAGCTATAAAAAAAAGAAACTTCACTCTATTTTTTTTTTAAGCCTTTTTAATGAGATTTTCCTTTTGTAAAAACTTATTAAAAAGGCTTAAAAACTCAAACCAACCTCTTACGTAATGCTTACCTCTTTATCAAACCAAAGTTTGATCTTTTAAAGAGGTTAATCGAATGGACGTACAAAAGACACGTTTTTCACAAAAGAGTATGCGTGATACCCACCATATCTAGATCGATCGCCTCAATTCTGTAAGAAGTCTAAAGAAAAAACTCACTGACAAACTCGTTTCTTTGAAAAACAAAATCAAGGACTTTTAAAGACCTGTATGCAAAAACACCAGAATAGTCTTTCCAAACGATAAACGAAAAGCCAAAGAAAAAGCCAAATGCTAAGCGCCGCAGATTTTCCAAACAACATTGAAAAGCCTAATTAGGAAATCACAATTTTAACACATTCCTGTCTTTATTTTACCGACCTTGTTTATGCCGTAAATAAGTAAGCTTAAAGAGTCCTTCACTATTACCATCAGCTAAAAAAACTTTTTTTAAAAAATTTTAGAACTATGGACTTGTCAAGATAAAATAGGCACGAAAAGCAATGACAAGGTGGTAGACACATCACGAGGAACTTGATCAAACCGTTTTTTTCACTTTCCAAAAAGTTTCTCAGACTTTCCATTTTTATTAAGTGTGCCTTTTAAAAAAAATTTATTCCCAAAAATGTCGAAACTCAACAAAAAAAAAACCAAAAAGCAAAGAAACCAAAGATACTCTTCATGTTATCATCATAATCAAAAATGTATGAGAGCAAAAAAAAGTCTCCTAAACAATATAAGCATATAGCCTACACAGTTAGAAAAGATATTAAAAAAAAAATTTGGCGACCCTGACCGCCTGGGTCGGAGCTTTGTCGGTAAAAAAAAGTTTAGGCAAATTAATGTTTTTTAGTTTACCTGCTTTTTTTTGCATAAAAATTATTAAACGTTTTTTGAAAACCTTAAAAAAAAGGTTAAAATTGACGTTTTATTCATAATGGGGCATTTAGAAATCGTCTAAATGTCCATTCTAGCTAACCCTGGAACGAAACGCTTTTTTTTTCTTGTTGTTAGAAGATAGTAAACGTTTTTCGGCAAAATTTTGTTGTCCTTTTTTAATAGCTTCAACAAATTCATTTAATAATAGTTTAATTGACGAAATGGAATCGTCGTTAGCAGGAATAAAGAAATCGGCTAACGATGGATCACAATCTGTATCCAAAATCGTTATGGTTGGAATTCCTAATTTTTTACATTCACGTACAGCATTTATTTCTTCTGATTGGCCAACAATAATAACAATATCAGGAATTTTTTCCATTTTTTCAAGACCCTTTAAATATCTTGCTAATTTTTCTTTTTCTTTTTTTAGACGAGCCGCTTCTTTTTTTGGTAGTTTATCTAAAAAACCGTGTTGTTCTTTGGCTTGTAAGGATCTTAATTTTTGAATTGAAAATTTAATTGTTTGCCAATTAGTTAATTGCCCACCCAACCATTTTTCATTCACATAAAAACAATCACATTCTAAAGCGGCTTTAGCGATTAATGGGGCTATTTGTTTTTTGGTGCCAACAAATAAAACTTTTTTACCAACCCAAGTTGAATCTGTTAAAAATTTTTTAACTTGATTTAAATGAGTATAGGTAGAAATTAAATCGATAATATGAATCGTATCTCTTTGTCCATAAATAAAAGGTTTCATTTTAGGATTCCATTTACGAGCTTGGTGTCCAAAATGCATTCCGGCTGCAACCATTTGTTCTAAAGTTAATGTCATGTTTTTTTTTGTTTCTGTTTTTAAATTTTGTTATCTTTCAGGTGACTCTTTTTACTAATTTCATTAAAAGAAAGGTTTTTTTTTTTAAAGTAAAAAAAAAACGATTTTTTCTTTTCTTTTCCACCAAAGGTTTAGTGAAATAACAAAACACCAAAGGTTTACCTTTTTTTAATAGTTTAATTAGTAGAGACACTTTTATTATATCTTAATAACTTGATTCAATAAAGAAAAAGCTTTTTTATATAATTTTTTATTAACTTAGTACGACGAAATAGGTTTTCTTGACCTTCGTAAGAAAAAACGTTTTTTTAAAATTTTTTGTTCGACGCACTTTTCGAACGACGCGGGCGCCGACAAGATAGCTTTTCGAATCTATGAGAAACGTTTTTTCTTACGCTCAACGCTAACAACGTATCACCGACAAACTTTTTTCGATAGCTCAACAACTTAGTTGGCATTAACAAAGCGCCGACAAGGCGCCAACCAATACGTTTCTATCGTTGAGCGACGCAGTTAGTTTTTTCGTAAAAAAGCTTGCAAAAAACGTTTTTGTCCACGCAGGCCGCGACCAGGTCGTCGTGCGAAAAGCTTACGAAAAAAGTTTGTTGGTAGCCGACCCTTTTTCACTCGCGACGCAAACCAAGAGTTTTTGAACTTGCAAAAAATATACGAACGTTTGCTACGCCCTTGCTAAGGCGCTTTAGCAAAACGAAATAAGGAAATCAAAAAAGGTTTTTTCACGCGCCCGAACGCATGGGAAAAACAATCTGTTGGCTACTGCGTCGTAAAAAAAAGTGTTGCCGACAAAGATTTCTCACGATACGTTGCTATCGAGAAAGAAAAAACTTTGGTTTAATGACTCCTTAAACAATCTGTCAATTTGCAAAAAAAGTTTTTTACTTTTTCAACCTTATTTTTTTGTTAGAGCAAAAAGTTACTTTTAACTTTTCCATTGGTCAACTTTTTTTGTTTGTATCCCTCATTTTATTTGGTATGCTCATCAACTAGCTTGCTTTGTCGACAATTTGCTTGTTGAAGATTAGAAACGCTTTTTTTAAGGGCGGAAGACGGGACTCGAACCCGCGAATGATGGAATCACAACCCACTGCCTTACCTCTTGGCTACAACCGCCAGATTGAAAAAAAAGTGACTTTTGCGACCACACGAACGCACAAAAGTACCACGTAGGCGTCCGTGCTTACGTTGGGCCTACGAAATCACCCACTAAATAGCCAGTATATTAGCTGACGCAGTAGCTAAACCAAAGTTTTTTTTACAAAAAAAAGCGCCAAAAACGTTTTTGCAAGCTCAAAGTTATACTTTTCGCCTACATCGCAAGTGAAAAAGCTTGGCTATTTCCTTGTTCAAGCGGTCGAAGTTGGCTTGGGAAAAAAGTGTTAAACTTTTTTTTATAAAAAAACTTAACACAATTACAATAGCTATGGTATTTAACTCTTTTTTTTATTGGTAGATTTTTGTTTAACTTAAAAAAAGTTTATCAAAAATTTAAAAAATTGTCAACTCTTTGTTTTTACTTTTTATTGAAGTTTTTATCAAGAAGTTTTTATCAAAGAATTTTAAAAAGGTTTGTTCGCCTTTTTAAAACGTTTGCTTAAAAAGCTCTCCTTTTTAATTCGAGGTTGCGCTTTAAAACGTGCTTTATTTTGTGTTGAAATGTTGAATGCTAAACCTAAGTAAATAAAGTCTATTCAACATTTCAACACAAAGAGCAAAACTTTTTTTGTGTTTTTGTTTTTAATCCATGTATTAATATTTAAACAAAAATAACAAAAACAATTTGATTTAAAAAAAAAAAGCTTTGAAATCTTTTAAAAAGTTAACCTTCCGAACTAGCGGTTTTTACATAAAGTATTAATAAAAACGAAGTTGGAATTAAAATAAATAATGCAACAGCCATTAAACCTAAAATATTAACTTCCATTGTGTTTTTAACCTTTCTTTTAAATATTAGAGTTTTTAAACTTTGTTTAAAAAATCATTTTTACAATGATTTTAAACATTTAAAAACGATTTGAGTTGTCGCTTTGCTACAACCGCATTGAGTTGTAGCTTTACGACAACGGGTTGTAGCGACACCGCTTATAAAAAAATCATTTCACTGATCAAAAAACGTGGTCCCAAGTTAGACACTTGAAAAGTGAGTTGTAACCACGTGCTTTTTTTTTTTCGTTAAAAAGGTATGTAAACGCTTTCGTCGTTGATTTCATAAATTTTTAACCAAAAAATAGGCCCTTTAACCAAATTTTGCTGAAGTTGAGGCAATTAAGAAAGCAGCGTAAGTTAATACATAACCTGCACTAAAATGTGCTAAACCAACAACACGTGCTTGAACAATTGAAAGAGCAACCGGTTTGTCTTTCCAACGAACTAAATCTGCAATAGGTGTTCTTTCATGTGCCCATACAAGCGTTTCAATTAATTCTTGCCAGTATCCACGCCAAGAAATTAAGAACATAAACCCTGTTGCATAAATTAAATGCCCAAACAAGAACATCCACGACCAAACAGAAAGACTATTCATCCCAAAAGGATTATAGCCGTTAATTAATTGAGAAGAATTTAACCATAAATAATCTCTTAACCATCCCATTAAATAAGTTGAAGATTCGTTAAATTGATTAACATTGCCTTGCCAAATACCTAAATGTTTCCAGTGGAAATAAAAAGTAACCCAACCAATTGTATTTAACATCCAGAAAACAGCTAGATAAAAAGCATCCCATGCTGAAATATCACAAGTTCCGCCTCGCCCAGGACCATCACAAGGAAAACTATAGCCAAAATCTTTTTTATCTGGCATTAATTTTGAACCACGAGCATCTAAAGCTCCTTTAACAAGAATTAAAACCGTTGTATGTAAACCTAGAGCGATAGCATGGTGAACTAAAAAATCACCTGGACCAATTGTTAAAAATAAAGAGTTATTGTTATTGTTAATAGCCTCAAGCCAACCTGGTAACCATAAGCTTTGACTCGCTGTATAAGCGTTACTAGTTGATTGTGATAATAATAAATCAAACCCATAAGCCGTTTTACCATGCGAAGCTTGAATCCATTGAGCAAAAACAGGTTCAATTAAAATTTGTTTTTCTGGAGTTCCAAAAGCTTGCATTACGTCATTATGAACGTATAAACCTAAAGTATGGAATCCTAAAAATAAAGAAACCCAACTTAAGTGTGAAATAATGGCTTCTTTATGTTCTAACATACGAGCTAATACATTTCCTTTATTAGCTTCTGGATCGTAATCTCGAATAAAGAAAATAGCACCGTGAGCAAAAGCACCACAAAGAATAAATCCAGCGATGTATTGATGATGTGTATATAAAGAAGCTTGGGTCGTAAAATCTTGAGCAAGAAATGCATAAGGAGGTAATGAGTACATGTGTTGCTAGGAATAAAGAGAACTTTATTCAAGTGGACTATATCTTCAACCTTTATATTTTGCGAACCTCTACTTGCTTTTTGTAAAAAAACGCAGACGTCAATTAGCTTTTTTCGCCTATCGAGCCGGCATAACCTCGATGTTGGCGGCGATGTAGGCGTTGTCAAAGTTAAAAAAAAAACGTTTATTAAGTCGGTAGCCACCACGAGGTCGTAGCCGACGCAGTAGCCGAGGTCGTAGCCGACTCAGGCGTCGAATATATGAGAAACGTTTTATATAAAGGTGCTTCGCGTGTAGTCTCTGAGGAACCTAAATTCGAGGGCTGGCTGAAAGCCGAGCGCATTGATAATAATTTTTTCATAGGCTTTTAACAAAGTCGTAGCTTTGAGCTATGCGAAAAGTTAATAAATAAAAGAAATTAGTTTCCTGCTGATTGTTCCTATCTTTTAGATTTTTCCATTTCATTATTTGGACTAAAAGAATAAGCGGTAAGTTCCAGCATATAGCGAAGTTTTTTAAAACAATTTTACAATTGAAGTGACCCAACTTATCAAGCCACAAGTGAACAAATAGTCCCTACCGAAGCAAGTGCAAGACCAAGTTGAAAATGAAGCGAATTATTAATTGTATCAAAAAGACCTTTGTGACCTTTTCCTAAATTGCCTCCCGGTGGTGTATGGGCGTCTAAAATTTCACGCATACTGTGGCCAATGCCAAAATTTGTTCTGTACATATGACCAGCCACAATAAATAAAACAGCAATAGCTAAATGGTGATGAGCTATATCAGATAACCATAAACTTTGTGTTTGAGGATGAAAACCACCTAAAAAAGTTAAAATGGCCGTTCCAGAACCTTGACTTGTGCCAAAAACATGGTTGGCAGTATCTGGGTTTTCAGCATAAGCTGCCCAGTTTCCTGTGAAAAAAGGGGTTAATCCTTGAGGATGCGGTAAGGTCGTTAGAAAATTATCCCAACGTACGTGTTGACCACGTGCTTCCGGAATAGCAACGTGAACTAAATGGCCTGTCCAAGCTAATGAACTTACACCAAATAAACCAGAAAGGTGGTGGTTTAATCGAGATTCTGCATTTTTAAACCAACTTAAACCTGGTTGGAATTTAGGCTGCAAATGTAACCAGCCTGCAAAAAGAAAAGCTGTTGCAGCAAATGATAAGAAAAGAGAACCAATATATAAATCTTGGTTAGTTCGCATACCGATTGTATACCACCACTGATATACACCCGAAGTTGCAATATTAACAGGACCCGAAGCTCCACCTCGTGTGAAAGCCTCAACTGCAGGTTGCATTTGTTGAAAAAACAGGTTTTTAGCTTTCGTTGAGTTTTATTTCGACGAAGTCGCTTTTTTCAACTTTTGGACTATATCTTTAACCTTTTTTTTTTTTTGCAATGTATTTCTTTTCAAAGTTTACTAAAGAAAAGCTGTTGGTAGAAAGGAAACAACGAGAAAGGAAAAGTTTTATGTAAAGACTGAATTCAAAAAGTTTTCATCCTTGTTTAAGGAGTAGCCAAATCCTTGTTTAAGGAGTAGCGAAAGGATTCCATCGCGAAGGATCGTTTTGCTATTTGGTCGGGTTACTGAGCTTCTTACGACAAAGAAGTCGCCGACAAGGTTGCCAAAAAACTTTTTTCGATAGCTTTTCGCCTGCGTGGACAAAAACGTTTCTCATATATGAGAAAAGTAGCAACGTACCAGAAACTTTTTTGCTACGCTCAAAACTTTGGTTTAGGCATTTTGGCAACTCTTTTTGGCTCTTTGTCGCCTTTTTTTAGATGAAAACCGTTTTTTTATAGTTGATTTACGGAAGCCCATTTTTTTTCAAATAAACACCACGCTTTATAAGTTAACGTTTCTGGTGAATGTGAATAAGCCCGAATTTGTCTTAATTTTAAAAATTCCGCTATTAAGAAAAGACGTTTATATTTATTACTACGTAATGGGTATTTTTTTAAATAATCACAAAAAAAAAGAATCTCTTGTTTTTTATAAATTTCCCACTTATAAGTATTAGATTTTTTATCAAGTCGAATTTTTCCACCAAAAAAATGTTGAAAAGGTTTACAATCTTCTGCTTTTTTATTTTCAACACCGATGATAAGTTGAGGCCATGCTTTTTTAAAAGCATAACTTAAAGTGCCACGGCCATCAAAAAAACCAGCAAACCAACCGTTTTCATTGTTTAACTTTTTAGGCGGAATAAAAACGATATTCATCTTTAGACATATTTTTTTTAATTCAACGAGACGTTTTGAATTTTGACAGAGGCCGTTTAATTTAGTGATCGCTTTTAAAAAGCCTTGTTTATGATGGAGTCTATATCGAAAACAACGAGCTTTTGATCTTAATTTAACTGACCCTTGCAATTTTTGTTTAATTTGTAATAAAGTTCGTTCGTCATCAATACCCATAGTCATTTCTAAACTTACATAACCAGTGGAACTTAGTAATAAGCAACCATTGGCATCAACTAAACCTGCGAACCATTGATCCCAGCTTTTGCAAGTTTCTTTTGGTTTTGAAAAACAAGAAGAATTCATTTTAAAGTCTATTTTTTAAAAAACAGTTTAGCACAATACCAACTTTTCCTTTTCCTTTTTCTTTATAAGAAAACACGCTTTGTTAAAAAACGTTTTTTTCTTTAAAGAAAGGTTTTTCGTTTTTCTTTTCTTTTAAGTTACAAGAACTTTAAAATGAAAAACGTTTCGCACGGCCGCCTGAATCGGCGACTGCGTCGCAGTAAAAAGAAATATAAAAAAAAACCTTACGAAAGGTTTATGTTAAGGTTAGTGGGCGTGTAGTCTCTGAGGTTTCTACTTACTTGCTATGAGTGTTTGTTACCTGCTGATTGCTAAATCGTTTTTTAAATTTTTTACATTAAAAGGGGTTTCCATTGACCTTTTTGCTTTTGACCTTTTTTTTTCAATACATTTAGGATAAAAAAACCACTTATATTTAAGTATTTAAAAAACTTGATTTTAGTTTCCAGCATATAGCCCACGACACTTTTTCCCTTACGAGAAAAAGGGGCCAACTTGACCAAAGTGCGGATCCCAAATAGCATGTGCAATAGGTCTTACATTTAAAGGACTTTGAACCCATTGTTCAAAATTACCTTGCCAAGCCACATGAAATAAATTTCCTGAAGTCCATAGAAAAATAATAGCTAATTGACCAAAATGCGAGGCAAAAATTTTTTGATATAAATTTTCTTCCGTCATTCCGTCGTGGCTTTCAAAATCATGTGCAGTGGCCAATCCAAACCAGATACGACGTGTTGTCGGATCGTTTGCTAAACCTTGGCTAAATTTGGGGAATTTCGTTGTTGCCATAGTAAAAAAGTACTAGAAAAGGTGTTAATTAACTGCTTTATAAAGTTTCTGGAAGCACTTAAAATAATAAAAACAGTTCAACTCATAACTTTTAAAAGTTTTATAAAAAGGAGTTGCTACGCTACCCCGGAGTTGTTACGCTACCCCATCAAAAAACCTTGTTTCGCTTTGCTCCGGTTGTGACAAAGGTTTTTCGATAGCGAAAAAAGCTACGACCTTGGTAGCCTAAGACCAAGGCTTCAACTTTTTCAAAAACCCAATCGGCATAGCAAAAAAGCTTGGCGCCTTGGTCGTCCCAAATTTTAAAAAAGCTGATCGGTCTTTTTTTGATAGACCAAAACCCATTCTAAATTTTTCGGCTACCTACCTCGTCGTCAGTAAAAAGCTTGAAATAAACTTTTTTTTTTAGTAAAAGTTTCTTTTGTTCTAGTTTACCATAAAACTTTTTTGCTTAAGTTATTAGAGAGTTAAATGACGTTTTAAACATTTGAAAAGCTTTTTAAAATCCAGTGCTTTCCAAAAACACTCGATTTTAAAACCAACCTTTTTGACGATCGCCTAACTTTTCAAAAAGCCAATCCATTGTGCGGTATCGCCAAAAAAGTTTATTTAAATCAAGATAGGGGGCGACCAAGGCGCCAACTTTTTTAGGAAAAAAACACATATCAATAAACCCTTGTGTTTTTTTTACCAAGAAAAAGTTTTTTTACTGCGTCCCACACATGGCAGCGAAAACTTTTTTTTACGTAAAAATTCTTACAAATTGTGCGACCAAGGCGCCAACTTGTTTTTTTAAACTATTTACGCAAAAAAAACTAGTCTCCTGAAAAAAAATCCGTCATTTTTTGAAAAAGGTTTTTGTAAGGTGATTCTAAATCAACAAAATAATCTTGTTTTCCAACTAAACGACGAGCAGCATTTTCAAAAGCGATTCCTGAAAGAGTTAATTTTTTTTTTAAAACTAAGGGTTCTCCTCGATTTGTTGAAACAATGACCTGATTATCTTCAGGAACGGCTCCTAATAGAGGAACACCTAAAACTTCTTGAACATCTCTAACCGACATCATATCGTTTTTTTGAATTAAATCTGAACGGACTCGATTAATTAATAATTTAATATCATAAATACCGTTGGCTTCCAATAAGCCCGCGACTCGATCCGCATCACGAATAGCTGGGATTTCTGAGGTTGTTACAATTAACGCTTCTTGGGCAGGTGAAATAGCATTAATAAAACCAACGTCAATTCCGGCAGGACAATCAATTAAAATATATCGAAAATTTAAATTAGCCAAAGCTTTTACTAAATTTTGCATATTTTTTCTAGTAACATTATAACGTTGTCGATTTTTTGAAATACAAAGTAAAGAGAGATTTTTCCAACGTTTATCCCTAATTAACGCTTGATCTAAACGGCAATGACCTTGGAAAACATCCATAACCGTGTACAAAATACGATTTTCTAAACCTAATAATAAATCTAAATTACGTAAACCAATATCAGCATCAATTAAAACAACTTTATAACCTAAACGAGCAATTGACATACCAATGTTAGCTGTAGCAGTTGTTTTTCCAACTCCTCCTTTACCTGAAGTTACAACAATCATTCTCGAAGCACTTTTCATTTCTTTCTCTATTTCAGGTGATGTTTCTAATGTTGAATAAATACAACTTTTTTTTTGTTTTTTAAAAAAAGTTAAAGATGAAAGATAGAATCGTTTTTTTTCTATTAAAAAAAAACTTAATTTTCTTTTCGCGACGATTTTTTTTTCGCTAGCGAAAAATTTGTTTTTTGCTACGCTCAAAACCATATGATATTTTTTTTATGGGTTAGTATTTTTAACCGTTTTTATTTTCTTTATAAAAACGACTTTTATCAATAAAATAAAAACAACTTAGTCTAGTTATTATAAACCAAACGTATATTATCCTCAAGTAAAATTTAAAGTTTTAACGTAGACCGACGTAGGCGCCTTTAAAAAAAAAATCAAAACCAACTTTTTCGCGACAAAGTCGTCGCAAGTGAAAAAAGTTTGTCGGCGCCTGAGTTGTAGTAAAGGAGTCTTGCCTAATACTAGATTCGAACTAGTGACATTCCGCGTATGAGACAGATGCTCTAACCAACTGAGCTAATTAGGCTAGTTTATCTATATATTATTATATAGAATATAATGAAAAAAGACTCTTTTTTTTTTTACACAACAAGCATTAGCAATGCTAATCGATTTTATAGGTATATATTGATATAGTTCATTACCATTTAGCTCAATAAAAAAAAGCTATTTCGTAGAACGGGAGCTAGCGAAAAAAAAGTTTCATTAACACACCAACCTTGATTATTCCAAACGTCCTAATCTTATTTAAAGCAATGAGCGAACTGCCTTTTCAGCTAAATCAACACGTTTTTGTTTTTTTTTGTCCATAAATCAATGTTTTTTCTTGAAGCTTTAAAAATCCTTGTTTTTTTTCTGGCTATTTTCTTTATTGTAATCAATGACATGGGTCGTTTTGATTCTTTTTTTAAACATAATGTTTTTATAATGTTTTTTTTTAAAGCAAGGTTTTTGCATCACAGAAGCGTTTTTGATCGACGAAGTTACTAAATGACTTTGTCGGGAAAAGAGTTTTTCGTTAACTTTTTTTTTTAAAAAAGCTTACGAGTCTCGTTGCCTTGCAACTAAAAAAGGTTTTTTGTGATAACTTTAGTTAAAACAATTCTTTAATCTAATCTTTTTTTTAACACCACACCTTTAATAAAGGACTCTTGATTTGGATAGGGAATTCTACCATTACCGCTGTTAAAATCAATCTCGGAGCAAAAAAAGACCCTTGGAAACAAAAAAGTTTTTACTACTAAGATCATGAATTATAAATCATGAAGCTGCCTTTTCCATAACTCATTTTACTGCTGAGTTTTCTGGTAAAGTAAAACAAGGGTCTATTCTTTTTGATAAACTCTTTTCCTCATGAAAACCGCCCATAAAATGTTTAAATGCGTGGTCGCCTATTTTTAGACTTTTCATTACGTACTGAATAAACGTTTTTTAAGATTTTTTTTCAGCTGAAAAACCTTTTTCAAAAAAGGTTTTCGATAGATTAAAAAAAACCTTGCTTGAAAAAAAAAGTTCATTGTTTTATAAAAAGTTTATTAAAAACATATAAAGGTTGCGTTTAAACTTTATGAAACGTATACTAAAGTCGGGTAAGATTAATCAAAATAAACAGTTTTTTAAATTTTCATTAAAATAAGGGTCGTTTCTCCCTCTATTTTATAATAAGAAAAGCTAATGAAAATCAAAAAAAAAACAAAAAAGCCGATCTCACGATAATGGGTGTTCGGCTGATAACTTTTTTTGAGCGACGCAGGCAGCCTTGGTCGGCCCTGCGAAAAGCTTGCGAAAAACGTTTTTTTATTTTTTTTTTTCGACGCGTTACCAAATAGCATGTTGATTTTCAGTTTTTATTTTGCTTTCCTTTTTAGTTTTGCATTACAAACTCAAAGTAGAGCGGTGCAAATAAAAAAGAGTTTACTCATTTTTTATAAAAAAACCATAATTGAAACAGAAAAAAGCAAATTTTATTTAAAGGAGTCAAATATGGCAGGTACAACCGGTGAACGTCCGTTCTCTGATATTTTAACGAGCATCCGTTATTGGGTTATTCACAGTATTACTATTCCTTCATTATTCATTGCTGGTTGGCTATTTGTTAGCACCGGTTTAGCTTATGACGTTTTTGGTACACCGCGCCCAAATGAATATTTTACAGAAGATCGTCAAGAAGCTCCACTTATTACAGATCGTTTTAATTCATTAGAACAAGTTAAAAAATTATCGAATGTTCGTTAATGAACATTGCCTTTTTTATTGACGACACGACCAAGGCGCTTTTTTTTTAACAAATAAAAAAAGGGAAAAACCTTTAAAAAAAAAAGATGCTTTTTAATCAAAATGTATTTTCTAATCAAATAGCTTTTTACGTTTTTAAAAGAAACATTTCTCAATGGAAAAATGCAATAAACTTTTTACATTTTTTTTTACGGCGACTTGTTTTTTTAGAGGTTTATTTCCATTTAATTAAACTCGAGTTGGTATTAACAAAAGACAACCGACGAAACGAAAAAAGTTTCTAATTTAAGTAAAAAAAAAAAGCGATTTTTTTTCTACAAGATAGAACAAACATTTAAATTTAGAAAGGTTTTTTCTTTCTTATTAATGACTAAATAAATAATTTAAAGCAAATATGACAACAAAAAAATCCTCTTATACTTATCCTATTTTTACAGTTCGCTGGCTTTCGATCCACGCTTTAGCTGTTCCAACCGTTTTCTTTTTAGGTGCCATCACAGCAATGCAGTTTATTCAACGCTAAACTGTGTTTCAAGTTAAGCAAATTCACAAAAAGGCTTTTTCGGGTTAAGGCCTCTATAAGTGCTGTTTGTTAAAAAAAGCAGCAAAATCACAAGATTACTTTTTTTCATTTTTCAAAAGCTTTGTGTTTTACTTTTTAATAATACAAAGCTTTTACTAATATTATTATTTCATTATCAAGGATATTATAAGGTTATGAATAAACCAAACCCAAACAAACAAACAGTTGAATTGAACCGTACAAGTCTTTACTGGGGATTATTATTAATTTTCGTTTTAGCTGTTTTATTTTCAAGTTATATTTTTAACTAATGACGTTTTTATGAAAACAACGACAAAATAACTTTTTGAAAATGGCGATCGACTCAATAGCTAAACTAAAGCAACTTTGTAGGCAAACTTCGACAAAGTAGCCGAGATCGTAGCCGACTCAGGCGTGAGAATATGAGAAAAGTTTTTCAACAAAATCCTTTTTGTTATTAGCTCCGACAAAATCACCAACAAAATCCGTGGCTAAACAACCAAACGCCTTGGTCGTTTTTAAGTAGTTGAAACTTTCGTTTTTATTTGGGTAAGCTCGAATTGACGTTAATAACTTGGTGAGCTATGCCCAACGAAAAGCCTAACTTTGAAAACCCTTTTTCACAAGCTTTTCGCAGGGCTTTGCCTGCACCGTGACGGGTCGGCTGATGCGTCGACGCACGACTACAGGCGTTCGGCTACCAACAACTTCGACAAACGACAAAGTCGTTTTTCACCTGCGTTGTCAAAAACGTTTCTCATATATTCGAAAAGCTACCTTGTCGGCGCCTGCCTCGTTTGAAAAGTGCGTCGGCATATTTGAAAGATTGGGAAAAAAGTTTTCTTTTTCAAAAAAAACTTAAACCAATTGATTTTCCGACGGGGTCGTTTAGCTACTTTATCGCCAAGCGAAAAGTTTTCTTTTTAATGTCATTTCTTATTCATTGTGAAAGACAAACTCTAACAATTTTAAATCAAGGTCAAACAAATGTCAAATACAGGAACGACTGGACGTATACCACTTTGGTTGGTGGGAACGGTTGTAGGAATTGCCGCTTTAGGGTTATTAAGTATTTTCTTTTATGGATCTTATGTTGGTTTAGGGTCCTCTTTATAAAAACACTCAAAAGAAATGAGTACAAAACACTTTTTTTGCAAAAAAAAGGAGTTGCGACGCTATCCCTTGCAATGCTAGCCCTAGAAAAAGGCCTTTTTTTTCGCCGCGCTCCCGTTTTGATTTAAACAAAACGATTTTTTTGCAAAAAAAAAGGGAAACAAAATCGCCTTCGCTGCTAAAAAGTGAAATAAGATTTTTTTTAATTCCCAGAAAAAAATTGTTGTTAAAAAAAAAGAATGTTTAAAAAAAAAGGATTTTTTGGTATTTATGACAACTTTGTTATTAGCAAAATTACCTGAAGCGTATGCTCCTTTTGATCCTATTGTTGATGTTTTACCAATCATTCCTGTATTCTTTTTGCTTTTAGCTTTTGTTTGGCAAGCTTCTGTAAGTTTCCGTTAAAAAGTCAGGCAAGCCTATTTTAAGAAAAAGAGCTCTTTTTTCTAATTTAGTAAAAAAAGCAACAAGTTTAATAATGAATGACGCCTTCGTCGCCCCTTTTTAAATGTCAAAACTTTTTTCGTTCTGCTGAAAAATCATGATAAAAAAAAACTTGTAAAAAGGTTACACAAACCTTTCCTAAGTTTTTAATGATGACCAATAAAGTAGGTTGCCGAGAAAAAAGATCCATGTTTTTCTTTAAAAAGTCACTTAATTAACGAAAAACATTAACAATACTGTTCCAAATGTTTATTAAAAACCCTAAATTTTAAAATCAATTTAAGGTTAACTATTAAGAAAAAGATCAATGAATTTTGAAGTTTTATTTCAATTAACTGCACTGCTTTTTATTGTTGCGGCGGGTCCTTTAGTTATTGTTTTATTGGCGAGTCGTAGTAATAGCGGCTTATAAAAAACAACAACTTTAAACAAGATAACTTTTATTTAAAAAAGACATTTTCCATTTTCATCTTTAAAAAAACGAATAAAGTAGCTTTTTTACGAATCGGTTATGCTCCGCGTTAATTTTCTAGAGCCGCCAAGCTTAATGAAAGAAACGTCAAACTAAAAGTTATAAATAAAATGGACGCTTGCTCACGAAACATTTTTGCGCATGTTTCACTTAAAAAAGCGCTTAACTAAAAGCTCTTGTCTTGACGAACGGTAAAAAGTCGATAACCGCATCAACCAAGTAGCCGAAGTCATAGCTTTTTTCCTTAACAAATTGGGAAAAAGTTTTTCACGATAACCACGTATCAGAAGAGTCTTTGATTTATTTACTAAAAGGAAAAAAAAGTATGGTTACAGATAATCAAATTTTTATTGCATTATTACTTTCACTTATTAGTGCGACTCGAAACTGTGAACTAGACGTTTAAGCCATGACTAGGAACAGAAAACTGAGTAAGGTATCCTGAGGTAAATCAGGCATGTGTATGCCCACATGAGGCTTACTCCAAGGGCAGTATTAAGCAATGAATCTGTCTAAAGCAGGGGGACAAGCGATTGAGAAAAAAGCAAGCAGTCTTAATCTATCTAGCCACTCAATGGCCGCCGTGTAATAGGGAGCAGAACAAGGGTACAATGCGTCGTTATGAAAAAAGCTCGTTGAAACTGCTAGATATGGAGAGCTCAAAGTCGTTGGTTGTTTCTGATAATAAAGAGACACGGCATCGAAACAACGACCGGCGTCTACCTAACTGCAACCCATTAATAGAAAAATCTTACTTAAGACGAGGTAAACCCTACATTTTTCCATGAACGAGTTTTTAGTATCCTTAGTAATGGTCATGCTCCTCGCGATAAAAAAAAAAAGGGGGGCAAGAAATGGAGGGCAGAAGAAAAGAGAAAAAGCAAAAGCCCCGTTATAATGGTGGGGATAAAGGCTGAAAAGTAAGCTCAATTTAATGATTTTTAAAAGCGCCTACGTCGAAAGCCTTTGCCCGAAAGGAACAGCTGACTTCTCTTTGGCATAATAGTTATTTCGAGATTGAATTTCAATAGAAAAAAACACTGTGAAAGAGTGTAGAGAGAAAATAGAAAAAGGTTAATCCGTTTTGTTTTTTGCTACGCTCAAAACCATAACAAACACATTTTTAAATGGTTTTGTTTTTTGCTACGCTCAAAACCATAACAAACACTTTTTTTTTTTAAAAAAAGTCAAATCTATTTCTCACCCATCAAAAAAGTGTAGAAAAAGAGATGGACGTAGACCCATTTACCTTTTTTAAAACCATTGAAGCTTTACAATACAGAATAACTAAAGCAGCAAAAAAAAAGATAGACTCTTGAAAAATATCAACTTTTTTAAAAAAAGGTGAGTTTTTTTATTTAAAATAAAAAACTTTTTTTCGAATGTCTATCGTCGTGTGCCGATTCACTTGTTTCGCAAGTGAAAAAAAGCTACCTTGTCAGTAGCCGACAAATTTGAGCGACCAGGCAAAGCAGGCAAAATTTCGTAAAAAAGCTTGCGAAATAAGTTATCAAAAAGCGATTTTATCGCAAAAAGCCACGTGAAATTTTTTCTAAATAGTCAGTTAATTTGACAAGCCTTACAAAAAAAACATTTCTAGTGTGTTTACAAGCAAAATAAACTTCACGTTTTTAGGCTTTTCAATTTTACCTTGGTTGTTAGAAAAAGTTGCTCTAATGTTTTTGTCAAAAAACCTAATGATAATGGGTAGTAGATAAAATTTATTAGGATCCTGCCAAACAAAGTTTAAATTTTTATTCTGTTATGGCGACCAAGTCGTTTAATAAAAAAGGCTTAAAAAAAAGTTGGTTTTTTACGAGTGCACAAACATGGTCATTATGAAAAAACTCATATTTTGCCGCTTAATAGGTTGTAATGATAAAAAGAAAAAGTCATTTTAGCGTATTTTAAAACCGCTTTTTTAACTTCATAGCCCAATTCTTTTTTTACGATAACTTATTTTATGCTTGAGCCGTATGCATCGAGAGGTGCACGTACGGATCTTAGGGGAGGACCTTAGAGTAATCTTGGGGCTTTACCCGCTATGGCATTTTTGCAGTTCGTTTAGGAATTGCTTTATATCGCTAATAAAAAAAAGGGTTGTGTAAATGTTTTATTAATTGACATAACTCTTTAAAACAAGTGCAAATTTCTTTTTATAAAGCTTTATAAAAAGAAATTTGCATTTGTTTGCCAACGATTCACCGACCAAGGCGCTTATAAAAAAAGTTGGGCTGTAAACCCAACTTTTTTATTTTGATTTATTAAAACCAAGTACTTATTCAAGAGCAAAACAAAACAGAGCAATAAAAAAAAGCGATAAAAAAAGTCTTTGCTCTCTTATAATAAATTTTTCTAAAAAAAAATCACTAACGTTTGTTAAAACAATTGGGCTTAAAAAAAAAACCACCCATTTTTATTGTTTTTGTTTAAATATTTTTGATGACTTGCTTTAAAAAAAGTTTATAGATTCTAATGCTTTATAAAGAGTCGTTTTGTATAAAGATCTCTAACTTTTTTTATTTAAAAAAGTTTCAACCATATAATGGGTTTGATTAAAAAAACAAAACGAAAAGTGTAAAGCGTTGACATTAACCAACGGTAACATGTACGATTTTTTTTTCAATTTAAAAAATTTAATGTTTTGTCTTGTTACGCTTACGAAAGCGTTTTGTAGGCTACCAATAACAGTGATTAAAGCACGCGGCAAACGCCCTGGTCGAAAAAGATTTTTATTGATTTTTCATTTTCATTAGATTTAATGGGATTCGAACCCATGCTCTCCTGTTTCGGAAACAGGCATTTTATCCACTAAACTATAAATCTAAATTTAAACTTTTCTTATGTACCAGACAAACTTCACACTTATAAAATCATTTTAATAACGTTTTTTTACATGACCCTTTTTTTTTCGACGGAATAGCCGATGAATTGTTTCAGGAGTCGCTAAACAACTCCGTCGCGTAACATTATTTTCAACTCCTTAAACAAGTTTTCTCACGAACGTACGACATAAGCGTTCATGCGTTCATGCGCTGGTAAAAAGGTAGCCGCGTGTCAGAAAAGCTACTTGGTAACTGACAACCTTTTCTTTTATTTTAACGAACTTTTTTCCAATTAGTAATAGAAGCTAACAGCTTTTTTTGTCTATAGGGGAGCAAAAGCTTGAAAGTATATAAAAAAGTTTTTGTCTTTCTCGTATATCAGAAAAGCTACGCCCTAGTGAAAAAAGTTAATCGGCGAATAAAAGCGACTCGTTAATCAACAGCCTTTTTTTATCGGCTATTTTATTACCCCCAAGGGAATTCGAATCCCTGTTTTTTCCGTGAAAGGGAAGTGTCCTAGGCCTCTAGACGATGGGGGCGTATTTTGTTTTTTGTTATTAAGTGACAACTTATTGTTTTTCTAATTTTATTATAAATAATTTTTAAAATCTTGTCAAGTTTTTTTTTAATCGCGATTTGTTTTTTTGCGATTCAGGTGCCAACAAAATTTTTCGCAAGCTTTTTTACGAAAAAATTAACTGCGTCGCTCGTAAAAAAAAGTTTTTGATACCTTGTTGCTCAGGCGATCGGGAGACAAACTCAAAAAAGTTCATAATAGCAACAAAGTTAAAAAAAAAAAAGCAAAAAAACTTTTTATGAGCTATATCCATTAAGTTAGCGGCGAAAGGATTCGAACCTTTGACCTCGAGATTATGAGCCTCGCGAGCTACCAAGCTGCTCTACACCGCATTTTTATTTTTTATTATATAACAGAAATTTTTCTTTTTCAAAAAAAAAAAGAACAGTCTTTTAATGAAATGAGGATAAAGGGAATCGAACCCTTACGATTTATACAATCGGCGGATTTTAAGTCCGCTGCGTCTACCAATTCCGCCATATCCTCTTATTTCTAGAATCAAAACAAATTCTTTTTTTACGTTTTTTAGGTTAATGGTAAAAAAAGGAAAAAAGTTGGTTTTTTAAAATCAGTAAAAGTTTTTCAAGTTATAATCGTTTTTAATTATATCATTGATTATAATTCTTTTTAAAAAGTTTGTCAAGACTTTTAAGAGCGACCAAGGCGTTTTTAAATAAAAAAAACTTTTTTTTTACAAAAAAGATTTCAAAGAACTTGCCACGGCTGAGACTATACGTCTCGAATTTTAAAAATCTTGTAAAGTTACGATAAACTTTTTTCGATAGCTCAACAATTTCGTTGGTAGCCGACTCAGGCCTCAAATATATGAGAAACGTTTTTGTAAAAAAACGTAGGCGAAACGTTTTTGAGCTATCGAAAAAAGTTTTGTCGTTAAATTTTTTTTGATTATGATTACCAATTTTGTTCTCTAAAACGGTTGATTGCGAACTCAAGCTCTTTTTTTTTTTGTTACGCCTACCAAGTTTCTTTTTAAGCTAGGGCAAGTAGCTGACCGATACATTCCTAGCGTTGAACGTAGCAAAAAAAAAGAGCTTTCTTTCAAAATAATTAAGAAAGTTTATTAAACGATTATTCAATCATTGCATGATACGTTGCAACGGTAGAAGGTGATATTTTATTTAAATATCTAAAAATCCAATATTTAAAAACCGTATCCAATAAAACAGGTAAAGTTGCAACAAATAAAAAAATAAAATTTTCGTTATGAGGAAATGCAAAACGATCTAAAACAAATTCTAAAAATAATTCCCACCCTCTTGGTGAGTGAAAACCGACTAATAAATCAGTGCCCAAAATAAGAAGAAAAGATTTAATCGTATCACTTAAACTATAAATAGACTCAATTAAAAAAGATTTTAAAATAATAATTTGGGGTTTTAAGAGAATCACTAGCAACGCAAAAGTTCCAAACGAAAGAAAATCCGAAAATAGGTTTGTTAAAGATTCAATGCTTTTTTCATTATACTCAGTTGCTAATTCAAGAGTTTTTTTTTGAATTTCAGACTTTAACATTTCTGGAAAATCATTATAGTTTGATTGGAATTTATTGGCATTCACTGATTTTTGATAAGAAGCCCAATTAGGGGTTTCATACGTATTTGGAGATAAAAAATAATCGAAATAAAGTTGTTCTTCAAAATTATGAAGTTCAGATAAAGCTTCTTTTTCTAAATAAGAATTTAAAAAGATATCTTGGTTTTGTGTATTCCAAAAATATTCAGTTAAAGGACTTAATACAAAAGTTCTGGATAAAAAAGTCATGATTAACGGAATAAAAATTAAACTTAATAAACACTGAATGGAAACAAAAACTTGATAACGAGAAATTCGAAATTCTTGAATAACTAAAGCTTTTGAATTTGGAAAAAGTTGAATAAAAAATCTATTAAAGGTTCTAATAATAGATCTTGGAATAACCCCAATTAATTCAATTGGTTTTTGACTTTTATAAGACACTGAAGACTTTTTATACATAATGAATTTTTGGTTTATGATTTAAGTGAAAAAAGCTTTTTGCTATTAGCCTCAGCCTTTTTTTTGCTACTGTTGAAAAAAGTCTTTTTGGTTGTCAAAACGGCTTTTTTGGTCAGTGATTTTTTCTTTTTATTCTAAAATAATTGGACGCTTTTTGTTGGATAGGTAGGTTGGTCGCCCAACCGCTAAAAATCGTACATGCAACTTTCATAAGGCTAAAGTAGCCTTTCGTAAAACCTCGTTCTTAAAACCTTTGAAACGGCGAACCTATTTATATTCCAACCTCGACTAGGAACGAGTGACACGTTCTATGTAGTAACATAGGATGACTCTATGTGCTTTTCCCACCATTTTATTTCTTTATTAAAGGATGGGTGTCAATAAGTTTTTTATTTTGTTATAGGTCATGACCACGGACTGGACATAAACTTTTTTTTCGTGAAGCAAGTTTTGGAGATCAAGGCGTGAAGACTTTTTGATCCTTAAAGCACGACTGGGTGAGTTGTGCTTTAAGGATCAAAAGCAAAGTTATTTGTTGTTCCCATGATAGAGCGTTTGATTAAAATCCAGACTAATGTCTATATAGAACCTCCTGTGTCTTTGCAACCAAAAAACCATTGCTGATTTCTATTTGGACGTCCCGCCCCCGTTGCCCCAGTACTTGTTCTTAATCCAAAAGAAAAAGATTTTTTAGAATCAGTCTTTTTTGCATGCCTGTATTAACGGACCCACAAATCCTTATGAAGATTTGAAAAAATCTATGAAGAAACTACAATTCTATAGTAATGACATTATGCCCTTATAATAGAAAATTTGGAAAAAACGTTGGAAATTGGGGTTCCACAACCCTTTTTTCAAGCGAATTTTAACTTATGACGAAACTTAACAAAAAACTTTTTACTCAATTTTATCGTCATTTAGTGTCCACGTTTAGATTCAGATATTCGAATATTGAAACCCAAAAAACCAAATTCTTAATGTGAGGTAGGTTTGTTTTTTTTAAAAACACAAAGTGCTTGTCAAACCAAATGTTTAATTTACAAATAGCCTTTTTAGAATTGTTTTTTGTATGACAAGCTATCATAAAATTGTTAGCCTACCGAATAAACGTATAAGGAAATATCATTTGGCTTGCAATCTTGCGTAAACGAGGTCTGGTGGTTCTTCAGGAAAAGTCCTAATGACTAATAGGAGGTTAATGACCTCACCTTGTGGTGTTCCTAAATAAAAATTGTGAAAAACATATTTTTCTATATATCCGACTTTTAACCAACGCCAAATAAGTAGCCTTGCTAGAAAATCGCATACTTTTTTGTCTAAAAATTCATGAAATAAGTTGTCAAAATGGCCTTCCCTATCTACGTTTAATATCCAATGTTTAGTTGTTCTCAAAAGGTATACATCAGGTATGTATCCGATTGGATCATGGTTTACTTTTTATAAAAAAAAAGTCGAGCCTTAAACTAAAGCTGGTTATTTCGGTTGAAACGCCTTTTTAAAAAATAGCTTGCATTGCATAGCCTATTCAAGTTGGCATACCTAATGGTCTTTTCTTATCCTTATATTTTGGTAAATACATGGGTTTTGTAAGTGCTGGTTTCTAATTGTTAAGAGACATTTTTACCGATTTTATTGATAAAATTTACTCTTTCTTGAGGATTTAAAAACATCTTTTTATTGAGTCCGGATGTTTTTTTTGCTAGTTTTTATCTGATTTACCTAATACGCTGCAAAATTTTTGTTTAACTGAGCAGATAACAATAAGTTTTATAGTTTTCGAATCGTACGAGACCTTGGTGCCGTCGTGCGGTCGGCCGACCCTTTAAAGAGCAGCTAAAGGAATCCGCAAGCAACGACTTAGTAGCTATGAACGATAGGCCTTAGGGAAAAAAGTATCAACTTATTGGGAAAACTATTGAGTCGATTTTGCGTTAAAAAGTCTTTACAATTCTATTAGATTTAGCTCAATAAAAAGTACACCAAGAATGGCAGTGAATGTTCTTTATAATCTATGTTATAAAGGAGAACTCTTTAAATGTTAAATAATGACAAGGAAGTTTTCGGAAATTTTATCGGTTCCAAATGAGCCCTCTTAAAAATCAAGATTAACTTGTATACGCGAGGTTCTTTATTCCCTGTAACTTTGTTGCCTATTTAAAAATAGATTAGGCTTTACTTTTTCGAACCTTGTTTCACCCCGATGAAGTCCTCCTGCGGTTCTTTATTCTAATTTTATTAAGCGGGGTGGTTTCCAAGGTTCCACCTTATAGAAGACAATTTATAAGATGAGAAAGAGACTTTTTACTCCGAAAGTTTATGGAAAAGATGCACGTGGTGTACCTTACTGCAGGTAAGCTTTTCCATATCAAGCAACCCCGAATTTTACCGGTTGACGGCTTTATTCTATTTGACGAAGAATCGATCGATTTCTTGTTTTCTTACCTATCCTTGTAAGCACGTCACAAATAAGAGATCTCGTAAAACTTTTATAAAGTGCTTAAGAAAAGGTACAAATCGTACCACTTTTCATTAAACACTGAATGTACATCTCAATCATTTTAATAATGACTTTATAAGGCGACTTGGTATAGCACACTAACAAAGTAACTGCTTGTTTTTATTCTAAAAAAAGCGCCTACGTAGGCCAAGCACACCCGAAACCTTTCGAGAAGTTGCTTTTGTTTAGGAGAAAAAACGTTTAATCGCTAAACAAACCTTTTTTTTTATGTCAAGGGTTGTTGTAGAGAAAATGGCCAAAAAGCGCTTTTTTCCGACGACCTGGTCGCGGCTAATGCGTTTTTTTACGACCGACCAAGTAGCCGACTCAGGCGATCTATGAGAAAAGTTTGTCGGTGCCTGCGTCTTTTGAAAAGGGAATCGCAAGCAAAACCCAATTTACGAAAAGGCTACTTTTTTAAAACAAGCCTAAATCTTTCGTTATAAATTGGAAACGTCGACTACCAACAAAGTAGACTAATATGCATGCGGAGCCAAACCCTTTGTTGCCAACCCGACGAAAGCGCTTTATCGATTGGCGCCTTGGTCTAACTCAACAAAAGTTGAAACAAAGTTCGACCTTTTTTTCGGCTCCGTGGTTAATTTAATAATAAGTCTTTCTGTAAGAATTGAGCTAATTCAGCTGCTTGAATTTCAATTTCTTCAAGAGTAAGGGGTTGACCAATTCGAGTTAAGGGTATTTGACGTTGACCTTTTATACATAAATAGATTGTTCGCTTAGGGTTAATACCCTCTTTTAACTCGACTCGAATCGCTTTAACATCATCCATTTCATAAGAAAGATCAATTCGTCGATTTTTTCCAGGAAACCCCCATCGAAAAATGCGAACCATCCCTAATTCTTTATTAAATTCATTAAAACCTTCACCCACACTAAAAAAAATAGTAAGCACTAAATAAAAACTAAAAAGAATTCCTAAAACTCCATAAAAGCACATAACTAAACCTTGTGGGAAAAAAAGAATTTTTTCGGAATGAATGATCGGCAACAAATTAAACTGTAAATAACTTGATAAACCGGTCAACAAAAAACCGAACCCACCAACCCCAATAATAAAAGCCCACCAATAATTACTCACTCTACGTGACCCAATAACATTATAACGACGAATGGAATCTGAATTCATATTTTCTTGTTTTTTTTTCAAATAAATTTACCTTAACCTTTTTTTATGAAAATATCAAACCTTAACTTTTTTTATGAAAAGGTCAATATAAAAAAATAAAATAGGCTAGTTTCGAATTGCTTTTTTGAATTGATAAGGTTGACTTTTAAGTTGATCGACTTTTTAAAACAAGCTCTTGTTTTTTTTTTCTTTTGACAAAATGTCTAAACAACGACAAAGTTACAATAAAGTTATTGTTTTTTTAAAGCGTTTTTCATAACGTAGTAACTCTTTTTCGTTTAAACAAAATAAGCCGTCTAAAGCACGTCGGCTAATAGCAAAAAGCAACTTGATCACAAAAGAAAAAAAAAGAGCGTTTGCAATATTTTCAACTAGAAAAAACAAAAAAAGCTTTCGCTCTTTAACTTTTTTAGAACAAAAAAAAAAAGGCTCTACTTAAAATGTTGACTTTTTATTTTTTAGGGATATAACCACTTGTTTTCAAAGGAGCTGCTTTATAAAAATTTAAAGTTTCCGAAAGAGCTTGCTTTAAAAAAGAACGGGGGACAATTAAATCTATCAATCCATGGTGTAGCAAGTATTCAGCCGTTTGAAAAGTATCTGGTAATTGCTCTTGTAAAGTTTGTTCGATAACACGACGACCCGCAAAACCAATTAAAGCTTTAGGCTCAGCAAAAATAAAATCACCTAACATAGCAAAACTAGCTGTAACTCCCCCCGTTGTTGGGGATGTTAAAACAGAAATATAAAGTAAATTTGCACAAGATTGATGAATATGTAAAGCAGCCGAAATCTTAGCCATTTGCATTAAACTTAAAATGCCTTCCTGCATACGTGCTCCACCCGAAGCTGAAATAATAATCAAAGTTAAACCTTTCTGTGTAGCATATTCAATAAGGCGTGTTATTTTTTCTCCAACAACAGATCCCATACTACCTCCCATAAAATGAAAATCCATTATAGCTAAAGCTACGGGAATTCCATCAATTAAACCCGTTCCTGTTTGTACAGCGTCCTGTAAACCTGTCCGTTCTTGTGCTTGTTTTAACCTTTCAGGATAAGCTTTTTGATCTTTAAACTCTAAAGGATCACAGGGAGATAAAGTTTCATATAGAGGTCTCCAACTTTTTGAATCAATTAAATTTTCAATACGTTCATTACTATTCATTTGTAAATGATAACCACAACCAAAACAAACCCGTTGATTTTCTTTTAAATGCTTAATATAAAGAATAATTCCACAAGAGTCGCATCGAGTCCATAATCCCTGTGTACTATCAGTTGAAGACGAATTATTAGGACTTGTTTGATTTAAACCGCCTTTTAATTTTTGTTTTCGTCTATCTTCAATCCATGCTAAAATAGACATTTTAGTAACCTCCTTTTTAAATTTTTTATCAAATAAATGAAAATAATGTTTCGTTCGATTGACGTTTTGGGCGACCAAGGCGGCCTCTTTCTTTGTGATCTTGGTACATGTGACTTTCACCGCCGAACCCTGTCTATTCTAATTCTTGATTGACAGATGAAGCTATGTGATCAACAAGACCATAATCTTTGGCTTCGCGAGCCGACATAAATTGATCACGATTCATGTCACGTGAAATTCGTGAAATGGTTTGACCTGTTCGTTGAGAATAAATTTGAGCAACTTGATCCCTAATTCGTAAAACTTCTTCTGATTCAGATAAAACGACAGACGCCTGACCTTGACTTCCGCCTTCGGGTTGATGAATCATAATTCGCGAATGGGGTAAAGCTAGTCTTTTGTTTTTTCGACCCCCTGCTAAAACAAAAGAGGCCATAGAAGCTGCGGTTCCTACACAAATCGTTGTGACATCTGATTTAATATAATTCATAGCATCAAAAACGCCAACTCCACATGTAACGGATCCACCAGGTGAATTAATATAAACATAAATGCCTTTAGATTTGTCTTCTGCATTTAAGTAGAGCATAATACCAATAAGTTGGTTTGCTAATTCATCATCTAAATCTTGACATAAAAATAAAATTCGTTCACGGTATAATCGATTGTATAAATCAACCCATTGAGCTGACTCATCACCAGGCAAACGATAAGGGACTTTTGGAACTCCAATTGGCATAATTTCTAACTTTATTATAGATTTTTTTTATTAACTATCGGGTTTTGGGTCAACTAAATTAGTGAAAAGCGTTGGCTTTTTCTTTTAGTATTAAAATAACTAAACTGACCTTGCTTTTTATATTATACCAAAAAAAAAACAATATTACTAATGGGTTGTAAAAAAAGAAATGAAAAAAGAAATGAAAGTGTCAAGCAAAAAACGGAGCAGCAAAAAAAGCTCTTGAGCCCACAACAAACTTTTTATGATATGTTGCTACTTTTTTTTTCAGCGCACGAACGCACTTTTTTTGTAAGCTTTTCGCAGAGCTCAAAACTTACAAAAAAAGGTTTCTCATATATCAAGAAACATTTTCTACTTGAGACGCAGACGAAAAGGTTTTGCGACCGCCGCCCTTGGAACAAAAAAAGATTCTTTATTTTTTTAAAAAATTTATTGAAAAAAGTTTTTTTCCCTTTGGTCGCCATGAACTTTTTTCTAAGTAAAAGTTGTTAAGCTACTCAAAAAGACCCTTCCCTCGAACAAAAGTTGTTTTCTATAAAAAAAAAACTTTTAATGAAAACAACAACTAAAAAAAAAAACGCCGATTCCTCGAAGCTAATAGACAGAGTAAAAAACATTTTTGCTGAAACACTTTAAAATAAAATGCCAAGTGTCAGAGTCGAACTGACGACATCAGGATTTTCAATCTTGCGCTCTAACCAACTGAGCTAACTCGGCTATTTAAATATTTATAAATATTTTATAGAAAACTTTTTTTATTTGCAAATAAAAAAAGTTTAAACATAATCTCGAAATGTAAACTATTTAATAAAAAGTTTCTTTGCTTTGTTTTTGAGCCGACCAATTGTTTAAGGAGTAGCTAAACCAAACTTTTTTCTCGATAGCGATGTATCGTGATAAAAGAGTTTGCCAGCGACAAATTGTTTTACGAACGCCTATCATCATGCACGTGAAAGAAAGCTTTTTTTGCAAGCTCAAATAAATAAGCTACTTTGTTGCTCAGGCGGTCGGAATAGCCCAAATTTTGGTTTAGCTACTGAGTTGGCGCCAAAAAGACTTAGTTGGCGAAAGGGGTTTTTTGTTTTTTTTTTTTACACATTACTTATAAAAAGAATTCCGCTATCCAAATTTGATGCCAAGTAGAGCTTGAAAACGTCTAAAATTTGTTAAAACTCTACTAAAAGCGTTTTAGTAGCAAAGCAATAAAAACTAGCTACTAAAACGCTTTTTTTGGGCTTAGCATCAAGTGTAAAATAGAAAACTTAAAGTAACGAAAGAGTTTGTACAGAAAAAAAGAAATGACTAGAAATTTCGTTTAATATTTTACACCGACAAACTTTTCTCATAAATTCGAAAAAAACCTCGGTCGCCGATCAAGTAGCCGACCCAGGCGTTGAGCGACGCATGCAAAGCAGGGATTTGCCTACCTAAAGCTTGCAAAAAAAGGTTTTTGACTCAAATAAAACAACTTTAAATTGAATTTGTTAGGTTAAAAAAGACCTAAAGTTAATGAAATATCAATTGGTAAACAAGCCCCAATACCAAGCCAGATAGCAGCAAATGTACCGATTAAGAAAACAGTTGTCGCAATTGGACGACGGAAAGGGTTTTGAAATTTGTTAATGTTTTCAATAAAAGGAACAGTTAAAAGACCTGCTGGTACAGCCGCCATTAATAAAACTCCTAATAATTTGTTTGGAACGGTACGTAAAAGTTGAAACGTTGGGTAAAAATACCATTCTGGTAAAATTTCTAAAGGAGTAGCAAAAGGATTAGCTGGCTCACCAACTGCTGCTGGATCTAATACAGCTAGTCCAATTACACAAGCAAAACTTCCAAAAATAACAACTGGAAACATATATAATAAATCATTTGGCCAAGCTGGATGAAACTTGGAAACTGCGCCTTAAAACGCAGAAGCCTGTTCCCGAACCGTACGTGCAACTTTCACTGCATACGGCTCTCCGGAAATTCATTCAACGGCGACGAAAGCGTTTTAAACTTCTAAAGCCTTTTAATCGAAATTCAAAAGCTTAATGAGTCTAGATTTCTTTGTGCCTTGGTTTTTTTTTATACAATAAAATGGACTTGCAATTATATCCCTTTTTTTTTTTAAATTGCCAAATTGGAAACTTTTTTATGGACCTTTTAAAAAGCTATTTAACACGTTTCGTAGATGTTTCTTTTGTAGCAAGCTTGATGATTTTTCAAGTGAGAGACAATTTACGAAAATTCTAAATAGAGAAATGTTTTCTTTTTTATCCTTTTCTCTAAAATACCGATTTGTTGAACTCCATTTAGTTATTTGGTCTGAAAAAAAAAGTTGACAACTTTATAAGCGTAGCCAAACAACAAAAAACAAACAGTAAAGACTTTTTTTTGTGACTTTTTTGACAAGCTTTTATGTTTATGGGTTAGCGTGGCACAAAACAAGTCGAATGAGTCATGAACCTATTGAAATAGAAAATTCGTGCGGAGATACGGTCAGGGTTTGTTATAACCAGACATAAAGTTATTGGCAAGGCTCGTCTCTTGCAAAGACGTTTTCTTGCGTTTACTTATAGATCACCTATAGACTTTTTATAAAGCCACATTTCTTTCCTTGTTTTAAACCTTTTTATAATTTTATAAAACAACCAAACATCAACATGACAAAAAAAGACTTTTTTTTTGACATTCCCAAAAGCTATTTGGTGAACTTATTAAAAAAAGTCTTTTTACTACAAATCTTTTTGTTACGAATCTTTTCATTTTATTGAGTTCATTAAGTTCTATTGATAAGATTGGAGGTGAGAAACCAAAATTTGCGTTGTGTTTAGTGTTTTGTTTTTTGCTAGAAATATCAGATTTTCATAAAACTTTTCTCATAAATTCGAAAAAAACCTCGGTCGTAAAAAAAGCGTAGAAAATCTGTGTGTTTCCAATCTTTGTGTTTTTTTAAAGACTTTGAATTTCCAAGAGGGTTTGTCATTCGTTAATAAAGTCTCCTCCGAGACAATGACTCGACCTTTTGGTTGAATTTCCTGCCCCTTAAGCGGGGGCTCTTTTTGCTTAGGAATAACTTCCCTTAGCAAACTATACAGTTTCTAAAAAGATCGATTATTTTGAAGTTTAGGGCCGCCGTTTAAAGTTTTTCTCATTTAAGAGCTCAGGGCTACACAGGTTCTTTTCATTGATTCGGTGAACCTGAATCAATGGTATGTAGCGATGACCCATCCCACAATGTCATCCGGTTACTAGGACCCGCCTAACTTCTAGCGTTCAAGTCATTTTACTTTACCCATGCTTCATTAACCTCAGGAACCCCTCTTGTCGTTAGTGGTTTTGACTCAGATTCCTTTCGACAGCATGCTATTGTCCCCTCGGAATTTCGACCTTAGGTAAGCTGTAGGTTTTATTCCTTATTTGAACCTTGGAAGCAGACATTCTCTGCAACGGTCTTTTTAGCTTTCTGTTCGCACTTCACCGTAGTAATTGTGTCCCATTCCTTTGGCTAATTTAGCACGTAATACTGGATCTGTTAAATCAGGCTTTTTAATAACCGCCATTTTATAATCTCCTTTGTTTATAAAAAATATTTTTTAAACTTTTACTTCCAAGAAGTAGCTTTTTGATAATCAAAAAGTTTTCTTTTGTTTTTTCAATCGTTTTTTTTATCGTTGAAAAAATCAAGTTAAGTAAACGTTTTTGGATAATCTCTAAGATAACCCAAGCGCATAAAACTCTTTTGTTCACAAGTTTACACTAAATAGTCGTTTAAATAGTGGTTTGAAAAAAAAAAAGCTTTTAACAAGTCATAACAGTTTCGCTATTGCAAACAAGACTTTTAAAAAGTTTTGAATAGCGGGCCAACTGCTTTTCTTTATGGTAAGTTAACATGAATTCTTAATGTCCAAAATTTTAACCCTTTTTTTTTAAATTGGGTGCTTGTTCGCAGTCAAGTCACCTAAATTATGCTAACAAACTTTTTTGGCTGAATTTATAAAGTAAGTTTATCGACAATTTTGTTGAAATCACCAAAACGATAAATTTTTTTTGCCAGCGAAAAAACTTTCGTAACTTTTTTTTTAAAGACGTTACTGAATTCCAAAAAAAAAAAAACGAAAACACTCGAAAGTAGCTTCGCTATTGCGACGCTACTTTCTTTTTCGATCCATTTAAATTTAACTAAAAAGTAAAAAAAAAAAGAATAGGGCGACTCAGTAGCTTTTCTGATACGTTGGTATCGTGAACGAATTGTTTATGGAGTCGTTTAGCTACTGCTTAAACAATTGGTTGGCTACTGAGTCGCAAAACGAAATTGGAAATGAGAAAAAAAGAATTATACAAAAAAAATTTTTGTAAAATTTTATCTTATGTCCAATCTCACTTTGTTTATCGTTTTAAAGAGGACCTGAAATACCTTGTTTACGAATCATTAAAAAGTGTGCTAACATAAACACAACCGTTAAAAGTGGTAAAACAAAAGTATGTAAACTATAAAATCGTGTTAAAGTAGCTTGACCAACGCCAACCCCACCACGTAATAATTCAACAATACTTGGCCCAACAACTGGAATAGCATCAGGAACTCCCGTTACAATTTTAACTGCCCAGTAACCTACCTGGTCCCAAGGTAAAGAATAACCTGTTACACCAAAAGATACTGTACAAACAGCCATAATCACACCTGTCATCCAAGTTAATTCGCGAGGTCTTTTAAATCCACCTGTTAAATAAACTCGACAAACGTGTAAAATCATTGATAATACCATCATGGAAGCTGACCAACGATGAATTGAACGAATCAACCAACCAAAATTTACATCAGTCATAAGATAATTTACAGACGCAAAAGCTTCGGCTACTGTTGGACGGTAATAAAACGTCATAGCAAAACCTGTTGCTACTTGTACTAAAAACAGTGTGAAAGTGATTCCACCTAAACAATAAAAAATATTAACGTGAGGCGGTACATATTTGCTGCTAATATCATCAGCAATAGCTTGAATTTCTAAACGTTCTTCAGTTGGGTGAGCAGAACTTTTTTGCTCTACTTCCCTTCAAAACCGTACATGAAAGTTTCCCTTCATACGGCTCCTAACAACCCATGAAACGAGCAAGTTTTGGTTATCTTGCTGTTAACTTTAAACAAGTTTTCTTATAACGATGACACTATTGATGTCGTACTTAAACTTTACTGCGTTTTTTTTTTCTCCAATAAGTTATTACCTACAAACTTTTTTAAAAAAGGTCGTTTACTTATGACAAAGTCAAGTAATGACAAATGTCTTTTTGTGATACATTTTTTTAAATGAAAAAAAATCACTTTGTAAGCGTCGTAAAAAAAGCGCCTTTGTCGCAACGACCCTTTTTTTTGACTTGGGACGCAGTTAGTTTTTACCTGCGTAAACAAAAAGTTTGACTTTTATTAGAAAAACGTGACGCTATTTGCTCGAGTCAATAACATCATCGTTCTAAAGGGTACGATAGCCCCTAACCTTAAAAGACCGTAGAAATCTAATGGAACTATGTTTTTGGAGTTCGAGGCAAATTTTTCCTTTAGAATCATAAACCCCAAAAACCCAGTTACGTTTTTTAACCTTATGAAAGTATTTTTCCTTAATCTTGATTTTCGACATTTTACTATGTTTTCGACAACACCAATCCCATAGCCTTTCATATAAGTAGGCGTCCAATTCTTGAAAAACCTTTGATGAAGTTTGAGTTCGTTTAGAAAACGACCAGTCTCTAATAATAGGATTTAATTTCATTATTAGAATTTCTTGACTTGATCCACGATGCTCACGGATCGTGTTTTTTATTTTTTGTTTTTGATTTTTTATACTTTCTTTTGACGGCGTTATTAACGTAATAAAATTTTGTGTCGATTTTTTTACTGTCCCTTTAAAGCCAAAGTTCCGCCGTCTTGGTTGTTGTATAATGTCAAAACCTAAAAATGTAAAACCTGATGGCTTAACTGATACATGAGTATAAAGGATTTTGGTTTTTGTTTCATTTAATTTTAGACCTAACCCTTTTAATGATTTTATCAAAACTTCTTTAGCACTTTGCACTGTTTCACGATCTGCGTGCATTAAGATAAAATGATTTACGTACCTTACAAAGCCTAACACTGGCTTAGTCTTGGCTTTGTGATTAGCAAATGGCAATACATCCTTGTATAAAGCCACCTCAATATCGTGCAAGGCTATATTCATTAATAACATAGAAAGAACATTAGGTTGTGATGTTGCCTTTTTAGTAAAGTCTAATCGAGAGGGCTCAAGATCGACGAGCTTTTTTCGAAAGCTCAAAAAGCTCTTTTGTTGGTAGCCGAACGCCTGCCGTTGTGCACCGACGCAGTCGCCGAGGTCGTAGCCGACTCCGGCGGTTTTTGGGCGACGTGGGCGTTGACGACTTGGGTCGCAGCCTTGCGAAAAGCTTGTGAAAAAAGTTTTGGCTTTAAGCCAAGCTTTTAATTGCTTTGTTATTGTAGAATTTGCATGACACTTGTTCACAAGCCATTTATGATCTCCTACGCAGTCGTCTTTTTCAATCTCGGCGTTTAATACCCATTTTGGTTTTTTCAATAGAACAAGTCTTACGGCTTCTAGAGCATCATAAACGCTTTGGGCAGGCCCGTATGGCTTAGAGCTATTTAAGTTAAATTGGGCTTTCCATTGCGGCCATAAAGCGAAAAAAACTAATGTTTGTTTAGCTCTATCTTGAACGGTAGAAATCACCAGTGACTTTTCGGTCTTCTTGGTTTTGAGCGACCCCGGCGTTCGCAAAACAAAACCTGTCACACCATCGACTTTTAATTGTTTGGCAAGTAGAAGTCTTTCTTTGGGTGACAAAAAACTCTTTTTGACATTAAGTGTCCGTTTCCCTTGGTTTTGTTGTGCAGCTTTTTTAACCGCTAAAAATTTGGCTGATTTACTACGTAATATTAGGGTTTGAAGTTTATGGACTTTTTCCCAATTCTTGTTTTTGGAAGCTTTATAAATTCGAAATTGAAGTAGGAAGAGTCGGAGCTCTATACGAGACCATTTTATTTCATTCCAGCTGTTTATGTTTTCCATTTTAAGTTTTTCCTTGAATTTTTTATGAAACTTCATGAGTTGTTGTGTCACGTCAGCCTATCCCGGAAATTACCCCAGCTTTTTAAGCACAACACGTCCTCGTGTTAGGCATTTGCTTCTTGACACATCCTTCCTCACTTATGCATATAGCTGGAAACTTTTCTCAAAGAGAAGCATAAGTTTGGTTACTCTGTTCCCATATACCTCTGGCTGTGTATTTAGACTCTGACTTTATGCCGATAGCTAAGACACCCAACTCCGGCTGGTCAACCTTGATTCTTATGTGCTATAACCCTCCTTACGTTACGACATTTTATTCCATCAGTTCTCTTGGCAGATAGTCATGTACACTTGCGGATGAGTTACTACCCGTCGGGGGGCTACTAAGTAGAGTTTCATTTTTACCTAGGCTTCTATCAATAGGGTGTCCAATCCTACGATAGCTAGGCCGCTTTTTCAACGAGTGCTGTTGAGAAGGATTTTAACCTCCGAAACATATGAGCTTCAGATCGCACAACCAATCGTAAATTTTACTCATTTTTTTAATCGATTAAATAAATTCGCAATTAGACTCAGAAAAAAAAGCATGATAGAAAATGATTATCAAAAATTATTAGACAACTTTTTTTATAATAATAGTATGACTTTATTTTTATAAAAAACAACTTTACTTAATTTTTTATACTAAAATATGTTTGTTGTTGAATTTGTTTTAGACTCTTTCCTATATAATAAAAAAAGGTTTTTTAATGTAACGTGTTGCTGTTTATATGAAATACACAATTTTATTAAACTTTTTTTTTATTATATAGGAAATTAGGTTTTTAACTTTGTTTCGCTCTTTTTACAATTTTTATTTTAATAGGCTAACTGTCCAGGAACTATACCGGTTTCTATAGTCTGAAAGTAAAGCTTGGATAAAAAACCTTTTTCGCAAGCTCAAAGTTATGTTTTTGGCCGACAAACTTTTTTCGATAACGAAAAAAAGTGAGTCGCAAAAAGGTTTTCATTTAAATAGAAACAAAGTAAAGCGAAAAACGAAAATTTTTTTTACTTTTTTTACGCTTATTAAGTTGTGTTGATATGACAAGTGGAGATAAGCGGATTCGAACCGCTGACATCTGCCGTGCAAAGACAGCGCTCTACCAACTGAGCTATATCCCCTTTTTACCTATTAAGTAGTCTAGATGGCTAGAAAGTTTTTTTGACGCTAAACTTTTTTTTCACAAAAAGTTTTCGGTTATTCAGTTTTATCGGGTGGGCTATACTGGATTTGAACCAGTGACCTCGCCCTTATCAGGGGCGCGCTCTAACCAACTGAGCTAATAGCCCTCAAAGTTTTTTAGAAAACATTAAATATTTATATAATTAATAGTATCTTTTTTTTTTCTTAAGTCAACTTTTTTTTAGTCATTGTTTTATAAATCGAAAATCACACTAGCAATAATTCCAAAAAAGTTTAAACACACCCACCGTATTTAACTTAAGTATTAAAATTCCTAGTTAAAATTTTAGTTTACTCAAATAAGTATAGGCTTTTTTTTTTAGATAATTCATTAAATCTAAAAATTTTGTCTATTTGGTAACAAAAAGTTTTTAATTATTATATTTCAAAACGCCTTGGTCGCCCCTTTGTTTTACCGATACCAAAAACAACTAATAGACTTTTACTCTGTTGACGAAATCATTTTGTTGATAGCGAAAAAAGGTTTTTTATTTATCTGGGACAGAAGGATTCGAACCTCCGAATGACGGTACCAAAAACCGCTGTCTTACCACTTGACGATGCCCCATCTTTTTTTATTTACTAACATTATTTTAACGTTTTTAAATTGAAAGTCAATGTTAGATAGCTGAGAAATGTTTATCAATAATCATAGGTGCTAAAAATAGAAAATGAAAAAAAAAACTCAACCTTTTTTCAACATCTATTTTTTAATAAAAAAGGCCGACTAAACAAAAACATTGACAAAAAAAAAGGTATTTGTAGCGAAGGGATTGAATGTTTCCTTGCTCTTGAGCTACGAGGCTTAAACAAAAAGTTGGTATTGATAATCATTCTTTATTTAATATAATAGTTTATATTAAATTTAATAAATAAAAAAACGCTCTTAGTTCAGTTGGTAGAACGTAGGTTTCCAAAACCTGATGCCGTGGGTTCAAGTCCTACAGGGCGTGATTATAAAAAAAAAGGTTTCAGCTTTTTTGATACGGTTCTTTAAAAAAAAGGAAAAAAAAGAGGTTTTTTTTAAAGACTCGCTTAACAACTTTGTGTTTTGTTTTAACATTATTAAGCAATCGACTTATTAAACACTTTTTTTATTAAGTGTTTATTTACTTTGACACCGACAAAGTCGCTTTTCTCATGATATGTTGCTATCATGAGAAAAGCGACTTTTTTTAAATTTAGACTTGGTCGGTGTAAAGATTAATAAAAACTTTGTTTCTAACGATTAAAAAAAACCAATCTTTTGAGATAGGAAAGTTTTTGAACTTTTTAATTTACTTGTTGTTTTTCGATGTAAATAAAAAGCGATGTCATTGCAATCGCTGGAAACACAAGTCCTACTAAAGGAACAAGAATAGAAGGTAAAAATTCAGCAGCCATGAAAAAATCTCCTTATAATTAAAAAAAGTTGTCCGTCTTAAACAACAATGAAATAAAAAAAATGGACTCTTTTTTTGAGTTCAATGAGTGAATACAAATTAACGTTGACCTGGGTTACGGCCTGGGTCGTTTGATAAAAACCCAAAAATAAATAACGACACAAAGAAAGTTACGACAGTATAAACAAAAATTTTAAGGGTTAACATTTTTTAATAAAATATCCGTTTTTATAGACTAATTTAATAGCGGCGACAAAAGCGCTTTTTTGAAGTTTTTGTCAAAGCTTTGTTACCGCGCATCGTGTCTTAGCTTGCTTTGTTACCGCGCATCGTGTCTTAGCTTTTTTTTTTATGAGTTTCGCTCATTTTTGGTCATGGAAACTCTAACTGGCTCTTTCTCTATGTTTTCCTTAATTGAGCTTTTGTTTTCTGTAGCTAAACCAAAGTTTTTGAGCGATAGCAACGTATCGCTCAAAAACCTTTTCACTTTGCTTTGTTTTTCTAACCAAAACCATTTTATGGGTCATTTTTTAATAGAAAAACTTGCAAACGACAAAAGCTACTTCGTAGGTCAAACGAGTTCATAAACCGTTTTTTAAATCTTTAATACGTAAAGAAAAATACTAAAAAGCTAGCGACAAAATCGCTTTTAAAATTGAAAAAAAATTTTTATGATTATGGATTCTTATTTGACACTTAAGTTTTTTCTCGTTGTTTTAACCACGATTGCGCTTCTAAATAATTTGTAGGAGTTAACCTAATTGCTTCATTCCAATAATCAGCTGCTTTATTATATAAAATTTTAGCAACTTGGGATTGGTATTTTTCTGTTGCTTGCTTTGGGCATAGGTGAGTCTTTAAAAGCATCTCCAACTTTTCCCCGCCCTCACACCGTGCGTGAGACTTTCACCTCACACGGCGTTCCACCAAAAAAAAGGGTCACAATGCCTAGTTAGACTCAACAATTAAGGTTGACCCACGCTCGTTCGTTGCCGTTGAGTTTCGCTCTCCAAACGAGTAGAAAAATCCTTAGTGTGTTTGCTTGGACTTTCTGCTATGACCTCGTTGTTTTTTCTTTTCTTACGGTAGAGTTGGTTGTCCTAGTCCAATAAGAAAATAGAAACAATTCTTGGTAAAATTGGGTCATAAAGTCTGTTGAACGTGTTGTGACGTTGCGTTTCGTTGTAAAAAAAAAGCCTTTTTTGCAAATGGCAAAATTTTGTAAACTTTGTTGACTGATGTCATAGCTTTTAAGTGAGTTCTAAGTGGGCTTATTGATTTTTTTCATCTCAAACCTCAAAAAAAAGGTTAAATTTGTGTGACTTTTTTCGGCTAGGGGTCTTCCCTCGCGGTCTATTAATCCGGTCCTAAGTAACATACCCCCACATTCACTGCAATAAAGGTCGATACGCCTTACGTTTTTCGTAAGAGCAACTTGGGCGCCTTACGCTAAGCGTTTGCAGCTTTCCTTGTTCCATATATCCTATCCATTTTTTTTTTTCCTTAGGTTTCCACTATAGGCCTGTTTGCTGGCAAGGTGCCTAAAACACCTAGAAGGGTTTTCATAGCGCAGATTTTTACTAATCCTCACAAACGCTCCAAACAGGAGCAACTAACCCATTCGATTAGTCTTATCTATAGACCCGTACATTCGCGAGATTTGTCAGTCAGCTTTTGGCTGATCATTCTAACCATAGAAAATTTTGGGACCCCCGGCCTATCATGTGCGGATGTCTTGAAACACCGTTTCGCGACCAACAAACTTTTCTTATAAATAGACCTCGGTCGCCTACCAAGTAGCCGACCCAGGCGTGAAAATCAAAAAGTTTCTCGCATTGACTTATTCGTTTTTTTTTTTTATTTAAGGCAACTTGTCACGGCACTTTTCAGCCGACTTCACCGAGCTTCGCACCGCTTTTAGGCCGCACGTCGGAGTCTTAGGGTAGCGTTTCAGGGTGTTATGCCTAAATTTTGCACATCGGATATACAGTTCAACCCACTTATTGAAAATTCAAGTGAATTGCCTAAACTTTGTTTTTTTTCATTTAGGAACAAGTCGCACCTGCACGATAATGATAAATAACAGCAATATTATTTAAAGCTTGCGGCAAAGAAGGATTTCGTTTTAAAGCTTGATAATAGTATTCTAATGCTCGGCCATGTTTGCCGTTGCTAGTATGTATCAAGCCAATATTATATAAAATATAACTGCGATCGTATGGATCCATTTCTAATTTTAAAGCTTGGTAATAATTTTCCAGAGCTTCTGCGTATTCACCTTCTGCTTGAGCGGACATTCCATCGCGATAATAAGTAAAAGCTTGTTTTTCACGATTTGAAGTAGGTAAAACTTTAATTAAAATATCTGCAACGACTGTAAATGTTTTGTCGATAAAGTTATCGTTTTTTTGTGATCTTGGCATATAGAAAATATCTTATAAAAAAAAACAAGAACCCATTGATTCGTAAAAAAACCTGATTTTTACGACCCTTTCCCTGTTCCAAGTTAGGGCGAAATGAGACCCGTATTGCTTTGCTACAGTACCAAAAGGACAAAGTTTTGATTTCAATTTTTCAAAAAGCAAATTGCCAAAAAAAAGTTTTATCGTTTCATTTTGTTTTTAACCTTTGACTTTAGGTTTAAACGTTTTTGTTTAACACACTAAAATGAAACAAAAAAAAACTTTATAGATAGAGCGAAAAGGAAATCTTAGACACGACTTGGTAGGTCATGAAATTTTACTAAGCCAATTGAGTTCATCAAAGTCAATAAGGGAGCAAAAGCGCAAACACGTTTTTGTTACGTTACGCTAAAAAAACGGCTTTTGCCGGTCGACAAAATAGCTTAGTTAGTTTAAAAAATGGAAAAGCAAGAGCTTTTTTTTACTGAAAAAAAGCTCTTGCTTTTCTACTCTCGAATAGCTTGGGTTAGCGACTTTAAAGTCGCTAAGCTAGTCTCGCCCCACAGGATTTTTTTGAAAAAAAAAAAGCTACCGACCGCACGAACGTACGACTATTTCGCCTGCGTTCGTGCGGTCGACACAGCATTAAAAATTCAAACTATCTCCGCGGCGATATTGTAAATAAGCAGTGACAAGAAGCCCAGTAATGGTTATTGGAACTAAACCCAATACAATGCCTGATAATAAAGGTTCAACCATAATAATGAAATATAAAAAAATGTAAACGATTGACTTTCACTAAAAAAAGAAACCAAATGTAAACCAACAAAAGGGTTTGTTGATTGTATTGTTTGAGCGACGAAGGCGCTTTTTGTTAATAAAATAGTTTTTTTAAATAGGCGGTTTTTTGGGCCAACTAGCCGACTCAGTAGCTAAACGACTTTACCAGGAAACAATTTGTTTTACCCTATTAACGTATCAGAAAAGCTACTTCGTAGAACAAAAATCTATTACTATTAAAAAAATAAAAAAAAAAACAAAAATTAAATAAGTTTAATTTTGACTAATGCTAAATAAAAAACGGATGCAGTAATAACAAAGCCTACTAATAAACTAATATAACTAATTAAAGTTACCATAAATTGACTCCTAAATAATATACAGTTTTTTTATTTTGTTTTATTGAAAAGAAAGATCTGTACTGGTTTGCTTTTTTTCTCTTTTTTTTCTATAAAAAAGCAAAGGCATTAAAAGTTTCAACTTTTTTTTGGTACGAACGTTTTTCACAACTCAGGCGCTTTTTTACTTTTTTTGCTACCACGTCTCGCCCCAATTTTTCAAAACCAAATGGCTGGTTTTTTTTGTCCCAACTTGGGGTCACTAAAGCTTCTCAAGTTGGGACTCGAATGCCAATTTTTTAAAAAGCGAATCGATCTAACAAAAAAGTTTATTGCTAGGGGAGAATTCAAACTTTCTCGTAAATGACAACCATCGTTTATCGCTCAAACCCTGTATGCTTTTTAAAGGATTCCGTTTGGTATCGTTGGTTAATAGACTTTTTTCAAAATCTGAATCGTAATAAATTTAACTTATAACATACCAAAAAAAAGGAACTTTTACCAACTCTAGTGATTTTTAGAACGTTGGTTTTTTAAAAAACCAACGTTCTAAAAATCAAGCCAAGCTTGACTTTTCAAATTGTGACAGCATAAAGAAACGTTTTGTTTCAGCGACGAAGGCGCTTTTTTATTAAAAATTGATAAGATCGACTCAATCCTTTCAGCCTATAGCTTATTAGATCAGGCCTCCTCTTCAGAACCGTGCGTGAGACTTTCACCTCACACGGCTCCTGGACTTACGAGAATCACTTCTCTCTTCCATTTGTCTTACTGCGTTTATAGAAATCAAGATTTTCACGCACAAAAGGATTTGGAATTTCGTCATGGCAAAATGGATGCCTCGCTCATAAAGAATGAAACTTGTTGTTTTCATTGGAATAAATCCTTTTTAAGGTTTCTAGATTTTGTACATAAAATCAAAACGACGCCGGTGCCAACAAACTTTTTTTTCACGACGCAAACCTCGACCAGGTCGTAAAAAAGGCCCCGCGAAAAGCTTACGAAAAACGTTTTTGTTTTTTTTTGTCCATAAATCATTTTATGGCTTGTGACTTGCTGCCATTAGATTCAGTCGTTTTCAAAGGGTTTCCTGTTTTGCCATTGATCGGTTTTGTTTTCAAAAATGTCTTCGGAATAAAGTTTGCAGCCACTGAATTCTCTCTTTTTTTTTCATGTTGGTTTTCTTTCTGGTGTATGTGTTGACCCATTGACGAACCCACCAACCCTTGGAGTTGGTTTTGTCACAATATTTGTGATAATAACACCAGTCTCTATAAAGAATTTGAATCTTCTTAAGTCTTTGGACGTAGGGGTACTTGCTATTTTTTAAAGTGGTTTTCACTTTTAGAACAAACTTTTTATAGTTTGTCTTGGATGGTTGAGAACGCCATTTATGGGGGACGGAGGTGTTTACACTAAAGTGCCATCCGAGAAAATCAAACCCCTGAGTTGCTGGTGTTAAATGTGTTTTCAATTCATTATTTAACCCCCTATCGTTTAGAAAATCAACGATGTCTTGTTTTAAAGCTTCAGCGTTGTCCTTTTTTTTTAAAAAAAAAAGCATATCATCTGCATAACGAAATCCTCTTTGATGACCCTCTTTCTCTAATGTGTTAGCTAGGTCTTCGATGCCTTGTAAAGCAATATGACAAAGTAACGGGGAGATTTCTCCTGCTTGAGATGTTCTTTCTAGCCTTTCTGGTTTTTCCATTAAAATCCCGGCTTGAAAAGCCTTTTTTAAAATGCGTTTACCAGAATTAGGAAGAATAAGGAACGATAAGAGTTTGTTAGGGTCCGTTTTGTCGAAACATTTCTCAATATCAACTTTTAGTATAAATGTATAGATACCCATGTGCGATCTTAAATTTACAAAAAGTCTCTTTTGTAAATCATGAAGACAGCAACCAGAGCGGAAACCCAAAGAACCCCGCGAAGCGTAAACTTGATAAACGGGTTCGAGAGCATAGTTTAATAAACATTCCATAGCCCGGTCCTTGGTGGTTGAGATTCCTAAAAAGCGTCGTTGTCCATTGGCTTTAGGAATCGACACCCTTATGAGTTTCTGGTGTTTCCAACTTTTCATATTTTTAAGTTGCTCAGCTAACTGTGTTTTTTGTTTGTTATCTAAAAAGGAAATTCCATGGATTCCAGCGATCTTGTTTGCCCTATTAAATTGGGTAACTTGACGAACAGCTAGATATCGAGAGCAAGCGGATCCTAAAATGAGAGATTGAATTTTTTGACATTTCGTGAAATCCTTTTTTTTGGAAGCTTCATATAGTCTGTGTTGGAGTCGGAATAAAGTTTGCTCAAAATGTTTCCAAGGCAACTTTTTCCATTCTTCAGTATAATGCTTATTATCAGTCATAGAAACTCCTTGATAGGCTATAGTCTTTTGTCCGTCAGGCAATGACGCCATCTCCTACCCTGGTTGATCATATAGTCCAGCGATTGCTTTCAGGACCCACCTTATGAAAAAAGTGTAAGGAGATTTTCCCAGTTTTTATTCGTTCCGAGTATTAATTGATTGTTACTTTAGGTCTCTTCAATTTACCGATGTTTTTCTCGAGAGTTACCCTTGGCGAAATGAAACCAGGGTGAGAATTCAACATAATCTCAACCACTTATAGATAACGTATTGGATTTAGCTACGGCACTTTTTAAGAAGATTCACTTGCGTTGACCATGGCAACTTACCGGGGGCAGTGCCACCTGTTATCTAGGCGTCTAGATTCCCCTGTGATCCCGGCTTCGACATGCTTGCATCTTAGATGCCTCGGGCTTGGCGTCACCTCCTCTCCGAGGGATAGGGCTTTCACCTACATTAATACATCAGTTAAGAAGACACTAAGAAAACTCTCTTTTTCAAGAAGCTCTTTGATTTATCTCTTCTTCTTAGCTTTATCAGTGTCCATATGAAATTCTTTGATTTGGGCTAAGAACGAATCACACCATTTCTGCTAATTGCACTTTTTCTACTTGTTTCTTTTTCAGAACTAAGAAAAGTTGAGTAATAAAAATAGTAATTAAAAAAACAATTAAGCCTTGAACCCTTGCTGGATTCTGTAAAACGATTTCAGTTTCGGCTTGACCAAAACCTCCAACATTTGGATTATTCGTTAAAGGTTGATCCACTTCAATTGTTTGTCCTTTTGTAACAATTAATTCGGGTCCAGCAGGAACTTTGTCAACGACCGTTTCACCATTTGCTGTTTGAATTGTAAGATTAAAACCACCTTTTTTTCCAGCCGGTTGGATGTCAACAATTTTTCCAGCCGTTGCCGCATTATATACGTTATTATTACTTTTTGATCCATCAGGATAAAGTTGACCACGACCACGGTTTCCACCTAAATAAACCGGATATTTTAAATAATTAACGTTTTTATTTGTTGCTGGATTTGGAGCGACCAGTGGCACAACCATTTCACTATATAATTTTCCAGGAATAGGTCCAATAACTAAAATATTTTTTTGTGAAGAACTATAAGGTTGATAAACCAAGTTGCCAACGCTTTTTTGCATTTCTTCAGGGATACGATCAGAAGGTGCTAACTCAAAACCTTCAGGTTATACTAGAGAGGATTGGTTCTATTTTGTAAATAGACACCAAGTGACCAGTTTCCTGTCCTCCCCGTCGACAGATCCGGACGTGAGAGTTTCCCCTCATCCGGCTCCTCAAACCAAGAAATATGCTTAGGGTTTGTTTAATAAAGGATTTTAGAAAAAAGGTCTTTCGTCTCATAAGGTTTTAATGCTTATGAGTTTTTTTTTTTTTAAGCACAATTGAAATGTAGGAGTCGTCAATTACAAAAGCTATTTGGCGACGAATTAAGAAGTCGTCATCGCTCATAATTGAGTAGGGTGTGATGTTTGTTTTGCAAAGGGGAAAAGAAAAGGTTGATGGATTGAAAGGTTTCTTTAAAAGTAACGCCATAAATGTTTCCTTTTACCTATAATGAAAATTCCCGTTATAAGGGCGTGGCTTGCTTTTGATTTTAATGAATTAAGTCGAAGACAACCAAGCCATTTTTGGTAAAATGCACTCCGACGCCTTTTTCGAATTCATGAGAAAAGTTTTCTCATATCTTGGAAAAGAGGCTTTGTCGTCGACGACCTTGGTCATTGTCGCCAAGGTGGTCGCCGAGGTCGTAGCCGACTCAGGCAGTTTTTGAGAATCCAAAAGTTTGTTGGTAGCCGACCCCTTTTTTTTCACGATGCAGGCGCCGACCGAGGCGGCCCTGCGAAAAGCTTTTGAAAAAAGTTGGGTTTGATTTCCTTTGATTGGTTTTTTGCATTTAAAAACCCATCGATCGTTATATTCTTTATTTTTCCACACGGTTTTTGTGCCTGGGAAATATTTTTGCATCGCGTAACGGCGACCAGGTGATCGATGTCTTCTCAGGGCCCACGTCCGAATAAGATTATATAAAACGTAATCCATTTTACGGAAAAGGTTAGTACATTTAAAAGAGTTATAATAATGTGTCCAATCCAATAATACGGGTCTGAGTTTCTTGATTAATTCATATTGAGAGGCGGCTTTCATATATTTAAAAATCTGTTTTATTTTTGTGATAAATCGATTTTGTGAAAGTTTCGATGGATAGATTTTCGTTCTAAATTTTCCACGGCTTTTTAAAACCACTATTTGAAATCCTAAAAAAGTCAACCCATTTCCAACCGCTCGCAATTTGATTTTGATATCTGAGAATTTGAGCTTATATGTTTTAGTTAACCAGTTTTGAATTTCAAGTCGAATGCGTTCGAGTCGATTTTTTTCTTTGTAAAGAACCACAAAAGTGTCTCCATATCTGACAAAGGTCAGTGCCTCTCTTTTTTTACTAGATTTTTTAGAGTTGCCCGTTGAATCCGAAAATGAGTCGATCCATTTCTTGATATGAGCGTCTAAACCATGAAAAGCAATGTTGGCAAGTAAGGGACTTAGAATGTTTCCTTGCGCAACGGCCAAGTGGTTTGGGATGACTTGGTCGTCCCCCTTTCGGGTCACATACCCTTTAAAAAGGCCTGCTTTAAGCCAAGCTGATATTTGTTTACGGAAAACAACGTTTGTGTTGAGTTTGTTAAGTAAAGACTTAGAATTAATCTTCTCATAGCATCCTTGCAGATCCCCCTCCAGTACCCATGTATCAAAAGGCGCTAAACCCTTTTTTCCGTCATATTTTATAGCGGTGGAGATATGTGAAACGGCCTCCTGATAATTCCGGGTCGGTCGAAACCCACAACAATTGGGTGACATTTTAGCTTGCCATTCAGGTTCTAAAGCGAATTTTAAAAGCATTTGTTTTGCACTATCCTTTAGGGTAGAGAGACAGCTAAGCCGGTCTTGTTTACCGGGTTTGGAAACAAGAGTTCGATGTATTGACATAGCTTTTCCATCAATTCTTAGGTTTCGGGTTAATCGCATCTTTTGACAATTCGTTAGCCTCTTTTTTTTCTCTCTATCCCTGTTTTTGAGTACCTGCTCCGACAAACTTTTCTCATAAATTCGAAAAGTTTTTGAGCTATCGAAAAACCGCCTGACTTTTTTTTCAGTTGTCACTTGTTTTACCGCCAGCAATTTTGCTTCGGGTAAATTCACTAAAATTTTTTGATAATAGTCCCTTTTATATTTGTCCTTGTTTAAACTTACTCGATAAATACGCTTCTGTAGGTCTGCGATTTTTTTTTCGCATTTGGGCCAATAAACTTGGTCCCATTCAATTTTTTTTAGACTGCATTGTACGCATTCTGAAATAAATACCATGATTTTACATTGCCTTATTTATGTCTAAACTTTTTTCTTGCTTGGTCCTGTACGTCTGAATTTTACATAACACCAACTTCATGGGCATTATGCTAACATTTTACAGGACTCCATAACGATGTGGGCCTCAAAGAGCTGGAATAGCTCGCCTCCTCATTCATAACCTTTTTTCGTAAGACTGTTTTGTTTCTTACGTTTTTGTGTTATCTGTTAGGTTCCCAGTCATCGTCTTCCACATTTCCCTATTCATGTCAATCCATCTCAATAGTGTTATTAGAGGATTGTTTTTTTAACTTAGGTCCCTACACTACTTCTTAAGTACATAAATTCCTGCCCTCTATAAGTTCACAACCTTCGAGGTGTCTTTACTTGTTGTCAAAAGTGGGAGACCACTCATGCAAATTCAATTTCAACCTATTTATCTTGTCTCCAGATGTTTTATTCAATAGAAGAAGCTTAAATAGGAAAAGCCTATTGATGTGGGCTTTTATGAAGGTTAACCATATTAAAGATCGATATCGTTTTGCTAAATGTCGAAGATTCCATCCTTCTATTAACCAATATCTTTGACCAGCAGGTTGGCAATGGGATTTGCACCCATCCATGAATAGAGTTAGTAAGTTTTGTTAAAATCTTCAATAAACTTACCCTAGATTTTAGGTTTTTACATAGTAGAAACTTTGTCGTCTAGAAAGCGTCGCACGTAAAATTAAAACCATACCGACATTTAGGTCCCCTTTTTTACCGTTGGCTTGCACTTGTTTAATCTGTTGATCATAAGGAATTTTAACGGTTGCTTCAAAAACGCTGTCGGGTAAGACAGATTGAGGAACTTCTAGTTCAACAGGTTTTTGAGCTAAATGACAATTGGCACACACAATTCGACCATTTGCTTCGCGTGGGTTTTGATAGCCTTGTTGAGCAAAGATTGGGTAAGCAAAGGCGTTTTCATTAATCATTACATTAAAAAAAATCGCCAGTAAAAAAATAAAAAAAAGATTTTGCTTTTTTTTCATATTAATATATTTTTGAAATTAGATTCATAACAAAAAACAAAGTTTGTTTTGTGAGTGAAAGCCACTAGGTTATGAAAAAGTTATTGACAAAACTAACAAAAGTAAAAAGGGCGACCAAGGTGTCACAAGATTTTAAGTTTCAATAAACCTTTAAAAAGAGCCATAGCAAATTTTCAAAAACAATACTTTTTTTTTGTGATTTTTTATTTAAAATTTTCTTCTCGTTTAGTATTCTAACTGAATTTCAAAAAAAAACAAGGTTTCCTATTAAAACACCTTAATAAAGTTTTAAAGTGAAACCTTTAAAAAAAAACAAAATAAAAAAACAGAGCAGCCCTTTCTCGCTTGATTTAAATTAAAAACGGAATTTAGCAAAAGCTTTATTTGCTTCAGCCATTCTATGAACTTCATCTCTTTTTTTTATGGCCCCGCCTGTTTTTTTTGAAGCATCTATTAATTCATTCGTTAATTTAGAAATAGAGCTACGTCCAGAGCGATTACGAGCAGCAGTTAAAATCCACTGTAAAGCTAAAACCGTTCCTCGTTCCGCATTGACTTCTAAAGGAACTTGGTAGGCAGAACCGCCAACTCGACGGGCTTTTACTTCCACTAAAGGTTTTGTATTTCGAATAGCTTGTTCTAAAATTTTCATAGCATCCTGTTCTGTTTTTTCGGCAATTTGCTCCATTGTTTGATAAACGATTTTATAAGCTAACGATTTTTTTCCATCTTTCATAACACGATTTACTAACATATTAATTAAACGACTATCATAAATTGAGTCAGGTGAAACCATTCGTTTTTTTGCTCTACGACGACGAGACATCTTTTTTTTCCTTATTATTAAATATTAGACATTTTTTTAGACATTTAAAAAAAAATGTTTAAAAAGTTTTTTTTCTTTTTTATATGAACGGGTATCAAGCAAAGCTAACGACAAAAAGGCAACAAAAATCAACAACAAAACCAAGGGCTATACTATGCCATTAAAACATAGAAAAAAGTCTATTAAAAAAAGCCTTTTTTTACTCACAGCAAGTGTTTCATTTTCGACTCAGGCGAAAATACTTTTCGAGCGACCAAGTTGTGAGACAAATTAAAAAAAAAAGACTTTTAAAAAAAAACGTTTACAGAGAGCTCTCGCTCTATTTTGTTTGTTGCCGTTCTAGAGCTTGTTTTGTCGCTCCTTTCTTTAACTTTTTTGTTTAGAACGTTTTACTCCATATTTTGATCGACTTTTTAAACGACCTTTGACCCCTGCGGCATCTAAAGTACCACGTACAATATGGTAACGAACTCCAGGTAAATCTTTAGCTCGACCCCCTCTAACTAAAACAACGGAATGTTCCTGCAAAGTGTGCCCTATACCTGGAATATAAGCTGTAATTTCAAAACCGGTTGTTAAACGAATCCGAGCAACTTTACGTAGAGCTGAATTCGGTTTTTTGGGGGTTGTAGTATAGACACGTGTACAAACCCCTCGACGTTGGGGGCAAGCTTTTAAAGCAGGCGCTTTTGTTTTTTTTACAATTTTTTTTCGTGCAAAATTAATTAATTGGCGGATAGTAGGCATACTTTTTTAAAAAACGTTGATTTTTTTTTTCATTTTTAAACTTAACTGTGATCTTTTCAGTGAAAACTTTTTTTTCCATTTCTCATTAGCCCCCAACAAAAAAGCTTTGTTAGCATGACGACCAATCGTTTTTTTACACAGTGGTTTAGCTACTTTGTCGGTTTTATTTTATATCAAAATAAGATTTTAAAGTAAGTTCGATTATGAAAACTATAAAAAAAAGGAAAAACTTATTAACGACGAACTTTTTTCGATAGCTCAACAACTTTGTTGGTAGCCGACAAAGTTGTCTTCTTCACGTAATCAAGAAGCTTTTTGATTAAAAAAAACTTTTTTCGAGTTTTAATGATTTTAAAAAAGTTTAGGCAAAGTCAAGCTACCATTTAAAAGGCAACAAGTTTATAACATCATAAAAACAGACTCATTGTTGACGGAGTCGTTGAGCTACCGAGTTGGAAAAAAGTTAATAAATCTTTCACATTTTTTATAAAATTTAACGGGCAAAAAACTTTTTTTGTGACTAAAAACAAAAAATTAAACCTTTTTTTCTTTTTTTTAAAAAGCTCTTCGACAAACTTTTTTCTATAGCTCAACAACTTGGTTGATCGCCGACCAATATGTTTCTATCATTAAGCTTGCGAAAAAACGTTTTATTTTTAGTCAAAATATTTTTTAGTTTTTGAAAGTAAAAAAAATAAATCTCTTTTTCCGAATGTTTCACATGGGTTTTTCTTTTTCCTTTTTTTATGAATAAAATGATTTTTTTTTATGCCAATTCGCTTTTTAAAAAGTTGATACTAAAAACATTGTCGTGTTGTAACAAAAAACTTTTCTGATGCGTTGCTACTTTTTTCGCAAGCTCAACAAAAATTGTTGATAGCCAAACGCTTATTATCCTTGGTCCATGCACTTTTTTCGCAAGCTTTTCGCAGGGCCGACTCAGGTGGCCTGCGTCGCTCAATACGGGTCGGCTATTGAGTCGTCGTGAACTACCAAGTTGTTCTCCACGGAGTCGTTTAAGTACTCCTTAAACAATCGGTTGATAAACTTTTTTCGACTTTTCTATTTTTTTGACCTAACTTGATTTTTTGGTTGACGAAATAGCTTTGTAAAAAGTCATTTAAGTTATGAAATTTTCATTTCATTATATTAAATTCGATTAATAAAAAAAAGGTAAAGAAAAACAATGAAAACTAAAAAAAAAAACAAATTTTCAAACAAATGCTCAAACAAATTAAATTGATTGAAAAATAAAAAAGATTGTATTTATAAAAAAAAAATAGAAATGAAATTTATTATACTAAAAATTGAAATAAAAAACAATCTTATAAAATAGAGTTAAAGTTTGTTAGGCTCAAAAAAGTTTTTCTAACTCTAAACTGTTTATTAAAAGAAAAAGGTAGGGTTATAAAAAAGACCTTGATGGTTTTAATACTGACAAATTTTTTTCGATAGCTCAACAATTTGGTTGGTCGCCGACCGATACGTTGCTATCGTTGAGCGACGCAGTTAATTTTTTCGTAAAAAAGCTTGGGAGATATGCTTTCTGATACGTTGATATCTTAAACAATGGGTCTGACAACAACGTCGCAAAAAGGATTTCCTTTTTAATAGCAACTAAAAAAAGGTTAAGTTGAGGTGCTTTTTGTTGCTTTTCTAGACCCGTCTAACAAAAAAAGGACGCCTTGAAAAAAAAGCACCTTTTTTTATAAAAGTGCAAAACGTTGGGATCGGAAAAAAAAAGCGTTGAGCCACGTCGATCTATTGAAATCAATAAAAACGACACCTTTTTGTTTGCTTTTTTAAACTTTTTTCTTTTAAATACTTATTGTTTCTCGACGGGGTCCTTTAACGACTGAATGGATTAACTTAAAAAAAAAATTAAAGTTGATTGTTTTTTTATTTTTTATATTCTTTTAAAGACTTAAAGCAAAATCTAAAAAAAAAATTTAATCCTTTTAGGTTGAACTTTTTGCTAGTTTTTATCAAACAAAAAAGTTAAAAAAAAGTCTGTCAACTTTTCATAGAATACTTGTTTTTTTATGAATCAAAAAAATTAAAAAAAAACTTGCTCAAAATTTTTCATTAAGGGATATAGTTATATGACTATCACAATCGGTAAATCCGAACAAAAACGTGGGTTATTCGATGTAGCTGATGACTGGTTACGTCGTGACCGTTTCGTATTCGTTGGTTGGTCTGGATTACTTTTATTACCTTGTGCGTACTTCGCATTAGGTGGTTGGTTAACAGGAACAACTTTTGTAACGTCTTGGTACTCTCATGGATTAGCAAGTTCTTACTTAGAAGGTTGTAACTTTTTAACGGCAGCGGTTTCAACTCCGCCAAACTGTATGGGCCATTCATTATTATTATTATGGGGTCCTGAAGCTCAAAGCGATTTTACTCGTTGGTGTCAATTAGGGGGTCTTTGGACTTTCGTAGCATTACACGGAGCTTTTGGTCTTATTGGTTTCATGCTTCGTCAATTTGAAATTGCACGTGCTGTTAAAATTCGTCCATACAACGCAATCGCTTTCTCGGGCCCAATTGCCGTTTTTGTCTCTGTTTTCCTAATTTACCCATTAGGTCAAGCAGGTTGGTTTTTTGCACCAAGCTTTGGTGTAGCAGCTATTTTCCGCTTCATTTTATTTTTCCAAGGTTTTCATAACTGGACGCTAAATCCATTCCACATGATGGGTGTAGCAGGAATTTTAGGAGCGGCCCTACTTTGCGCCATTCATGGAGCAACTGTTGAAAATACTATTTTTGAAGATGGTGATGGTGCAAACACATTCCGTGCCTTCAACCCAACACAAAGTGAAGAAGTGCGAGTAGCGATGGCTTATTAGTAAAGTTATTAATAAAGAAAGATAACACACAGATGTATGTGTAAACCCGACTGACTAACCCAAGAAACATTAAAATAAAAAACTCAACCAAAAAAAACTCAACCAATTTATTGCGAAAGCATGAGGGGAACAAAGCATGTCAGTAAAGCAACCCGACCTAGCTAACTATCCGCTTTTAGGGTCTGCGAGGGGATAAACAAGGGACAAAGGTAGACTCCTTGAAACCCAGTTAATATGCAGGATACTTTGCCTGATAAACTTAGATAGATACAAAGTTTATAGAACCAGGGGTAGATTATTTTCTTCATTCTACCTATACGTCCAAAAAGGTTCTCATTAAGTCACAAAGACGAAACATTAACGAACGGGCTCCCGATACTACTAATAAACGAACCTACTTTGCTCACTAAGGAATCTAGAACAGAATCTATGTGAGAAGAGCCTCAAAATGGAGGCAAAAAAATAGAGTTATCATTAGGAAACTATCACGATCCAACAACCAATAAAATTAGGGATCTTAAATACCGAAAGGATAACAAAGAATTGATCATGATTTTAAAAACCAAAAACCAAAAACCAAAAAACCAACCTTTTTATGCTGTGTCTACGTAAAGATGTGTAAAGATATGACGCGAATAGCTTACGAAAAAGCAAAGCTTTTTAAAGAATTTGCTTTTTAATAGCAATTAAAAAACTTGCAATACTCATAAAGTTTTTTTCTTGACGTAATAACGAAGGTTTTTCGTAACTTTAAACGAGCTATATAACGCCTTGGTCGCATCACACACGTAAAATAGGACAAACAAAGTTAAAAAAAGACTTTCAATCTTTCTTTAGCTAAATTGAAAAACACAAATATAACAACATGAAATATATAAACAGTAGGCTTTTGGAAGAAGTTAAAGAAAATCGAAATACAATTGAATATAATCGATCAAATAAACTTTCCGAAACCATGACAAAAAACATTTTACATGAGATCGAAAACACATTAAACATCTCGAAATCAGAACAAGGCATAGGAATTGTTCTCATTACGCTATTATTTAACCAAGGAGGTACAGCACGCAGCTGTAGTGGAAATTTACTAGCAAAATATAATGGATATGAACTGAAACTTGCCGAATTAAGAAAAATACTTCGAGAATGTAAAGCTTCTAAATGCGAAAGAAAATTAGCAAGAAGCTTAGCGGGTGACTTAACAGAAATTTCCAAAGCTTTAAAATTAGAAGGCAATCTAAGTCAAAAAATTATTCGGGAAAATCCCGAAACAGTGCTTTCAATGGATGAACGTTCTTGGCTATCAGACTACAATGCTGATAACCCGGAAACGCCCGAAAAATTACGAAGGTTAATCACCAATACTTTCAAGAAATAAAAACTTTTCGCCGGCGTCGTGAAAAACCTTTTTTGCAAGCTCAACGATAGAAACGTATCGGTCAGCGCTTTGTCGGCGCTTTGTTGGTGCCAACCAAGTCTTTCGCTATCGAAAAAAGTTTATCGGCTACTGAGTTAACTACTGAGTCGCAAAAAAGTTTGATTTAACTATTTTTTTAAATGACAAAAAGTTTTTGCGATCAAGCCAACGACGAAGGCGTCTCATAGATGAGAAAAGCTGCTTTGTTGATGGGCTTGTATTGCTGTCCAAACAAAAAAATCTCAATGATACAATTCTTAACTATTTTTAGAGAGCCGTATGCGTCGAGAGGCGCACGTACGGTTCGGGAAGAGGTTACTACGAGGAATCTGGTAATCGACTTTCATACTTACTCAATGGTTACAGCAAACAGATTTTGGTCTCAAATCTTTGGTGTAGCTTTTTCAAACAAACGTTGGTTACACTTCTTCATGTTATTCGTACCGGTAACAGGTTTATGGATGAGTGCTTTAGGTGTTGTAGGTTTAGCATTAAACTTACGTGCTTACGATTTCGTTTCTCAAGAGATTCGTGCTGCCGAAGATCCTGAATTCGAAACTTTTTACACAAAAAACAACTTATTAAACGAAGGCATTCGCGCGTGGATGGCTGCGCAAGATCAACCGCACGAACGTCTAGTATTCCCAGAGGAGGTATTACCACGTGGAAACGCTCTTTAATGGAACTCTTAGTGTTGGTGGTCGTGATCAAGAATCAACAGGTTTTGCCTGGTGGTCAGGAAACGCTCGTTTAATAAACCTTTCTGGTAAACTTTTAGGTGCACATGTTGCACATGCTGGTTTAATCGTTTTTTGGGCTGGAGCAATGAACTTGTTTGAAGTTGCTCACTTTATTCCCGAAAAACCTATGTATGAACAAGGTTTAATTTTATTACCTCATTTAGCTACTTTAGGCTATGGTGTTGGTCCAGGTGGAGAAGTTATCGATACATTCCCATACTTTGTATCGGGTGTACTCCACCTGATTTCTTCAGCTGTTTTAGGTTTTGGAGGTGTATACCACTCTCTAATTGGACCTGAAACATTAGAAGAATCTTTCCCTTTCTTCGGATACGTTTGGAAAGATAAAAACAAAATGTCTACTATTTTAGGTATTCATTTAGTTATTTTAGGTTTTGGTGCTTGGCTTTTAGTTTGGAAAGCACTTTATTTTGGTGGGTTATATGATCCATGGGCTGTTGGTGGTGGTGACGTTCGCGTTATTACAAATCCAACAATTAGTCCTGGAATCATTTTTGGTTATTTATTAAAATCTCCGTTTGGTGGAGACGGGTGGATTGTTAGTGTAGACAATATGGAAGATGTTGTTGGAGGACACATTTGGATTGGTACACTAGAAATTTTAGGTGGAATTTGGCATATTTTAACAAAGCCGTGGGCTTGGGCCCGTCGTGCTTTTGTTTGGTCTGGCGAAGCTTACCTATCATACAGTCTTGCCGCAGTTTCAATGATGGCTTTCATCGCTTGTACAATGAGCTGGTTTAATAATACAGTTTATCCAAGTGAATTCTTTGGTCCTACGGGTCCTGAAGCCTCTCAATCACAAGCTTTTACTTTCTTAGTTCGTGACCAACGTTTAGGAGCTAACGTAGCTTCAGCACAAGGTCCTACGGGTCTAGGAAAATATTTAATGCGTTCACCAACTGGTGAAATTATTTTTGGGGGAGAAACAATGCGTTTCTGGGATTTCAGAGGTCCATGGCTTGAACCATTACGCGGACCAAATGGTCTAGATTTAAATAAACTTAAAAATGATATTCAACCATGGCAAGAACGTCGTGCAGCTGAATACATGACTCACGCTCCTTTAGGTTCTTTAAATTCAGTAGGTGGGGTAGCAACCGAAATTAACGCAACGAACTTTGTTTCGCCACGTTCTTGGTTAGCTTGCTCACACTTTGTTTTAGGCTTTTTCTTTTTTGTAGGTCATTTATGGCATGCGGGTCGAGCAAGAGCTGCAGCAGCCGGATTTGAAAAAGGAATTGATCGTGATAACGAACCTGCTTTATCTATGAAGCCTTTAGACTAAAAAATGTAGACATTTTTTAGTTTAAACAACTAGGCTTTTTTCTAAAATTTTAAAAAAACGCTTTGACTTTATCTGTCTAAAAAGCGTTTTTTTAAAATTTTAGAAACTTTTTTTAAAAAAAAAAACTCTTGAAAAAGAGATTCTTTCATTGCGAAACTCCTTTTTTTCTATCAGACTTTTTTTTTCTCGACGAACTTTTTTCTCTAGCTTTTCGCCTGCGTGGACAAAAACGTTTTGAGCTTGCGAAAAACGTTTTATTGCAGAAAAGAAATCAGAAAAAAAATCTATCAAATCAACCAATAGAGAAAAGCTTTCCTCTTGTTGTTTTGCTTTTTACCGACAAAGTAGACTTTTTTTTTTATAAGAAAAGTTTTTTTTTATAAAAAAAAAAAGCCAAATAACTCTACTTTATCGCCCCAATTTTTTTTATAAAAAAGGTATAATAAATTATTAATAAGAAAATCCAATTAAAAAAGACACATTTTAGAATGAAATAAATCAAGGAAATAAAAATGTCAGATATAGTAACTGTTGAAAGTCGACCTGTTTTTCCATTTACTGCAATAGTAGGTCAAAACGAAATGAAACTTTCTTTAATTTTAAATGTTATTGATCCAAAAATTGGGGGGGTTCTTATCATGGGTGACAGGGGCACGGGTAAATCAACAACCGTTCGTGCTTTAGTAGATTTGTTACCTGAAATGAAAGTCGTTGCAAACGACCCTTTTAATTCAGACCCTACCGATCCGGAATTGATGAGCGAAGAAGTTCGTGAAAAATTTCAAAAAGGTGAACCTTTAGAAGTAAAAACGAAAAAAATTACAATGATTGATCTTCCGTTAGGGGCTACAGAAGATCGAGTATGTGGAACCATTGATATTGAAAAGGCTTTAACCCAAGGAGTCAAAGCCTTTGAACCGGGTTTATTAGCGGCTGCTAATCGCGGCATTTTATATGTAGATGAAGTGAATTTACTAGATGATCATCTCGTTGATGTTTTATTAGATTCGGCCGCTTCGGGTTGGAATACCGTTGAACGTGAAGGCATTTCAATAAGTCATCCAGCTAGATTTATTTTAGTTGGATCCGGGAATCCAGAAGAAGGAGAGCTACGACCTCAACTATTAGATCGTTTTGGAATGCACGCAGAAATTGGTACCGTTCGAGAACCGGAATTACGAGTAAAAATTGTAGAACAAAGAGCTTGCTTTGATGAAGCTCCTTTAGATTTTCGAAAAAATTATCAAGAATCACAAGAAGCTTTAAGTCAAAAATTAGTTGAAGCTCGTGATTTATTAAAAAAAGCGGAACTTGATTATGATTTACGAGTGAAAATTTCTCAAATCTGTTCTGAATTAAATGTAGATGGATTAAGGGGAGACATTGTAACAAACCGCGCTGCAAAAGCCTTAGCTGTTTTTGAAGGGCGAACAAAGGTTACACCTAATGATATTTTCCGAGTGATTCCACTTTGTTTAAGACATCGTTTAAGAAAAGATCCTTTAGAAACCATTGATTCAGGAAATAAAGTCCGAGAAGTTTTTCAAAACATTTTTCAAGAGTCTTAATGGCGGCGAAGTCGCTTTGGCGTGTTGGCTATTGTGTAGAAACGTTTTTTTATTTGAAAAAAACAAAGCGGGATGCTTTTCAGCGACCCAACCCACTTCTAAAAAAAAAGTTGGGCGACGAGGGGGTTGGTTTCGTTGATCGGCATAGCGAAAAACTTTAAAGCGAGAGCGCACTGTTTTTTTAAAGTGAGACCGACTAAGATGGTTTCCGAAACGTTCGTTGCTTGTTTTAGTTGCAATTAAAAACTTAAAAAACATTGACCGGGTTAAAATGGGTTAACCACGACCTTTTTTTCTCGTTCTCCTTTTAAACATAAAATGGCATAAATGATGTTTTTAATTTGGGAAAATTGCGACGCAGGCACCTTTTTTATTTGTTTGAATTCAAGTTAACTTTATTTTGAAATGAAAAGGATTTTATCATGAAAGATTTTGTAACTTATTTATCGACAGCTCCTGTCATTGCTTTTGCTTGGATTAGTTTTACAGCGGGTTTCTTAATTGAAATTAATCGCTTTTTTCCTGATCCTTTAATCTTTTCTTTTTAATTTTTACAGGGTTTTCAATAAAGTTTAACCCCCATTTTGCAGAACTTTTCAACAAAACATTTTATAGACCTCATTTTAAGGTCTCTTTTTGATTCATAACTGTCTGCGATCGCGGACATTTTAAAACAAAACAACATGAAAGATAGCAAAAAACTTTCTTGAAAAAGAGATTCTTTTTTTTAAAATGTCCGCGATTTTCTTTTAAAAAAAAGAATCTCGCGGAAAGAAAATCGCAAAAAAACCAACTTTTCGTTTTTGCAAAAACAACCAGTATCTTTTGAGTAACGTAGCAAAAATGGCTTTTCAAAGGCTGGTAAGTTTTTTGAGCTCTTTGTGTTTACAAATCAAAAAAAACGTTTTGTTTGTAAAAAAACGTTTTTTTTGATAAACTATTTTTAACTAGATTTTAAAATACAAACGGGTTTAATCACGATTATCAAAAAAAACTCCTAAAAATTTTTTTAATTATCAATAGTTTGCTTTTTTAATGTTTACTGCCAATTCTTATAAAAAAAAAAGAGAGTTAGGCTTTCTTGATTAAAAAACACTATTTATAAGGTTTTTAAAATAAAACAAAACCTTTTTTTGCTAGGTTAACGTTCTTGATTACGTGAAAAACCTTTTTTCCCGGCGGAGTCATTTTGCTATCGAGTCGGCTACCAATAAATTTTGTTGAGCTTGCGAAAAAAGTTGGTCGGCTATTTTGCCGTTGTTGGCTTGCTTGTTTTTGTAACAACTTAACTTTTCTCCTATATGAGAAAAGAGACTTTGTCGTTATTAGCTTAATCAAGAAAGTTTTGTAACGACAAATTAGCCCGTAAAAAAAAAACAGCAAGAAACAACTAGAAAGCAAAAACTCGTTTTCTTTTTTAGTGGCTTATAATAAAGGACGGTAGATATACGTTTAAACGCCATCCTAAAAAAAAGATTTTAAAGAATCTAAAGCGATATAAATAAGTTATCGAAAAAATGAACTTTTTTTATAAAGTAACAAGAACAATTGATTGAATGTTGCCTAAAAAAAAAGGCAAAGTTTTAAAGAAAAGATGATTGATTATAAAGATTATTGGTTATAAAAATTATTGGTTATAAAGATTATTGGTTAAAAACAACTAAGATTCTTTGAGCTTTGACTTTAAAGCCACTGAGTCGCTAAAAAAAAACAAAAAAATGTTTAAAAATGTTTGCTAACGAAAAAACTTTTTGAGCTTGGGATCTTTGGTGGCTAATTTGTTGCAAACAAAACAAGTTGTAAAGCGGCAAAGAAAAAGCTATCGCCCCCAATTCGTAAGCTTTTTCTTGATAACCTTTTTTAGAATCAATAATATTTAAATAAAAAAAAATCTTTAAAAAACAATTATATAGTAATGAAACTTTTCTCACTCAAGTTAAGATTATGACTTTATCAACCCAAACCAAAAACAATGTAGGATCGATTACCCAAATTATTGGACCGGTTATTGACGCCGCGTTTGCACCCGGAGCTATGCCAAATATTTACAATGCTTTAGTCATTAAAGGAAAAAATGAAGCCGGCCAAGATGTAGCAGTAACGTGTGAAGTTCAACAACTCTTAGGTGATCATTGCGTACGTGCTGTAGCTATGACTGCAACCGATGGATTAATGCGTGGTATGGATGTTTTAGATACCGGAGATCCATTAAGTGTTCCAGTAGGTAAGTCAACTTTAGGTCGTATTTTTAACGTTTTAGGAGAACCTGTAGATGGTCTAGCTGCTGTGGAGGGCAAAGAGAATTTACCCATTCACCGTAAAGCTCCAGCTTTTGTTGATTTAGATACAAAATTAGCTATTTTTGAGACAGGTATTAAAGTAGTTGATTTATTAGCGCCATATAGACGAGGGGGTAAGATTGGGTTATTTGGTGGTGCAGGAGTTGGGAAAACAGTGCTTATCATGGAATTAATTGTGCGACCTGTTTAAGAATAAAACCTTTATCCTAGTATAAAGCTTACAAAGTTCTTACACATACATAGTATGTGAACTTTAAACATCTAGGGTGAAATTCCCTCCAGCTGCCGTTGGCTGGCCTAGATATCTTGATTACTTGTTTAGCAAACAAGGAAGTTAAGCAAAGGTATCTAGCAGGTAACATGGACTTTCAATATGAAAAGATTTCGATGGAATTCTTTCAGACGTATTTAAGCTTCATGCTTCGAACCATGACTTCTCTTTAATAGAGTCGAGGAGCCTAAATTTATTAATTTAGATATTCAACGTGATGTAGTGGTTAGTGCATGACGAACGGAATAGAATGAATTTATGGAGTATTGTACGGTCCTAAATTATCCGCAAATCAACATGTTTAAGGAACAGTGGAAAATCTTAATACCTCCAATTTGGTAGGACTGCTAGTCCTTATGGTATCAAAGATGAGAGACAAATAGAAAAAGCTAATGTTTTTTTTTGGCTATTGAAGGTCTGAAAAAAAGACGCCAACGTCTATTTGGACAAGTTATCAATATATACCAATCTTATGAGTTTTAAAACGTGGAAAGAAATTGATTGGCCAACTGCTGAGAAATCTATTTCAAGATTGCAACAACGTATATATAAAGCAAGTTTCAATAAAGAAATCGGTAAACTTCACAAATTACAACGCCGTTTGTTAAAAAGCGAAGAGGCTCGCGCAATTTCGATTAAACGAGTCACCGAACCTAATCGAGGACCAAGAACACTCGGTGTAGACCGAAAAGTTATTGTTAAAAATACTGAAAAATTCGAATTATTAAAACATCTAAAATTGGATGGTAAGGCGAAACCGATTCGACGTACTTACGTACCAAAAACCGGAAAGCGTGAAAAACAACCTCTAGGCATACCTAGTATAGAAGATCGCGCGAAACAGATGTTAGTTAAATTCGCTTTGGAACCTGAATGGCAAGCGAAGTTCCAAGCCAATTCATATGGAATCCGTCCAAGTCGCTCATGTCATGACGCAATTCAAGGTCTCTTTTTATCTCTCCAAGGTAAAAAATGTTTTATTTTAGACGCCTATATTAACAAATGTTTTGACGAAATTGACCATGAAAAACTTCTGAATAAAATTCATACAACTGAGCGAATACGAAAACAAATCAAAGCATGGTTAAAAGCTGATGTACTAAAAGAGTATCAAGATCAAAAAAATCAAGCAGAAAAATCTTTAAGCGGTACACCCCAAGACGGGATAATATCCCCCTTACTTATGAACATTGCACTTCATGGGCTGGAAACGGATATAAAAAACTTTTATGTTGATAAACTTTACTCAGGGAACCCTAATAAAGTGAAACGCGACCGAATAAAAGAAATTGGGGTACATCGATATGCTGACGATTTGGTCATAACTGGTTCGAAACTAGAAAACATCAAAGATATCCAAAACTTCACAAATAATTGGTTAAAATCGGAAATAAACCTCAAATTATCTGAGAAGAAAACAAAAATAGTGAATTCAACACAAGGGTTTAAATTTTTAGGTTTCCATATTATTTCAGTGTTTTCTGGAGACAAATACGTAACACGTATCCATATTTCTAGACGTAGCAAAAAGACATTCTTGACCAAAACCAGAGAGACCATTCAAAAGAATAAAGGAGCCTCATCAGCTCAACTCATTAAGAAACTCAACCCAATAATAGTTGGATGGTGTCATTATTTTAGATTTTGTCAATGTGTGCATGACTTTAAACAAGTCGAATTTGCACTATTTGGTCAAATTCGAGCCTGGGTATTTCGAAAGAAAGCTAAAGGTATGTCTGAGAAGGATATAAAACTAAAATACTTTCCTCCAGACACCAACGTAACATTTAACAATGTCAAACATACCGGCAATTGGATATTAGTGGGAGAAGACTTAGATCGAAGAAATAAGAAAAAACTTGTGTTTTTAGTCTACCCTTCATGGATCCGATCTGAAAAGCAGGTTAAAGTTAAGGAAAATTCTTCTGCTTTTAATGGCAACCCTTCTTACTGGGGAATTCGTTCCACAATATATGGAGCATTTAATGCTACAGAAAGAAAACGACTAAAAAAACAAAATGGAAAACGGAACTCCTGTGGACTAAGCTTTCAACCCGGTGATTGCATTGAGAAAGACTCTACCATTTCAATGAAAGACGGTGGCCGAGACGTAATATCCAATTTACAAGACAGCGTGACTACCACAGTACGAAAACTCAAAAAAAAACACTTTAAAGAAACCTGTAAAAACGACTTGTCGGGAGCTGAATGAGGTGAAAGTCTCACGTTCAGATCTGAAGTCGGGTATTGGATTAAAAGATCCTACCTAGATTAATAACAATATTGCTAAAGCCCATGGTGGGGTTTCTGTGTTTGGTGGTGTAGGTGAACGTACACGTGAGGGCAATGACCTTTATATGGAAATGAAAGAATCCGGAGTGATTCAAGAATCAAATATGTCGGAGTCAAAAGTTGCCCTTGTTTATGGTCAAATGGTGCGACGCGTTGCCCTATAATTACTTATAAGTAGGAAACTGGGCGAAGGTTACCAACTTGATAACCTTTAACTGAATTAGTACGAGGTTTAAGCCCTCCGGGTTGCCAAGAACTCGCCTCTTTCTCTTGATAAGGGTCATGACAAAATCCTGAAGTTTAGCAAAGATTAAGAGTCGTTTTATACGTAATGGATCATTTCTTAAGCATCTTTCCATCGAACATAAACGTCAAGCAATTGATGAGATGGTATAACAAAAAATTATAATCTTTACGTGGGATTTTCGTTTGGATCACACGCTTGGAAAGCAAAAGCAAAGATAAGGTGTATTGAATGAACCTAAATAAAACATGAAGTACTTTTTCGGAACAGCGGAAAGCTGATACATGTTCCGTGATGGTAGGTCGTCAAACCTTATGCAAGTATCAGTGTAGGAATCCTTCCCGAAGCCGACATCTTCCTGCTAGGAATCGATAGGCCCATAGGAGGGGCACAAAGAATTAGACTCTCGGAGAAATTGATATGAGAAAATTGGATTATTTTACCAATTTGTCGTGGGACAAAAATATATGGCATGAGTCATATAACAAAGTTCGCCGTATTCAACGTAGAATCTACAAGGCAAAACAACAGAATCAAGTTAAGAAAGTTTACTGGTTACAAAAACATCTATTACGAAACCCACATGCAAAACTAGTCGCCGTACACAGCGTTACAACCCTGAAGAAAGGAAAGCAAACGGCAGGAAGAGTTGATGGTAAAACCATAACAACCTCAAACGAAAAACTAAAACTAGCAAAAACATTAAAGCTAAATGGAAAGGTCAACAATATCAAAACAGTCTGGATGACCAGGGCGCCAGAGAAAAGCGAGAGACCCTTGGGTATTCCAACGATCAACGATCGAGCCAAACAAGCCTTGGCAAAACTAGCATTAGAACCCGAATGGGAAGCGTTATTTGAACCAAACTCATACGGATTCCGTCCTGGCAGAAGACCACATGACGCCATCGAGGCAAATTTTTTACATCTTCGCCATGGAAAATCAAAATGGGTATACCATGCAGATATTCGAAAAGGTTTTGATAAAATCAACCATCAAGCTCTATTAGATAAATTGGAAACCTTTCCGTTAATGAAAAGACAAATCCATGCTTGGTTAAAAGCAGGAATTCTTGAGGAATACTCAAAAAGACCCAAGACCCCCCTGCCTACTCAAGCAACACCCCAAAGTGGCGTAATATCACCGTTACTAGCAAACATCGCATTACACGGTCTTGAAAACCACCTAAAACATATCGTAACAAAACAACCAAAGCCACACTCTAAAGCAGCACGTGGAAATCAAGCAAAACAGTCGGCCTTAGGTTTTGTTAGATATGCCGAGAATTTCCTAATTCTCCATGAAAACAAGCACATCCTTAATATCTGCATTAAAGAAACAAAATCATGGCTAAAAAATATGGGGCTTGAAATTTCCCAAGAAAATGCCAACGTTATACAATCAACAAATGGATTTCAATTCTTAGGATTCCAATTTATTCATATTCGTAATAAAACAAAACCAACAATCAAAATTCTTCCCAGTAAAGAAAATGTCAAACGTTTAATTGCTAAAACAAGATCTATTATACAAAACACTAAATCAGCCTCCTCATACATTTTGATTACAAAATTAAGACCTATTCTTTTAGGGTGGGGAAACTATTACAAATATTGTGAATGTAAAGTTACCTTTAATAAAGTTGACAATATCATCTATCAACAAATACGAGCTTGGGTATTTAGACGAGCCACAAGGCAAGGACGGACAGAGGTCAAGAAAAAGTATTTTCCAGAAAACCGTACCTTTAAATTTCAAGGTAGAGAATACAATGCAAATTGGATTTTACAAGGATTAATCCTTGGACCAAAAAACATTATCAGAACCAACTACCTACCCAAAATAAGCTGGATTCAAAGTACTAAATTTACAAAAGTAACTGGAAACCAATCTGTTTATAATGGAGACGAACTCTACTGGGCATTACGCACACGTCGTTATTCTTCTTTATCAACAAAAGTTAAAAACTTACTAATCCGACAAAAGGGCAAATGTGCCTCTTGTCGAAAAAGGTTCCTCTCTCAAGACGTTTTTCAAGTAGATCATATCACACCCTTATTCAAAGGTGGAAAACACACAGACATCAACCTTCAACTATTGCATCGTCAATGTCATATTGACAAAACAAGATTCGATTTCGCCGCGTAAAACTTTGTAAGAGCCGGATGAAGGGAAACTTTCATGTCCGGATCGGAAGACGAGGTGTTCTATAAATGGGACCCTTAGTTTAACAATGAACCACCAGGAGCTCGAATGCGAGTTGGTTTAACTGCTTTAACAATGGCAGAATATGTGCGCTAGGTCGGCTTTAATCTGGCGTACTGGTAATTGGGTGAAAGCCCCGATAACCTTGGTAAGAGAGGTTTAAACCGGAGTCTTACCTCAATTGGAAACAATGTGGGGGACAATAGCATGACTTTAAAAACTTTAGATAGTTGGGAATAAAATCGAGGCTATTATTAGAGTAGGTAATATTAAAAAGGGTAAAGGTTGGATTACTTGAACCGTAGAAGTGTTGGTCTTGCCATGACCCCTTGTCAATTAATGAATCGAATTTCCCAAATTCTTCATTTTTTAATACAAGGCTAAAAGTTACACAAGTAAAAATATTCTACTTATGTACTTACCACTTTTAGAACGATTTATATAGATAAATGAACTTTGAACACGGTACCCTAATTTTAATCACAAACCAGTACACACAGAAACCTAGGATTACCTAGAGCCGTAAAGGCTAAGGTAACGGATGACCCATAGTAGGACTGACAGCCTGAAAGATCAGATCCAAAGGGGTTTCAAGAATATTTTGATACTAACAAAGAAGAATATCACCAAATGGGGTTAAAAGTTCTTGAGAAATTAGAGTCACTTAATAAAAGAAATATCCAAAATAGGGATGCTGTTAATAAAGATCTATTCAGACGATTCTACAATAAAGAACACTTAACCATTAAAAAGAGTGCTTATTATAATAAATAAAGAAATGCTTATGGAAGAACTTCTGGTATATTTGTAAAAGCAACATAGCATCTCAAAACGAGTCAAACAAATTTCCCCCGAAGTTGTTAACATTGAAAAAACAACCAAAAAGGCCATTTCTATAAATCGAAAAAATCAAGAAAAAGCTTTACTGGAATCAAGTGTAGAGTGTTTTGAATTTCAAAATCATTTAAATAAGATGTTTACGCAAGTTCAATAAAAGAAATCTACCAAACAATAAAGCAACAAACAAGAACTTTGTTAATCAACTATTCCTATTAAAAAAGATCGAACTCTTTATTAAGATTAAATATTTGGAGAGCCCTATGCGATGAAAGTCGCACGTAGGGTTCGGAGGCAGATAGTTATGTCTTTGATAAAAAGGCCTAATTGTCGAGCCTACTTTCGTGATGTTAATAAACAAGACGTTCTTTTATTTATCGATAACATTTTCCGTTTTGTTCAAGCAGGTTCAGAAGTTTCTGCTCTTTTAGGTCGAATGCCTTCGGCTGTAGGGTATCAGCCAACGCTTGCAACTGAAATGGGTGGTTTACAAGAACGTATCACGTCAACAAAAGATGGTTCGATTACATCCATTCAAGCTGTCTATGTTCCTGCCGATGATTTAACAGATCCGGCTCCTGCCACGACTTTTGCTCACTTAGATGCGACAACTGTATTGTCGCGTGGGTTAGCTTCTAAAGGAATTTATCCAGCGGTCGATCCATTAGATTCGACTTCAACGATGCTTCAACCTTGGATTGTAGGCGAAGAACATTATTCATGTGCACAAAATGTTAAAGAAACTTTACAACGCTATAAAGAATTGCAAGATATGTGCGACCTGTTCGATCGAAATTTTACGTGCAAGTCGTAAAAAAGAGAAAGGAGCACCCCAAAGGGGGTTTAACTCTATTTCCATAAAGGTGAGAATCCTTTGGTCCTAATCGCCGGATTAAAAGCGTACAAAGAACCTACTCGATAGGTTTCCCCTCACTTTTTTATTGGGATTAAAATAAGAAAGTGAAATGCGGGGGTAAAAGCATGTTCAGGCTTTAAGCTTACCAAAGCAAACTCATGCAAGCATGTCTTCTATACTCGATCTTGGACTGAATAGGAAAAAGATATCGTGGGATAAAAAAAAAAGTACTTATATACAAAACCATCGTTAGCAATTTGTGGGATTATGTAAGCATCCTCTAGTAGGGTCCCATGCTCAAAAACGGGTCGGAGAATGCCAGCGGGTTTATATCACCTGGCTGGGGCGGTATCAAGTCTCCCGGTGGAATGGTACATCCTAAAGAAGAGAAAGATGGAAATAGGGAACAGGGAAAGGTCTATTATCTCCGCCTTAAACGGTAGGATATCCCTCCAATGATAATAGAAAGTAGGATGCTCCTAAAAGCAAATGGCCGTAATGAAGTAACATTACAAATGAAACTCTGAAAAGGAGAGGGATCCATTCCCGGCATAGGCTAACTCGGAGCGCGGCTTATAGGTATAACAAAATCAAAACTATACATATACTAAAACATGAATCAACATGTAGTTGGAACAAAATCGATTGGAAATCAATTCAAAAGAGATTGTTTAAGTGGCAAAGACAAGTTTATACCGCTTCCAAAAACAAGAATATAAAAAGAGTTAGAATGCTACAACATCGCATACTCAATTCGCGATCAGCTAAACTTTTAGCTACTCGAAAAGTCACTCAAGATAATAAAAAAAAAAACATAGCTGATTTGGATCGAGTTAAAAACTTAACACCTAAACAAAAACTGGAAATGGCGGAAAAGCTGACATTTCCAACAAAAACAAAACCTTTTTCACAAGCTTTGAGCAGGCAAATCCCTACTCGTAAAAAAAGCGCCTGCGTCGTTCAACGACTTCGTCGGTCGGCGACCAATCAAGTTGCCGACGCAGTCGCCCACTCAGGGGGCCCTGCGAAACGTTTTTTCGTTATCGAAAAAAGTTTGTCGCCATTACGTAAAGTCTGCACGACGAGCACGCCTGTAAAAAATGAAAAAAGTCTAGAAACATCAATCCTTTATGATCGATGTTTACAAGCTTTGTTTAAATTGGCACTTGAACCCGAATGGGAAGCTAAGTTTGAATCTCATTGCTATGGTTTTAGACCCGGACGCAATCCCCAAGACGCTATTATCGCCCTGAAAAACTGTCTACACAAAAGCTCCAAATTTGTTTTTCAGGCAGACCTTTCAAAATGTTTTAATAGAATTGACCATAAGACGCTGTTACAGAAGAGCCAATTTACTGGAAAATGTAGAAAACAATTGCAATATTGGCTAGAAGCAGGCATTCTTGAAGCAGGGCCTTTTTCATTAACCAAAAAAGGAGCATCCCAAACGGGTGTTATGGGGCCACTCTTAGCAAATATTGCTCTTCATGGTTTAGAAAACCATCTAAAACATTGTTTTAGCGATAGCACTATGCATTCTGAATCTTCTATGAACGTACGTTCTTCTAAAGCACATCAAACACTTCATGTCATCCGATACGCCGAGCATTTCCTAGTACTACACGAAAATCCGGCTTTTTTATTACGTTGCAAAGAAGAAACCCGAAACTTTTTATTAAGTGGTGGCTTAGAATTCTCGGAAGTTAAAACCAGAATGGCACATACCTTAAAAAAAAACGATATCTATGCTAAACACGTCAATGGGGGCAGTCGAATTGGTTTTTCTTTTCTTGGTTTCACAATTAAACAATTCAAATCAACCAATCGAACTGTTAAAAACAAAAGCAATAAACTTGGATTTAAAACGCTTATATACCCATCAAAAGATAGCATGAGAAAACACCAGAATACATTACATACTATCATTCTTAAACAGGGAAAAAGCTTAGATCAAAAAAAACTGATTAAAAAGTTGAACCCTATTATTCGAAGTTGGGCTTTATACTTTGGAATCTCAAACGTGAATACCAAAAATAACCATTTTAATAAACAGGACTACCTTTTGTATCTCAAATTAAGAAAGTGGGCGTCTCGAATAAAAGGAACAACTGCAAAAGCTTCAAATTATTGGAATGGGTCCAAATCAAACAAATGGACATTTGGCCAGTTTGGTCAATTTAAATTGGTTAAACATAGTGATTATTCATTACCAATTGGTAAAAAAGGCTATATCAAACTTATCCCAACTTATAGCCCGTTTGACGAACATGTGGATTATTGGTCACAAAAAGCATCTTGAAGTGTTCTTTTCTACGCGTACTAAAAGGTTACTAAAGAAACAAAAACGAAAAGGCAAAGTATGTGATTTAGATCTAATGACGATGACGTTCTTTAAATTGACCACGTTAAACCCTTTCGATAGGTCGGAAACAGGTCTTGCAAAACCTTGAATTGTTACATCGTCATTGTCATAGTCGTAAAAAATAACTCGAATCAAATCAAAAAGACCCGTATCAAAAGGTCGATCCAACCCTTTGTCATTGATATTATATTAAACCGCGTTATTGGAAGCCATTTGCCGAGGAGCCGTATGATGGGAAACTATCACGTACGGTTTTGAATAGGAGGTTTTTTTGGGTAACCAAAAGATCGACCCTTAACTATTGCTATTTTAGGTTTAGATGAACTTTCTGAAGAAGATCGTCAAGTAGTAGCGCGTGCTCGAAAAATTGAGCGTTTTTTATCGCAGCCATTTTTCGTTGCTGAAGTTTTTACAGGTTCACCTGGAAAATATGTAAGCTTAAAAGAAACAATCCAAGGATTTAATAAAATTCTTACTGGCGAATTAGATGATTTACCAGAACAGGCTTTTTATTTAGTTGGAACATTAGATGAAGCCATTTCAAAAGCAGCCACTTTATAATTCTAAATTTTTTTTTAGAATTTGTTTTTTTTTACAAAAAAAGATTTTTTTTTAAAAAAAGCTTAAAGTTTTTATACTAAAAGCTTTTTTAATATATAACTAATTCTCAGTCTTTATAAATATTTATATATTAAAGTATAGAATCCTATACTTTAATATATAAATATTTATAAGGCAGTGATCTTTAATGAAGGTTTTTTATGAATTTACAAATCTGTATTTTAACACCCGACCGTGTTTTTTGGAATCAAGAAGCACAAGAAATTATATTACCTACAAATACGGGTCAAATGGGTGTTTTAACGAATCATGCACCAATTATTACGGCTTTAGATATTGGTATTATGAGTATTCGTACACAAAAAGAGTGGGCTTCAGTCGCTTTAATGGGCGGATTTGCTTTAGTCAAACAGAACCAAGTAACGGTTTTAGTAAATTCAGCCGAATCAAAAGAAACAATTGATTCTTCCGAAGCAGAACAGTCTTTCTTAGAAGCAAAAGAACAACTTGAAAAAGCTTTAGGTCAAAAGGAAAAAGTGGAAGCCAACTTTGCTTTTAAGCGAGCTCGAGCTCGCTATCAGTTAGTTAGTTAATTTAAAGTTGCTTCTTTAAATGTATTGTATACCGACAAAGCTATTTCATTAGCCCCCCCCCCTTTTTTTTTGTTTCATTTTTTAAGCTTAGTAAAATGGCTTTTTTGTCCACCACTAATAAACTTGGGCTTTAAACCTAATTGTTATTGCATATTTGAAAAGCAAATCCTCTACAAAAAGATTAAGTTTGAAATCTCACTTAGGGTTAAAAGCGAATCGGTCATTTGGTAGGCAAAAAAAAACCAAGGCGGAAATTCTAAAAAAGGCCTTAGTTGCTAAAAAAAAATGAAATTCCAACGGTCACTAAAACTTGTTTTAGCAAACTCACTATTAAAAATGAGTTTGCACGACCGTTGGCTGTCTAAAAATGAAAAATGTCATTGATAAATTGTATAAGTGATAAACTTTAAACGTGGCTTTTTTTTTAAGAAAGACCGAGAATAGCTAAAATGATAAAAAAACACCGTAGACGGCATTGTTTAGAAGACCGATAAAAATTAACAACATCGTAAGCAACATCGTTTATAAGTAAGTATTATCTTTAATGAAAGTGATTAGCATTTTAAAATGTTGAAATGTTTTCTTTGGCGACCTACCCTTCGGTGTCGTTGAGCGACGCAGGCAAAGCAGGGATTTGCCTTCTCAAAGCTTGCGAAAAAGGTTTTCGAGTTTAAGCTGATAATCTGTTTCAGCTGCCACTTTTCTTTTTGATGACAAAGGCGTTTTTTTTGAATTTTTATTTAATTCAAGAATATTGTAATCTTTAGGTTATTAATTTAATATTAAATTATATTTTTTTTATTTTGCAGAAAAAACGTTGATTGAGATTACCATGAAAATCAGTCATCGATTTTTTTATTCAGGTGTTCTTTCCGTTGATCCCGTAAATACTTGTTACAACAAAGTCAGAATTAACCACTATTTTGTCGCCTTTCATGAAAGTTAAGCTGAACTGATAATAGATTTCGGAGAAAGTAATCAACCTCTTATTTCACTCCATTTGTGCAAAAAACAAGTCGAGACACCAAAAAGCTATACCTTTTTTACAAATTATTGTCTTAATTGTTTCATTGAGGTATAAAAGGAGTTATAACCAGTTATTTAATAAAGAAAACAATCAGTCCAATCAAGACGAAGATTGACCAGTTGGGCAAATGTGGCGTTTTTTTTTTTGCGTTTAAGCCAGAAAAAGATTCATACGTAAAAAACTTTTAGGTAAATAGAGAATAGAATTTTGAGATATCAAACATGCATGTAGATTTGCTAAAAATAAGCTGTTTGTTAGCTAACTTTTGTTTTATATCATTTGAAACTGTTTGACTTTTTTCATTTGCGACTCAGGCGAAAACGTTTTTCGCTGGCGAAAAAAAAAAGATGTCGGTGATCTACCCTTCAATGTCATTGAGCGACGTAGGCGAAAAATTTTTTTTCAATGTCGCAAAGAAAAAGCACCCCGAGACGAGGCTCCCGCTAAATCCCACTTTTTTGTTAGGTTTTTCTTTTTTTTCGCCTGTTTTTGTAATAAAAGAAAAGGGGTTTGCTTATCAATTCTTTTTTTCCACCGCAAAGAGTTTTTCATATCAAATTATTGTTTTCCTTTTTTAATCTATACTAAGTGGAACAGAAAAATTTCAGTTGGCATATATAACGCACAAACGAAAACGTTTTTTGCTACTTTTTATAAAAAAAGCTTTTTTAGTTTAGGGCGCTTTTTTTTGCTGGCGGGACGCATGGAAAACATGCAGTCGATCTCATTAAAAAAAATGTCTTTAGACAAAAGATAAAAAAGAAATTTCTTGCAATGTCAAAAAGGTTGAGTTCATAAAAAAGTTGAAACCAAAATTCAAAACAAAGCGCTCTTTTTTTAAAGATTGTCTTTAGATGATTTATTGCAAGAAATTTCTTTTTTGCTTACGCTCAAAAGGTTGGTCGGGAGGGTAAATTCAAAAAAAGAAAAAAGGTTCTATTTAAAAAAAACAACTTTTTCTTTATTAACAAACTAAGTGAAATTTGTTAATATTTATATTCGACTTGTATTTTGGACGAAAAATTTTATCGAACCAATGGTTTGTCTATAAAGGTTGTCCCTTTTTCGCAATACAAAAAGTTTTTTTTGGCTTTTCTATATGTTTGTCTTTAGATATCTTGTAATCTTTAGTGTTATCACACTAAAAGTTACAATAGCCATTTTTTACTTTATAAATCACAAGTCTGGGATGCGTTTATGGGAATCTTAAATAGCTCTAATGACTATGATAAATGGCATCAAACTAGGCCACTTTTTTTTTGCAATGAAAATCAAAAAAGTTAACTTATGCTTGATTTTATTAAAAAAAAAGGCTTAAAGAGTTTTCGCTTATTTTTAATCCTAACTTTTTTTCTAAGACAATTTAATAAAAGCGTTTAAATGACCGTGTTTAATGGTTTTTAAATGGTTGATAATGGAGAAAAGGACTTATTAAATTTGGAGTTTTGAAAAGTCAATAGCGATCAAGGCACTTTTTTCGCTAGCAAAAAAAAAAGAAAGGACCTTTTTTTTATAAACAAGCAAACTTTTTTTTTATTTTTCGCAAGAAAGTTATGTTTGTCCTTTTTTATTGGGTTAAAATTTAAAAAAGCAGTAAAAAATTAATTGAAAAAACCGTAACTATGAAGCCCTTTCCCTAATAAATTAACACCTAAATACATGATCCAAATCACAATAAAACCAAAACAGGCAATGAAAGCAGATTGTTCACCACTCCAACCTCTGGAAATTCGAGTATGTAAATAAATGGCAAAAACGAGCCAAGTGATGAAAGCCCAAGTTTCTTTTATATCCCAACTCCAATAAGAACCCCAAGTTTGATTGGCCCAAACGGCTCCCGATAATATACCTATTGTTAATAATGGAAAACCTAAACCTAAAAAACGGTAACTTAAATTATCTAAAATGTCAGCTAATTCATCATAAGAGTTATATCCCCTTTTTAATGTAAAAATGAAATCTTTTTTGTTTTCTAAAAGAGCTGGGTCTTGATTTAAAAGAGTTTCTGTTTTTTCGTTAGAAAAAGCAAAAGTTGATTTTTTTTCAATGAAATTAGTAGGCATTTCAAATGTCAAGTTGTTTGATTGATTTAACTTTTTTGGCTTGCAATAAAGAAAATTTACAATTAAAAAAGTCATGGCTAATAAACACCCACATAAAAGAGCTCCATAACTTAACATCATAAGAGTGACATGCATCATTAACCAATTCGATTTTAAAGCTGGAACTAGAGAAGTTGTCAATTTAAGTTCTGACGGCAAACTAAAACTTGCAAAAGTATTTATTAATAAAATCAATGGTGTTAAAAGAGATGCCAAAAAAGACTTAACTAAATTTTCAGAATCCTCCATGTTTTTTTTAATCGTTGAGCGCAGCTTCTCAGAAGAAGTAGAGTTTTCCATTTTGTTTTTAAAAAAAACTAAAAAACTAGTTAACACCCAAGATAAAAAAAGTAAAGATTCATATAAATTCGTTAATGGAAAATGCCCAGATGAAAACCATCTTAAAGCTAAAAAAGTCGTTTGTAAAAAATAGCTGAATAAAAGGCTAGAATTTGGTAAAAAAGACCATTTTAAAGGCAAAAAACCAGCAGATTCAAGAAGATAAAAGAGCATTGTAAAAAATAAAAACAAAAAATTTATATTTGTTATAACATTCTCGATAATGAAAAAGGACATAAAAAAAAAAAGTCTAAAAAGATTAATAAATGTAAAAACAAAAAAGGGCAAAACACTTTTTCAAGGCCTCTTTGGGTTGTTGAAAAAAGGTTTTTTTTAAAAATAGAAATGATCCCTAATTTTTTTGTAAAGTTTTTTCGCTACGCCTATAAAGTTTTTTGTGGTAAAAGCGACTTTGTCGTTCCAAGCTACTAACGTAGAAAACTTTGTTAAACTTTTTAGCCACGTCGTAGAAAAAAAGTTTTCGTTTGTAAACAAAGAATCGACTTTATTTTGAGGAGCGTAGCAACCTCGTTTAACAAAACTTTAACTTCCAACTTTAAAAGCATCAATAAAAAAACCTAACAACAAGCCAATTTTATAGAAATTAATAATTTTTATAAAACGACCAGTAGAAGCTAAATCGACCGACCCGTTGATTGTGTTATTAAAAAAGTTGTTTGTTATTGAATTGTTTGTTTTTAATAAAGAAGATTCTGTTTTTTTTTTACTAAAAAAAACAAGAAAGCGCTGGAACCCTTTCGGGACAAAAGACAAAAACAGGTTTTGAGCGGAAAACGTTGAAGTAAATAATAAAAGTTTGTAAGTTCGCTTTTTTTTATAATGTAAATAATTTAAAAATTCAACCAAAACAATTGTTATTGTAATAATGAAACCATCCCAATTGATAAAATGTCGAAAAGAATTTAGAAACGTACCAAAAAGATTTCCAAAACCAAAACCTAAAAAAAGAGAAAAAACGGAAACAGTGACAAGGTTTTGAAAAAGAAATCTTTTTTTTTCAATAAAAAACGTTAATTTCTTTATTTCGGAAAAGAATTTTGTATTTAAATAGGTCATAAAGAATTTTTTTTTTAATGTCAATTAGCGTGTCACCCGGTTTTTAAAAGCAAAACAAAAAACGATTTTTTAGTAGCAAAGTAAAAATCGTTTGTTGTCGCCTTGGTCGCCCCCAACCTTTTTTAATCAACTCTTTAAAAAGGCAAGGCATCAAAAAGAAAATAAAGACTACATCAAAGTTTTTTGATGTAGTCTTTTTAAAAAATGTCTTTCGTTCCCTAAAAAAAATGTTTAATACGCTAAGCCCATACTACGGGTTGTTTCAGAACCTAAATAAACTCGAACGCTTAAAAAATCTGTTGGACATGCCGTTTCACAGCGTTTACAGCCTACACAATCTTCTGTTCGTGGAGCTGATGCAATTTGACCTGCTTTACAACCGTCCCAAGGCACCATTTCAAGAACATCTGTTGGACAAGCTCGAACACATTGTGTGCAACCAATACATGTATCATAAATTTTTACTGAATGTGACATATTTAGTGAACTTTTAAAAAGTATCTAAGATTACGGATTTAAAAAAAAGTATCAAATTTGTTAATAAAAAAAGCCGTTTGGGAAAAAAGCCTTCCCCAAAACACAGTTTTTTAACATAAACTTTTTGAGCGATGCAGGCGCTTATTTCGTTACACCTTTGCTACAATAAAGTTTTATAAAAAGTTTTTCGCAAGCTTAATGATAGAAACATATTGGTCGGCGACCAACCAAGTTGTTGAGCTATCGAAAAAAATTTGTCGGCTATCAAAAAAAGTTAAGTTTGAATAGCAAAGCAATACATAAGCAACTCGTTTAATAAAGTCCAATAAAGTCAAAACGTTTTTATTTAAAAAAAATCAACTTAATGTACCGCTAGTTGCTTATCAACATTCTTCACAAAAAAAAGCAACCGGTTTTAAAAACACAAAAAGGCGACGACCTCGGCGCCTTGGTCGCTTCACTCTAATTTACAAAAAAAGCGATTTCTTCACTGCAATGGCGATCAAGATTTTTTAGCTTTGTAAAAACACGAGGAAAAGTCAAAACAGTTTAGTATTTTGTTTTTTATTATTAAAAAACTTACTTTGTTTTATTTTACCATAAAAAAAACAAAAAACAATAAACAGGAATGAAAAGAACCTTTGGGGTAAAAAAAAAGCAACCCTCACAGTCAAGCACCTATCGTGACCTATTGGTCTGCTGGTCAGTACGCGAAGAGGGTTTTATAGAAATCCCTGTTAGATACCTACAATGTGTTTCACAACTACTTTAAATAGCGCCATGAAACAAAAAAAAACGAACATCCAAAACCAAAAGAGCGTTGTTGATGATGACACTTTTATTGATGCTGAAATTTCTGTCACAAGAAAAATTCAAAATTTGTGCTTTAAATTGGTGACAATGTTTGCGCTGGGTGCTATGTATTGAAGTGCAGAGTATTGGCAAGGGTAAAAAACACAGTGTGTACTACTAAAAGCCGTTGAAAAAAATCTTACTGCTACCACAATACCTTAAAGTTTAATCTTAACATGGGCGGTCCTTGTTAGCCCCCCTTGATTCCTCTTTTAAACGCACGGTAATTGAGGCCAAGATTTTCTGTTAAAAGTGCAACCCATATGCTGTTTGTCGTTATAGCAAAAAAAAGAGTTGCAGTGTATGACTTGCAGACATTGAGAGCGACTGTTCTTTAAGCTGGAAGCGAAAAGTTAAAAAGCGTCCCGACACGACACCGAAGGCTCAGTAGATCGCCAAAGACAAAACACTTTTTTGCCGTATGACAGGGGTTAACAACCACACAATAAAAGCGCGGATCATAATTTAACGGGCTTGCTTGTCAAATTTCTTTTTTTTTTGTCAAAAAAAAAATACGTAAAAAAATACGTTTCTTGTTTTAAATACGTTTCTTTTTTTCTATCGTTGAGCGAGGAGGGATTCGAACCCCCGGCTTTTTAGTTCGTAGCTAAAGACTCTATCCACTGAGCTACTCGCCCTTTTATTGTATTATATGTTATTATATAGTATATAAACCGTTTTTTATTTTGCAAACAAATGCTAAGAAATTTGATTTATTTGTAAGCCGCTTTTTTTTTTTATTTTAAATATTAAATGGTAAACTTTTTTGTTTTTATCGACAATACGTGTTAGGGTAGCTAGCCTTTTTTTGTTGATAAAAAACTTTATTGTAAAAAAGGTTCCTTATCTTCTTGTTAAAAATTTGTTGATATCTTAAAAAAAAAATTGCTTTTTTATAAAATTTTCGTTATAATCAAATTAAAAACCTAAAAACAAAGTGTCTTTTTTCTTAAAGAATCGTCTTTGTTTTTAGAAAAAAGTCAACAAAAAAGAAGCCTGGTTTTAATTGCTTTTGTTGACTTTTTTCTAACAATAAACTTAGAAAATCTATTCCGTTTTTTTGAAGCGTCTTTTTTTTTTAAACACAAAGTTTTTTCTTTACTTGTTTAGAGCGCTTTTTGTTTTGTAAAAACCTTGTTTCCACAAACATTTAGGACACCTTTTTTTGCGTCATTAACTTTGACCCGATTCGACGAATGAGATAACTTTTAAAAAAAGCGACCAACGAGATGGCCGCTAAAAAGATTTTTTTTTATTTTTTGTTTGCGATAAGATTGTTGTAAAGTTGGGATTTTAATCCCAGCCAACTTGGGTATTTAGCCCAAGTTGATGACTTTCATTTTTGTTTTTGCTTTGAATGTAAGCTCAAAAAGTCGCGCGCGCGATTTAGTTAAAACAAAATTTGAAAATCCATTTGTAATTTAAAATAAAAAAGGGCATATGAAAAACAAACAAGAAACTATAACAGGAACACTAAAAAAGCTTGTTGTTATCAAATAGCTAGATAAAGTTTACTTAAAAGTAATGCCTTTTTGTTAACGGTTAGCAGAGTCGTTAGGTTGTACAGCCAGCCTCTTTTGTTTTGTTTTTTAGTTTTCCGGTGTTTTAGTAAAAACGCTCGAAAATTTTTTATTAGAAAAAAGCTTTCGCAGGGCTCAAAGCTACCTTGTCGGCGTCTGCGTCCTTGGAAAAGTGCGTTGACGCACGACAATAGGTGTTCAGAAAAAAAAATGAGATCAAAACCGTGTCGACTTTGATGCAGTAGCCTAAGACCAAGGCGTAACTGGCGACGCAGGCGAAAAGTAACTGCGTAGAAAATAACAACGTATCAGAAAAGTTTTTCTTTTTGCTCTGCTTTTGTTTTTCGCTCAAAAGGCTTTTTTTATTTGTATGTTAATCAACTGCCTCTAAAAAAAGTTCGTTGCTTTTTTTTAATCGCGACTTGGACGCCAACAAACTTTTCTCATAGATCGCCTGAGTCGGCTACTTGGTCGGTCGTAAAAAAACGTAGTAGCCGAGACCGGGTCACCCTGCGAAAAGTTTTCTCATATATGAGAAACGTTTTTTTACGACCGACGCAAGCGAAAAGCATAAGTTTTATAATAAAAAAGTTTGGCGCGACCAGGTCGTAAAAAAGGCGATTGTGTCGGCTACTGCGTTGAAGTTGGCTTTCGAAAAAACTTTTTGCCTGCGTCGACAACAGTCGTTTTGGCTTTCTCCATATCATTTGAACCTAAAAGATGTTAAAGTCGTTGAAATAAGTTTACAAAAAGTTAGACACTTTCGTAACTAAAAAAACAAGATAATAAATCGAAGGAAATATAAATATGTTTTTTGTTCACGCGTTAAAAGATTATGTTGATCAGTTAAATGATTTAGTACTTGTTTTAAATGAAAATTTTACTGTTTTTACTTTTTTAAAAGCTTCTTTTCTTTATTTAATCGATTCAATAAAATTTGTTTTGTTTTATATTTTGTCTTGTAAATGGTTGACTGATTTTATTGAATTACCATGCACATTTAAAGATAATTACATAGCGATTATTGAAGGAAAAAATATTCTAGAAAGCGAGCTAAATCCAAGTTTTTTTGAGTTTTTAGAAACCAAAACGTTAAGTGAGAATTCTTTTGTAACAGGATTTTTAAATGGTTTTTTTTTGGCATTGCCTTTTTCAGTTCCTCATTTATTAGCATTGCGTGCTTTTTTAATCAATGGTTTAGTAGCAGGCATTTACTCTGCTGCGGGGATCCTTTTAGCACAGTTTAGTTTTTTTGTTTGTGTTTTTTTAGGATTTGAATTTCTTTTAACTCCTTTTTTAAGTTTTGAGCCTTTTAATTATATATTGGGTTTTGTTATCGTAGTCAATGTTTTATATAACATGGTTCATAAACCAAATCTGGAAGTTTTAAATAAATCGCAATCAAGCCTTTTATTGAGTTTTTTTGGTTTAAATTTTTTACTAACTTGGACTGAACAAACCAGTTTTTTTCAATATTTTGGAAATTTAACTATGAGTGGCTTTCCAACCTTATTACAAGGGGCGGGAGAAAGTTATCAAATCAGTGGGTTTTTCAATTTTTTTCTACCAACTTTTCTTTATTTAATTGGGCTTTTAATAGCAAGTGTTTTATGGACCCTTTTTTTTGGTTTTCTTTTTACACTTTTACGAAATTTTGTTTCCAGAATTTTAACCATTCCTTTTATGTTATTAAATGAAAAAATTAATAACTTTCTTTTTGTTTGTACTTTCACTTTATGTTTAACTTCCATCCCTTATTATGGTTTTGATTATCTGGTTTCAACTCCGCTAGGGTTTATTAGTCAAGACAAAACTTTAGATTTTTTAAAAACCAAACCTTATTACCAAGTAAATGATCCGCAACAAAATTTACCCTGGGTAGAATTTTTTATAAATCCTGTGCCTTTTGACCGCCCTAGTCAAATGGAACCTAAATGTGAAAAAAGTTGTTTAAAGACTTTTGAAGATGTTTCCGTAGAACCAGAAAATACTTGGAAAAACAGAGTTACTTTACGCGCATCTGTACAAGTAAAAAGTTCACGACAAATGAAATCCAATAAAATCGAATCACCCGAAGAAAAAAATGCTTTTAGAACTAATTATTATAAATTAACGGACATTAGTGGAAAAGCCAACATTTTACAAATAGAAAAAAATATTGATTTAATAGCCTCGAAACTTTTTAACTCGATTAGTTATGACTATTATAATGATTTAAATACGGAAAGTGCCAATACTAGAAAAAAGTTTCGAGAAAAATTTTATAAAAATCCCGTTTATAAAACATTTGTACATTTAGATATGATTGGGTTTTTACAAGGTCAGCCTAAATCTTATAATTTAACCCCAAAACAAGAAGCCGATTTATATAAAAGACGTTTTATTTTAGAAAATTATTTAGATTCAATACAAAATTATAAAACTCTTGTATTAAAAAAAAAACAACACAATTCTTACGCTGAAAAAATTTATAATCAACAATTTAAAGGATCTTTAGATATTGTTAGACATTTTTTTTTAATTTCTTTAACTTCTAATGTTAACAATTCATTGGAGTCACAAAAGGTTTTAAAATTTGATCAGCCACTTTATAAAACGTCTTTAAAAAATGTCAATCCACTTTTACATGAAGAACTAGACCCCGCCTTTTCGCAAAATTCACTCCAACAAATGCAAGAAACCAATGCAACACCTTTTTATATCGGTTGGGACGGTTCTTTACGAAAATTTCTTGTGAAAAAAGCCGGGACTCCTGGAATTCCTTTTGGAAAAGAAGCTTTTTCAAATACAAACTCCCAAAATTTACCAACGGGATTTCCAACTTATTTAGCTTTTCAATCTTGGCCTGTGAATTTAACCCAAGAAAATCTTGAAAAAAAAACAAAAGCTTCCATTCCTTATATACCGTTATCTGAAGAACAAATTTTACAAGTTACCCAACTTTTAGGAATCCAAAATACAGCTAAAAAAGCGATTTTAAAAAAAACCAATCTATTACAAAAACAAAACCTTCCTTTTTATAATTGGAATTATTGTTTAGTTACCCAACTCAATGATGCCAATTTACCTAAAAATTTAAGCAATTATATTGATCTCGGTAATACTCCTCCACCTCAATTTAGTGGCTTTGCTTGGCCGGGAACCACTTTAGCGTTTTCAGACGTAGCTAATCTCGTTTTAAAACAAAAATAACAACCTTGATTTGTTTTTAAAAAAAGTTTTTTTAAAAACAAATCAAGGTTAGTGAAAAGCCATATAAAAAATCGACATATAAAAAAAGCAGTTAAAATCGGGTCTTGAAACTGCTTTTTTTATTTGCTTTTTTTTTTATCAATTAAAAAAGTAAACCCAAATAAAACGTTTCGTTAAAATTGGGTTTACAACCTAAGTTTGTTGGTAGCTGACTAAGTTTTTTTTAAAAAATTTTGCAAACAGAGGTCTTTTAAAATAAGCTTTTTTTATACAATTAAATAGTATACAAACTAGTTGCTTTTTTGTAAAAAAAAGAAAGTTGACAAGTTTTTCTATTAGTAATAATATAAAAATATATTAAAATCAACCAAGCGAACATAGTTTAGGGGTAAAATGCTGCCTTGCCAAGGCAATGTCGGGGGTTCGATTCCCCCTGTTCGCAAAATGGTCATCTCAGAACGATACAAAATGTAAAAAGTTTCACTTCAGTAAAAACAAGCAAACTCTACTAACGGTAAAAAGCATTGCAGCACACTTTTTTCGATAGGTTTAGCCCTTTAATAAACTACGTTAACACGTAAATTTTTTTATGATATTTTCAAGTTTATTCTAAACGTTTATAAACTTTTAACTTTAAAGGGTTACAAAAAGAAAAAAGAATTACCCTCACCTTTTAATAAAATCTATTTTAGGGTTTTTTCATCAGCTGTGGTTCTATCGATCGATAGAAATCAAGAAGCATCAAAAGTTATTTTCCGGCGTACGGTCTCCACTATGACCACCCTTACCCAGTAAGACATAAACTCATTTTTTAGACCAGGCTTGCTTTGTATAAAGGAAAGTCAATGTGAGATATCCACCTGTTTAGCTTACCCACTATATTTTCAACGTTTTAAAGACCTTATTAACCAAACCGTCGTAGTCTCAGCAGTACCCACCGATTTTCAATTCAAATACAGAGTACGATAATCGTCAATTCTATGACAAGAACTAATTTTACCTAGTCGTTGTCTATGTACAACGACGGCTCTAATCAGGACCCCTTCTAAGTCAATTTCACTTAGGAAAACTTCATTAAAAAGTTTTAAGTTAGTGATGTATTCAAAAGGGGAATCGAATCTATCCCATTTATTAAAGCAGGGACTCCGTATAAATTTAAGTTTTGTTTTCTCTCAGGAGATACGGTTAAAATTTCAAACTGAAAAGGGTCGACAGACGGGGCTTCTTTAATAGCCCCGCTTAGGTCTGAAAGAGTTAAATTTTTTGTTGATAGGTTGGATTCCTTGCACTCAATTTTATACGAGGTAAATTTGACCTCATCGGAAAAAATCTGACAAAAACGAAATAAAACCTTACTCTTGATACTTGTCAATAAGGTTTTCATATTTAGACTCGTACGCTCAGTAACTTTTTCAACCCCAAAAAATATGACACAATTATGTTTTAGATTATTGACCTTATACGTGATGGATAAGTTAAGTATATTTCTGGACGGATAAAATTAATGATATAAGACACTTATTTTCGGGTTTTGATATTCCAGACCCCACCTTAAAGGCCACCCTAAAAATCGCCGTCTACGGCTCGTTAAACGGCGGTAACCCCACTGGGGAGAAAATCTTAGATGAAAATATTTTAGAGGAGTTTTTTAGTGACTTACCCGAAAAGGAGAAAAAACTTTTAAAGGAGACCTTTATTAAGGTTTTTAACGAATGGCCAGTTTTAAAAGAGTTGGGAGACTTACCCACTAAAATTTCAAGTGAAATTTTAGGTAATTACGTTCTATACGCCCCAGACCGTGTTGAGCCCTATTACGATAGCCTAAAACATAAAATGATATCTAGATATTTGCAGTCAAGAGAAATTCTTCTCTTAAGCGTTATCTCTTACTACGTTACACTAATTGGAGGGGTGCCTCTTTCATTAGAACATGACGGTGTGGTCTGCGCCTTTTTCTCGAAACGAGACACGGACCATTAGGAGTTAATGAATAAAATAATGGATCTATTAAACCTATTAATCAATCCGTGGGGTAAAACCTTACTCAAGCATGGGATTTAAAAGTAGAACCCAAACTTATTATAAATAATAAAGGCATAAACCAAGTTTAACGGTGTCTTATATCATTATGTAATAATGATATAACCTGTCCTTATAAAAAACTTTTTTAAAAAAGTTTTTTAAAATTTAATTATGACAACTAACAAAAAGAAACGCAAACAATCAGAAACCATTTGGAGACTTGTTTTAAGAGACCCTAACACAAGAGAATGGGTTAATTATAGAGATTTTTTCAACCCCGACCAGAAGCGATATGAAAAGACTCTTGTCAAGTATTGGAAACTCCTTTCGGCTGTAAGCAAAGAGGGTTGAGATGTAGAATCAGAACCTTCGCAAACCAAAGAACACGAAGAAGCCAACAAAGAGGTTTCCAACGAAGTACCGGTACTAACTAAGACTTCGGCCGAAACTCCTGACGAAGTAGAACCTGAGAAAAACAAAAAGCAAGAAAAATTGGAGTGGGTAACCCTTTACAATCGTTCATTTTTCTTACAACTACACATTGGTCAAATTGGTTTCTTTGAGCATCACCTGGTGTTAGCCCTTCAAGCTCGCGACCAGAAACCTGACGAAGCCATGTTGTACGTTTTTCAAGGCTTAGCCCGCCATGGGGTCAACCCAAAAGAAACTTTCTACCATTACAGCGCAGCCGGACTTGCTGGACATTTCGCTGCACTGTCAGGCCAGGTTAACGTATGGTTGTATAAGGAGGGCCAAAGTCTCTCTTATTGTACAATTGAGAACAAGCACTACCTAAAGGAAATAACCTATCAAGTAGCTGAAGTGGAGATAGTTAAATGGTTAAAAAGATGGGTGAGTGCACCGGGTGAAGGCCTTCCTGCTAGTTTGAGTAATGAGCTGTTTATTAAACCAACATTGGAAAACTACTTGACCCATGAAAATGTTATTATTGACTCTGAAAGAATAGTTAAATCCCCAATGTTAAGTTTTAAAGAGAGAAATAACAATCTCGAGGGTTCCGAAGTATTCATGACCCTTAAGGATGGTTACTTGATACCCCTCGGTGATTGTAAGACATTGTTTAATCGCCGGCCATTACAATTTCCTCATGAATTTCCTTTATCAAAGAATAGTTCTTTAATAGCAGCTAGAAGACGCAGTTTGCCCGACCCGCGTATCCCCAAACCAGGAAGCAGGGGCCAACAAAGATATTCCCCCGTTTAATATGGGGGAATATCAACCTCGTGTAAAAGATATTAACCAAGTACTTGACAAAGACTTCTATGACCTTTTATTTCAAGCGACGAGAGGATATTTTAGAATAGCTTTTTTCTTAAGAAGCTGCCTGATCCGCATTTTCTTAGCCGACACGTTAGGTGTATTGTTTAATACAGGCTTTTGGCTTTATGGTCCACCTAGGACAAGTAAAACGGTCATTATGCAGTTTTTAGGAGTTTTAGGGCAAGCAACAGATCTTGGTCGGCAAACTGGTATGTTTAACATAGCTGAGTTAAAGACGGCTGATCTAATAAGCATCCCTGACGTTGACAAATTTATATCAGAACAAATCAAACTGTTACGTAATCTTTTAGGTCGCGACAAAATTTCTTATTCGACTAAATTCAAGCAAGGGACAACTTCTTTTATCTCAAAAGGTACTGTCGTTATATCGTCAAATAAAAACCCTTATGACTTTAAAGACCTTTTTTCTTTACCTGAGTTTGATGATAAACTTATTCCTATACATTTTAAAGACGCACTCACTAGCGAGGAAATTGACCCTTGTTTTTTGAGTGAACTTAAGAAAAAGTCGTTTGCCTTTTGTTTATGGGCTGTTTCTTGCCCGCCTGAAATCCTGAAATCTCAATACCGGTCAGTAGGGGTCCAAAAAAACCTCGGCCCAGTTGTAGCTAAGAAAGAAGACGCTATGGAAGATTTTATTTTAGAAAACCTTTTAGTGATAGACCCTGAATACTCAGGGCCCGGAACCTATTATAAGCCTGGCGACCTATTTATCCCTAAACAAGACCTAGTAGAAAGTTTTCAAAGACACCTTCAAGGAAAGGAGTTCAACAATGAATCTGTTGTCACAGAAAAATGGGTATTTTCAACCTTTAAAAAAACAATGTCTTGATAAAGGTTTCAAAACCATCTTGAAACACATCGAATAAACATTATCCGCGCTGATAAGAAATATAGGGCAAGAGTTTTTGGTTACGGTGTTTGCCTTTCAGACCATGAAGGGCTAAACCCCGAAAATAACTTAAAACCCATCACTACTCGCGTAAAGCATCTTTCTAAAGAAGATACGGAAAGAATTGCTAACTTAATTTATTACGGTATTAACCCGAACCTTAATGTAAAAACTTTATTAAAGAACAAGGACCTTGCCTTAGCCTTTTTAAAGCCTGAAGCGACACAAAACCTAATTAATCAGGTGGATCGTGAAGGAGTTAACGAAGCTCTTTTCAGTGAGGTTAACCTTTCTACAGTCAAAGAGGAAATAGAGTTATCTCTCTTTCCTCACAAAAATAGTAAACAAGAAACGGACAAAGAGATGGTGCAAGAATCTTTGCCTGACCTCGTGAAAAGAAAAAAACTTAACCGGAAGCCTAATAAATTGGTAGAAAAAGTTCTAAGAACGCACCGCCCAATTAAAATCCGGAAACTTTATGCACGAAAAGTAAAGGAGTTATTAAAAAATTTTTTAGTCGTTGTAAAAGGATTTATAATCCTTTTTTAATAACTTCTAGATATTTACCCGCTATATTCTCAACGATAGTCCTGTTGTTGAGAATAGGGCGGCCACCCTTAACACGTGGACAGGTGTGCAATTTTACGTCCGCAAACTCTGTGCCTAAAACAAATAAAAGGTGGGAGGCAAGAAAAGGGATGACTTTTCCTTGATTAGCCAAGGGCGGTTATGGTGGTCACCCTTTTTAAAGAAAAACGATTACCAAGGTCGTAGCTTTTTTCGCTATCGAAAAAAGTTTGTTGGCGATACGTTGCTATCGTTGAGCGACGCAGGCAAAGTAGGGATTTTTTCGTAAAAAAGCTTGCGAAAAAAAGATATGAGAAACCTTTTTTCGCGACACAGGCCGCGACCAGGTCGTCGTGCGAAAAGCTTGCAAAAAAGTGAGTCTCAAAAAGAAAAAAGCAGAAATTTTTTCGCCTGCGTCGATCCGACGAAAGCGTCTCATTTTTTCATTTAAAATTTAAAAATGCAATATTAAACGCAATTTTAGCAGTTAGCAATAAGCTATTTGAAACTCAAATATGGTTGTTATTATAAAAAAAGAAAAAAGCAGAAAAAACTGCGCTTAAAAAAAGGAGGGATAAAATGGCGGTTCCTAAAAAACGAACATCAAAATCAAAAAAAAATTTACGAAAAACTGTGTGGAAAAAAAAGGCGCTAAAACAAGCCGCCCAAGCCTTTTTTATAGCAAATAGGGCTTCAAAACAAAAAAATTTAGAAAAACAGATAGAAACAGATTTCGAATCGCAAAGTTAATTCTGTAAAGAATTTATAAAAAGGGGGCTAATTTAAGCGAAAAAAGTTAGATTTTTGTAAAAAAAGAAAACCAAAAACTTTTTTCGCTTAGATTGGTCACCTAGAAAGAATTGACTGAAAAAAAAGTTTTGATAAACTATAAATAATTAAAAAACTAAAATCTTCGATAGCTCAGTGGTAGAGCAATCGGCTGTTAACCGATTGGTCGTAGGTTCGAATCCTACTCGGAGAGAAATAACTTTTTTACTACGCAAACCAAGTCACTTTTTAGCGCCTTCGTCGTAAACTCGGTTTTTTTTTTAATATCACGCTTACGACCAAAGCGCTCAATTAGAAAAAAGTTGGTTTTAAAATAGACTAAATTATAGTAGCCTTTAATAAAGTTCTATCTGATAAGTAATGTCATTTATTATTATTCTAAGGCATTTGTCGCAAGTTCAAAAACTTTGGTTTAGCTACTGCATCGCCTACTTAATAGGTCTTGGTTTTTTGTTTAATGAGTTTTTATTTTAACGAAATCTCAACTTGGTTCAAGCAGTTTAAAAAAAAAACGTTTGACAAGCCTAAAATTTTAATCCATTTTATTAAATTCTATTTTTTTTAGATTCTTTATATATGTTTCAATTTAATACAAAAATTTAAATCCGCTATTATTAAAATAAGCATGGTTTTACAGATAAATAAAAAATCGCTGAATTTATTAAAAATCTTTTTAGCTCGGTTATGTTTACCAAGTTACGTTCGTAATTTGTTTATTTCACTAAAAAAAACTTTTTATTTTCATTTTAAATCTACTCCCCCTTTTTTTTTTTTTTGGATTTTTATTTATTATTATAAATTAGAAAAAAAATCTATGCTTTTTGCGAAAAAAGCTATTTGGTAGCTCATTATCGACAAAGTAACTTTTTTTGAGTAAATAACAGTTATCAAAAAAAAGTTACAAGAGAGGTTTCCATTTTTTAAAGCGCCTGAGTCGTCAACATTACAACTCAGGCGTGTTTTTTTGGATAATGGTTTTTTGGACAAGAAAAGCGGTTTTTTGAGCTCTAACTATTTTTTCGCTCCCTTTCTCGCTCAATCTTTAAAGTTTTTTTAATCTAAAATAGATTTTTTTTCTCTTTTTTTTAAGCCGATAAACGTTTTGATCCAACAAAACTTTTCGCCTGCGTTTTTTTTACAAAAAGCTACTTTGTCGCCAGAGCAAAGCGAAAACCTTTTTTCAATGAAATAAGCGTTTTGTTGGATTAAAACGATTTAATGTAAAAAAAAAAGAAAGGGTCGACTTGATTTCACCCGTTTATATAATAATCGAAAAGGAGGCAAATTCTATGACTCGAGTAAAACGTGGTTTTGTTGCACGTAAAAGACGTAAAAAAGTATTAAATATTACAAAAGGTTTTCGTGGTAGCTCATCGGTTTTATTTCGTCCAGCAAACCAAAAAAAAATGAAAGCCTTACGTTTTTCCTATCGTGATCGTCGCCAAAGAAAACGTGATTTAAGAAGCCTTTGGATAACAAGAGTCAACGCCGCTGCAAGACTTTACAATTTAAATTACAGTCAATTTATTTATAAATTAAAACAATTAAACATTCATATTAATAGAAAATGGTTAGCTCAATTAGCCATTCGAGATCCCAAAGTTTTTGATGAATTAATTAAAACGGTTTTTTAACCTTTATGTTTCACACAGCAAAAGGAAACCTTTTTTGTCGATTCCCTTTTTGAGTTTCGCTTTACGACGAAAACGTTTCTAAAAAAGTTTTTTCGAAACAAATCATTAAATAAAAAACGGCGACAAAGGAGCTTTTTATTTAATGCTAGTGGTAACAAAATAGGTTTACAAAGCTTTTTAAAACAGTCTATTTTAAATATTAAATAAACTTTAAAAAAAAACACAAAGAGAAGTTTAAAAATTTATGAGAAAATATAATAAAAAAAAAGTCAAAAAAAAAGGGAATATTCCTATTGTTTTTCATAAAGTCAATAGTACAGCCCCATTTGTTCAAGGAACAATTGATTATAAAAATATAGCTTTATTACGTAAATATATTAGTGTAGAAGGTAAAATACTATCTCGTCGATTAACAAGATTAACCGCAAAGCAACAACGACATATTTCAACTGCAATTAAAACGGCCCGAATCGTGGGGTTGTTACCGTTTATTAATCAATAAAAATACGAAATTTTTGTTAGTGTTGATTTTACTTTTTTAAAACAACTAAACGTTTTTGTTGAATAACTGTTCTGTAAAACGTAAGAAAAAAGGTTAGGTCTAGTTTTTTCGTAGGCAACGCTTTGCTACCCTATAAAATACAGAAGAAAAGCGCTTTGGTAGCAAATTAAAGATTCATTTAGATAACATTTAAAAAACAAAATAAAAAAAGAGTTTAATATGAGTAAATATCGGGGACCTCGTTTAAGATTAGTTCGAAAGTTAGGTGAATTACCAGGATTAACAACAAAAATGTCTAAAAAACAGAATACACCTGGTGAACATGGTCAACCTAAAAATAAATTATTAAAAAATAGATCTCCGTATGGAGTAAGATTATTAGAAAAACAAAAAATACGTTTTAATTATAATATTACCGAAAGACAATTGTTGCGTTATGTAAAACAAGCAAAAAAATTAACAGGTTCTACAGGAGACATTTTATTACGTATTTTAGAAATGCGGTTAGATAATATTGTTTATCGATTAGGAATGGCTCCAACTATTATAGCGGCGCGTCAATTGGTATCACACGGTCATATTTTAGTAAATAAAAAAAAAATAAATATTCCAAGTTACCCATGTCAATTAAAATCAGTGATTTCAGTTAAAGAGAAAAAAGCTTCACGCGATTTGGTAACTAAATTTGTTAATGAATCAGCAACAACATTATTACCAAGCCATTTAAGTTTTAATAAAGAAAATTTAGTAGGGGTTGTTAATAGTGTTGTTACACGTGATTGGATAGGGTTACAAATTAATGAATTATTGGTTGTTGAATATTATTCACGTGATTAGTTATTTTATAAATTTTATAATAAGGAGGTTTTTTTAGTGGAAAATTCGCAAACAAAAACTGGGCGTCATAAAAAGTCTATCGCAACAGTACAACTGATTCGTGGAAATGGTGAATTTACTATTAATGGTCTTTCAGGTATAGATTATATGCAACAAAAAGAAGATCTCATTTTTGCAATGCAAGAACCACTAACTTTTTTAAATTTAAAAAAGGAATTAGATGTTGATATTAAAGTTAAGGGTGGGGGCCTTGTAGGACAAGTAAATGCTATTAGATTAGGAATAGCTCGAGCTCTTTGTGAATTAGATTTAGCACACCGTAGTCCTTTAAAATTAAAAGGACTTTTAACTCGAGACTCGCGTTGTAAAGAACGCAAAAAATATGGTTTAAAAAAAGCACGTAAAGCCCCCCAATTTTCTAAACGTTAACCATCTTTTTTTTGCTATTTCTGCTGACGACGAACTTTTTTTGCGACGCAAGCCGTGACCAGGTCGTCGTGCGAAAAGCTAGCGAAAAAAGTTCGTCGGCTACCAACAAACTTGTCTTATAAATAGACCTCGATCGCCTAACAAGTAGCCGACTCAGGCGTCGAATACATGAGACAAGTCAAGTTCTTTTTTGTTTTTTGTCATTTCTTGACACTTACATATTAAAAGAAACCAACTTCATGGGGGGGTAGCAAAACCATTTTATTGCCATTTTATTGGGAGCGTTTCATTTATAAAAAAGTTAACTTTAATCAAATGTTTTTGCTTAAAGAGCGTTGGAGCTTAAATCGTCCACCTTTTCTAGTCCCAACCAACTTTCCAATAAAAAAAACCTCAACTTATGGTCAAAAAAGTTAAAAAAAAGGGTTGCGCAAAACAACTCAACAACTGAAAAAAGTTTAACGCGACTAGGTCGTCGGCTACTGCGTTAGCTACTACGTCGGAGTCACCAAAATGTTTAAGCTTGCAAAAAAAAACATTGTAAAAAAAAAAAACAAAACAACTTTTTTTTGCAAAAAAACATTGTAAAAAAAAAACAAAACGATAAAATCTTTTTAAAAGTTGGCAAAACCTTTTTTTTTATTAGCAAAAGATTTAAAGTCTTTTGCTATTTCAACTTGATCCCCTTCAGTAATTTTACAATAAACATAGTAGCTTAAATTTAACTTTTATTTAATAAAAGAAAAAAAAATGGTTTTTTAAACGTTTTTATACAATAAAAAAAAAGAAAGTCGTTAATTATTAAAAAAAACCATTAGAAAAAACAAATAAAAAAGGAGAAAAAAAATGACAACAACCGTTGAACAAATTATTGAACAATTAAAAACTTTAACACTAATTGAATCTTCAGAATTAGTAAAACAAATTGAAGAAACGTTCGGTGTTGATGCTTCTGCTCCTACGGGGGGGGGTGTCATGATGGCACCTCAAGAAAGTGCTGGTCAAGAAGTAGTAGAAGAAAAAACGACTTTTGATGTGCTAGTAAAAGACTTAGCTTCAGACAAAAGAGTTGCTGTATTAAAAGTTATTCGTAAATTAACTTCTTTAGGTTTAGCAGAGGCAAAAGAATTTACGGTTTCTCTGCCAAAAGCTTTAAAACAAGGGGTTTCTAAAGAAGAAGCAGAAGAAGCGAAAAAAGATTTAGAAGCTGCAGGTGCAGTTGTTGATATTGTTTAATAATTTAAGCATTTAATTGTTTAAAGTTTCTTTTTTAGTTAAAAAAAGTCTTTTTAGCAACCAATAAAAGCTAAAAAGACTTTTATTGATATCTATCATTGAGTTTTTTTGCCTTGGTTGTCCAACTGTTTATTTGATCATTAATAAAGAGCAACGATCAAGGCGAAAAAAGAAATGCATCTGGCGGGATTCGAACCCACGGTGTTTAAAAAAAGACGGATTATGAGCCCGTTGCCATCAACCCCTCGGCCACAGATGCTTTTTTTTTAAATATCAAATTTTTTTAATTATTATTAATATACAGTGTATATTAATAATAATTAAAAAACAAGTTTTTTAATAAAAAGAGGAAATCAGCTTTCAAATTAAAAACTTGTTTTATCAACTAAATAGGACGAATAAATAAAAATCTATCTATATAAATAAAAATCTATTTATATAACATAATATTAAATAAAAAATTTAAAAAGAAAACCCAACAAAAATTTATAATTTAGTGTATTTATTATAAAAAAGCTACTGCGTAAAAAGTTTACTTGAAAGGTTGCCTTTGTTTTCAAAAAATTTCACACACAATTTGATTAAGCAATAAATAAAAACTTTTTTTGAGTTGCGTAGCACTAGCGCAATTAGAGAAGTTTTCATAATGTTATAAAAAAAGCGTTTCAAGAAACAGACTTAGTAACCTTTTTGTGTTCCCAAATGATTTCGTCAACAAACTATTTGCTTTTTTTATCGAAAAATCCTGCCTTTTTTTTGGGTTTCCTGCTTATTATGCAAAAACAAATAGATAACTAAGCTTTTTAAAACCCTTTCCTATTACTTCTATCAACTTATAAAAGTTATCACGGTAAAAAAAAGAAAAACAATAAAATAAAAGTTGATCAATGTCGATCTGTTTTTTTAAAAGACATAGAACGTAGTTTAGAGATTTCTTCTTATTTGATGTCTCTTTTAAAGGAGATTTCTAAATTGTTTTTCTCGTTTTTTGTGAAGGCTCTTATATATAAGAGTACTCACAAAAAACGAGAAAAAGAAATGTAAAAGGTATAATCTAAAACATCTTTGTTTTTTGATTAAGCTAAAAAACAAAAAAAATTAATTCTAAAGATCTAACTTAAATCATCTAACTTTTCTTTATAAAAGATTCAATAAATTTTTTCAAAGAGTGTTTTTATTTAAATTTCAGCCTACTAAGTTTCAAAAATAGAAAACAGATTGAAACAACTTTTATACTAAGTGCGTATGTTTTTATTTTCTTTCCTTTTTTTATTCTTTCTTTTCAAAACAATTGAGTAAGTCTTGATTAATCCCATTATAAATTTGAAATAAACAAATGTGAACTTTTAAAAAGTCAAATGAAAACAATTGTATTTACCAAAGCCATTTTATGTTTTTTTTTGTGAAGGCTCTTATATATAGAGCACTCACAAAAAATGTGGAAAAAGTCTATTGTTAAAAGACAAATCACAAAAATTAAGAAATATCTAGCCAATTCTAACGACTTACCTTTTTCAGAAACAGGGGCGTTGTATTTGGATTCTAAAATAATACACAAAAGAGACTTTTTCTTAGATTTCAATTTTTTTTATATTTAGATTTTAAATAAACTGTGGGAAAAGTAGGATCCTCATTGCTATAAAGAAAAACGATTCCAAAGATTTAATGAAATAAGAAAGGATTTAAAATCCAAAAACGTCTGCGTCGCCCAATCAAGACATTTTTAAAATAGCCAACTTAGCTTATTCTGGTTCTTTAAATAAAAAAGCTAATTAGTCTGCTAAAAAAGGGTTTTTAGTCTAAAAAAAGGATTCGTGTTACCCCAACGATGGTTTTTTTTTGAAAAGTTTTTTCTCTATAGGGTACTATCATGAAATCAATCGTTTCCTGACGGAGTCGTTTAGTCACTCTTTAAAAGAAAATCGTTGCATTGAAAATCGGTTGTTTTTGTAAAATTTTAAATGTCTCATAAATCTTTCTTTTAAGTTAATTTTTTTTTTTTATTTTATATTATTAGATCTTGTTTTTAAAAATGAAATAGCTTTTTTAATGATTTTCGCAATTTTTTTCTTTTTTAAATTCACAAAGATGGCAAGTCTCTTTTTAATAAAAAAAGTTTGATTTTTTATCAGATTAGTTTAAAAGCAAATCGATTAAAAAAAGTCTTTTTTTTTACAAGTAAAAAAGAAATTCACTACTTGGTTGCTGAGGCGGTTGGCGCCTGAGTGGGTTCATTAAGAAAAAAAAACAACAAAGTTGTTGTTTTGTTTTCTTAATGAACTTTTTAGTTTTTATAGCTATTTAGTAGCAAAAAAACTTTGTCGAAAACATTCTTTGTCGAAAAACGATTTTGTCAGAAAGAGGATTATAATTTATCCACAGTGTCAAATTCAAACTTAATCTCTTTCCAAACTTCACAAGCAGCAGCTAACTCTGGACTCCATTTGCAAGCAGCACGAATAACGTCACCGCCTTCACGAGCTAAGTCACGGCCTTCGTTACGTGCTTGAGTACAAGCTTCTAATGCTACACGGTTAGCCGCAGCTCCGCCAGCATTTCCCCAAGGGTGTCCTAAAGTTCCGCCGCCAAATTGTAAACATGCGTCATCACCAAAGATGTCTACAAGAGCGGGCATAATCGGGTAAAGCCCTGAGATTGCTCTAAGGTCCTCCCCTAAGAACCGTACGTGCGCCTCTCGACGCATACGGCTCAAGTATAACAAAGAAAGTGTCTTAGCACTCGTTTGCTTCTACAATTTCTAAGAAGTTAGCAGATTTAATTTGTTTGTGTAATAGCGGTTTTTATAAAATCAAAAAAAGTTTTTTTAGTGGTTATTGACCACGCTTGTTTTGTCCACTAACTCGTGATTTAAACCTTTTTTTATCCCAAATATAAATAAAACAGATAAAGCTGGAGTTGTTAAAAAAAAACAAGCTTTTTTTTGCATTGCATTTTGCGACCATTGCAATAACAAACTTAAGGTGAAAAGTAAGTCGACGTAGCAAAAAAAGTTTTGTTTTCACATAAAAAACTTTTTTTATGTTAACTTAACCTTATACTGATTCTTTTTTGAGTAAGCATATGAGCTGAAAGAGTTCGTTGTTTGCCATTTTTCAATGTGCAATAAAAAGTCCAGCGTCCGTTTACACGTTTCCAATAATGATTAAAAATCCATTTTTTTGTTTTATTGCTGTGACGTCTACGCCCCCACTTCATTAAACATTGAAAAAGATATTTATCCATAGAATTCCAGACTTTCCAAATTCCATTACAACAGTGATGATAATTCATCCACGCAGTGATTTTAGAGTTAAGTTGAGGAATAAGGTTTTCTGGTTCGTGAATCGTTTTGGTTAAATATTTTATTTGTTTACGATATTGGGAAAGACTTTTTTTAGAAATTTTACATAAAAAAGCACCATTGACATATTTTCGGAAATGCCACCCTAAAAAATCAAAGCCTTCTGAAACGTGTTGAATCGATGTTTTTTGTTGATTGGTTTTTAAACCCCTGGATGCTAAAAATGCATGAATGGCCTGTTGAGCATCTTGTAATTGTTGTTTGTTATACCCGATAACGAGAAAATCATCTGCATAACGTATAACATGAATACACGTCGTCTTATTTGTAAAACCCGTTGTTTTTTCACGAAAGTCTGTATTATACTTTAATGAAAATTGATTGTAAACAAACTCTTCTAGACCATTTAAAGCTAAATTTGCAAAAGTTGACGAAATGGACTCCAAAGGGGTCCTATCTTGAGTTGGAAACAATGGGTTGCCATCAATATATTTAGCTTTAATCCAACTTTTTAAAACTTTCTTTTCCATGGGCGTATTGTTTAAAAGCCAATTCTGATTGATTGTCTTTAAACTTTTTTCAATGTTTCCGATTAAAATCCAAGTTGGCGAACTTGGTTTTTTTAAAAGTGTCCGGATATGGGTATTGGCATCCCAACAACCATTATAAGGTTGGAAACCGTAAGAATGCGGATCCCAAGTCGCTTTGACGCAAGGAAGAAGCGCCATATTCCATAAGGCTTGACGAGCCCTATCCTCCATACAACAAAGAAATTGTTCACGCTGAGGATGATTGGGTTTTGGAATAAAAACTTGTTTTACAGGTTTTGTATAAGCTTTTTTACGTAAGTCAAAGGCAGCTTGAAGTTTTTGATTTTCAGTTGTCCAAATTTGACCATCAATGCCAGCCTTTTTTTTTGTGTTATTTTGTTGGGCCACTATATGTACAGCTTTTAAACGAGTTGATAAACTGTGGTTTAAAAGTCTTTGAAGATCTCGTACTTTACGATAATCTTTCTTTTCTGCTGCTTTAGTTATTCTGTGTTGTAAGTTTTCAATGGTCTTTTCAACTTTGGACCAGTTAACACCGGTCCATTTTTTTTCCTTTGATGGGTAATAAATAGATTGTGTTTTTTGACAGAAGGTTGTCATACTTTATTTAGTCTATTGTTTTTCTACGCTCATTCTAAGTTAGAATTCATTGAACTTCAATTTTGAAAAAACTCTTATACCAAAGAGAAGTCAGCTGTTCCTTTCGGGCAAGAGCACATATATTCTGTTTTCCTCTTGTTTTTAAGATGGCAACTTTTCAGCTCTTATCTTTGCTATTACAGCAAAGCTTTCGCTTTTTCTCTATTCTTTTGCCCCCCATTTTATCTTTGCTTTGTTACCTTAGCATTACCCTAAGTTTGATTCCTGTCTAGAATACGAGTCATTCTTATGGAAAAATGTGGGGTTTACCTCGTCTTAGATAAGATCTGTTTCCTTGTTTGGATTTTTCCAATTCAAGATGATAAGTTCCAGTTAAGTTGACGCCGACCTGTAGATTGATGCCGTATCCCTTTGGCATAAGGGTATAACCAACAGTTTATCATCCATATAGATGGGTTTTTACCATTACGGCGCATTGTGCCTTTTTTCTGCTCCTTATCAAACGACGACGAGCCAATTAACAAAACTTTGCTTTTTCTTAATGGCCTTTGTTATCCGCTTAGAACAAATTCATTACTTACTATTGCCCCGAATAATCGTCTTACGTGGACATACACGTACCTATTTTTTATAGTATATCTTATCTAGATTGTTATTCCTACTGTTTAGATTAAACAGTTGTTACTAACTTCGAGTCGCACTGCCAAACGTGGATACCGCCAGACGCAACTGGCATTGTTCCTGGTAAAGAATGAAAGTCGATTGCTTAAATCACTCTAAACAACCTCTTCCCGAACCGTACGTGCAATTTTCACTGCATACGGCTCTCCAAATTACTTATATATCGAAATTTATGATTTTATGGCGACCTCCCCCTGGGTGTCGTCAAGCTTGCGAAAACCGTTTTGATCTAACTTTGTTTTAGCGACTAGATAGCAAAACGAAAAATGTTTTTTAAAAAAAAGTGGTTTCACTTGCAATGCAGCATGTGGAATTAGGGAATAAGATTAAGGCTAAAATTATGGAATCTTTGCCTGACGACTTTATTTTTTTTGTTTTAGAAAAAATTTCTTTTTTTGTTTTTTTGGTTTAGACAACCCAACGGGTTGTTTTTTTAAATAGATTGAAATCTTTACAAAAGTTTGCTTTTCCTGTTTGGAATCGTTTTTTTTTTCTTATTTCTTTAAAAATAGGAAATTCAATGGTTTGTTGAAACATTTGGTTATTGTAATAGACCTTTTTTGTTATTTTTAATGCTTGTCCATATTTTTTAAACACTTGAGACATTGAAATTCTTTTTCTTGTGGCAATTGTTTTCGCACATGAATATTGTAATATATGTGAAATATGATACAGTGCATGAAAACGATCGCATCTTTTATAATAATTGGTGATTCCCAGCATAATACGTCTATATTTTAAAACAATTGTGTACTCATCGAATATAGCCCAGCGTCTTTTTGCTACAGGAAAGAAAAGATTAGTACAGTATTTTTTGTTTTTTAAGTTTAATAAAAGTCTAGATTTATCCGGAACTATTTTTATTATTTTAGACGGGGTTGTCTTTAAAAGATTTTTTTCGTTGTGCCTTATGTTTTTAGATTTAAGATTTCTTTTGTTTTGAGATTTATCATCCAGTTTTATAATGTAACCAAGAAAGGAGAAGCCTTTCGTTATTGAGGTTATGAGCTTTTTGTTATCGTGGAAACACATTTTTAATTGTTTTACGAGAAATTCATGAATTGACCTTTTATAGTCCTCTGCCTGTTTTTTAGTGCAAGTTATAACAAGTACCCAATTGTCGGCATATCGAGAATAGACTGATTTTTTTGGTAGAGTGTCTATAATAAATTCAGAAATTCTGTCACGCTTCTTTATTAATTGCTTGATCGATTTTTTGATCGATAAAGATTTTTCCGGGAATTTGTGTTTGTTTGTTTTTTTTAATTGGGTTGAACGTTTTAAAATGTGTTGACCGAGAAGTGTGTGGTCTGGGTTTTGTTTTTTTTTTAAATGTTGATTTGTTTTAAGCAACGGCTCTATAATGTTTTGAAAAATAAATTTATCAAGTTGAAACATATAGATATTAAATAATAACGGTAATAAAAGCCCACCCCGAGGTGTCCCTTTTATGTCATCTCTGATAATCGTCTCTTGCATTACCGCAGACTTTAAGAAATTGGAGAGCACTTTTAAAAATTTCTTATCGAGAATTCTCGTTTCAAGTATATTAAGTAATATTTCGAGGTTTACGTTGCTATAGGGTTGATCTACGTAAGCGCCTTGTATTACATAAGTTGTTGCTTGCCCTTCCCGTTTGAGCGGCCTTATGGCATCCCAGGTAGATTTGTTGGGTCGGAATCCATAATTCGTGCAGTTATAATTAGTTAATTGGTCAAATTCTTGAAATTCAGGTTCAAAGATACTTTCAAGTATATCTCTTATAGCTTCTTGTACAACACAATTTTCTTGGGTTGGTTTCTCGATAAGACGCTTTTTTTTTTTTCCCGATTTTGAGATCAATTCAATCGGTTTCCAAGTATAGGTATTTGTTTTAAATTTGTTTGCTATATCGACGAAGTCGCTTTTTGATAATAAAAAAGTTTCGACCTTAGACATTTCAATAAAACCCATTGGTTGCTTATTGTGTTTCCTTTTTTTGGTCAGAACATTGGTTTTTTTGCTTGTTTTTGCATAAGCGTTAACGAATGTTAAAGGATCACAAAGTAAATAATAGAGTTTATAGTTTTTATGGCCGGTATTCAGGTTACGAATACGAAGTCGATCAAGTTGATAACCCATTCCCAATCTTTTTTTTTTATCTTGTTGAACTCTTAACGTGTTCGCCGTTTTGTCAACTAGTGGTTTTTGCTTCATAAATTTGATAGTCTTTAAATTTTTGTTTTAGTCCCTAGTATGGATGGACTTATATTGTCTGAAATTTAAAGCAAGTAATTCTGTCTTCCTTTTTGAAGACTCTTCTCACATGACATCTCTAAACGAGACTGTTTTAGTGAGCAAACTTAGTTCATCTAATTATAGTTATCGGTAGGTCATTTCGCTCGCACGTTTTTTGAAACGCTGTGTAGAAAAAAGGGGTTGTTTTAGGTAAATACTGAGCGGTTATATTACCTCCTTTTCTAAATAGACATAAGGATATATTAACATTCTACTCGGGCAAGAAAACCCGCACTGAGCTTGACTTTAAGGAGTTTACCTTTCTACCATCTTGATCTCCTCAGGTTACCCCGCCATTTTAATATCCTTGATAGAGGGCTCCTTTTACTGACATGCTATGTTTCCCTCACACTTTCGTGATAGTTGAGTTTTTTGTTTCGTTTTTTTTTCGGGCTCTGAGTTTTTTGGGTTAGTCAGTTGGATTTACAGAAACAACACTGTGAAAGCTTTTTTGCTTTTCTTTATAATTACATGCTGCAAAGTCGCACTGCCCAATCCTGTGTAAAGTAAATACCACGACTGCGGTCTTTTTCAATATAATCATCACGCATTAAATCAACGAAACCTAAAGTAATTTCACGTTCACCTTCAAGTTTTCCTACAACAGTTCCTGAGTGTAAGTGATCTCCGCCAGATAAACGTAAAGCTTTCGCTAAAACACGGAAGTGAATACCGTGGTTACGTTGACGGTCGATTACAGCGTGCATTGCACGGTGAATATGTAATAAAAGACCGCTGTTACGACAAAAATGAGCTAATGAAGTATTACATGTTAAACCACCTGTTAAGTAATCATGCATAACAATGGGTACACCAAGATCTTTTGCAAATTGTGCACGATCAAGCATACTTTCAGAAGTTCCTGCAGTCGTGTTTAAATAATGACCTTTAACTTCCCCTGTTTCCGCTTGGGCTTTGTAAATAGCTTCTGCACAGAATAAAAAACGGTCACGCCAACGCATAAACGGTTGTGATGTTACGTTTTCATCATCTTTGGTAAAATCAAGACCTCCGCGTAAACACTCATAAACCGCACGGCCATAGTTTTTAGCTGAAAGACCTAATTTTGGTTTAATTGGTTAAACTAGAGCGTACATTACTGTACAAACCCCGTCGACAGATCCGGACGTGAGACTTTCACCTCATCCGGCTCCTGTAAATAATATTAATATAATAAGGCAAAGTTGTTATTGAATTGATTCAAAAATTTACTTATTGTTTTCTTTTCAGTAAAAGTTTCACATAAAAAAACACAAAATAAAAGCTTTTTTTTTATAAGAAAACAAAAAAAAAGTTGGTTTTTTTTTACCCTTTATCCCTTAAAGATTTGTTCTTTTAGTCCAGTAAATAGGGTTGCCATCATATATTGATGCGTTGCCTTTTACTTTGACATGTTTTTGTTTATTAACCCATTGAATACGGGGTAACCAATCTTCCTCAATTTTACCATTTTTTCTTTTTAGACCCGTCAAGATCCAATTGTCAAAATGGTTCTTATTGTTAAATCTGTAAGTTTTACCAGAGGGTAAATAGTTTTCCTTAATCATTTTACGACCGTGCAAACGGTCTCGACGAAAAACCCATGAACGTAAAATGTTCCAAATATTAAAGTCTATTTTGTGGAAAACTTGTTTGCATTCACAGAATTTGTAGTAATTAGCCCAACTCAAGAGGGTTGGACGTAAAATTTGAATTAAATCATAAGATGAAATCGATCTGTTCTTTCTAGCAATATTACTGACGTGAGATGTAATAAATTTTATACTTTTTTTTGTAGGATAGATTTTGATTTTTGTTCGAGTTTTTCGTTGAATACTGATAAATTGGAATCCAAGAAAGTTGAAACCTTCACTGGAGCATAAAATTTGTGTTTTATCATTATTTAATTTCAATTTCAATGTTGTATTTAACCAATTTTCTACAAAAAGTTTAGCATTAGTAATAACTTTTTTAGAGTTATGTATGACTAAAAAGTGATCAACATAATGTATTAGAGAAATCGATTTCATTTTATCCCGGCGATTAATACCTTTAGTCGTTATTTCGTTGCATCCCCAAACTTTTAAATCCTTTTCTAAACCATTTAAGGCAACATTTATTAGAAAAGCACTTAAAAATCTACCTTGTGATGTACCCATTCCATAAGGTGATGCTAAAATGAATTCTGGATGACTATAGGGAGCTTGCAATATTCCAGCTTTTAACCATGCCTCAACTTGAGTTTTTATTTCGGGTAAAGTATTTAATTTAGATAAAATAAAGTTGTGGTCAATATTCTTGAAACACCCTGCCATATCTACATCTAAAATAAATTTCTTGTATACCGGTTTTTTATTTGTATTTGCTAAATTCGTGTAAATAGCTTCAACCGCGTCATGACAATTACGACCAGGGCGGGAACCGTATGAATTCGGTGAAAATTTCGCTTCCCATTCAGGTTCAAGTGCTAATAATACTAACGCTTGCTTTGCGCAATCTTCTAGAGTTAAGTCACTTAACGGTTGTAATTTATTCGTTCCGGATTTGGTTATAAACTCTTTTTTCAGTTTTTTGACATGCCCATTAATTCGTAAGTTTTCAACAAGAGACATTTTTCCTTTTGGGGTTACATGGCCTTTTTCATTTATACCTGGGGCCAGGTCGTGACCGGTGGGGACGCTTTGAGCTATGTGAAACCTTTTTTTAAACCCGCTTGCAAAAAAACTTTTCGATCCTGGGTCATAGGTGGTTACTCTTTTAACAGCTAATAGCTTAGAATCGAGACTATTCATTACCGTTTTTTGAAGCACTCTAATAAGTTTCTTATTACCGGTTAAACTTGCCTTGTATATACGCTCTTGATATCGAAGGACTCTACGTTCAACTTTATCCCATTGAATCCCTTCCCATGTGATCTTCACAATAATGTGTTATCTCCTTCGTATAATATGTTAATGTTATTTACTAAATGTACGTCTGCATATTTGAAACACTTTAAGCAAAGCATTTCAACATTGGCTTTTTACATTAATCCATAACAACGAATCCATAACCTATTAATTAATAGGATCCTATAAAATAAGGAAATTCATTGTCTTCTCCTGTTTCATAATCTTATGTTGCTCTTAATTTAGGTCGCCACTCTACACAGTAATGTCTCCTTTTAAGGAATTCCTAGTCAGAATAGGGCTGCAAAACTACCTGACGACACCCTTTCAATTAATTGAAATCTACCTAAGAGATGAATCTCTTTTTACTTTCGATAGGACTATGCTTAAATGACTACGAAATAAAGTTTCCTATAAATCGATGCTAAAAAACCATGTTAAGATACTTATACCCTTTGCTAAATCTCCTCTAACGAGTCACCAATGATATAAGGTTAACGCTAGGACGTTAAGAGGAATTTCACCTCATAAGATTATAATTCTACTATAAAGTAGCTTAGTTTTTGTACCCTATCGATAGAGATCGATAAAGTTTTTATCACTAAGAACGGATCGCACTACAGCCAAGTAAACCACGACCATATTTGTTTAGTTTGTCACGTTCAACTTGAATACCGTGAGGAGGCCCTTGGAATGTTTTTGTGTATGCTGGAGGAATACGTAAATCTTCTAAGCGTAAAGCACGTAAAGCTTTGAAACCAAATACGTTCCCAACAATTGAAGTGAATAGGTTTGTTACTGAACCTTCTTCAAATAAATCTAATGGGTACGCAATATAAGCGATATATTGGTTATCTTCACCTGGAACAGGTTCAATATCGTAACAACGTCCTTTGTAACGATCTAAAGAAGTTAAACCATCTGTCCATACAGTTGTCCATGTTCCTGTTGATGATTCTGCAGCTACAGCTGCACCAGCTTCTTCAACCGGTACGCCGGGTTGTGGAGTCATACGGAATGCAGCAAGAATATCTGTATCTTTAACTTGATAATCTGGTGTATAATAAGTTAAACGGTAATCTTTTACACCCGCTTTAAAGCCTGTTCCTGCTTTTGTCTCAGTTTGTGGAGCCATTTTTGTTTTTTTATTAGATTGACCATCCGTTCGACCTGACTTTTTTTTTCGCATGGTAATAAATAGGCTCGATCGGACTCGAACCGATGACTTATTGCTTGTAAGGCAACCACTCTACCAACTGAGTTACGAGCCTTTTTTTTTATATATAAAAAGTATACACTGATTTTTTTAAAAAAGCCAATCCTATTTATTTCATGACCACAAAACGATAACCGAGCAACTTTTGTAAAAGAAACAAATAGTCTCAAGCCTTTACCTGAAAACATAAAGGTTATTGATAAGCACTATCGTGAATAAATTGACTATCTAAATGTTGATTTAAACCTTGTTTTTTTTGAGTTGTTAAAGACAATAACTCGTAACAACTACAAAGTAGCTTTTTTCTTAAGAAGTTTTATTATAAAAGCGAGAAACCAAAAAACTTTGTGAAATACCGGTTTTTGGCTTTGTGACGCGAACGATTAAAACCTTGCTAATCAACTTTTTATCAATATCTATTTGTTTTACAAATTATTTTCAGCTTTGGATATTTCAATAAGGCTCATCTAAATGACGCCGCTTTTATTAGCATCTCTGATGCTAATAAGTTTTTTTTTAATTCAACAGGTTTTGCGATTAAAAACGTCAATCAAACTTTATTAAAAACAACAAAAAAAGGCTTTAATCTACGGTTGCAGAAACAACAAAAAGGTTGTTTTTTTTTTGCAATTCAGGGCTAAAAAAAGTTGCCGCAAGCGGCTTTAGACGAATTCGCTAACAAAAAAATCACTGCAAAAACCAAGTCGATTATCGTATTGAGAGAGAGGTTATTTACACTGAATTTAATGAAACGACTTCGCATGAAGATTGGCAAGACGAGAAGATTTTTAAAAAAGTTTTTATTCCTGTGTCTTTTTTACTCGAGGATCAGATTGCCGCCAGCTTAAAATGAAACGAGTTGGGGGTTTTACAGTTGTCGCTAGAATTAACGGAAAAACGAATTGACTCTTTAAGCGTTTTAAATTTTAAAACAAAAGTTGACGGAGTAAAAAACAACGTAATAACTTATTGGAGGGGTGATTTTCAGATCAGCGAAAAAAAAATAAGAGCGACGCTTTTAAACTACCCTATACCTTGTCATTTATAACCCCGACGGATTTATCAAAACCAACAATTGAAAAGCATTTCTATAGTTATAATGACGTAAAGCCTACGGGTAGTGAACATGCTTACGTTTATAAAACAAATAGTTTAAAAACAGTGGGCGGGCCAAGATACAATCTTTAAAATTTGATTTAACTTTGATTAAACAAAAAAAACCATGGTAAAAAAATGAACTTGAAATTGGACACACCTTACACATGTCGTTGAAACAATTGAAAAAAGTAGACAACCTTGGTGCTATGGCAGATGAGATTTAGGAATCGTTAACTGGGTTAGAACGCAATGTGGATCGTGTAGTGAGTAAAACCTCTGATATTGATGATCTAATTAAAAGTTGTTTGGAGAATTTCACTAGGCGGAACAAGTGGAGGTGTCTTTATTAGAAATATTGAACGGGCTAAAATAACATAACCTTCCAGAATTGAAAATGTCTTTAAAAAAATTGAAACGGGTAACTCAATGCTTTCTGGGGAAATAAGTGCCTCTTTAAACGATCTTGCACACAGGGTGTGGCAAGAGAAAAAGACAAAGCTGAGTTAATGGATACATTGACTGAAATTTTATCTAGTAGATTGAAGTGATATAAGCTATAAGTAAAGATTCGCAAGGTTTTGATAAACAAGTGGTTTTATTAGATGAATACACGCAACTCTTTTTAAAACACCAAGGCCATTTCATTGACTTAAAGGAATACCTGTTATCAATACTGCCGAACAAAATGATTCGTCAGAAATTGTTTAACACTTTTCGAGAAAATTTAGCTCGAAGAGCAGGCGATCCATCAGCGGCTAGGCCAATAGCGGAATTACAAAGGTTAAATTTGTCTGTGCAAGCACAAAGTCAAACGAGAGCCCTCGGTGAAATGCAAAACCGAAATGCTCAACGAAAAAATTGACCATTTACAACGAATTATTTAGAATAATTGACTTGAAATCGAAAAAAAAAATAGAATTTGTAAGCGACGACTTAAAAGAGGAAACAACGGTATTGAGGGGGTATTTAAGAGGTCTTTCAGATTTGTTAAATAGTATTTCGGAAAAAGTAGAGGCTTTGACTGGTTTTTTTGCAAGAAATAAAAACAATTTCAAACAATGTTTTAAAAAAACGATAAGCTTTTTTTTCTGGGTTTGGATAAAACGTTTGCCTAGCTGAAAAGTAAATTTAACGATTTAGAAACAAACCTTGCCAGTAAAGTAGACGAACTTTTTAACAACTTAAAAAATGAGTTGGATTCATTAAAACAAAGGATTTTATCTAAAATAGACGATGCTTTTAACAATATACGAGTTGAACGATTTAGAGGAAAACCTTTCTTCCCAAATAGATGGGCTTTCTAAGGATTTAAAAAACAGCGTTGATGAGGCTAAAGCTGCTATTAATAGAAACGTAGACTTGGCACATTTACAAGAACGTTCATTGGCGGCAAAAGAGAGAATGCTACGTTGGCTTTTATTGTGGCCTTGACTGAACAGATAGACCAAGTCACGGCGTCTCTTAGCGGTTTGTTTGGAACCTTATAGGGCTCTATAGCTGGTGGCTTTGCAAAAACAAATGGGCTTATTGACAAGCTAGCTTCACAATTAAGTGGTAAAATAAAAGAAAAAGAGGGGTTAAACTCTTGGTTTGAGCATAATAAAGAGAGCTTTTTCAATTCAATAACAATTTTATTTGCGAAAGAATTGTGGGGGAAAGCTATATAAAATAGGACGCTTGAAATTGATATAGGCCGATGCTGCTTTTTAAATTTAAAAAATTTGGGGTAACAGATGCTCGTAAATATTCACAATTAAAACTGCGCTTAAATTACGCACCGGACGAAATAACAAACGATTTAATAAAAAAACTGAAACTTTATATTTTTTTAATTTAATCAGTTTTTTTCAATAAAATTTTTTAACAACAAATACTTATTTTTTTTTGAAACTCAAACACAAAAAAAAAGGGTTGGGTTTTTTAGAAATTATTAAAAAAAACTGATTAAATTAAATAACTTTTTTTATAAAAAATTACGTTTTTCTTAATAATTTCTAAAAAACCCAGTCGAAAAAAACCGCACGAGTTTCCTTCGTCAACGCATGCGGCAGAAAAACCGCGTTTTTTTTTTAATTGAGTTTTGGGGTTTGAGTTTTTGAGCTTGAAAAGCTTAAAAAAATGAGTTTTTATTAAAAAAGCTAACTGAATCAACAGCATAGAACGTTGATTATGTGCTGAATACAATATAAAAAAAGTCATAAAAGTGATGTTATCGGGAGAATGGATTTTTAGTTTTTTTCACGAGTTTTTTAAAAAAAAATCACTTTTTTTAATGTTTATGTGACAACCTTTTTATTGCAAAAAAATAATAAATTTTTCAAAATTTGTCAAGTTTTATTTTTTTTATTATAACACAAGATAATCTCTTTTTTGTTTTTTTTGTGATTTTAACTGTGATTAAAACCTCACTTTATATCTAAAAAATAAGTGATATTAATTATGTCCGTTGCATCACCTTTTAACTATATTTTTTGTGATGTGTTGCTTTTGGTATTAAAATTAGGTACAATAAGCATAAGTTTAAGACCAATTTCTTTATTTAAGAGTGTTTTACCTAACGAATTTTTCGTTTTAACTTTGTGACTCGTTTAGTGTAAAAACTGATTTAAATTAAATACGTGTCCTTGTATAAAAATTTAAATTTAAATTCGCAAGTTAAGTTTAAAAATAGACAAAAAGCTTATGTTTCAAGGTGGAACGAGAATTTGGGTGGTTTGCTTTTTTGAGACTTTTGTTCGTCGGGATAAAGGTAAAGAAGTTTCGTCCGAGAGTATTTTCAACAAGAAGTTGAATAAAGGGGTTGATAATGGTTTTGAAATGGGTATATCTGATAAAACTTTACAAAAAGGTCCTGAAAAAGGTAAATCGTTTGAAAAAAAGGAGGTGCCGGGGGGTAAGCTTGCTGTTGATTCTAAAGAATCAGGGTTGGACAAAGTGGGTGAAGAGGTTGGTGCAGCAACTTGGGTTTTAGCGAGTATTCCTCTTGCGTTTAAAGTTGAAAAACAAGTGTTTAACAGTTTGCTTTTATTTAAATTAGGTATTTTTGATGTTCAGGGAAGCGAGCCTAATATAATTAGGCAACCACGCGCCGGTGTTTTTAAATACGCGTTTAGACGTTGTTAGTTGTGGTGCAATAAACAATTTTAAAGCTCAATTTAAAATAAAAGCGGGGCAAACAACGCCATATAACTTTAAAGATGTTTATACTTTAATATTTCCCGTGGATAGGAGTTTTACGCCAAAACAAGTAGCGGAACATTTATCGATAATTGAGATTAAGCTTGGTGAAAATTTAATTTATGATTACGTTCAAGGTTCGTGTAGAATAGTAGGGGGAAAAAAAGACTCCGGTACTTATTAAAAAAAATGACCATGACTTTAAAAGATGGAACACCCGAAAAACAAGATGAATACATGCTAAAAGTAGCATCAGCAAATCACCGTTCGGTGATTTTGAACCCTAGGGCTACAAAATTTATAAACTATCTTATAGAAAATGACGCGGTCGTAAAGCTGCAGGTTCTATGTCTACTTTTAGGCCGAGAGCTATTGCGGCTTTACGTACACCGAGCGGTAGAAGAGCTTTAAACATAATAAATGGGTCAATTTCAATGGAAGCGGAGGGTTCTCTTGATTTTCAACAACAAACTTTAACAAGAAAAACCGCAAGACAAACAAAAGAAACGTTAACTAAAGTTGACGATATTCGTCAGACGCTTGAGAATAAGATTTTAGAGCTAAAAATATCATTAAAGAATTTATATTGAATATGGGGACGATAGGCTTTTAGATAGCATTGGTGAACTAAAAAACCTTTTGGACGATTTATCGAATAAAATAGATAATGTTGACGAAGGTCTTGGTCTTTGTATTCTTGAGTTAAAAGATTTACTTGTGTTAATTCGGGACAAAGTTTTTGTGATTTCAAACGACGTTGGGGAAATAAAAAAAGCTGTTGAAAAAATTGACGATTTACTTAAACAAATAAAACAGATTTTAGACCTAACATATAAAACTGTTGAAAAAATTACCGATTTTACAGAAAATTATCATAATAATTACGGGTCCACTTTTAATGACATTAAAAGGGTAGTTAATGAAAATAACTTGGGAATTATTGCAGTAGGGAAGGCTACGTCGGCTATAACTATTAATCAAGTTGAGACAATTATTCCTGGTGTTGGGAGTACTTTGGCGGCAACGGGGGCAATTTTGGGACTTTTATTGGGAGAAGAAATAGATCCCTCAAAAATAAAGCCGAGCTTAAAAAACTTCAAACAACAGGTAAAACAAGCTATTTCAGAGTGGTACGAGGAAAACAAAAAGATTTTTGAACTTGATAAAAAGAAAATAAATAGTATAATTAGTGAGTGGTATAATGATAACAAAGAAACGATAAATAAAGAAATATCGGAGTATATTTGTGATAGAATTGTAGGTGAAAGCTACATAAAGTTTGATGGTGCAAAAACTTTTTGGCCTACGTTAGTTTTTCGTTTTAAATCATTTGACGATAAATCTGGGCGTAATTATGCTCAATTGAAAATTAGGCTGGATATTAAACCAGACGATTTTACTATTGAGCATAAAGAGGCTTTAATTAGAAAACTAAATAGTTTAAGTAAATTAACATATATAAGCGGAAGTTTAAAATGTCATTACGTGGGTTGAAAAAGTATAAAACAACGGTTTATGTAGCATCAAAAGCTGATTGTGCAACGCTTTTATCAAATTTTATTACGTTGTCGGGGTGCGCTTATGTTCCTGACAACGTATCGTATACCGAAATCGCTCATTGTGATTCACCGTCGCGAAGGACACTTCCTTTTTCAGGCAACACTTTAAATCCTAAAGATTCGAGGCCTGAAGTGAGGATTATTTTATCGTCTGCATATTTACAAATAAACGGTTTTTCAACTCAAATAAAAATTTATTAATCAATTTTAACGCTATATAATACGTTAAAATTAATTAATAAATTAGAGCAAAAAAAGCTTTTATTTGATTGACGCTTCTTGTTTAGGCGTAATTTGGTTTAGTTTGTGAGTTTTTTGATCCTCGGTAAGTTCTTGAATATACGTTTGAGTGGATTTAACAGATGCGTGACCAATAATTTGTCGAACAAATTCAATATCAGATGTGTTTTGCCACAATTGGGTAATAAAGCCTATTCGAAATCAGTGACTGGAGATCTTTTTTCCAACTGATTTTCCATATTTGTTTAACAGGCTATTAACGCTTCTATTAAAATGCTCACGACTTATAGGCTGATTATGTCTGGTTTGTGGGGAAAAGAAAAATTCGGACTCTACGCTTTTTAAAAACAAGAGTCTGTTAAAATCGTCTTGTCGATCTCTTAAAATTTGTGCTCCAAGAGGGGTGAAATGGGCTGTTCGATCTTTATGCTTTGTTTTTGTCCTTGAGATTTTTAAGTGAGGTCGCTGTGTTTTAAAAAAAGTTCTAACTTTATCCGTTTTTATGAAACGCAATTCACTAATACGGACACCGGTTACAACTAAAATGGCAAGTATAAGACGTAATCGAACGCTTGTATAATCTTGGCGTGGTCCAACTAGTTCAAGTAATTTACAATAATTTTTATAAAAAATAGGGTCCCTTTTAGGTTCTATTTGGCGTTGTTTTCTTTTTTCTTTGGCTTTTTCTTTTTCAAGCCGTTTTTCTTTTTGAATACGTATTTCTTGATTTAACTCGTCCAATGCGGCTTGGAGTTTTTTATTTTGCTCCGCTATACTTTTGGTGTCTTGCGCTAGATTTTTAGTGTCTTGCGCTAGATTCTCAGCATTTTGAATTGTGGTTGTAAAACCTGCCAAAATAAGTGCGGTTAATTGATTATACTGATCAACTACTTGAAAATATGGATACTGTAAAGACACATTTTTTAATCTTTTTTTGTATTCCTCGTTACTAATATTTGGCGGGCGAACAGTTTTTTCTTTTCCGGAACAATCGTGCGATTTAGTTTAATGATAGCGTCTACTTCCAGGGTCTCTGGAGTTGTTTGATACATTTGAATATCTTTGTTTTCGACATGTGTTACATAATAATGAATTTCTTGTGAACTAGAGTCCTGGTAAATCAAATGTTTTTTTGAATTTAACTTTTCAGCAGCTTCGTAAATAAGCTCTATAGCGTTTTTTTGAAAAAAATCTGTTTGCCAAAGCATTTGTTGGTATACTTTATTACCTCTACGTTGTTTAAATGTTTGCTTTTTAATGCTTTTAGGTAATTCTTTTTGTTGCTCCTTGAATTTTGTACGGGTTTCTCAATAATTAGTTGAGCCACCTCTGCTTTGATTAATCGGTGATGAATTTCAATTTGTTGGTTCCCGTGTTTAACGCTATTTGATTCAGACAATTCAATGTCAGACGTAAAATTTGTTTGACTTGTTGAGAATCCTATTTTGAGTCCATATCTCCGTGTAAAATTCTCGGCTTCCTCCTGATTCTTTTATACTTTTCACTGCTTTTTCAATTGTGCTGGCTATGTGATAGGTGCTTATTTCTACTGGTTGACAAACAATAGCTAAAGCGATGATATATTTGCTTGTACCGTCATAAATATAAAAAACACTGACATTTTCAATAACGGTCGTGTCCATGTACCACACGGGGTCGAAATAAATTTTTGACTTACAAGGTTCTCCACCAATGGGGTGTCGTGTTTATTTAATCGAAGTTTCTTTTCATTGTTGAGTATTCATAAAGATGGTCTTATATTGTTTATTTCTTTCTAAAATTTAAATTGCTATTAAGATGAATCTTTGTTTTAAAAGATATAAGTATTTACATTTTCATTTTTATTTTTAAATCTACGTCTTTTTAATTGATATAATTAATTTTTTTAATAAAAATATTTAAAAAAAGTATTTGTTTTTTTTTTTATGATTTAAAGAAAACTCAGTCTTCGTGATTTATTTCACTTCATTGAAAAATCCCTGTGGCTCGAAAAGTAAATAAAACCATAAAATCCCGCTTTATTAAAGTTGCCGAAAGAAATTAAAAACTTGGCTTTAATTTTTCCAACTAGCGAAGAACTAAATAGAACAGAAAAAAGAAAGAATCCTTAACGCCGAGTGTCTCGTCCACAACTCAACTTTTTTTTCTAAAAGTTGAAAAAATGTTGGTAAATAAAAAAGTCCACGTTGTGGTTGAAAAAAAAAAGCGGCGCAAAAGGTTAAAGAGCAAAAAAAAAAAGAATTAACACAAAAAGAAAAGTCCAATAAAAAGCTTGGAAATAACAAAAACGTTATAGTTGTGAAAAAAGTTTTAAACCCAAGCCAAGTTCGTTTGAATAGGGCTTTAGCTAAAAATTTATTAGAAGATTTAAATACGCTATTAAAAAAGCATAATTAAAACGGATTTAAGCCCGGGTTATTTAATGAGAACACTAACTTACATAAGGATACAAATTTTAAATTGTTTAACAAATATTCGTTAAATTTATAACACGCTCTATAAATACGACATTTACAAAAAAGTAATAAATCTTTTTATTGATGAGGTCTTGAAAACTAAAAAAGAGGTAGATGTAAATACTTTTATATCAAATTTTCCGTTAAGGATTTTAAAAACTTTTTTAAAAATTTAAATGAAAATATGAATTAAAAAAATTTATTTATTAGGGAGGAAAAAAATGACTTTTTATGGATACGTGCGCGTTAGCCACGAATCTCAAGAAAAAAAGATAAGTCTTAAAACGCAAAGCGATAAAATAAGAAAAGCTTTTTCAGAAGAAGTCGTGGTTGTTTCGGAGATGCAAAGCGGTAAAAATAATGATAGACCTAAGCTTAACGAGATTTTATTAAAGATTTCGGCTGGGGACACGTTGGTTTGCACAAAAATCGACCGTCTAGCGCGTAGCGTATATTATGGGTCGTCAATTGTTCGTGAGTTGGAAAAGAAAAAAGCAAAATGAGTTTACTTAGAGAACGAGGAAATAAATCAAGGTGTGAACGGGGCGCTTATGCAAAATCTTTTTTTAGCTTTTGCAGAATACGAATACTACATAAGACAGGTGAGAATAAAACAAAGTATTGCGGCAAAAAAAGCTGCGGGTTCTATTTCTCCAGAGCGTAAAAAAGCAATAACAAAAGAAAAAGCCGCGTAAACTAATAAGCTATTAGAACAACGAGATTAACAAAAGCCGAAATTGCACGCGTCGTAAAGGCTTCTCCAGCCACCCTATAGAATAATTTAACAATTTGGCGGATTCGAAAAAAGACCTGGCACTTGACGTAAAGGAGGCTGATTTAGCTGAGCCTCTTTAACAAGAAAAGGATTTTTTTAATTAAAAAGATAAAAAACGATATTCGTCAAACTAGTAAAAATTTTTTTCTTGAGTTAAAAATGGAAAAAGCTATTTTATGGGTTTGCTCTTTGATTTGTTTTTTGAAATTTATGTTGCCTTTAATAAGTTTAAAAAAGAAATATTAAACCAGTGGACTATAGTGGGTTAGTAAGTTATAGAATTCTTACTTGCTTATGGAAATAGTTAAGTTGCAAATAAATTGAACTCATTTGCATTTCCACTGAATCGTAAGTTTCTAGTGGATTAATGGCAGCGTTTCCCAGGTGCTAGCTGCGACGATTGTAGAGTTATCGGTTGCTGCGCTAGATATAAGAAAGCTCTTTTTTGACAAAAACGGTTTTGGTTAAAAGACTCATTGCTTTTAATAATTTAAGGCACTCGTCTTTATGTTTTACAAAGAAAGTTGCGCGAAAAGCTCGCTGCGGTGCAATGTAATGACACTGCGATACTCCTGCAAAATAAATAAATAAATTCATGTAAAAATCAACAACCTACTTTTAATTGCTTAATAGTTTGAGAATCAATGTCGTTAATATTCATTAAAAAAAGTAGGTTGTTAATGGAGCATATCTCTGCGAACCCTTTTAGTTTTTGTTTTTCCATTTAAAAAGTCGTTTGGAGAAAATGGAGTGGTTGCATCCCAACGAATATAGGATTCGCCCATGATTTTATCACAAACCTATTCGCAATTCTGTTGAAAAAGGTCCTCCTTATTTTTCTCAAACTATTGATTAAGGGTTTAGATAATGAGTTTGGAATTTTGTTTTGCAACGGCTTTTTGATTGGAGTTCCACTATTGGGAAATAGCGTGTTTTTATGATCTTTTTTTAAATATGTAAAATCTGTTCTCCCGGAATAAATTTGCCGGCGCCTAATGCAAAAATAATAGCCCCTATATCACTCAAAATATTAACGAGTTTGTCGAGTCTTTTTGTTAAAGTTTCGCAAAATCAAACAGCGTTGTACCCATTTTTATTTTGGCCGCCTAGAAGCCTTGTGATACCGATGGGGAAAGGGTTAGAAACAAAGCCAAGGGCTGCATTAAATCGTTTATTTGATTGTCGGTGTTTATAATTCTCGGTTTCATTTCACGATTAAAATGCTCAATAATTAATAACTTTTTGAATTTTGTCTAAAACTTTATCAACTTTTTGAGAAATTTGGTTGTCGTTTCGGCAAATTTGCCTAACAACCGGCCTTGTAAGTTTTAGACGCAGAGCTTTTAAAAGCTGAGCCGTCCTGCAACCTTTTGTACTGAGGGGTATTTGTTAATTAAATCATTAATCATTTCCAAGCTGGCTAAATCATCAATTAAAACTTTGTAAAGTACAACTTCTACATCTTGCAAATGCTTTTTATTATCGGCGCCTTTATTGATAAAAATAATAATAAAAAGGTTATAAAAAAGGCTAGTTACTTTTGCGAACTTAGCTTTTTTAAATTCTCAAGCTAAAAACCAAATTTCTATTAACAAAACGATTTTGGTTTTTAGCTTGAGAAAAAGGTTTTGCAAAATTTTAGTTTTTATTCCGGCTTGGCCCGCGAACGTGTTTTAAAGTTTGGTGGTCTGGTTTAAAACTGGCAGCTGCTTGAATAAATTTCTTGATTAAAAATCGCTAAAAAAATCTGTTTGTGCGTCTGTTGTAACTTGTTTTGCGTTTGTAACATATGCAATGAGATACCAGTTACGGTTTGTTTTGAGAAATGCCATTTTTGTGATAATTGGGCTTTTGCTTAATAAAAACTTTTTTTTATTGTTTTTTTGTAAGAAAGGTTTTTTTTTACTGAAAAGGCTCTAGATTTCCTTAAAATCTTGGTTTTTGTTTACGTTACGATTTAAAAAAGCAAATAGGTAACTGTTGAACCTTGAAAAGTGAAAGCTTTTCTTTTTGGCTACTTATAGATTTTGCTTAAAAAGCTTACTTGTTTTTTCTATTAAAAAAATGTGTGCGTGTTTTAAAAAGGTAACTTGTTTTTTTAATAAAAAGGTAACGATTGCTCTTTTTTTTTACATAAAGGCTTGAAAACTTTTTTGAAAATGATGTTTTTAAGTGAATTTTTTTAATTAAAAATAAGCTCGATAACTTTTGATTGTAAAAAATTCATAAAAAATTGCTTTGCTTTGTTTAGGTTACTTTTTTTGTTTTTGTTTGCAAGGTCTTTTATTAAAAACATTTTTTTTCAATAAATGCTTTTTCGTTAGCTACCCTATACCCTATTTTGTTCTTGATTTTACGTTTAAAAAAGGTAGTGAAAAAAGAAAGATTTATCGGCTAATCCAAGAGCGAATGTACGGGGTTTAAGCGACACAACTTTAACGGTTGAACTTGATTGCTTGTTGGCTTTTAAAAACAAGCGTTTAAATGCGTTTACCCGAATTCTTTAACCAAATAACCCGGGTTTCTCTTTGATTTAAAAAGAATACTATTTAAAAAAAGACTTTGATTGGTTAATGGATTAACTATAAACAATTAAATAAAAGGATACCTGTATTTTAAAATCGTTAAAAAAAAGTATACTAGTGAACGTTGAATACAACAAATAAACAATAAAAATTGTTAAATAAAACTAACACGGAGAGTTTGATTCTGGCTCAGGATGAACGCTGGCGGCATGCCTAACACATGCAAGTTGAACGAAGCTTTCAAAGCTTGCTTTGAAAAGACTGAGTAGCGGACGGGTGAGTAACGCGTAAGAATCTGCCCCTAGGAAAAGGATAACAGCTGGAAACGGCTACTAATACTTTATAAGCTGAGAAGTGAAAAGGATTTATTCGCCTAAGGATGAGCTTGCGTCTGATTAGTTTGTTGGTGAGGTAATGGCTTACCAAGACTTCGATCAGTAGTTGGTTTGAGAGGATGACCAGCCACATTGGGACTGAGACACGGCCCAGACTCCTACGGGAGGCAGCAGTGAGGAATTTTCCGCAATGGGCGAAAGCCTGACGGAGCAATGCCGCGTGAAGGATGAAGGCCTGCGGGTTGTAAACTTCTTTTCTTAGAAAAGAAATTGACGGTATCTAAGGAATAAGCATCGGCTAACCCTGTGCCAGCAGCCGCGGTAATACAGGGGATGCAAGCGTTATCCGGAATGATTGGGCGTAAAGCGTTATTAGGTGGTTTAAAAAGTCTTTTGTCAAAGACCAAGGCTTAACCTTGGATGGGCACTGGAAACTTTTAAACTAGAGTGCGGTATGGGTAGATGGAATTACCGGTGTAACGGTGAAATGTGCAGATATCGGTAAGAACACCAATGGCGAAAGCAATCTACTGGGCCAACACTGACACTGAAAAACGAAAGCTAGGGGAGCGAATAGGATTAGATAATCCTGTCTCCGCATTATAATAGAGACGAAGGTGTCCCTTTAAACTGTGAGGTTTAAATGTGCATCCAGCTATATCGGAGAAACCTTTGTGATCCAAAGATGATAAATGGACAAAAGCAATTCCGAGGGAAGTTAACCATTTAAGGATTAACCCCGTAGAGACTATGATTTTTAGGAGACATCCATATATGAAGAAAGCTTTTACACCTCCGGGTCGAAAACTTTTTTATCAAATAGAATTGTCTATGTCAACAAAACAAATCCTTTTAGGAAGTCTTTTAGGAGATGGAAGTTTAAAAATCGCTAAAAACTATAAAAGAGCGCGTTTTTGCGAACGTCACTCAACGGTTCAGGCAGATTATTTAAAATGGAAATTTGATAAATTAAAGCCCGAACTAAAAGGCACATTAAGCCTTAGTGAATCAGAAAATTCGAGTTACAGCAACAATAAAAAAATCATTTATCAAAGTGCGGTTAATGACGATTTAACGATTTTACATCATTTAACACATAAGCAAAATAAAAAAGTAATAAAACGTCGTTGGTTAAACAACTTAACGGCTTTAGGATTAGCTATATGGTGGTGTGATGACGGGTGCTTAAATGTTTTAAAAAGTCAAGGCGTTTTTTGTACGGATGGTTTTAGCTATAAAGAGCATTGTGTTTTAGCCCGCTATTTATTAATAGATTGGGACATTGAATGCAAAATTATAAAAAATCCGGTGGTCAACAAAAAAAAAGAAAAAATAAGATTTGATTATAGACTTAGATTTGCAACGTTTGCGAATTTACAAGCTTTTTTTCGAATTATTTTGCCTTTTATTCCAGTTCCAAGCATGCTTTATAAAATAATGATTTGTTATAAAGACCCAAAAAATCAACAACGCTGGATCTCTGAAGTGAAAAGTGCTTTACCACACTTTTCATCTGACATTTTTGAATTGTATGAAAAACCAATGTTGATTTATACAGATTTAGTAAAAACAACTTTGGATTTAACGTTTCGAGATGTTTTTTATAAAACGAAAAAGTTTTATAACGCACTTTCAGAGAATGATATAGTCCAATAAAACACTTAAGGTTTTAGACCCTAGTAGTCCTAGCTGTAAACGATGGAAACTAAGTATTGATCGGAAACGCGCAGTACTGTAGCTAACGCGTTAAGTTTCCCGCCTGGGAAGTATGCTCGCAAGAGTGAAACTCAAAGAAATTGACGGGGGCCCGCACAAGCGGTGGAGCATGTGGTTTAATTCGATGCAACGCGAAGAACCTTACCGGGAATTGACATTTAGCGCATTTTTTGGAAACGAAAAAGTCAAAACGCTAAAACAGGTGGTGCATGGCTGTCGTCAGCTCGTGTCGTGAGACGTAAGGTTAAGTCCTGTAACGAGCGCAACCCTTATTGTTAGTTGCTTTTATAAAACTAATGAGACTGCCAGTGATAAGCTGGAGGAAGGCGAGGATGACGTCAAGTCAGCATGCCCCTTAAATCCCGGGCTACACACGTGCTACAATGGTTGGGACAAAGAGATGCTAACTTGTGAGAGCACGCTAACCTCAAAAACCCAATCTCAGTTCGGATTGGAGGCTGCAACTCGCCTCCATGAAGCCGGAATCGCTAGTAATCGCAGGTCAGCCATACTGCGGTGAATACGTTCCCGGGCCTTGTACACACCGCCCGTCACACCACGGAAGCTGATTGGGCCCGAAGTCGTTGTAAACGCCGAAGGCACGGTTAGTGACTGGGGTGAAGTCGTAACAAGGTAGGGCTACTGGAAGGTGGCCCTGGATCACCTCCTTCAAAAAGAGAAAAGAAAAAAATAAAAAACAAATAAAACAAATAAAACAAAAACTTTTATTTGTTTTTTTTAAACTTTTTTCGCGACGCAGACAAAGCGTCCTGCTAAAAGCTAGCTGAAAAAGCTGCTGGTGATAAATATGTTTTATTTATCGCAAAAATGGTCAAATATATTAAGGCTTACGGTGGATACCTAGGCATTGAGAGACGATAAAGGGCGTGAATACCGACGAAACGCTTGGGGGAGTTGGAAATAAACTTTGATCCCAAGATTCCCGAATGGGGAAACCTGAAAAACTGCTTATTGAATTCATAGATAAGTAAGAGAGAACTTGCTGAATTGAAACATCTTAGTAAGCAAAGGAAAAGAAAGCAAACGCGATTTCCTGAGTAGCGGCGAGCGAAACGGAAACAGCCTAAACCTAATTGATTTATCGAATAGGGGTCGTGGGAAGAAATTCTAAAGATCAACGTTTTTGAAAACAAAGCAGCTGAATCCTGCACCAAAGAAGGTGAAAGTCCTGTACTTGAAAAAAACGTTTCTTCGACGCCAGTAGCTTTTTGAGCTGGCAAAAAAAGTTTTCTAATCCCGAGTAGCATGGGGCACGTGAAATCCCGTGTGAATTAGCGAGGACCACCTCGTAAGGCTAAATACTCCTCAATGACCGATAGTGAAGAGTACCGTGAGGGAAAGGTGAAACAGAACCCCAGTCGGGGAGTGAAAAAGAACATGAAACCGTAAGCTGACAAACAGTGGGAGCTTAAGTGACCGCGTGCCTGTTGAAGAATGAGCCGGCGACTTATAGGGAGTGGCTTGGTTAAGGTAAAAAACCGGAGCCAAAGCGAAAGCAAGTCTGAATAGGGCGTTTGTCACTTCTTATGGACCCGAACCCGGGTGATCTAACCATGGCCAGGATGAAACTTGGATAACACCAAATGGAAGACCGAACCGACCGATGTTGAAAAATCGGCGGATGAGCTGTGGTTAGGGGTGAAATTCCAGTCGAACTCGGAGCTAGCTGGATCTCCTCGAAATGTGTTGAGGCGCAGCGGTTGATGATGGGCTTTTTAGGGGTAAAGCACTGTTTCGGTGCGGGCTGCGAAAGCGGTACCAAATCGTCGCAAACTAAGAATACTAAAAACGCTTTCCATCAACCAGTAAGACAGTGGGGGATAAGCTTCATTGTCAAAAGGGAAACAGCCCAGACCACCAGCTAAGGCCCCTAAATGGCCGCTAAGTGGCAAAGGAGGTGAAAATGCAAAGACAACCAGAAGGTTTGCTTAGAAGCAGCCATCCTTAAAAGAGTGCGTAATAGCTCACTGGTAGAGCGTTTTTGCGCCGAAAATTTACGGGACTAAGCGGCCTGCCGAAGCTGTGGGATTTAAATGTTTTTTTTATCGGTAGAGGAGCGTTCCGCTTTAGGGTGAAGCTTAAACGTGAGTTTAAGTGGACGACGCGGAAGTGAGAATGTCGGCTTGAGTAACGCAAACATTGGTGAGAATCCAATGTCCCGAAAACCTAAGGGTTCCTTTACAAGGTTCGTCCATGAAGGGTTAGTCAGGTCCTAAGGCGAGGTCGAAAGGCGTAGTCGATGGCAAACAGGTCAACATTCCTGTACTTTTTTACATTTGGTAACGAAGGACGAAGAAGGTAAGGGCTAGCGAAGAGTTGGTTTTCTTCGTTGAAGTGTTTAAGTTATTGAGAGGTCGAATAAAAACGTCCTTGAGGCAAGACACGGACTCTTTTCGAGTTTAGCCTAAATCAAACTTCCAAGAAAAGTTCGTATTACTTTACAATGTAAAAAACCTGTACCCGAAACCGACACAGGTAGGTAGGTAGAGAATACTAAGGGACGCGAGATAACTCTCTCTAAGGAACTCGGCAAAATGGCCCCGTAACTTCGGAAGAAGGGGTGGCTACCCTGTAAAAAGGGAGCTCGCAGTGACCAGGCCCAGGCGACTGTTTATCAAAAACACAGGTCTCCGCAAAGTTGCAAAACGACGTATGGGGGCTGACGCCTGCCCAGTGCCGGAAGGTAAAGCGAGTTGGTTATTCATTTCTTTGATTTGGAAAAGCTGACGACCGAAGCCCCGGTAAACGGCGGCTGTAACTCTGACAGTCCTAAGGTAGCGAAATTCCTTGCCAAGTAAGTTTTGGCCCGCACGAAAGGCGTAACGATCTGGGCGCTGTCTCGGAGAGAGACTCGGTGAAATAGAAATGTCTGTGAAGATGCGGACTACCTATACCAGGACAGAAAGACCCTATGAAGCTTGAAGGTAGCTTGGAATTGGGTTTGGGCTTTTTTTGCGCAGTCTAGGTGGGAGGCGTTGAAGAAAAGGTTTCGGCCTTTTCGGAGCCATCAGTGAGAGACCACTCTGAAAGAGCTAGAATCCTAATAGTACTCCTTGAAGCAGGATACTTGACAGTTTCAGGCGGACCTTTTTTCTGGGGCGGATGCCTGCTAAAAAGTAACGGAGGTGTGCAAAGGTCCCCTCAGGCTGGACGGAAATCAGCTGTAGAGTGTAAAGGTAGAAGGGGGCTTGACTGCAAGACCTACAAGTCGAGCAGGGGCGAAAGCCGGCCTTAGTGATCCGACGGTACCGCGTGGAAGGGCCGTCGCTCAACGGATAAAAGTTACTCTAGGGATAACAGGCTGATCTCCCCCAAGAGTTCGTATCGACGGGGAGGTTTGGCACCTCAATTGGGGTCCAAGTTTGGTAACAAACTTGTGAGAATTTAGCTATATGCTGGAAACTCCGAGAATGTTAAATGACTTATAAGTAAAACAATTTAACTGCGGACAATCAGCAGGGAAGTCCGCTGACGACTGGGTTTTTTATATAGGAAACTTATATAAGAAATCACGAGGTCGGTCATGACCCCTCAACGACTACACGCTAAATATGCTACCTTGTCATAGGAGCATAGTGATATAGTCTGATCTTTTAAGCGATTAAAAGGTAAATGCTTTTTTGACAAAACAAAAGACATTTACATTAACTAGGTGAAAAATATGTCAACAAAACGAAAGTTAGACAAGTTACAACGAGAAATCTTAACCGGAATTCTTTTAGGAGATGCTTGTTTGCAAACTGAAAATCGAGGAAAAACGTATCGATTACGTATTTCTCAATCTGAGAAACACAAGCACTATTTATTTCATTTATATGATATTTTTAAAGAGTTTGTTTCTTCAGAACCCAAAAAATATATTTTTACAGATCAACGAAATCCAAATAAGTTTTATACACGATGGAGCTTTGCAACAATCCACCATGCTTGTTTTCGATTTTATGCTCATCAATTTTATGAAAATCATCAAAAAAAAGTTCCAAAGCTTATTCATCGTTGGTTAACTCCACGAAGTATTGCTTATTGGTATATGGATGATGGGGCACAAAAATGGAGAGGCAAATCAAAAGGCGTACGTTTTTGTACCGATAATTTTACATCTAAGGATGTCAAACGACTTAGAGATGTTCTCCAACAGCAATATGGTTTGCAAGCGACGTTGCAAAAACAAAGACAATCGATCCGAATTTATATACGGAGTTCTAGTTTTTTTGATTTAAAAAAACTCATTTTTTCATTTATTCATGAAAGTATGCTTTATAAATTTCCCCAAGAAACTCCAACTCAGTAGCCCACGCAGGCGGCGACTGAGTCGCGAAAGGTTTTTGAAAATCAAAACAAGAGTTTGTAAAAAAAGGTTTAGACACACCACCTAATTAATTAACATAATGCGATGTCGGTTCACCGCAACCTGGGGCTGTAGTCGGTCCCAAGGGTTGGGCTGTTCGCCCATGAAAGCGGTACGTGAGCTGGGTTCAGAACGTCGTAAACTGTGCTTGCGACCCCGCAAAGTGATTTGCGTGTAAAATTTGCCTCATTTCGGTGAAACCCTTTTATTTTTAAAGGGTAACCCCGAGGGAAGTCAGAAAATTTATAAAAAGTTTTTAAAAATCAATTGATTTTTTTTCAACCATTGTAAACAAAATACTCAATTTATGGAAAAGCAAGCCTTTAACAAAAAGCGTCTTCCTCGTCCGTTAAAACAAAAAAACAAGTGGAAAAAATCTGACATTAAAATCTCAAAAAACCTTAGAGATATCATACATGGTTATGTTATGTCTGATGGCTATATGAGAAACGGGATTCTTACCATCGACCAAAATGTCAAACAAAAACGTTTTGTTCTCTGGTTATATGAGAAATTAAAGCCAATAAGAACCTCTTGTCCCATAAAAAAAATATCGAGAATTCAGAGGACGGCTGGATTAAAAACATATTCTTTACGCTTTTTCACGCGAGCCCTTTTAAACGGCTTTCAGCATATGTGGTATAAGCCCATTTTTCATGAAAAAGGAAATCCAAGTTATAAAAAAAAGCTTCCAAAAACGATTGATTGCTTTTTTAATGAAACATTTCTTTCTGTTTGGTATGCTGGAGATGGCACAAAAATAATAGGTTCTCAAGGAGCTAAGTTCGAAGTTACTTGTTTTACCGTTCAAGAAAGATTAAAGCTTAAAGCGTTATTTCTTACTAAATTTGATATTACAACAGAAATTATTTCCTCGGGAATTTCCAAAAAAGGAAATCCTCAGTGGGCAATAAAAATTCCTGCAAAAGATTATCAAAAATTTCGAAAGTTAATTACAAAAATCGATCTTATTCCGAGTGTTTTTCCTTACAAATTACATAAAAAAAAATAAATTTTATTCTTGACCCCGTAACGACTCTGTTTTAGTTTTAAACTAAACTGTTTAAAATCCAAAAACGATATTAAGCAGCGGAAACGGCAGGATAACATTTCTACCATTACCTATTGATTAGAAAGATGTAAGTTTTGTTATAATATGGCAACTCTTTGCTTTATGCATTTTGATAAAATGAAAAAGAAAAGATGAAGGTATAGTCTATCCCCTAAGTAATTAGGGAATTAGCCTAAAAAAAGGCCCTTTCTAAACTTAACAATCGTTAAGCATGAAAGAGATTGGAGACAGTTCGGTCCATATCCGGTATAGGCGTAAGAGCATTGAGAGGAGCTCAACATTGTACGAGAGGACCCGAAGGGACGTATCACTGGTGTACCAGTTCTTGTGCCAACAGGAAACGCTGGGTAGCTAATTACGGAACGGATAATCGCTGAAAGCATCTAAGTGAGAAGCCTACCTCAAGATGAATGCTCTCGACTAGATCGCGGCAAGACAAGCCGATAATAGGCGTTAAGTATAAGATCTGTAAGGATTTAAGCTGAGACGTACTAAGTGATCGATCGATTTTGACCAAACAAGGTAACCAAAAACGTTTATGTTTTGTACAGACCTAATCTGTTTCAATAGCAGAAACGTTTTTGGTTACCTCATAAAAAAAAAGGGCAGGAAACTTTTTATTTTGGATCGAGCAAGGCGGTCTAAAATGTATTAAATCACCTTCTTGAAAAAGCAAATGTCAAGCGGTTGCTTGACTATTACAAAATCGCTTTTTTTTACTGGTGTCTTAGTTAAATTGGAACAACACCAATCCATCTCGAACTTGGTTGTTAAACAATTTAAAGGTAACGATACTTAGCCCGTGGGGGCTTGGAAAAATAGCCTGATGCCAGTTTTCTATTTTTTAACTTTGTTGTTGTCCAATACTTTGAGGAAAGAAAAACTCGCCCTGCCCATAGGCGTTTCTAAAAAAAACGTTTGTTTTTTTAACAAAAAGTTACGACACGGCACCGAAGGGTCGGTCGCCAAATGACTTTTTGTAACATTAAAAAACTATCAGCCAACTCGGTCAACCTCGTTTTGCAAGGCCAAGCGACACAGGCCACCTGAGTCGTGTGAAAAGCTATCGAAAAAAGTTTGTCGGGCGACGAAAGATATTTTGTCACAAAATATTTATCGAACGTTGCTATTGTAAAACGAATTGTTTTCCGACGGAGTCGTTTAGCTACTCTTTAAAAAACAAACAGGCCGACGTTGTGAAAATAGATACACGGTTTTTTTTTTATTAAAGGGTGCTTAAAAGAAACACCAACCGTTAATAGCAAGTTATTTATAGTCTTGATTGAACATTGATAGCATTGATTGAGCTTTATAGACCTTTTTCATGCTTTTTTTCCTTTTTTTTTTGTAAAAAGCACTCTTCACAATTTCTTAGCTTTTAAGCGCTTTTTTTTTAAAGAGCGCTTACGTCGTCAAAGCAAATGGGTTTAAAAAAGGTCATTTAAACAATTAAAAATACGGTTTTAAAAGAAAAAAAAAACAGAGTTGGGCTGTTGATTCTATATATGGTTTTTTTTTCAGTTTTTTTTCGATTTGCTTTTAAAATCTATGGGGTGAGCTTTTTCTGAGCGCCCACGTCGTCAAAACCTTTCTCTTACATGACACGATTTTAGACGATTTTATTTGAGGATGAAAAAACGACAGATTCGTTTTAAAGCGTACCCAAAAAGCAAGCTTGTCGAAGTTTAAAATAGACGCGGGGGTTAAAAACCGACTTTGTTGGTATAAAAAAAGGGTTGATGTTTTAATAAAAAATGGTTTTTAGTAAACAAATACCGACGCAGGCGCTTTTCCCATATATGATAAAAGCGCCTTGGTCGATAAGAAAAAAGAGAAAAAAGCAAACTTCAAAGTTAAACGCTTGCAAATCGAAACTTTTTTATACACCCATAAAACCGTTTATAGGTTTAAGTTTCATGAAGCAATTGACACAGCCCGAAAAAAAAGGGCTTTTTTCGAGGCAAAAAAACAATTTTTTGCTTTTAAAGGCGCCTACGTCGTCCTGGAGTCAAAAAAACTGGACAAAAAAAAAAATAAAAACGGACGCATTAAACCAAGCCATTTATTCACCAGTAAATCAATTTAAGATTCCGAATTTTTTAAATATTCAACGTTGTAGTTTTCAAGAGTTTTTAAAAAAAGGTTTAATTCAAGAATTTGAAAACTATAATTGTATTACAAATTCAGATAAAACAATCGAAATTTTTTTTTATTCGGATTATTACAAATTAAAGCGTTCAAAATGGACTCCAAAACAAGCCATTTTAAAAAGAAAAAGTTATACTTGTCAATTCTATTTACCGGTTCAAATAACAAACCGCCAAACAGAAAAGGTGCAACTTCAATGGGTTTTATTGGCAAACCTGCCTTTAATGACCAAATATGGTCATTTTATTTTAAATGGATGTCCTCGCGTTTTAATGAATCAAATTGTTCGAAGTCCCGGGATTTATTTTAGAAGAACACTAAATAAAAATAAAAAAACGATTTATAGTGCGGATTTTATTGCACAACGGGGTTCTTGGTTAAGACTTGAGGTGGATACAAAAAAAGGAAATATTTGGGCTAAATTAAAAAAAACACCTAAAATTCCCGTTTTTGTTCTGCTACGTGCTTTGGGATTAAATTTGCCGAGCTTCCATACGGAACTGGATTATACAAAACTTCGTTATCTTTTAGATTTAAAAGAGCAAGTCAAATCTAGCAAAAAAGCCAGCAAGTTTTTAGAGCCAGCTTGGATTTTAAAACCGGGTTTAAACAATTCTGTCGAAAGCCATACGTTAAGTATTGTTTTAAAAAAATTAAAAAAGCACATGAAAAAAAAAGTTGTTTTCTCCGACTTTGAGCGAAAAAAAAGAAAAAAAAAGCTCTCCCTTGCTGAAAAAAACTTTAAAAAACCACGTGAAAAAACGCCCAAAGTTCAACAGAAATTCCAAGAAAAACTCCAAAAAAAGCTAGGCAAATGGTTACAAGGAAAACCCAAAAACACATGGTTACCGACTTATGTTTGTGAAAGCCCTTATACTTCTTTGTTTTCACTGTGTAAGCATCTTTACCCTTTTAAAAATAATCTGGAATTAGATCTTGAGACAGCTCAAAGGTTTTTATTTCGTAAATTTTTAAACCCTCGTCGTTATAATTTATCACGTTTAGGGCGTTTAAGAATCAATAAAAAATTAGGTGTTTCTATTCCACTTGACCATACTGTTTTAACTTCTCAAGATGTTTTAGTTGCTTGTGTTTTTTTAATGGATCTTGTTGAAGGCTCTTTATTATCGGATGATATTGATGATTTAAAAAACCGTAAAATAAAACCTTCGGGGGAATTAGTTCAAGACCAACTGGCCATAGGATTAATGAATTTAGAAAACTCAATTCGAAAAAAAATAAGTCAACCAGAATGTGCTTTAACTTTTTTAACTTTATTTAATGTTAAACCTTTAAATCAATCTTTTCGAGAGTTTTTTGGAAGCAGCCCATTGTCACAATTAATGGATCAAACAAATCCGTTATCTGAACTTACCCATAAACGTCGATTAAGTTCATTGGGACCCGGGGGCATTGATCGTGAAACAGCAGGAATGGCGATTCGAGGAATTCATCCCACTCATTATGGTCGAATCTGTCCAATTGAAACACCCGAAGGTCAAAACGCAGGACTTGTTAACTCCTTTACCATTTATTCTAATTTAAATAAGAACGGCTTGATTGAAACGCCCTTCTATAAAACGTATCAAGGGTTTTTATTAAAAAACACAGATGCTTTAATGTTTTCCTCTGATCAAGAAAAAAATTGGGTTTTAGCTCCGGGAGATATTCAAACTTCAAAATATCATTTTTTACCCGCGACGACGGCAATCCCAGCTCGACAATTAAAAGAATTTAAACGTGTTTCTAGAAAAGCCGTGAATTTTATTGCTCTGGCACCTACTCAAATGATTTCTGTTGCAACCTCATTAATTCCTTTTTTAGAACATAATGATGGAAATCGAGCTCTTATGGGATCCAATATGCAACGACAAGCCGTTGCGACACTTCGACCTGAAAAACCCATTGTTGGCACCGGGTTAGAATCTCGAGTTGTTTCAGATATTGGACATAGTTTACAAGTGAAAAAAAGTGGTTTTGTTTCTTACGTTGATGGAAAAAAAATCATTGTTTATTCACAAAAAGAAACGTGTGAAAAATCGAGTTTAAATCATGTTTTGCCATGCTTTTTTAACAAACGTTTAAAAAAAAATCCAAGTCAAACAACCCTTTTATCTTATAAAAAGAGCACAAATCGTTTGCCTTTTAAAAAAAGCTTAGTCAAAATGTCAACACAGTCTAAATGGTTGTCATGTTCTCTTTTACAAACAAAAAACGTTTTGGTCCCTAAAAAACAAGAGAAAATGTTAATAAAAAAAACAAAACAAACAGCAACGTTTTTACCTGAAAAAACCAAATATCCCTTTGTTGATTATTATGAAAAAGCAAGAGAAAAAAACGTTTTTTCTACTACAACGTCGTCAACAACGTTGTTTTTCAGTGGGGCGAAAAAACAGAGCGAGAGCCTTTTTTTAAAAAACAACAGCCAAATCACCGAACAAACCCCTTTTCATAACACAGAAAAAAGTTTGTCATCAAAGATAGGTTTTGTTTTACCTTTTCAAAAATCACAAAAAACAAACTATCTTAATAGTCAACAACTTTTTTTTATTTCTAATGGTTTCTTTAAAAAAGATTTTTTAGGACAATTAGAATTAACACCCTTTTTTAAACTCAACAAGTTGGTTGATTCTAAAAAACGCCCCCTTGACCCTTTGCAACTTTCTTTTTCAAAAACGGGCGATAAAAAAAGCTTTTTTTTGAGCTTATTTTTGAAAAACGAAAAGTTATTGTTTTTTTATTGTCAAATGGTTTTAATTGATTTTTATAAGCTTTCAACTTTTTTCCAAAATATCGACGACAAAAAGGTTGCTCAAAAGGTTAAAGAAACAAAGACTTTAGCAAAAAAACTTTCGACGCAGTTGCTTTTTTCCGAATGCCTATCGTCGGCTACCAAGGTCGTCGCCGAGGTCGTCGCCGACTCAGGCGGCCCTTTTTACGCGAAAGATTTTTTCGCTATCGAAAAAAGTTTGTCGCAACGAAAAAACACTGTGTTTTTCGCCCCCAACACCTTTTTTGAGCGACGTAGGCGAACTTTGTGTTTTTCTTGGGGGAAACAAACTTTTGTTGGCGACCAACAAAGTAGGTTTTTTCATTTAGCAAAAAACTTCGGAGCCTTTTCCGGGGGCAACAAAAGAGTTCCAACAAGCTACTTGAATTTTATTGAACCCAATGTTTTTTTTAAACAAAACCAAGGTCACTTTTCTAAACTTGTTGAAAAGTATACAAAACCGAATTCACAAAAAGGGGGTTTTAAAACGGTAACTGGCCAACAATCTAAACTCCTGTTATCACAATCTGAATTAGAAAGCCGTAAAAAAGAGTTGAGATTTTTGTTTTTGACGTTTTTTTCAGAAAAAAAAGTACGATTAAAACAAAAAGCAAATAAATCTTTTTTTTTAATGTTGAAACCTTTTTTAAATGGTTTTGCTAAAAACAAAAGCAAACAAAGAGCGAATTCAATAAAACCTTTTTTTGTTGAATCTTATAAAAAAACAAATCAAAAAAGATGCCTTCTTACGTCTGATTTGAAAAGCCTTTTTCAGAGTCTTTACAAAATAAATAAACAAAATTATTTACCAAATCTTTGCCGACAAAATAGTTTTTTCCACAACGCTTTTTCGCGGCAAAACGATTTAGGCGTAGAACAATCTGTTTGGCGTTTCGTTGCTAACAAAACAAGTTTTTTAACGCAACAAAAAAAAAGTGCGTCGAAAAAGGTTTTTCATGAAAAATCTTTTGCGCAAGCCGCCTCGGCCGGCCCTGCGAAAACTTTTTTCGCTATCGAAAAAAGTTTGTCAAAGTCGTCGGCTACCAACAAAGATGATAAAAGTTTTCTCATAAATTCCAAAAGTCAGTCAGCTAATAAGTCGTTTATGAATCCTTTGATTGCTAAAGAATATCCTTTAAACGGCTATTATCGTTCGAATCAAAAAACGTATATGGTTCACCGTCCTATTGTTCAAGAAGGTCAGTGGGTGGAAAAAGGGGACATTTTAGCGGATAGTTCAGCAAGTACACAAGGTGAATTAGCCATTGGACAAAATCTTTTAGTTGGTTATACTCCATGGCAAGGTTATAATTTTGAAGATGCTGTTTGTGCGACACGTTTTTAAGTGAAAAGCTTAAACATTAGAGATGAACTTGTATTCGTATCAGTGATTTTCTAAGAGAACTCTCTTTTTCGAATAGTGGAATGAAAGGAGTAACGCCCTGAAACACTATCGTTAAAACTCCGACGTGCTTTAAAAACTCTGATTTTTTTTTAGTTCGAAGCTCGGTAAAGTCGGCTGAAAAACCTTTTTATGAGACGTGTTCTTGTGCTAAAAAGTCTCTATTATTGATAGGCCGGACGTCTAAAAAATAACTTATGGATAGAATTGTTCATTACTGAACTGACGAATCTACGAAAGTACAAGTCTAAACATCTAAAAAATCTTGCGAGTGATTGCAAAACAATCGTTTGTGAGGTTTAGTAAAAATAAGCAGTATGAAAACCCTTATAATGTTAAAGGCATTATCCAGCAAACAGGCTTAAAGTAGAATCCTAACAGTTATATATGTATAGATAGAAAAGAGGGAACGTGGAAAGCTATAGGCGCCCTTGGTTTTTAATAGACCCTTTTCTATAATCAAAAAATCTTATTAAAAACCAAGTAAGGATTCAGAGTCTAAGGCGTTTTGTGGGAAACCACGATTTACTATAGTGAGAGCGGGGGCAACCTATCAATGAGGCTACGTAACAATAGCGGAGAGATAGCCCCTAATCAAATTTAACATAGTTTAGAACAACAACAAAGGATATAGGTCAAAAAAAAACGCAACTTAAACGGCGAAGTAGCGGACGACCTTGTTTAAGTTTGTCGGCTTCAAGGAGCCGACGCAGTAGCCGAGATCAGGTCACCCTGCGAAAAGTTTTTTCGTTATCGAAAAAACTTTGTTGGCGATCGATACGTTGCTAGCCTCGAGCTTGCGTCGCGAGTGAAAAAGGGTCGGCTACTGCGTAAAAAGTTTTGTTGTCTTTAAAAAGTTAATATTTGATGGAACGCCGTATGAAATGAAAGTTTCATGTACGGTGTGGCTGAGGGGAAAAACTAACGATCATTTCAAAAGTTTACCTATTCAGATTAATAAGTGAAAGATTAGTTTATGATGATCTATACACTTCTTTACATATTGAACGTTATGAAACAGAAGTCCGTGACACACCGTTTGGTATTGAACAAATAAAAAATACAAACCATAGTTCTTTAGATGAAAATGGTATAGCCAAAATAGGAACGTGGGTTCAAGAAGGGGATGTTTTAGTAGGCAAAGTCGCGCCATTAGGGCAAGAAGTGAAATTAACGCCTTATAAAAAATTATTATACGATATTCTCGGTAAAGAAATTCCTACAACACGCGACACGTCTTTAAAAGTTCCTAAAGGCGTAAGCGGTCGTGTTCTTGACATCGAAATCGTAAAAAAAGATGACAAAAAAGATTCACATGCTTTTTCGTCTTCAACTTGTGAAATGGGTTTAAAAAAAAACAAAGTGAAAAAGTTCCCCCCTTTTACCTGTTTTCAAAGTGTTTTAACCTCTTGGAATCCATTGCCTTCTCACTGCTATCTAGGAGCCAATAGGGAAAAACGTCTGAAATTTGCAAGACGTTTTTCGAAAACGAGGCTTGTTTTTAGTGACATTATGGATGGAAAAGCGACTTGGTCAACAAGTCAAACCAAAAACTTAACAAATCTTTTTCTTGCAAATCCAATGACTTTTTTTCAAACTCAAAATCTCCTTTGTTGGCGACCTTGTTGGTCGCCGACCAACAAACTTTTTTTAAGTGAAAAAAAAAGATTCGGCGACCAACAAAATAGCTTTTTAAGCTTACGAAAAAAGTTGGTCGCAAGAAACCACGTTGTTGCAAAGAAAGCCAAAGTGAAAATCTTTTTTAAAAAAAACAACAAACTTCACAGTTTAAGCCAAATAAAAAAAGCTAGGCTTAAAGGTTCTCTCAACCAAGAGGCTAATTCCAATGTCTCTTTAAATAAAAATATGTGTCCCCGTAACAAGACACAAAACACTCGAAAAAAAACGTTAGATGTCACGAAAAAGGGCGTTTTAAACGTTATTTGTTGCGTCAATCAACTTTTTTTAAACTCAACAAGTTTGTTAAAAAATGTTAAGCTTGAAAAAATCTTTTTATGCCGCGGGTTAGATTTTTCCATTTCTCATGAAGTGACGAAACGACAAAAGGCTTTTTCTCGCTTACAAAAAAAGCTACAGAATTCAACTTGCAGACAAAGTTTTTTAAACAAAAATGAAAAAACACATTTAAGGATTCTTAAAAGCAAACTCTTTTCCGCGACGCGGTTAAAAAAAAAGGTCTTGTCGTTGAAAAAAAACCAACCCCGCTTTGCCACAAAGTCAATATCCGATCTTTCAGGTCTAACAAAAGTTCATATTTATTTAGCGGAAAAGCGTCGATTACAAATTGGTGACAAAATTGCTGGAAGACATGGTAATAAAGGAATTATTTCAAATATTTTACCTCGTCAAGATATGCCCTATCTTCCAGATGGTACGGCTTTAGATATTGTTTTAAATCCATTGGGAGTTCCATCTCGTATGAACGTGGGTCAAATTTTTGAATGTCTTTTAGGAATGGCGGGTTACTATTTAAAACAAAATTATAAAATTCAACCGTTTGATGAAATGTATGGTTGTGAAGCATCCCGAAGTTTAGTTTACTCAAAACTCTATGAAGCTCGACTTAAAACAGGTCAAGACTGGCTTTTTAATCCAAATTTTCCCGGTAAAACACGTGTTTTTGATGGTCGAAATGGAGAGTGTTTTCAACAACCTGTTACAATCGGGGTTGCTTATATTTTAAAATTAATTCATTTAGTCGATGAAAAAATACATGCTCGTTCAACTGGACCTTATTCTTTAGTAACACAACAACCTTTGAGAGGTCGATCAAAACAGGGTGGGCAAAGAGTTGGTGAAATGGAAGTTTGGGCTTTAGAAGGTTTTGGAGCCGCTTATATTTTGCAAGAAATTTTAACGATCAAATCCGATGATTTAAGAGGCCGTACTCAAATTATGAATTTTATTTTAAAAAAAAAACAAATTGATTTAAGTTTTCCGGAATCCTTTAAAGTTTTGGTTAGAGAATTACAATCTCTTTGTTTAGATATTGCTCTTTTTAAAGAAACAGCCACCAAGTCTAGGCCCAATTTAACGAAAATTGGGGAAAGTAAAGCTTCTGAAATAAATATTTATCAACTTTTTAGTAATAAGCCCTCTGTGTCTTAAGTTTGTATTGACTTTTTGTGACCGATACGTTGCTATCATTGAGCATGCGAAAAAAGTTTTTTTATTATTGGCCTTGGCTTTTTTTTATAGAAAAAAAAGCTATTGAGTCGAAGCTTGCGACGAAGTTGTTTTTGCTATTGGTGAAAAAAAACTTTGTTGCCTCCCCTTTCCCTTCTGAATATCGAGTCTATTTACAAGTAAGCACTTTACATTTAGACTGATTTTGGGGGCCAACTTCTCATTAGAGTTGAGCTAGATAGACAAAAACAGGGCTCAAGATGCCTCATCAACTCCTTAAATCAATAAAACTTTCTTTTTTCGCAAACTTTTCGCACGACGACCTGGTCGCGGCCTGCGTCGCTCAAAAAAATGTGTCGGCAAAAAAGGGCGTTTTTAAGCGTTAATCGCAAAAAACGTTGTGTTTAAGTCGCCGATATTTCACCAGTAACGTCGCCAATCTTTTAATATAGCCACGGGCGACCGTCAACCACTTGATTGAATTACTACGTAAAAAGTTCATTGGCCTAGCGAAACGATTTCGTGGTTTCATTTCATCTTTTGCAAGACAAATCTATTAAAGGAGATTCATTATGACAACCCATTCAAAATTTCTAAAAAAAAAAAAGAAATCTTCAAGAATTAAAAAAGCGTCTGAGTCGCAAGTCAAAAAAAACAACGTCACAAGTCTCGAAAACACCCCTGCCCCATCAAAAAATGTTTATTCTTTTCGTATACGTTTAGCTTCACCGGAAATTATCAAAAAATGGGCCCAACGAACTTTACCTTCAGGTGAAAAAGTTGGGCAATTAACAAATGCTAAAACGGTTAATTATAAAACTCTTAAACCTGAAACTCAGGGTCTTTTTTGTGAAAAAATTTTTGGTCCAGTTAAAGATTTTTATTGTGCCTGTGGTAAACAAAAAACAGAACAAAATCCAAAAGTTTGTCCAACGTGTGGCGTTGAGTTTATTTCTTCTCAAAGTCGACGTTATAAAATGGGTTATATTGAATTCTTTTCTCCTGTAACTCATATTTGGTATCTAAAAAGTTCACCAAGTTATCTTTCTTTATTATTAAATGTTCAAAAAAAAAAGTTAGAAGCCTTAACCTATTGTTCAGAATCCCTTTCTTGCAATAGAAAATCGTTTCAACATGATTTAACTTTTCAAAATGTTTGGCCTTTAGTGAAAAAAACGTCTTTTTTTTCAGAGCCCGATTTTAAAAAAACAAGAGGCTTTTTTAATGAAAGTTGGGTTGAGTTTCTTTTTGATCCTTGTTTCAAACAAAAAAACGGAGTCGTTAAATTAAAGTTAAAAGATTTACCTTTTTTTTTCATTTTAAAAAGAAAAAAACTACAAACTTTTTTTGTTTTTGAAAAATTTTCACGCACGACTGATCCAGAAACTTGTTTGACTTTTTTTAAAAAAAAGTCTCAAAACAAGTTTTCACTAATAGATATGGGTCAATCCAATTTTTTTTTGTCAAAGGCTCACGTTTTTACAACAAAACTTGCTCAAAATTCTGACTTTGTCTTTGAAAAGCCGTCGAATTTGCAAGAACTTTTTTCGCAAGCTTTGAGCAGGAATTTGCCTGCTCGTAAAAAAAGCGCCTGCGTCGCTCCAAAAAGTTTTGATTCTCAAAAAAAGGTGTCGGCGACCAACCAAGTGGCCCACGCAGTCGCCGACTCAGGCGGCCCTGCGAAAGGTTTTTTCGCAAGCGAAAAATCTCGACGACCTCCTTTTTTTCGTCGTTCAGAAATCTTAATTGATTTTTCTAATCCATCTTATAAATTTCAATTTTCACGTATTACTAAAACGCAACGGAGCTTTTTCGTCAATCCTTTTTCCCAAAGCAAAATAAAAAGCAAAAAATTGGCTTTTGAAAAAGAGCTTTTTGATGGTTTTGCTGACGAAAAAGTCACTTTTTGCAAGAATGTTGCCGACACTATTCCCAACAATGTGCCTTCGACGTTTAAAAAAAAGTTTCTTTGTCCTCTAAATTCAAAAAGTTTGTTTTGTTTTTTAAATTATCAAAGATTTTTGAAAATCATTATCAAAAACCATTTGGTGATGTTTGATAATGAAACCGTTTTTAATGAAAAAGTTTGTCAAAACCGTTTTCCACCCAGCGAACAACAAAAAGAAAAACCCTTGGAAATTTGCAGTGATTTTGAAAAAAAACAATTCACTGCAAATTTCATGACAACAAAAAACAAAACAAACTTTTTTTATACGGATTTAAATGATCAGCAGCTTCATAGTGCAAACGTTTTTTTAACGAAACCTCCTTTGGTCCCCGTTTCACAAAATAGCTCTGACGAAGTTATGGTTCAAAAACTGGACCAAACTCGTTTAAAACAAAAAACAACCCATAACGTTTTTGAGCGATACGTTCCTATGGCTCAAAAACGTTTTTCTTATCAAAAACCTTTTTCGCAAGCTTTGAGCAGGGATTTGCCTGCTCGTAAAAAAAGCGCCTGCGTCGCTCCAAAAAGTTTTGATTCTCAAAAAAAGGTGTCGGCAACCAACCAAGTGGCCCACGCAGTCGCCGACTCAGGCGGCCCTGCGAAAACGTTTTTTGCTATCGAAAAAAGTTTGTCGAAGTCGTCGGCTATTGCGTCGATGACTGAGTCGGCTACTAAGTCGGGTTTTGAATTTAAAAAAAGGGTATCGTCAAAAAAATGTTTTTTGAAAAAAAACAATGAGGATTGTCACGCTACTGAAAAAAGGGGTTACGACACGACTCAAAAAGGCTATTTATTTAATAAGGAGCAAAACCGTTCGCTAAAAAAAGGGTTTGTTTTTTTTAATGAACGGTTTCTTGCCGAAAAGTTTCTAAAACATTTGAAAACCGATTTACAAAAAAGCTCTTTTTTTATCAATAAAAATCGACTTTTGTCTGCTTTTATTAAGAAACCCGTTTTTATTAAAAAAGCCTCTTTGTTTGTGTCACATAAATTTGTTTATCGTTTTGATTTGTATAGACATTTTCACCCAGTTTCTTCGCAGTCTTTAAACTCACCTTTTTTTTGTTTAGTCCATAAGGTTCCTATAAAACAGATTAAAAAAAAGGTTACCGAAGTGAAATCGATTCTTAAGTTATATGAACTTTTTTCCGCACCGCCCTTTTTGTCTTATACGTTGGGATTAAGTTTAACGACGCCATTACTTAAAAAATCACTTGGTCAACACAAATTAAAAAAACTTTTCTCACAAATAAAGACAAACTTTTCTTATTTACCGGACTCTGTTTCAAGCAAGCTAGAAAAGATTTCCAGTAACTCCGACAAACTTTTGTTGCTACGCCTACAAAGTGACTTTCACGACGACCAACAAACTTTTTTCGCAAGCTTTGAGCAGGCAAAACTCTGCTCAAAGCGCCTGCGTCGCTCAAAAATTGATATCGGTGCAGCACAAACCTTTGTTACGCCAAAGCTTGATTTGACTCTCAAGAAACCTTTTGAGTTGAAAAAAAGCGGGTCTTTTAAAAAAGCTTTGTCGTTGAAAAACGTGACAAAAGGTTTTTATTTTAGTACGGACATTTTATTATTTAATAATGTTATTAAATATAAAAAACCAAGCAAAAAAAAAGTTGTTTTTTCGCCTTATATTAAAAACCTTTTACAACAGCATGCCATTGATTATTTCACTGAAAAAAGGAAAAAAACAAAAAAACGACAAACGGTAGAAAAAAATTATTGTCAAATGTTTTTTAAAAAAAGGTCTAAAAATTTTTTTCGTGATTCTCAAAAACAACGTTGTTACAGAAACAAAAAGTTTTTTTTTAGAAAAAAAAGAAAAAAAGTTCTTGATTTTCTTGAAAAAAAAGTGTTCTATGAGAAACCTTTTTTTGCACGCTCAAAAAACGAGCTTTTCAGTGGCATAGCCAATGATTTTAGGCTAAAAATTTTCATTTGTGAAAAAAAAACTTTAAATATTTTAGAACAGAATCACACAATTCATTTAAAACCGACTTTTTCATTAATAAGAGCTTTATTGATTTATCAAATAAAACAATTTAAAAAAGATTTGGCTTTAAATGCAGAATCCTTAAAAAAAGGTTCTGTTGTTATGAATAAAGAAAACAAAAAAAAAAGTTTAAAAACGATAACACAAAATTTTGTTAATGCTGGCGCTTGTTCTTTCAACGCTAAAAGTGTTTTCTCATTTTGCGATGACCCCGTTTTACCTTTTTGCCAACCTATAAAATCTTCAACAAAACACACGTTAAAGCATCCAGTAACCATTCAAGCAAGTATTCTTGACGGTTGGTTTCCTAAAGAACGAACACAAGGGCGACAAAGGCGTTTTCAAGTCAGTAGAAAAACTTTTTTCTTTTTTTGCGACAAAAAAACGTCTCTCCCGATAGCAACGTCTCGCTCAAAAAGCAACTTGGTCGGCTACTTGATAACTAAAAAAAAATGGAACGTTGATAGATTAGCGATTTGTTTGCCCAATAAAAAAGAAAAAAAGGTTTCTCAAGAAAGCAAACGCGTTTTAACTTTAGATTTGTGTTTAACTCAACAAGAATGGCAAAAATATTTACAACAAAACCCTCGACAAAAAGGTTTTTCAAGATTGAAAGAGCCTTTTTTATCAAGTGAAAAAAAAAGGTTTCAACAAAGAAACATTGAGAAATCAACCTATGTAAACTTTTTAAAAAAAGCAAAATTCAGTGTTAACGTTTCTTTTTTTTCAAGTTCTCCAATCATCCAAAACTTTTCTTTATTAAGTTTAACAAAAAAAAAAGGTTTGCCGACCGTTGATAATTCTAAAAAAGAGTTTTTTACGGTATTTCCATCCAACTCAGGCGATTTAAAAACAACGTTTAAAAACAAAGTTTTAAGCTTTTATATTGAAAACAAAAAAAAACCTAAAAAAAACCACTTTTTTATTTCAGAAAACACGAATTTTGAGCGCAGCGAAAAAGAAACTAGAGAACGTAAAAAACAACGTTTTATTGAATTATTAAATAAAAAAAGAGTTTTATTAAACAATAACCCTTTAATAAATAAGTATTACACCATACCCCAATCTTTTCAATGGGTTTCTGAAAAAGATTGGTCCGTTTTTTTAAAATGTATGGCACCCCTTGCTAATAAAAAAGATAGTTTAATCCCCTCTTATCTAGAACGGGGTTTTTGTTTCGATTTAGTATTAACAGGAGCTGGTTCAATAAAAACCTTTTTACGTTTATTTAATAATGTTGAAAACGCCTCTGTCGCTCCGAAACCTTTAGATGTTTTAACTTTCCAAATTAACGACATACTTTCCAAACTTAATAAAGAAATTCAAAGATTAAAAACGTTTTTTAAATTTCAACGTGTCTTTATTGAGAACGAAAAACTTATTGAAAACTCTTTTAAGAAATTAGTTTTGTCTCAGTCTTTGAGAGCACAAATAACTCGACGTTTAAAAATGATTCGTGCGTTTCAAAAAACACCGGTTTTACCCGAATGGATGGTTTTATCGGTTTTACCCGTTTTACCCCCAGCTTTACGACCAATCGTTCCATTAGATAGTCAACAAGTTGCCGTGTCAGATTTAAATAAATTTTATCAAACGATTTTTTTTAGAAATCAAAGGTTAAAACGCGATTCTGATTTAAAAACGTTTCCAGTACAAAGACGATATGCTCAACGTTTGTTACAAGAAGCAGTTGATGCGTTAATTGAAAACGGAAAAGGAGATTCTATAACCGTAAGTGCTTCAAACAACCGTCCCTTAAAGTCCTTATCCGATATGATAAAAGGAAAAAAAGGAAGATTTCGTCAAAATCTTTTAGGAAAAAGAGTTGACTATTCTGGTCGCTCAGTGATTGTGGTAGGTCCCGAATTAAAATTACACGAATGCGGTTTACCAAAAGAAATGGCCATTGAGTTATTTCAACCTTTTTTAATTCGTCGTTTCATTTTAAAAAAAATAGCTCCTAATTCTATTAGCGCTAAAAAACTAATAAAATCACTGCGTTGCCCCAATCTTGTTTTAAAGTTTTTGCGTGAAGTTATGGAAAATAGACCGGTTTTATTAAATAGAGCTCCAACTCTTCATAGATTTGGAATTCAAGCTTTTCAACCGAAATTGATTTCTGGACGGGCTATTTTGCTTCATCCACTGGTTTGTACAGCCTTTAACGCTGATTTTGACGGAGATCAAATGGCGGTTCATATTCCAATTTCTTATCAAGCTTGTGCTGAAGCTTGGAAACTCATGGGATCACGAAATCATTTATTATCTCTGGCGACTGGAGATCCTATGCTTTTGCCCAGTCAAGATATGGTTTTAGGATGTTATTATTTAACGACCTTAGACCGAATTAAACAAAAAAAAAAATTAAACAACTCTCCTTTTTTTGTCGCTTCTAACAAGACACAATTTCATGAAAAGGAAAAGCACATGAAAACACAGCAAAAAAAAAAAGCGAGCTTATTAAGCCTAAACAAAAAAAAGTTAATATCAAGCAAAGTGATAGTGCGACCACTCGGTCGTTCTTGTTTTGTTTTTAATCGTGAAAAAACAGCAAACAACTTTTTAACGACTTCCCAAACGTATTGGGGCGATAAAGTCGCCGAGGTCGTAGCCGACTCCGGCGATTTTATCGGAAATGAGAAAAGTTTTCGCTACCCTGAAAAACGTTTTTCATTTGCTAGAAAAACCATTTTGCCGATTTTTGATTTTAATAAATACTATAGCAATTGGGATACGGTTTTACAATCTTTAAATCAACAAAGAATTGATTTACACACTCCTATTTGGCTTCGTTGGACTTTTTGTTTTGAATTACCGATAAAACGAGAAAAATCTTTAGAAATAAGGCTTGATAAATATGGCAACAGTGTAAATATAAATCAATATTATCAAAACTACTGCAATTTTAAATTACACATTTTAAACCAATATATAAAAACAACTCCAGGTCGAATTTTAATGAATCAACTGCTTTTCAATGTTTTTAATCAATCCATTTAGCAAAAAAACGTTTAGGATATGTTATTTATGAAAGATTTTTTTTGTGGCTAAAATTTAATAAATTTTTTAAAACTTTTTTCGCAAGCTTTGCTTTTTTACGAAAAACTTAACTGCGTGGCTCGTAAAAAAAATGTTTCTCATATATGAGAAAACTTTTCGCAGGGTGACCTGGTCGCGGCTACTGCGTTTTTTTACGACCTACGCAATAGCCGACTCAGGCGATCTATGAGAAAAGTTTGTCGCCAAATTTATAGCGAATAGTACTGTTCTAACAGGATTGAAAAAAAAGAGGATTTACAAATCAGAGGCTTTTTTAAAACGCCTTGGTTGGTTTTTAGCTATTTCTCTTATAAAGGGACCAACTTGGGACGAGAAGCGGTTCATGGCGACCAAGGCGAACAAACCTTTTTAAAATGAAAAAAGCTTAAAAACCCACTCAGGCGCCGACTTGTTTTTTTCGCAAGCTCAACAGAAAGGGGTCGGCGACGGACCAAGGCTTGTTGAGCTTGCGACCAAGGTGAAAAGCATAACGTTTATAATAAAAACCTTTTTTCACGACGCAGGCGCCTTTTTTACGACCTGGTCGTAAAAAAGGCCCTGCGAAAAGTTTGCGAAAAAAGGTTTCTTATGTATTCGAAAAGTGTCCTTGTTGGCGCCACGACACGCTACCCAAAAGTTGGTTGGTCGCAACTGCTGTTTTTGTTTTTTCTCTCGAGCTAAGCTATTTTAATGTTTACTAAAAAAAAATCAGCGTTTTTTTTTTGTTGCGACGCAGGCGAAACTTTTTTCGCTAGCGAAACGCGTACAAAATATTCGGTCGGACATTTTCATTCTTTAAAAAACAAAAGAAAAAACTCTTTGTGCTATGCTCAAAAACCTCGTTTTTTAATCGTCAACCCTAATAAGAGAGTTTTTCAGTGTAACAAAAAAACGTTTTTTTACAGTTGTCCGACAAAACCTTTTTCAAACCGACAAAGTCGTGTTTCGGGGACAGACGCTTTGTCGACCCGCTTGGTTGCAAAAAAAGAGTTTTCTCATTTTTATAATCGGCCTTTTGATAAAGCTAGATTAAAAATGTTAATTTCTTGGTCCGTTTTTTATTTTGGGGAAAAAAAAACAGTTGATTTAGTTGAAAAGCTTAAAAGTCTTGGTTATTTTTATGCAACGAAAGCGGGTCTTTCTTTAGGGATTGATGATTTAAAAATTCCTGCTTTAAAAAAAAACTATCTTACTAAAACGGAAACCTTTTTAGGTTTGACAACTCAAGAAGTTAAAAAAGGACATTTAACTTCTATTGAATATTTTTCTAAAGTCATAGAAACATGGAACAAAACAAGTGAAAGTTTAAAACAAGAAATTATTGAAACTTTCAAAACAACGGACGAATTAAATCCTGTTTTTATAATGGCTTTTTCGGGTGCGCGAGGCAATATTTCTCAAGTCCGTCAATTAACAAGTATGAGAGGTTTAATGTCAGATCCGCAAGGAAAAATTATTAATTTTCCAATTCAAAGTAATTTTAGGGAAGGCTTAACGTTAACAGAATATATTATTTCTTGTTATGGAGCTAGAAAAGGGGTTGTAGATACTGCATTAAGAACGGCCACTTCTGGTTATTTAACTCGACGTTTAGTTGATGTTGTTCAACATATCATTATTCGAGGGTTTGATTGTGGTACAGACCGAGGGATTTCTTTAACCGATTTAAAAAAAGGCACGAAAATCCTTTTATCATTAAAAAAGAGACTTATTGGCAGAAGGTTAGCCCAAAATGTTTACAATAGCAAAAACGTTTTAATTGCAACAAAAAACCAAGAAATCAATCAAAGTAACTCGAGTTTGATTGCAAAAACAAAAACGTCTGTTTTAGTAAGGTCTCCTTTAACATGCCAAGATAAAGAATTTGTTTGTCAATTATGTTATGGTTGGAGTTTGGCCACCCATCGTTTAGTGCCCTCTGGCGAAGCTATTGGGATTATTGCCGCTCAGTCAATCGGTGAACCTGGAACTCAATTAACAATGCGAACTTTTCATACGGGTGGCGTTTTTAGTGGCGAAGTTTCCGAAGAAATAAAAGCTCCGTTTCGGGGAATGGTTTCTTTTAATGATAGCATTCCGGGTAAATTAATTCGAACGACTTATGGACAAATCGCTTTTTTAACGAAACAAGAAAGTTTTTTAATTTTAACAGAAAACGACACGTTTGCTAAAAAAGAGCCGTTCAATCAACAAAATTTTGATAAAGAAACTCGCGAAAACAAACGTTTTTCGCCAGCTCAAAAAAATTTGCCGGACAACGAGCCGATTTTTCAAGATTCGCCTTTGCTTGAAAAAAAATCTAACAAAACGGTGACATTAAAACTTCCTGCTTACACTTTATTATGGTGTAAACAAAATCAATTGGTAGAAAAAAATCAAGTTTTAGGAGAAGTTTCGGCGATATTAAATCGTCAACATAAAAGTATTGAAGCTTATGAAACTCTTTATTCTGAATTTTCTGGGGTTGTCAAATTTTCACGTAATAAAGGTTTTCAAATTGACAAAACACAACTCGAACGCGAAATCGTTGAAGATTATCAGGAGGCACAACCTTATGGTTTTTCTTTAAGCCGCTTACTTCGACAAAAAAGACGGTCTCTTGGAAAATTAAAAAGTATCTTTAATCGAACCGTAAGTTATCAAGTTAGTAAATTTTGGATTTTATCGGCTCAAAAACAAAATCTTTTAAAACCAATAAACTTATTTGTTAAACCAGGCGATTTTATTCATGAAAAAGCACTTCTTTGTTTCTCTAAAAAACCCCTCACTGCTCTTAAAGAACTCGAACTATCTTTGCCAAAAGCCGAGGTATCAAAAAACCAATTGAAAAAACGTTCATTTGAATTAAACCAAGTAGCGGGGAAAGAGGCAACACAGGCGAAAACGTTTTTCACAAACTTTTCTCAGGGCCTTTTTTACGACCCAGGTCGTCAACGCCCGCGTCGCTCAAAAACCGCCGGAGTCGGCTACGACCTCGGCGACTACGCCGGCGAACGACGACAGACGTTTGGCGACTTCGTCACTCGAACTTTACAAGGGCAAACGCAAAACACCGTACCAAGTCTTGGTTTTTATGATTTTGGGCTTTTTTGTATTTTCAACGCAAAAACAGAAAGTTTGTTTTTAAATTTCCATCTTTTTAATTCACAAAAAAGCTTTCGAAAAGGAAACTCTTTTTTAATACAAAAAAAGAGTTTGAGCTGTGGTTCTCTTTCTAATCCCTGTTTTCGAAACCGTTGCGACGTAGGCAAAACGCTTTTTACACCGCACGACGATAGCCGTTCGGCCAATTCCTTTTTTTTCGCTAGTGAAAAGGGTTTTTCCATTTCAAAAAACAACCATACTAAAGCGGTTTTTCAACCTTTTGACTTTGCTAACACAAGGTTGAAAGATGGTTTGCAAATAAAAAGCGTTCTTTGCAATATAAAAACATCTTTTATGAAAACGGGAGTTGAGAATCGATTTTTTTTGAATTCCGACGTTGTTTTTACACACATTTTAAAAAAAAGTTTTGCAAACACACATTGGGAAAAAAACAGTTTGGAAATGAAAAAAAAGTTGGTTTCAAGTTACTTCGAGACTCCAAGTCAAAAAAAAGTTTCCCAAGAAACTTCACAATTTAGCCAAGCAAGCGCAAAAACCTCTTTTTACGACTCACTTTTTGATTCTCAAAAAGATTTGTCGCAAGCCGACAAATCTTTTTTAACTGAAAAAAGTTTTTCGCAGCCCTCAAAACCCTTGATTAAACAAATAGGGTATTTTCCTTTATTTAAAACCAAAACAGGTGGTTTTGTTATTCAAGAACCTTTTGACACGTTTTTTGAATCGAAATTAAAAACAGCGCCTCTTTTTTTATTATCTCAATTTAGCTCCGATAAAACTTTAATCAATTTATCACAACAAGAACGCCTTGTTTTTTTTTCATTTCAAAATTTAAATTATTATTATTTTGATGCATTTCCATTTGGAGTTTTTACCAAAAAGGCTCAAGTGGAATTAAAAAAAATCTCCTTTAATAAAAAGCCTGCTACAAAGAAACCAACGTCGAGGTTAACAAAAAAAAGAGCTCTTTTAGCGACCAAGACACCTCAAAAAAACCATTTATTGTCAATCTATTTCAAAAATTTTGTTGAAGCTTTTCGCGCAAACCTGACTGTACCACTAAATAGGGATGGTTTCGTTTCGCTGTTTTGGTATGAAAAAAAGGGTTTAGCGGCCAAAAAGGTTTCTCATAAATTTGAAAAAAACCTTTGTCGCCAGTTTTGTTTTGTCAACGAAAAAGTTTATCTCGTTTCCAATCAAGAAAGTGCTGCATCGTCTAAAAAAAACTTTTCGGTGGTTTCTAAATTTTCTAAAGAGACTTTTCGTCAAGTTTATATTCGAAAAAGTGCTGCATCGTCGAAAAAAAAGTCCATCTTGGAGAAAAAAACGTTTTTCATTTTTCCTCGAGAAGTTTCTTCATCGACAAGAGGCGCTAAACAGCCTGTGAAACTTGTTTCTCGTCAACAAACTTTTTTCACAAGCTTTTCGCAGGGCCGCCTTGGTCAACGCTTAGGTTACCCAAAAACTGCCGGAGTCGGCTACGACCTCGGCGACTTGGTCGGCAATGTGGCGTTAAAAAACCGGTTCTTGTTTTCGAAAAAAAGTTTGACATTTTTTACTGAAAAAGGGGCGACCAAGGCGTCAGTAAAAACCACTAAAAAGGCTTTGCAACACACTACCTTTACTAAAACGTTTTTGAAAACCTTTTTTTATCAACAATGTACATCTAGCTTTTTTGATTCAAACAAACTTTTTCAAAAAAAAAATGTGAGCTCCCGTTCTCATGGTTTTTCAAGCTCTTGCTGCTTTTCTATTTTGTTGGTGCGCTGTTCACAAAAAAAAAAGTTTATTAACGCAACGCAAGCTCAAAAAGGGTTTTCCCGTAGCGAAAAACAAAAGGATTCTCCTAAATTCGAAAAGCAACTAAGTCGCAGAAATTTAGCTCAATTAAGAGAAAAAAACGTTTTTTACAAGCCACTTTATCGGGGTAATAAATTTGTTTTTTCATTAGTTTGGCCAATTCTTTTTTTTGACACGCATCAAAACGTTTTTAAAACTATAAAAAGAAACGTTAACCAAATTAAAAAAAAAACAAGTCCAAACCTTGCTTATTTTAATCTAACACAATTCTTGCGAAACAAAAAAGATTTAAAGAAAGAAAGTAACTCTACAGAAAAGTCAAATTTATTACAACAAAGTGTAAACACAGCGAAAAAAGATTCTTCTTTAAATGGTTTTTTAGAGAACTCTATTCATCATAAAAACCGTTTTCTTTGGTTTGCACAAGATCAAAAGCTTTTCAATCCAACAACTTGGCCTGCGTCGTCGACCAAGTCGTTGGGCGACGCAGGCGCTTTTTTTACGAGCAGGGATTTGCCTGCTCAAAGCTTGCGAAAAACGTTTGTTGAACCTTTTTCATTACCCTCAAAACCTTGTTTTTTTCAAGGTCAAGTCACTTTTTTCCGTCGACAAAGTGATTTTTTAACAAGGCCATGGTTGCCAAAGTCGTCAACAACGTTCGCATCATTGCCCTCGACAAGGTCGTTTTTGAACGTAGCGAAAAACCATTTTCCCTCTACTTTTTCGTTTATACAAAGTTATGTATCTAAAATAGATCAAGCTCGACATAAAAAATTAAAAAAACATCTCTCTTTGGTTTTCGCCGCTGCCTTGGAAAAGCAAAAAATAAACGTTTTCTCCCAAAACGTTGCTATTGGGAGAAAACGTTTTTCTTATCAAAAACTTTTTTCACAAACTTTTCGCAGGGCCTTTTTTACGACCCAGGTCGTAAAAAAAGGCGCCTACGTCGTGAAAAAAAAAGGGTCGGCTACTGCGTCAGAAAAGGGTTTGTCGGCTATCGCGTTGGTGAACATTTTACAAAAAAAGAGTTTCGCCTGCGTCGATCGTGGTCAAGAAAAATCGGCGGGTTTAAAATCCAAGTTTTCATTAATAAAAAAATCTCAACTTGTTTTTTCACTAATCGATTATCAAATTTTCCGCAATTATAAAAAACTTTCTCCTGGTTTATTATTAACTAAAAAGAAACTTAGTTTATTAAATTCGTCACCCATTTTAAATTCTTTATTAAAAACGGCTTTTTTTTTTAATCGCGTAGCGGAAAAAAAAGGCCTATTTGAAAAACAGCTTTTTCACTCAAAAACAAAAGCCTCTTACGACAAATCTTTTAAGTTTAAACAAAATCTCTTTTTTTCATTAAAACAAAAACGTCTTTCTGATGTAGGCCCTTTTTTAGCAAGCTTTTCGCAGGGCCGCCTTGATCGGCGCCTGCATGGCGAAAAAAGTTATCAAAAAACAACTTCGCCACAAAGAAACTCTAAAAGCGTTGTTTTAGTGAAAAAAAAACAAACAGGCTTTTTCATAAAACAGTTCCATTTTTTTTACAACACGCCGTTTTATAAAAAATCTTTTTTTTACGAAAAATGTGTTTTTAACTCTCATTGGAATTTAAATGAAAAATTTTTAAGCTGTGTTTCTTCTAACTTTAGCTCTGATTTTGCTTTGACTTCTTTGTTTCTTGGTAGTGAAAAAAAACTTGCTACAGTGTTGAAAAATTCAAACAACTTGGATTGTGCAAGCGAAAAGGTTGGGGCTCTATCGGGTAAGAAATTAAGTGAAACCAAAAAACGTCTTTTAGAAGCTCGAAAAACTCTTTGGTCGCGGGACGACAAAGGCGCTTTTTGGTTTTGTTTTCTTTTTTCAGAAAAAAGAAACTTTTATCAATCTTTCACATTACCTTTTAATAGTATTGTTCGAAAAAACGTTTTTAAAAATCTAGAACACATCTCGATTAAAAACCTTTCAATTCCTATTTGTAATAACAAAGGTTTTGCTGATGATTTTAATACGAAACCTTTTTTTGAGAGTTTTGAAATTCCTAAATGGCAAAAAACGAGTTTCACATTTCATCAACAAGATGAAAAATGTGTGGAGTCGATTTTTCAAAACAAAAAACCGCATTTCTTATTTCTTTCTTTATTATTAAAGGTTTCTTCTACTGAGTCTTTGTTTTCTCATTTGGGTTATTTAGAATCAAACCCTAATGGTCAAAAAACGAGTTTGTCGCAATGGCAAAAAAAAATGAGCTTTTTAGTTTTTTTAAAAAAAAAAGTCAATTTTGCCTTTTTCATTAAGGACTGGGCTAACCCTTTTCTTTTAAATGATGCATCCTATTATGGCCAACCCATGCCTTTTTCATTTAAAAAAACCCAGACTGGTTTGTTGTTTCGTAGCGCTCAGAACCATGAAAAAACACTGGGTTGCAAAAACACAAACTTTACTAGTTTAACTAAAAACAATTCCCACACAGACGCTTTGAGCTCTAGGAAAAGTTTTGCTTTTTCGCTTTGCAACAAACCAAAAACTCAAAACGCAACGCTTTTATTAACCACTCATCCCGGATGGGTTTTTTCAATAACCAACCCGGGGTCGGCTTATTCTAAACAGAATTGTCTAACTTTACCAGGACATTTTGTTGTTAATGACATTTCTTTTAATCCTTATGTTACATTAACTCAAATGTTACCTATTCGTTTTCAAAAATCTTTTTATGACCTTGAAGCTGATTTCAATCTTTGGTTTAAAATAGTGAACCCTTTTAAGTTTCATTTATTAAAATCATCTTGTTGTAAATGGCCTCAACAAATTGTTTTATCTTGGCTTTTGACATTTCAAGAAGATTTTCTATTTTTGAATCGTGAAAACCTTTTTTTAGAAAACAAAGCGACCAACAAAAAAGCTTTTGAGTTTAAAAAAAGATTGTTGCCCTATATAGACGCCTTAGAGTTTCCAATAAAACAAATAACCACCTTTTCAGAAAGTTTTAACAAGATTAAAAAAAAGTTAGGTTGTTTTCATTCTTGGTCGCAAAACGTAGCTCACAGACGACAATCTTGCCGATTTTTGATTTATCCGTCTCTTATTTGCAAGTCGCGCTCGCAAACTTTTTTTCAACAAAATGACAACTCCGACGCAGGCGCCTCTTTTTACGACCTGGGTCGTAAAAAAGGCCTTGCGAAAAGTTCTGAGTTTAAACAAACTTTTTTAAAACAAAACATTGAACTTAATAGAGAAGATTTTTGTTTAAATAAAAAACTGTTTTTATTTAAAAAAGTTTTGCTTTTAAAAGCTTTTTTCTTGTTTTCTTTTAGTAGTTTAAGTTTAATTTCAGGAACGTATACTTGCTGGAAAAACCAATGTTTTTTAAAAGGGAAAAACAAAGGTTTCTTTTTGAGCTTGTGCTCGATTAATAAAAAAAAGACTTTTCTCCCGATAGCAACGTATTGTGAAAAAAGTTTCGCCTGCGTCGCAACAAGACCGTATCATGAGAAAAGCAACTCTGTCATAAAAAAAGTCATCGGTCGTGCGGTGTTTCCGTCGTCACAAGTTTTCGCTAAAAAGGTTTTTGAGCGTAGCGAAACAAGCAACCGCGTAGAAACCAAGTTGCGTGCAAAGTCATTTTTGGGTTTAAAAAAAACGGTATCGTTTACGGCAGGCGTTTTACAAAAAGGTCACCATGAATTTGTAAAAAAAAACAAACTTTCGACGCAGTTACTTTTTTCTTATCAAAACCTTTTTTCGCTAGCTTTGAGCAAGCAAAACCCTGCTCGTAAAAAAAGCGCCTGCGTCGCTCAAAAAAAAGTCTCGGCTATTGAGTTGGAAAAAAACGTTTTTTCTTATAATCGTTTAGCCAAAATAAACGTTTTTTTTGAAAAAGATTACAATGAAAAAAAAAAACGTTTTAAAGAGTTTTTTGAAATCAAAAAACAAAATAAACAAGTTGTCAATAATTATTGTCGATTTTACAACTATAAACTTTTAAATCTTCCTTGTTTTTTTAATAAAGTTTTAAAGAATTATTCTTTTTTTAAAACTTTATCAAGCTACTTATGTTGTCAACTTGATTTTGGACATGTAGAAAACGCCTCCGTCGTCCGAGACGTTGCTATAGCTCAAAAGGTTTTTTCACAAGCTTTGAGCAGGCAAATTCCTGCTCGTAAAAAAAGCGCCTGCGTCGCTCCTAAACTTTCTTCACAAATGAAAAAAGATTTGTCAGAAAAAGGGGCGCAAGCTCAAAAAGAGTTTTCAAAAAAAAACAAGGCGCCTACGTCGAACGAGATATCATCAAAAAACAAAATGAAATCCGTTAAAAGAGCCCCTTTATTGACAGAAAGTTTTTTTCATTTCAATAAACATTCTCGATTTAAACCCAAACTTTTCATTTTAGGCAAGACAATTTGCGAAAAACCATCCTCAAATGGGTTTGTTGAATTAAACGACAACTCCCACGCAGGCACCGACTCAGGCGGCCCTACGAAAGGTTTTGAGTTTAAAACTTTTGAAAAAGGTCAATCTAAAGCTATCAATCTTCAGCAAATGGACGTTTTAATTAAAGATAGAAAACCTTTTTCTTTTTTTAGTAGTTCTACCCAAGCTTTAGTTTATACCCGAAAATCCACTCAATATTTAATGGAAAACTCTAAAAAGTCTAAAAAAACAACCGAGTTTTTTATTGATAAAACAAATTTAGTAAAAAAACACTTTTTCAAGTCTTTTAAATCTGTTGTTTGTTTACAAAAACCACTTCGTTTTGATGTGATTTTTGAAAACAAAACCCGTTATAAAAAACTTTTAAAGAGCCGTTATGAAAGTTCACAAAAAGCCACTTCTAAAATTCCGACTTTTTTTTATAAAAAACAAAAAAGTTCAACCTTTTTAGATTGTCAAATACAACCTACGCTGAAAAGTCAATGGACTTTTTTCAAATCTTTTGTTTCAAAAAAAAAACAACAACAAACCTTTTTTTTACGATTTTTAAACAAAAAACAAACATTTTTCAATGAGAAACAATCACAAAACAACTCTCGCTCTCTGGAATTCCAAATGAAAAACCCTTTTGGGGTTTCAAAGGCTAGCAAAGAGATTTTTGAATTTAAAAAAAATTTTAACGACCTCAAAATAACAAACAAATTTGGTTTTTCTCATTTAAATAAACATTTTGATAACCTTTCGAGCTTGCAAATTCAAAAAGGTTTATCATCAAAAAAAAGTGTCCTAAAACCTTTTTTCGATATGGAAAAAAGTTACGACGACCAAGGTCGTCACGAGCCAACAAAAAAAGTTTTGTCTTGTTTTTCAAAACCTTTAAGATTTTTTAACCATAATAGGCCGGTGACTTTATTTCAATTTCATTTTGATATAGAAAGTTGTTTCCATGAAAAATTATACAATTTTAAACCTTTAAAAAAACAACTTTTTGAAAAAACGGTAAAAACCACTTGTCAATCTCTTTTAAAAACTGTTGACTCTTGGATGACAGTTAGCGCAGCAACCCCAACGTTTGCTGTCAAAAACCGTTTTTCATCTCACTTCGACACTGACGACTTTTTTTTATCAGCTCAGAGTTCTTCTAGCAAATCGATCCCTGAAAAAAGCACTTTGTCGGCAAAAACAAAAAAGAGCAAATTAGCTGCTTTTTATAAAGGCCCTGCTTTTTTAAACCGTAAAAAAGCTAGTGAGCAAAATTCTAAGTTACTTAAAGGTAGCTTTAGTTTTTTTAAAGGAGAAGTTGTTTTTGCGGCAAATTCTTTTCCTTTTAAATTAGTTGATTTAGTAGTAGCCAAACAGGCTTTACCAGAACTGCAATTATTAACGGATTCAGATATCACCACTTTTCGAATTCCCTACACGAATCCGACAAATAACAAAAAAATGTCTCGTACTGTCATTGGTTCTGATTCTGGTAAAGTCATAGATGCTCGCACTTTGTCGCAAAGTTTAACCACGGTAAAAAACAAAGAGTTTCAGGTCATTGAACACCCAATAAAAAAACAAAGAAACAAATCGGCCACAACTTCGTTAAACCTTTTTCTTGGACAACTCGTTGATTATGGAAAAGAGATTTCTCCAGGTATTGGTTTGAATAAATCAGGTCAAATTTTGATTCTTCAACCAAACAAAATCGTTTTAAGAAATGCAAAACCTTTTTTATTACCTTCAGGTAGCCTTTATCATTTCGTTTCGGGAGATTTTATAAAAGCTCAATCTCCACTGTTAACTTTAAAATACAAAAGCTTACAAACGCAAGATATTGTTCAAGGGATTCCCAAAATTGAACAACTTTTTGAGGCTCGAGAAACTTTACGAGATGGGTTAGGAATGAATACCTTATTACGAAAGAAATTTTTATTTTATAAAACTTTGTATTCAAAAAAACAAGCCGTTAGAAAAAGTATTGAATTTATTCAACATTTTATTATTGATGGCATTCAAAATGTTTACCAATCTCAAGGTGTTAATATTTCTGATAAACACATTGAAATTATTGTTAAACAAATGACTTCAAAAGTGAAAATTTTAGAATCCAATAATAGCGGATTTTTAGTAGGGGATATCTTTTTATTAGAATGGGTAGAAATGGTTAATTTTGTCACTCATGTTCCGGTTGAATACGAGCCTATCGTTTTAGGAATTACAAAAGCTTCTTTAGGTAGTAGGGGGGTTCTTTCTGCGGCTAGTTTTCAAGAAACCATTAAAATTTTAACGAAAGCAACTCTTTTACAAAAACGGGATTATTTATTAGGATTAAAAGAAAATGTTATTTTGGGGCGTTTAATTCCTTCGGGGACAGGTTTGACCATCAAGCCTTTTTTTAAAAAAACAACTAAAACTCTTTTGAGTAGCATAGAAAGGGCCAAGCAACTTTAAAGTCAGACGTTTTCAATCACCTTTTTTTTTATCGCCTAGTAATGATTCCCCCACCTTCCATCTCTGATGAACTCTTTTTTTTTTTATAAAAAGAAAAGTCACTTATTCCGACTCACTGTTCTCGCAACGCCTATGCACGGGCGCGCGAAAAGGGTGAGTCGGCGCATAAAAACAAGCGTTCGGCTACGCTACAATCGAAAAGGCTTACAAAAGCTGTCGCAAAAGGGTTTTGAGCTACCGAGTCGCTTTTCAGCTACGTTGCTATCGTGAACGACTTTTTTTGCGATGGAGCCCTTTAGTGACCCTTGACATAATGGGTCGACAATTCTTTAAATAGATTGACTTGACTTTTTTGTAAAAAAAATCAGTGTTTCCGTGTCCGAGCCTTTAAAAAGCGCCTACTCGGCCATTTAACTAAGTTCGAGTGAGTTTATTTTCTCTTTTTATTTCTTTTTATGACAAAAAAATTAGATTGTCTCAAACTTATTAATTTTGTTGAAAAGTCAACTTTATTTACTAGCAATAAAATTAGGCACAAAAAAATTTTAATTGCTTTTTCAGGAGGACAAGATTCAAGTTGTTTATTGATCATATTTTATATTTTAAGCAAAAAATGGGAGTTTAAATTAGCTGTTGTTTATTGTCATCATTGTTGGGAAGGTTCAAGTCAAACACGTTTAGCTGTGTTTGAAAACCTTAAAATGTTAAATATCCCTTTTTACTTTATTGAAGCGCCCAATTCACAACCTATGAAGCCTGAAGAAAAAGCTAGAAATTGGCGTTATAGTTGTTTTTACACTATTTTAAAAAAAGAAAAATACGATTTGTTATTAACAGGTCATACACTAAGCGATAAAGTCGAAACGGTTCTATTTCATTTAATCAGAGGTACCGGAATAAAGGGCGTTTTCTCATTAAAAGAATTTCAATTTTTATCCGCATTAAAAAAACAAGAATTTAAAATGACTTTTTTAAATTGGGAAAATCAACAATCGGATCCATTTAAAAACCTCGCGTTTTTATTACAAGTAAACGCAACTAAAACTCAAAAACCCTTTTTTCATTCTGATCCTTTATTTCATTTATATCTTGAAAAACTTAAAGTCTTTCAAAAAAAAGATAAAGAAAGCTCTTGCATCATTTTTTTTAAACCAACCTTTTTTAAGCAAAAAAACTTTTTTCGCAAGCTTAAAAACCGCCGGAGTCGGCTACGATCTCGGCGACTTGATAGCCGAAAAAACTTTGTCAACTTACGAAAATCGCAACGCAGTCGGGGAAAAATCAGTGAAATAAAGTCATTGCTTTTTTCCCTTGTTGACAAAGGCGCTTTGTCGCTTATAAATAAAAACTTTTTTAAGCAGAACTCACAAAGAGCAAAAGAGCGATCCCAACAAACTTTTTTTAGTCTTCAAGTACAAAAACTAATAAAAAAAAAACAAAAAGAAAAAAAACAAAGAGAGCCCTCGTTGCCAATCCAATCTGAGCTCCTGCCTTTATCTAAAATGAGACTTTTTATTTCTAATAGAACTTTAAAAGAAAAAGAGTTTCTTGTTTTTCGTCCGTTAATTAAAGTAAATCGAGAAACCCTTTTTTTATTTTCAAAAAAACTTAATCTTCCAATAGAATATGATACAAGTAATAAAAATTTAAATATTACTAGAAACTATATTCGAAAATTAATCATTCCTTTGTTAAAAAAAATAAATCCTCGTTTAGAACAAAATATTTATAAATTTTCAAAAAAAGTCGAATTTTATTATGAATGTTTAGGAGATTTAAAATGCCCTTCAGAACGATTTGATGTTTTTCATTTTTAAAATTTACTGGTGTTGCTTTACCACACTTTTTTTTTACAGCTACTTAGAGGAGCCAATCAAATAGCTCTCCATTTTTTTACGAAATAGCCGACTCGGGAGCTTTTTTCCCTATTGGTTCGTGAAAAAGTTTTATTACGATAGATCAGAAAAGTTTGTTTGTTTCACGACCCAATTGTTTTGTTTTAAAAAGATTTTTTATTTTTTAAGAAGTTTAATTTTAATAAATTTAACATTATAATAATATTAACCCTTTCTTTTAACTTTTTTATTATTTAAATTTTCGTTTTTTTTTATTTGTAATAAAACAACTTTTAAATGGCTAATAGAAAGGGCTAATTATTGCTTTTTGATAAACTTTTTTCACTACTTTTACAAAGCTATTTTGTTAGTAGCTGACAAAGTTACCAACAAAGTAGATTCGTCAACCTAGCGAACAAGATTTTTTCTATACAATAAAAAAGTTTTTTTCTTTTTATAAATTTTTTAAAAAAGAAAGAAAACAAAGTTTTCTGATACGTTGGTATCGTGAACGAGTTGTTTATGGAGTCGTTTAGCTACTGCTTAAACAATTGGTCTCACAAAAATAAAAACTTTTTGAGTCGCATAGCAACTCCCTTTTTGAGTAGCATAGCAACTCCATAAAAAAATCTATTATGATTGATTTACTAAAATATCCTATACTTACTAAAAAATCAATTCGAAGAATTGAACAAAATCAATATACTTTTGATGTAGATCCCCGATTAACTAAAACACAAATAAAAAAACTTTTTGAAACCTTATTTAATGTAAAAGTTCTTGCGGTAAATACTCATTTGTTACCAACAAAGAAAAAACGATTAGGTTTAAACCAAGGTTATAAAACGCGATATAAACGAATTATTATTACTATTAAAGCTAATCAAAAAATTCCTCTTTTCAACGAAGCCTAATTTCGGATTTTATTGTTTCGACCTAGTCGAAAAGATTGTCTCGAAAAGAGTTATCTAGTTTTTTTCACAGGGGCGACCAAGGCGTTTTTGTTAAGAAAAAACTTAATCAAAAAGTTTAGGAATAAAGAAAAAACTTAAAAATCTCTAACGAACGACAAAGTCATTAAATGACCAAGAAGAAACTGGGACTAGAGGCCTAACTTTTCAAAAAGCAAATAGCCAAAAAAAAACATTTTTGTAGATAATTCGCTTTTCAAACCTGTAAAAAAAAATGAGATTTTGGGTCGGCATAGCGTAGTGAACGAGGTCGCTCGTTTTTTTTTTTGTAAAAAAAAGTTTTTGAGCAGTGTAGCTACTCGTTTTTTTTTTTGCAAAAAAAAGAAGTCTTTTCATATTAAATTTATTATTAAAAAAAAATGAAATTATGGGTATTCGTTTCTATAAACCTTATACAGCCAGTACACGTAACCGATCGGTTTCCAATTTTAGTGAAATAACAAAAACCAAACCTGAAAAAACATTAACTTCTTGGGTTTTTCGTTCCAAGGGTCGTAATAATAGGGGGATTATTACCAGCCGTCATCGAGGAGGAGGACATAAAAAACTCTATCGTTTCATAGACTTTAAACGTCAAAAAATTGGAGTTACAGCAAAAGTAGCTTGCATTGAATATGATCCTAATCGTAACGCTCGTATTGCTTTACTCCATTATCAAGATGGGTCAAAAAGTTATATTTTACATCCACAAGGTTTAAAAGTGGGAGAAACCGTTTTATCGTCACCTCAAGCGCCGGTTTTAATTGGCAACTGTTTACCTTTAAAATCCATACCCTTGGGAACCGCTGTTCACAATATTGAATTAAGTTCCGGAAAAGGGGGGCAGTTATCAAGAGCTGCAGGCTCTTATGCTCAAATTGTAGCTAAAGAAGGTTCTTTGGTGACTTTACGATTACCTTCAAGTGAAGTGCGCTTAGTTTCTCAACATTGCTGGGCAACAATTGGTCGCGTAGGCAATGTTGAACATTCTAATATAAGAATTGGAAAAGCTGGTCGAAACCGTTGGTTAGGTTTCAGACCTAGAGTTCGAGGAGTTGCAATGAATCCAAATGACCACCCACTAGGTGGTGGAGAGGGAAGATCACCGATTGGACGAGTTTGTCCAGTTAGTTTATGGGGTCGCCCCGCTTTAGGTCCAAGAACAAGAAAAACAAAAAAATATAGTAATAAGTTGATTATCAAACGTAGAAAATCTTCTAAATAATATTAGAAACAAAGAATTGAAAACTCATTTAATCAGTTTCATTTTAACAGGACAAGGAATCTCTTTATGTCACGTTCTTTAAAAAAAGGGCCTTTTGTAGCCAATCATTTATTAAAAAAAGTTCAAAAATTAAATGACCTTGATGAAAGACAAGTCATTAAAACTTGGTCGCGTTCATCTGTTATTATTCCTATTATGATTGGTCATACGATTTCAATTCATAATGGTAAAGAGCATATACCGATTTTTATTACGGATTTAATGGTAGGCCATAAATTGGGAGAATTTGCACCCACTCGTACTTTTAAAGGCCATATTAAAAAAGATAAAAAATCAAAACGTTAATATAGAATACCGCACCTTGGCATTGTTAATCAAGCGGGAAAAAAGAGTGTTTTTTTTTGTTGACCAAATGCTCGCATTTCAACGATCAAGCCGCTTTGTCAACTGACTTGGTTAAACATTGCTTTGCTAAAAAGAACCCCGGCTTTGTCTGTTTGTTTCGGTGTCGTAAAAACCAACGCGGACCTTAAAGTTGATCGGCCGACTTTAATTTTGCGATTCGAAAAACTTTTCCTTCTTGAGTTTTTTTTCACTACGTGGAATGAAAGCCCCAGAATCGGGACTTTTTTTTCATGCTATGCTTTAGTCAAATACAGTGAAACTATTCGAAACAATACAAAGACAACACCTTTATGGTTTATTGAAATAAAAAGAAAAAAACAAAAAAACATTTTTTATTATGGGTCAAAAAATTCATCCTCTTGGTTTTAGACTTGGAGTTATTCAAGAACACCGTTCAAAATGGTTTGCTAAATCAAAGAATTATCCTCGTTTGGTTTTGGAAGATCAGAAATTACGCGAAAGTGTTTTAAAAAAGTATCCCAAAGCCAATATTGTCGATATTTTAATTCATCGTCGACAAACCACCCAAGATTTAGAAACCAAAAAATTCATCGATGTTACTGAAATGTCTATTTATGCGGAAGTCGCTGGAAAAATAGTCGGTCGTGAAAACTCTCTTACAGAATTACAAGACAGCTTAGAAAAGCTGTGTCAATCCGAACGCTTAAAACAAAATTTACCTGAAATCCGGATTGTTTTAAATGTTTTAAAAGTGAAAAATCCTTATTCTTCTGCATCTGTCATTGCTGATTTTTTAATTGAACAATTAGAAAAGCGTATCCCTTTTAGAGCCGCTTTAAAAAAAGCATTACAACGTATCCGTTTGGCTAAATTAGAAGGCATCAAAATACAAATTTCAGGTCGTTTAAACGGTGCGGAAATTGCTCGTTCTGAATGGGTTCGCAAAGGCAGAGTTCCTTTACAAACCTTACGAGCAGATATTGATTATTCTGCTAAAACCGCAAAAACCATTTATGGAATTTTAGGAATTAAAGTTTGGGCTTTTAAAGGGGAAAAAACTTCTTAAGCGAAAAAAAAAAAACAACCCCAGTTAAAACAACCCCAGTTCATGTCCTTTTTAACTGACAAGCACGAGTTGCCAAGTCAATTTTTCAAAGAACGGAGTCAACAAAACAAAACCCTTTTTTTTGTTTACCAAATTCAAGTGTTTTTAAGTTGAAAACATTTTGTCACAACAATAAGTGACTTCTCTCCGACTTCCAAGACCAAGATTTTTTTTTATCACTTTGTAACCCCTTTTTAACGATGTTAAAAAAAGCCAAAGCCTGCCCAGTGATGACGAACGTTTTTCGCAAGCTTTTTTACGAAAAAATCCCTTGTTTGCCTGCGTCGCTCAATGCTAGCAACGTATCGCCGATGTCGGCCGTTTTCGACCAAGGCGATCTATGAGAAAAGTTTTGTCGGTAACTTGGTCAACGATTAAGCAAGCAAAAAGCATTGGAAAAAAAAGTGATTCAGTGAAAAAGAAACCTTTTTTCGCAAGCTTTTCGCAGGGCCGACCAGGGCGGCCTGCGTCGCTCGTAAAAAAAAGGTTTTGATTAGGCGAAAAAAGTTGCCGGCGACCAACCAAGTTGTTGAGCTATCAAAAAAAGTTTGTCGCCAAAACAAAAGCTTCTAAGTTTTCATTGGTCTATAAAAAAAGGATCCTTTTTTCTATCAGGATAAATAAAAAAAAAGTTAGTTAATCATTATTTAATAAGGTCGTTTTTTATGTTAAGCCCAAAAAGAACAAAATTTCGCAGACATCATCGCGGCAAAATGAGAGGAAAAGCAAATCGTGGAAACTCTATTGTTTACGGTGATTTTGGTTTGCAAGCTTTAGAGCCTGGTTGGATTAAATCTCGTCAAATTGAATCAGGAAGACGTGTGCTCACACGTTATGTACGCCGTAATGGCAAATTATGGATTTGTATTTTTCCGGATAAACCTGTAACAATGCGGGCTGCTGAAAGTCGTATGGGTTCTGGTAAAGGTCTTCCGGAATATTGGGTTGCGGTTGTTAAACCTGGTAAAATTCTTTATGAACTAACGGGTCTTACTGAAACCGTAGCTCGACAAGCACTGAGAATTACAGGTCACAAAATGCCTGTTAAAACTCAATTTGTCATTAACAAAAAAGTTTAATACCGACTTCGACGAAATAGCCAAATCAGTAGCTAAACGATCAAGTTGTGAAAAAATTTTTCTTACGATAGCAACGTATCAGAAAAGTTTGTTTGTTTTGCGACGAAAGCTTTTCAAAAAAATTTGTCAGCTATTAACAAAGTAGGCTAATAAGCCAAGCAAAAAACGTTAACAAAACAACCCTTTTCGTATTTCATAAGAGGCTACCCAAATATTTAAAGGCGCTTTCGCCGGCCTAGCAGTAGAACAACAGTAGGGTAGGTTCGTAAAAACATCCAAATACAACGAGGAGTCCCTTTTTAGAATTGGAGGAATGCATTATGATTCGACCTCAAACTATTTTAAATGTAGCTGATAACAGTGGTGCAAAAAAATTAATGTGTATCAGGGTTTTAGGCGGAAGTTATAAACAAAGTGCAAATATTGGAGACATTATTATTGCTGTTGTAAAGCAAGCCACCCCGAATATGGCTTTAAAAAAATCTGACAAAGTCCGTGCAGTTGTTGTAAGAACAGCTCAAGGTGTTCAAAGGAAAAACGGAACCTTTATTCGTTTTGGTGAAAATGCTGCAGTTGTTATTAATAAAGACGATAACCCACGTGGAACAAGGGTTTTTGGTGCTGTTGCTCGTGAACTAAGAGATCGAGACTTTACAAAAATTGTTTCTTTAGCTCCTGAGGTTTTATAGTTGTTGTTTTTTAAATTTCGTGTCTTTTCATACCGATTTCAGTTAAATGTTAGCCAAACTGTTGAAAAAACCAGTTTCGAGTTGTTTTTAATTGAATTATGGAGCTCATAGTTGTTTTTTTTTTTAATTAAAAAGAAATTAAAAAAAAAAGACTTTTCGCCTGCGTCGCCAAGGCTACGAAATTTCTTTTTTTATATTTAAGACGCCTTGGTCGAAAAAAAGTGCGCAACTTTTTTAAAAAGTTTGGAAACAATTGAAACGACATTTTAAAAAACTTCATAGAAAAAATGTTAAAAAAAAAAAGCGACTTGGGAGCCGTTAGTCTCTCTTTTTATTGCCAAATTAGAACTTTGTAAACTTTATATTTTATATGACTGAACGTTTAAAAAAAGTATTTCAAGAAAAAATCGCACCAAAATTAATTCAAGCAAATGGTTATAAAAATAAACACCAGGTTCCTGTCATTGAAAAAATTGTCATGAATCGAGGATTAGGAGATGCTTCTCAAAATACAAAAATTTTAGAATCCTCATTACAGGAATTAAGTTTTATTGCAGGGCAACGAGGTGTATTAACTCGGTCAAAAAAATCCATTGCAGCTTTTAAATTACGTGAAAAAATGCCAGTAGGTGTTTCAGTAACTTTAAGAGGGGACCGTATGTATGCTTTTTTAGATCGCTTAATTAATTTAGCTCTTCCTCGTATTCGGGATTTTCAAGGAATTAATCCTAAAAGTTTTGACGGATTGGGAAATTACAGTTTAGGGCTTGAAGAGCAGTTAATGTTCCCGGAAATTGATTATGATAAAATAGATCAAATTCGAGGCATGGATATTTCTATTATTACAACAGCAAAAAAAGATTCGGAAGGTTTTCAAATTTTAAAAGAATTCGGTATGCCTTTTAAAGAGTCCTAAATTCTTTTTTTTAGTGAACGCCTCCGTCGCCAATAAAGGCGGTTTTTTTGCAAGCTCAAAGTTATGTGTTTTTCGCCAGCGAAAAAGGTTTTCGCCTGCGTCGCAAATAAAAAAAAAAATCCTCGGCCACGTTGTTGGTATCATGACGACGAAATAGCTTTGTTGACGACGAAAAGGCAAGCGATAAAGTGGATCTTTTTATTTACAAAAAAAAGTTCACTTTCGACGAGGTAGACTTTTTTTTACAAAAAGACATCTCTAAATAAAAAAAGTTCAGTAATCAAGGAAAAAATTTATGATTCAAGACCCGATTAGCGATATGTTAACACGTATACGGAATGCTCAGTTAGCCAAACACGAGAGGGTTTCCGTTTCAAATACCAAAATGAATAAAAGAATTAGTCATGTTTTAAAAAAACAAGGCTATATTGAATCTTTTAATGTTTCGACTCATTCTGAAAAAGAGCTAGAACTTAGTTTAAAATATGTAACAACTAAAAAATCGAAACCATGTATTACAAATTTAAAAAGGTTAAGTTCGCCAGGACTTCGTCTTTATTCAAATTATAAAGAAATCCCCCCTGTTTTAAATGGTATGGGAGTTATGATATTGTCAACTTCAAAAGGAGTGATGACCGATCGTGAAGCTCGCGCCAATAAAGTTGGTGGTGAATTATTATGTTCTATTTGGTAAAATTTTGAGTCAACAAAAAGAAAATCTTATCGAAATGAAAGGGGTTATAACCCAGTGTTTATCAAAGTGCGATTCGTTTTTAGCTAATTCATAAACTAAAGGAAAGTTAACCTATCCCTGCGATAGGGTTCATAAAAAATCAACGGACTAACTATCTAATAAATGATGGTGAAAACCCATCTCTCGAGGGTTTACGAGAACTCCTTATCTGACCACACCGAGTAACCCAGAACATGAGCTTAGGTTCAGAAGTTACAGAGTGAAGCTGGTAACAGGGCGTAATCAGAGATCTGCTATGAGATCACACTGGCGCTAACGGGGAGAGGTCATGGTAAACTTAATGTGAAGTTCCTAAAAAAGCGTCTTAGACACCAGCATGGGCATAGCAACCAATCCCTGACTGCATGTACGATTATACTCGCGCTTTTTTTTGTGATGATAGGCGTTGACCTGAGTAGTACATAGGCGAAGTGGAAATGCCTAAAACCTCACTTTGTGGTAACATAAAGCATATAATGTGCAACACTAACTTTTTTAAAGTGCTTTTTTCAATGTACATTGATCATTGTACACACATTATGTGAAACAATCTATTAGATGGAACGAATAAAAACAGTTAGCAAGTTCTAGGAATGTCAATCGTAGATAAGCCGGACTGGTGGCAGAAATCTGAAAACTGGGTAAGATGATCCGTAATTGGATCAGGGCTTAAAGATATAGAGTTCACTAAAGAGAAAGCATATTACACAGATGTGAAAAACAACGTTTAGTGAAATGTGGTTGGAATTTGCGTAAAAAAATTTGAAACGACTTGCTGGCTTGAAAATAGGGTACACCAAATCAGCCAAAACCATGGCTTAGTCAATCCACTCAATCGAAAAGCACCCATTTTTACACGTAACAAGTCGAAACTTACCCGTAAAATATAGGCAATAAAATGAAAAAAAACAAAAGGTTAGCTTACGTTGGGTTAACTTTGCTGGTTTTCAGTGACCTAGTAGCCGGTAGATAAACGCACACCCTGAATGGTAAGTAACCCAATGGCGACGCAGTAGCCGAACGCGTCGAATTTATGAGAAAAGTTTGTTGGTCGTAAAACTTGCGATTCAAGGGGTGCGTTTATTTAGTCGTTATCAAAAGAATAAGAAATGAGACGCAACAGCAAACTTTATAATGGCCTGACAACCAAAACCTAAAAAAGTTTGTCGGTAACCAAATATCCATTAAGTCGGGAGCCGTATGCGATGAAAATCGCACGTATGGTTCTAATTGGGAGGCGCGCTTAGGTGACTAACACGTCGACCCGTATCGGTATGTTTCGTGTTAAACTTGAAAATGGTTTTAATGTTATTGCACATATTTCTGGAAAATTGCGCCGTAATTTTATTCGAATTTTATTAGGGGATTCGGTAACGGTTGAATTAAGTCCCTATGATTTAACTCGAGGTCGTATTATTTATCGTTTAAAATAAAAAGCTTTTGAGTCGACATTTAAACTTTTGATTTGGCGACTCGGGCGGCAACAAACTTTTCTCATAAATTCGAAAAGCTATTTGGTCGGTCGCCGACCAAGTAGCCGACTCAGGCGTCGAATATATGAGAAACGTTTTTTCAATTTAAAAGGCTACTTAACGTAGCAAAAAAAAAACAAATGTTGATAATGACTTATCTATTTGTAAAAAAAGAATTTTGGAAGCCTACTTAACTGTTTTAGCTACTAAAGTAGAAAAAGTAAGCAAACAGATTTTTAGGGGTTAGGCTTGTAAAGTTGTTTTAGTTGAGAGTTTTACCTCGACTCAAACGATCATCAAAAAGCTTTTCCTTTTGGTTAAGCTCTTGACATAAAAGTAAAAAGGAAATTTAAGAGTCGAAGCTCTATCGTTAAAACGTTTTTTATCTAACAAAACGGCGATATAATAGCCGACGCAGTAGTCGACCAAGTCGCGAAATCAAAGTTTGGGCAACTCAGGCGACAACAAAAAAAAGTCCCTTTTCAAATCTACGAGAAAAGTTTGTCAGCTATCAACACATTTTGTTGAGCGACGCAGGCCGCGACCAGGTCATCGTGCGAAAAGCTTGCTAAAAAAGTGAGTCGGTACCAAAAAGCTTGGTTTACCTGCTGCGTCGGAGTCGGCTTGGTAAAAAATTTTTGAGCGTAGCGAAACACTTTTAATGAGCGCGCGACCTTTATTACCAATATTAGTGGTGCGATTTTAAAGAGAAAGCAAAAAAAAAGTTCAAGCATAATGAAAGTACGTCCATCGGTTCGTAAAATATGTGAAAAGTGTCGTTTAATTCGACGTAAAGGAAAAATTTTAGTTATTTGTACCAACCCTAAACATAAACAACGCCAAGGTTAGAATAAATGGCTTTGGTCACAAAAGAAATTAAAAAAAAAAAGGAAAAAAACAAGCGAAAGCTAAAAAGCTTATGGCAAAACAAATTCGAAAAACAATTAAAAAAGTAAAAATGGCAAAACTTCCGAAAGGAGTTGTGCATATTCAATCAACATTTAATAATACGATTGTTACTATTACTAATTTAAAAGGAGAAGTTATTTCTTGGTCTTCTGCGGGCGCTGTTGGATTTAAAGGGGCTCGTAAATCAACTCCTTTTGCAGCAAAAACAGCTGCGGAAACAGCTGCAAGACAATCTATGGATCGAGGGATGAAACAAGCTAAAGTTTTAGTTAAAGGGGCTGGGCCTGGAAGAGAAACGGCAATTCGTGGATTAATTGATTCGGGTATTCAAATTAGTTTAATTCGCGATATTACCCCTATTCCTCATAATGGTTGTCGCCCTCCTAAAAAACGACGTGTTTAATCTTATTAAAAACTCATTTTTTTTACAAATTTGAAAAACATTTGTCGTTTAGTAGGCATAGCGAAAACTTTGTTTGGTAAGCTTTCATTAAAAAGTTAGCTTTTATTACAAAATAGTCCATTTTATTCTTGTGCAAAAATCAAGGTTTCTTTCCAACCAAGGCTTAGAAAGAAACCGCGACTCAGGCGGCAACTTTGTTGCCGACAAACGTTTTTCGCTATCGAAAAAGGTTTTCGCTGGGCCGCCTGAGTCGGCGACTGCGTCGGCTGCTTGGTTGGTAGCGGACCGATCCGTTACTATCTTTGAGCTTGCGAAAAACCTTTTCCCATATCTTGTAAAACCTTTTGTCCACGCAGGCGAAAAGTTTTTTTAATACAAAGAAGCCAAGGTTTTTTTTAAACTCTTTTTTTTCAATCTTTTTTACAGCGACGATCTTTTTGTTTTACTATGCCGATTAGCGAAATCACATAACGAAACTACGTAGCGAAGCAACGAAAGACATGGTTTTTTAGAAGTTGGGTTTTTGCTAATCGGCATAATAAAAACTTACTTAATTTGTAATAAAAAACGACTTTTTTTCCACTTTTTTTCCGACGCAGTTGCCGAGGTCGTAGCCGACTCAGGCGTTTCGTTGTCTTTTTGATGTTAGTCTTTTTACGGTTGCCGTAGCGACGTAGGCCAACTTTGAAATGTTTTTTATAGTTGCCTTTTTTGATAGAGCTTTGTGAGCCTATCTTTTTCAAGTGGTCTGCGACTTGGTAGCTGTAGCGAAATATATAACCAAGCCCGTCCCCGCAAAAAAAAAGGCGCGTGAAAAAACAAGCATAGTAAAACGTTTTTGCTCAAAATCGTTTTTTTAGAACCCATTTTTATTTAAAGAAACATTGTTTGCTTTTATCCAGTAAGTCTTGTTTTCTTTAAAATATTGGTTGTTAATTTGTCCTAATTTTAGTTTAAAAAAAAAGAGAATTATGACTTCTTATACCTTATTATCTTGTATTGATTCAAAGGTTGAACATGCAACAAAATTTTACGGCCGATTTTCATTAGGACCATTTGCACCAGGTCAGGCTTTAACTGTAGCTAATGCTCTAAGACGTTCTCTGCTTTCTCAACTTCCAGGAGTTGCCATTACTTTATTGGAAGTTCAAGGGGCAACAAATGAATATGAAATGTTAAACGGAGTTAGAGAATCTATACTAGATATTATATTAAATTTAAAACAAATTGTTTTAACTTCGGATTATGAAATTGGCTTGGTCGGTCCTCAAGTTGGCTTTTTAAACGTACAAGGACCCGGAGTGATTCGTTCAAATGATTTAAAATTACCTTCTTTTATTTATGCCGTTGATCCCAATCAATATGTAGCAACATTAAGTAATAATGGTCGTTTAAATATGAAATTTTTAATTTGTTGTGGAAAAAATTATATTACTTATAATCCAAACGAGTCTCAATATTCAAAATGGCTTTCTTTATTTAAAAAAGCGAAACCTTCCAGACATTTTCGAATTTTAAAGAACTCTTTTAAAAATCGAGAAAATCAAAAATTAAGTTGGTTGGTTTTTTCAGAAAAAAAAAAAGAAACTTTTTTGGGAAAAAAAAAACTTTTTTTAGAACAAAACGCTTTTATTGACCCTGTTTTAACTCAGAAAGTTTCTTTACTTTCTTTTGCAAAAATAAAAAAAACAAAAGAAAAAACACGTTTTTATAAGCAGTGGTTAAAACAAAGACATTTTTTTAAAAACCAAGGAAAACAAGGGCAGCCACAAAAAAGCAAAGCAGAGCTTAAAAATCAGCAAAAAATCAAAAAAACATTTGTTACAAAACAAGATTTTCATGAAATGAAAAACACACAAAAAAAACAGATGTCATCTTTCTTGTTCGACCAAATTCAAAACCGTGCTTTTATAAAAAAAAAAGCTTTGGCTTTGCAAGGTTTATTAAAACCCGAAACTTCAAATACAAGAGGTTATTTTCCCGTTGATGCTACTTTTATGCCAGTGATTCGGGTCAATTATTTAGTCGAATCAACTGACCAAGGCGATTTTAAATTACCGAAAGAGCGAATTCTTTTAGAGGTTTGGACAAATGGAAGTCTTCATCCAAGACATGCTATTCATAAAGCTGCAAAAGATTTAATTCAATTATTTTTACCCCTTCAAAAAATGAGAACCACGTGGTTTCAAAACGCCTTGGTCGCCAAAAACGAAAAACAAAAAACAACGCCTTTTGAGCTCTCGCAGGTCGCTGCTTTTCAAGAAAAAACGAAAACAAGCCCTGATTTTAAAAACGCCTTGGTCACTAAAATGGATCGTCAACTTTTTCATTTAGATATCGGTAATCTCGAGCTTACAGCTCGACCTTACTCGTGTTTAAAAAAAGCTAAGATTCATACCATACAAGATTTAATTTCCTATTCCAAACAAGATCTTTTAAGTATTAAAAACTTTGGTCAACGTTCTTTAAATCAAGTAGAAAAAGCTCTTCAACAAATAAGATTAAAATTAAAATAAAAAAATCTTTTTATTCGTATAAAGCGTGATTTAAAAAACAAGGTTTTTAGCCTACTTTTAGTTATCCATTCATACTTTCTGAATTTTACAGCACAACTGTTTAATGGCTATAAATTTTTTGAGCATAGCAAAAGGCCGTGGCCAACTCGACAACGTCACGTTAGAGCCTTTTTTTTTTAAATGACCAAGTTGCTTTTCCAAAACAAAGTTTTTTCCAAAAACCAAGTAGTGGTAAAGCAACTTACGAAAGATCTTTTTTTTTGCAAAAAAGACATCCGTTCTGTCTTTTTTTAGTACCGAGTTGCACCTTTGTTCTTATCTTGTTTTTGAGCTCAAAAAAACAAAAACTATAATCAACAAGGTAAAAACAAGCCTTTTTAAAAGTCGCAATCTTTTCTAACCTGCGAAAAGAATAAAAAAAAGTTGACACTTTTTTTTTCTATTAGTAAAATAATTCTATAACTCAATTTTCAGGAAAGGTGACAGAGTTGGTCGATTGTACCGGTTTTGAAAACCGGCGTGGTTGCAAGGCCACCGAGGGTTCGAATCCCTCCCTTTCCGTAATAGAGTTGCTACGCTACCCCATTGTGTTTTTGTAAACTCTGCTTTACGCAAAGCAAAAATAACTACGTGACTCGAAAAAACGTTTACAAAAAATAAAAACGCTTTATAATATAAAAGACTGGAGAAATAAACGGCGGGTTGGTAACTCAACGGTAGAGTATCCGGCTTTTAACCGAATAGTTCTGGGTTCGAATCCCAGCCAGCCCATATATAAAATTTCTTAACTTCGACCAACTTTTTTCAATAGCGAAAAGCTTGCGAAAAAAGTGAGTCGGAAAACAAGCGACAAAAAAAACAAACAACAAGCAAAGCGAAAAAGGATAAGCTATTTAACTCGTTTTCTATAGCAAAGCAAGCTGTTGTTTTATTAAAATAGAAGTCTCTCGCAAAGTAAATAAAAAGTTTTTTGGTTACTAAACAGCGACTTCTCTAAAGGTTTGTTTTTTTCATTTCCGGCAAAAAACGTTTCTCATCTCTGAGAAACGTTTTTTCGCTAGCGAAAAAACTTTGTTTTCACATGCGCTTTTGAATTCAAAAATTTTAATAAATATTAAACTTAAAAATCTTTTGTGATCAAGTCGCTTTTCTCACCACCAAGTGGTGAGAAACGCTTTTTAAAAATCATTAAGTTAGTTGACCTCGAACTGGTTTTGTGTGTTTTTTTTTTACTTTTGCCTACAAAACTCTCTGATTGGTTTACATTTGAAAAAAAAAAAGCCTTTGTCGGCAAGTAAAAAAACTCAAATTTGACAATCGTTTTCAATTTTATTGCCGATTGACTGATTAGCCAATTCGCTTTTCAAATTTTTGAGAAAATTTTTCGAATCTATAAAAAACGTTTTTGTTTGTGATTTGAGAATTTTGCGCACTTTTTAAAACGAGGATCCAATTAAAAGATTTTTAAGTTTTGCTCCAAATTATGACTCTTATTTTTCAATTAACACTTTTTGCATTTGTTGGATTATCTTTTTTATTAGTAGTTGGTGTTCCAGTTGTTTTTGCTTTACCAAACGGTTGGTCAGAAAATAAACAAGTTGTTTTTTCCGGTTTAGGTATTTGGCTTTTACTTGTTTTTGCCGTTGGCATTTTAAATTCGTTCGTTATTTAATAACTTGAATTTACTTTTAGCGTTGGTTGTCGAAGGATTAAAGGCGTTTCTCGAAATTTTTTATCTAAAAAAGAAATTGGAAAAAAAGGATTGTTTCAATTTAAACAAAAAAAAAGCTAATAGTAAAAAAAAGGTTTCATAGCGTAGTCACCTTTTTTTTAAAAAGGTGAGTTTATAACCCAAGTTTGTTTTGCTATGCCTATTAGCAAAACAAATCGGCTTTTTGGGTTCCAACTTATAAAAACTAGGATTGGGGTTGGAACCCAAAAAGCCAATCAAACTCGAAAATCTATTTTGTTGTCGCCCAAATCACCCAAACTTTCTACACAGTTGCTTTTTTTTGCTTTTTTATGCCGACTGTTGTGCGCCGGCGCAGTGGTTTCACTTGCGACGCAGGCGAAAAAAGCTTTTTCACTTACCACGCCGGCGAAAAGTTTTTTTTACTCTAAAAGCGTAGCTTTTAGAATAAAAAATGAAAAAAAAAGTTTTGGCTACTAAGTCGGCACCTGAATTGCCCAAAGTTTTTTGGTTTTTTAAAGCTTGTTTTGTTTAAATAGCTTTTTTTTAAAATCAAAACCAACATCGAAAAAAGAGCCCAAACTTCTTAATCCTTTTTCTTGTCAGAATGACATCTTTTTTGATAAACAAAAAAAAGTATGTCAAAACGATTGCCTCGCGATTTTCTTTACAGTAGGCTATGGCTTTTACTATAGAAAACGTTTTCAGTATGTAGTTAAAAAACTTCATACTTTAGATTTCTCAAATTTCTCAAATTTTTTGAAAAAACCTAAACTTATAAGGTTAAAATAAAATCATGGAAAATTTTAAAAATCAAAATAAAATTATGGAAAATTTTAAAAATCAAAATAAAAAAAAATTAAAATCACCTTTGTCGAAACCGTTTGCGACCCAGACGAAAAAAAAAGTCTTGCCCTTTTCAGTACGAAGTTTCAAAACGAGGGGTCAGGCACCTAGTTTTTCTTGGAAAAAATCAATTTTTACAGTTTATTATTTGGTCATTGCTTATCAAAAAACGTTACGTGTAAAACTAAACGATTATTTTAAAAAGTCTACTAAAACACGTTTTTTTTTTGCAATAAGTCCTTTTATAGCTTATTTTATTCAAATAAGTTTAGAAAAATCAGAATGGAAATATCAACAAAATACCTTTTTACAAAAAAGTTTACCAAAATTAAGCAAACCGATTCAAGAAATAAGTTGGGAAACCTTTGCTTATACGAAGTATTCAAACCAAATAAAGGATCCTTTTATCAACACTGTTTATCAAGTTGATAATTGCTTTTTTATTTCTTTAAATCCGGTTTGGCAATTAAAACAAAAACAATTTTTTACGGGAACATTTGAATCTTTTAATGAAAAAAATGTAAAATGGTCTTTTTTACCGAGTCGTTATTTTTATCAACTTCTGCCTGAAACGCAAAAGACAAAATTTAAAGAAACTTTTTTTCACAAGGCTTCTGTTTTTAACGACCCTTTCCAAAAAGATCAAGCACAACTCCGTCGTGAAATAAAAACATATTCGCGTTGGCAACTTTATTTTAATGAACTTGATGATATTCCAACAAAATTAAATAGCGTTTTTCAATATGAAAAACCTTTTTTAAAACAGCAAAAAGAAACAATAAATTCCCCAGTGGTTTTGTTTTGCAAACAGCCATTGAGCAACAAAGTCGCCGACAAAGTAGCCGACCAAGTAGCCGACTCAGGTGGCCCTGCGAAAGGTTTTTTCGCTAGCGAAAAAACCTTTGGTGCTGTTTCAACTTTAAATCAAGAAATGCTTGATAAAGGAGACTCCACTGATTTCATCAATCAAAAAAGTGACACGGTTTTGATCGCAACAAAAATCAAAAACCAAAAAGGAGCGGAAAGCAAGATGGAGCAAAAAAAAGAGCAAGAAAAAACAAAAAAGGATTTCACTGAATTTAAAGAGCGATTTGTTTTTTTATCTGGTCATTATCAGGAGTCTATAAATAACTTTAAAGAAAAGATTGAAAAACAAAAAAACTTTTGGCAACAAAACGGTTTTTCAACAATACGGCTGTGTATAGATGACGAAATGGATTTTCAAACTTGCGAACCAGCTTGTTTTACTGAAAACCTTTTTTCGCTAGCTTTAAGCAGCCAAAACCCTGCTCGTAAAAAAAGCGCCTGCATGGCTCAAAAAAATGTGTCGGCTACGGCTTTTTCCAAGTCAATGCGTGAAATCCGTTTTCAACGAAAAAAAATGTCTTTGAATTCAATTTGGTTAATTAAAAAGGATTTCAGTGTCCTAAAAAAAAAAAACCTTATTGGACTCTTAAGTGAAAAAAGTGACTTTGTTGGCGACTTCGCCGGCAATCAAACTGCCCTGACGAGCCAAAAGTCGAGTTTAAATCTAGACAAAATACAGTCGCAAAAAGTTTTTTCGCAAACTTTGAGCAGGCAAACCCCTGTTCAAAGCGCCTGCGTCGCTCAAAAAATTTCTTCACAAGTGAAAAAAAACGGGTCGACTACTTGGCCGGTGTCCAAATCCGATTTAACTTGGATTGATTTTTTAATTGACAAATTTAATAAAAACCTTTCACAAGAACAACGCAATTTTCAATACAATATAAATCTTGGTTTTTCTCAATTCGGAAAAATCGTTAAATTAACTGGGGTTTTAAAGCCCCGTAAAATAGAAAAGTTAAGCGAAAAAACGTTGAAAACCCCTTCACAAAATAAGGTATTGAACCTTTCAAGTTTTGTCGATAACTACCAAACGGCCGTTGGGTTTTTACGGGGGGAAACCGGGGCGACCAAGGCGTCTGAAAATCAAAATGCGCAAAAAAAATCAAAAAGGCTTGTCTTTGATTTTGTTGAAAAACAAAATACGTTAAATTCAACTGAGTCGCTAGAGATTTCGTCGATTTGGCAAAACGAAATTCGAAATCATTTAACAAGTGCTCAACCTATTTGGATAAAAGAGTTGATAAATCAAAATCCAACGATTAAAGAGAAACAAGTTGGGACTTCTTTAATACAAATGTCTGATTTTGATTTTTTATCAAAGCGCCTTCGTCGAAAGTTTAAATTTGATAAAAGCACGACAAATGTCTTAAATAAAAAGCCTGATTTAATATTAAGTTTTTTTAAAAAGTCAACGAAATTAAAAAACAAACAAACGTTGAGTTTAACGGTTAATCCGTTAATGAAAAGAAAGCTTTCCGGATATTTATATCCAGATAGTTTGCGCGAGACACTTTTAAAAAACTTTAGTGAATTTAAAATTGGGACGGCGTTGAAAATGCCTTTTTTTCCCTTACAAAACATCATGGGTAAAAAAAGCGGCACGGTGGAAAAAAGTGAACTGATAAATGTTCAAAAAGGTTTTTTATCCCTTGTTTCACCAAACGAAAAAAGTTGGTCGGAGTCTATCATTGAAATCTATAAACCCTTGATTGAAAATTCAAGCCTTTCAAAAAAAAAAGCAAACTTAGCTTACGACTTGTTTTTTGAAAATCAAGTGAAAAGTTCTTTGACTTTTTCTAAACTACAAAACGTTTTTGATTCTCAAAAAAAGGTGTCGGCGACCAACCAAGTCGCCGACGCAGTAGCCGACCAAGGCGGCCCTGCGAAAGGTTTTTTCGCTAGCGAAAAAAGTTTGTCGCCGGACGCTTTTTTCAATTGGATTGATCCAGATAAGTCTTTTACAGCAAAAAAAAAAGATTTTTTTGGAAGCCCAATAAAAAGCCCCATTTATGGATTCACTTTAGAAGACTATAAAAACAAATATGTAACAGGTCAAAAAAAGATTGAAAAAAATAATCTTATTTCGCCTTATGCAGATTCACAAAATTTTCTCATTGAATCTTTGTCGAAAGCTAAAAGTCAACTTCATGACGATCCTGAAAGTTTTTTTGAGAATCAACATTTTTTTGATTCTCAAAAAAAGGTGTCGGCGACCAACCAAGTCGCCGACACAGTCGCCGACTCAGGCGGCCCTGCAAAAGGTTTTTTCGCTAGCGAAAAAAGTTCGCCGTCGTCAACCAGTCGTGTTGATTTCTTATTAAAAGATGCTTGGAACCCCAATTTAGTTGGCTTAACCGGCCAAACGGAGAAACAAAAAAGTTTTATTGAATTAACAAAAGCCCCTACTTATTCGACCGTTTTTTTAGAACCGATCTCTCCTTGGTTTTTGCCGTTGAAAGACCCTTTGGCTTTAATAAAACAAAACTTAAAAACGTTTTTCGCAAGCTTTGAGCAGGCAAATCCCTACTCAAAGCGCCTGCGTCGCTCAAAAGTTTCTCCATCGACTTTTCAGTTTGCAAATGAAAAAGGTTTTGGATTTTCACAAAAAGCTCTTTCTTATAAAGCCAATCTTGATTCCACAAAATCCAAATCTTATTTCCAAACTGAAAAAAACACTTTATTAGGCGTTGAAAAACAACTCGCCGACGAGGGCGCTTGGGAAAAAACGTTTAAACAAAAAACGTTTTCAGCAACTCTATATGAACCTATCAGCTTAAAAAGTTGGTCGATTTTAAGTCAACTCGGGTTTGCTTTTATTGTTTTAAAAGTTGCGGACATTTTTAAAAAAGAATATCAAGAAGAAGTTGGTTATTATATGAATGACTTTTTTTTCATGTTAAAAGATTACCCAGAATTCAGCTTTTTATTTCCCTCAAAAGAAAATTTCCGTGTTATTAAAAATAAAAACAAAAAATTTAGCGATTTTGTAGGAGCACGCTTTGTTTTAACAGAATTGGGTGAAATTCTTTTAATATTAAGAAATTCTCGAAAAGTGTTTTCTAAACTCGAAATAGCTCCGCCATCTCCGTTGATTGTTTCGAATTCTTTTTATAAATCGTCACACCTTTTTTCTTTACCTAACAACGTTGTTTTTCAACAACCAAATCGCTTTTCAACAAAACGCTTTTTTAGCGTAGGCAAACCCCTTTTCACCAATAACTTAAAAAACGATTTAATCGAAATTGATAAAATGTCTGAAAAAGGTTTTGCGGGATCAGGAACCAAGTCCTTGTCAAAACCGTTAAATTCAACCCAGACGCCTTTTTTACCAAATTTAAAGTTTGAAAAGTTTATTCCAAAAGGGGTTTTATTAGTAGGCCCGCCAGGAACTGGAAAAACCTTATTGGTTCAAGCTTTGGCTGGAGAAGCGACGGTTCCTATCCTTATAGAATCGGGAAAAACATTTACTACAGATACAAAAACGCAAGGTTCGGAACAATTAAAAGATTTATTTAAAGCGGCCAGAGACATTTCACCTTGTGTTTTGTTTCTTGATGAAGTCGATACAATTGGTCAAAAACGCGAAAACGTTCTTTCAACCGCCTTCGCGGCTACTGGAGAAAAACAAAACAAAATACCAAATCCGTTAAATAGAATCTCTTTTCAAAATTTATTAACAAACAAAAAAAACTCGTCTGCACAAATAACTTGTCTGTCAAATGATCTTATCAATGAAAGTTTTTCTGAGTTTAATTGGGATGTTTTAAACCCATTAATGCGATTACAAATAACGAAAAATGTCAATATAAAACAAACTAAAGAAACAAATCATTTTCAGAGTCAACTTGAAAATAAAATCAATGAAAGTAGCGAACGACAAAAACAAGATTTAGAACTGTTGACGCAACTATTATGTGAATTGGATGGCTTAAATAAAACACAAGACATTATTGTTATTGGGGCAACGAACCGACCCGCAACGTTAGATACAGCTTTAACAAGACCAGGACGTTTTGGAAAAGTTCTTTATTTAGATCTTCCAGGAAAACAAAAACGTTTATCACTTTTAAAATTTTATTCTCGTTCTCGAAACAAAACAGATTTTTTATTAAAAAAATCAACTGGCCTTGCTCTTGAAAAACAAGAGCCCTTTTGGCAACAAAGTTGGGCTTTTTTCTCGTTACGTTCAAAAGCCGGTAAAAAATTGGCTTTATGGCCTGCTTTTAGGTCGAAACTTTCAAATGTTTTGTCCCCTTTAAAAACTAGCCAAAAACTTTGGCGAGCCGAGCCAAAAAGCATAGGGGTTGCTAAAAACGTAAACTGGAATGATTTTGCTAATCAAACGGTAGGTTTAAGTGCAGCTCATTTATCGGCTGCCATGAATCGGTCAACTTTTAAAGCCATCTTTATTTCTTTTTCTAAAAACAAAACGTTTCCCGTGAATAACTCAAAAAATCACTCAAACACAAAAAACCTATTTTTAGAGGATTCGTCATGGCTTACTAAACCTCGTTTTTTCCAAACCCGTCAAACAAGTTGGTTTCTTGCTTTTAAAAAGCTTTTTATCCACGATTCAAAAAAAGTAGGCATTGAAAATCAAATCCAGCAAAGTTTCTTTTCGCTGCGATCAAAACCTTTAAACCAAGACGATTTACTGGGAACAAAACTTTCGACGCAATTGCTTTTCGAATCTATGAGAAAACTTTCTTCACAAACCTTTAGCAAGGCCTTTTTTACGACCCAGGTCGTAAAAAAAGGCGCCTACGTCGTGAAAAAAAATGGATCGGCTATTACGTCGGCGCACAACGATAGGCGCTCGGCTATGCTGCAAGTGAAAAAAAATGAGTCAGCTACGTTCTCGCTGTCAAAAAATTTTAAATTAAAATGGTTAGCTCAATCAGCGCAAGCAAATAATGACTTTTTAAATGGCTTAACTTTTAAGAACAAAGACTTTTCTAACCAACATTTCAACTCAGTTCAAAATCAACCTTTGCATACTTTCGAAACCATTGAGTATGGTATTAAAACGATTTCAACAATCACACAGAGTGTTGAAATCAATTTCACGAAAGGTAAACACGTCAATAAAAAAATAATGGGTCAACTCGTTTTAGATGACTTTGTTTTTCCAAGCAAAGAACTTTTTTTAACAACAAAAAACGTTTCTCATATATTCGAAAAGCCCCTTAATCGCTTAGAAGTTCAAAGAGGCTTAGATTTCAAACAAGACACTGCTTTTTTTTTAAAAAAAGCGTTTCAACAACTTTTTTCACAAGCTTTTAGCAGGTCCGCCTTGATCGGCGCCGACGTCGTGAAAAAAAAAGGGTCTTCAAAAAGACATTTTTTTTATCAAAGACATTTTCAATATCTTCGAACTTTAGCTTTATTAAATGGCAAGTCGAAAAGGGAAAGTCAAATATCCCAAATCCATGCACAACTTTCACAAACTATTTCATCGCCGATTGATTCACAAACAACTCGGTCGCCGAGTTTAGCGCAGCCAGTAGAGTTACAAAAAAAATCACCTGATTTCCAAAACGTTTTTTATTCTCAAAAAAACGTGTCGGCGACCAATCAAGTCGGCGACGCAGTCGCCGACTCAGGCGGCCCTGGGAAAGGTTTTTTCGCTCGCGAAAAAAGTTCGTCGAAATCGCAAAAGTTTGTTTTTTTCGTTTTATTGAATTTAAAAATTTTATCTAAATATGTAAATCGAATTATTAAAAATTACTCTTTTGGTTGGGTACTTTTATTTAACTCAACGTGTCTTATTGAAAATGCCTTGTTTAAAACTTCCATTCAAAAAACACAACAAAAGAAAATCGCTTGTCTTTATTACGATCTGATTTTTTTAAATAGTGAAATCAAAAAAAATCATTCGAAAACGTTATTGAAATGGCAAACATTTAATTGGATCAATCAAACGTCTTTGTTTAGTGATTCTCTTTTTATAAATCGTTCAGCTTATTATTTAAGTGGAAAAGCTTTACTCAATTTTTCAACTCAAATTGACCCAGTAGATCCGCCTATGAGTTTATGGTGTTTTACTCATTCAATGAAAAGCAGACAAACAAACCCTTTTCAAAAGTCAAAAGCCGCCTGCGTCGCCAAAATCGAATTTGAAAACGTCTTATTATCTCTTATTGCTGGAAAAGCCGCGGAAACTTTGATGCTTTCAAATCAATTGAATCCGCAAAAAAAACAACAATCCAATATAGGAATACACGAATTAAAACAATTAGGATTTGTCATTAAATTGATGGCTGAAAAAGATTTCTTTTTTTCACAAAAACAATTAACTCGTAATCAAATAAACATTGAGTTATTTGAAAATAAAAAACAAATCAATCAACAAAAAGAGCTTCTTTTTTTAAAAGAGTTAACAACTTTATTTGAAAACCAAAAACAAACTTCGACAGAATCGCCAATAAATCCTTTAAAACTTTATGATGAATTTAAATCAGGTGATCAACCTTGGTGGCAATTTCAATCCATTGATTTACTGTGCTCCCTTGATTTAAAATATAGCGACTGGTATCGTTTTTTGACTTCAGATGAGCAAGAAAATATTCGAAATATTGAATGGGTTGCACCCGATAGTTTTTTTCACAATATATTAAATAACGCAAATCTTGTTTCTACTAAAACACAGTTAAACCACTTGAGGTTAGAAAAAAACAACTCTTTTATGAATCCTAAGTTGGTTTTAAAATATAGCGAGTTTAGTAAATTAAATTGGAACCAAATTCAACTATTAGAATCCGATTTAGTAGCTTCTTATTATCTTTTCGAATTGTTTAATAAAGTTTTTATTTTACTAGAAAATAACCGCGAATTATTAGATTCGTTAGTTTATTCCTTAATTTGTTATGAAAGTCTTCGCGATTTTGAAATGAGAAACAGTCACCGACGTTATTTTAAAAACAAGCCAATTTATTGACGACCGAGTTTAAAATCAATCTAAACAACGTACGTATCTTTACTACAAACCCAAAAGCTCAACATCATTTGTTACTGAAAACAAAAGATTTTTGCTTTTTTGACAAGTTAGTTAGTATAAGACTTCTATTTTATAGTGAAAGCGCCTTAGTCGCTCCAAAAGGTTTTGTGTTTAAGTTTCTTTTTTAACGACCGTTTCTGGAGGTCCTTTTTTTTAGCCGTTTTAGAAAAAAAGTTCGTGCCAAAGCCCTTTTTTTATTAAAGAATCAATTTACTTAACTCCCGATTCTGAAAAAAAGGTTTTGGGTTATACATCCCATCAGTGATTTTTTTTATCGTGAGTCATTAATGATAAAAAAAATCACTGAAAAGATTAAAGAAAAAACTTTTTATTCACGGTTTTTCTTTTCTTTTAGCCTGCGTCGCAAACCTCAACACTTGTCGTCGTGCGCCGACTCACTTTTTTTGCAAGCTCAAAGACCGACGAAATCGCCGACTCAGGCGATCTATGAGAAAAGTTTGTGTTTGTTGATAGCCTAAGGTTTGTTGATAGCCTAAGACCAAGGTGTTTTTAACTTGCGACTCAGGCGAAAAGCAACTGCGTTTTTCCACCCTGGGGTCGCGTAACAACTCGTTTTCATTGCCAAAAAACGAAATCAAAATGTTGATTTGTTGACAAAAAGTTTTTATAGATCTATACTATATATATAAAAACTAACTGCGTCGCTCGTAAAAAAAAGGTTTTGCTTAGGCGAAAAAATATGTCAGCGACCAACCAAATTTTTTGTTGAGCTATCGAAAAAAGTTTGCCAAAACCGTCAGCAACCGAATGCACAAACGCCTATGTCGTTCGTTCATGCGTTCCTGCGTTTGGGCGTTGGTGCGGTCGCAAAAGCCATTAAAACAAGCTTTCGCCGCATCTAACTTTTAATATTTTCACTAAAATAATTTTTTTAGAGAAAATTTATTTAAATTTCTAACCAGTACATTGCTTAACTTTTATGCACTGAAGCGACTTTAAAACTAATAAATATCTTTTGCTATAGCCGTAGCTTTAGCAAAAACAAGACTTAAATTGTAAAAACAACACTGAAAACACACCTTTTTAAACCCCCGTCGCCCGAGAGTTGCTATTGTGAAAAAAGCGACTCCTTAAACAATTGGTTAGCGATCAACAACTTTTTTTTAGCTTTCGAAAAAAATAAGTCGCAAAATCACGACAAAGTAGAAACAAAACGAGAAAAAGAAAAATAGCTTTCACTGATTTTTTTTTAGCTCGTTTGTTTGCTTCAATGAACATTCTTAATTAAAATGTAGAAAAAAAAACTTCGTGATAAAAAGATTAAAACGGAATGTAGCGCAGTTTGGTAGCGTATCTGCTTTGGGAGCAGAGGGCCGCAGGTTCGAATCCTGTCATTCCGAATATATTTTAAAAATATTCGCCTATCTTTTTTTACAAATCAAGAAAAAGGCAAACGCTTTTTTAGAAATTTTTTTTTTTAATTTTATTAAAAACTTATTATAGGATAATTATTTTGAAATCGTTGATTGGCATTTAAAAAAATTTGACACTTTTTGTTTTTTTGTTATACTATTAGTAACAAAATGTTTTAAAAACTTTTTGGGACCAAACTTTATTTTTAAAAGAATTTATAAAACATATGACTGCAATTTTAGAACGTCGCGAAGCTACTAGCTTATGGGCTCGCTTTTGTGAATGGGTAACTAGCACTGAAAACCGCTTATACGTAGGTTGGTTCGGTGTAATCATGATCCCTACACTTTTAACAGCTGTATCTGTATTTATTATCGCTTTCGTTGCTGCACCTCCTGTAGACATCGATGGTATCCGTGAACCAGTATCAGGTTCTTTATTATACGGTAACAACATCATCTCTGGTGCTATTATCCCAACTTCAAACGCGATTGGTTTACACTTCTACCCAATTTGGGAAGCTGCTTCTGTAGATGAGTGGTTATACAACGGTGGTCCTTACCAATTAATCGTTTGCCACTTCTTCTTAGGTGTATGCTGCTACATGGGTCAACCTCAAATAACGGCCCAAAAATCACACTAGAAACTTTTGGTGATAAGCCAAAAAAGTTACTCGCGTGATACCGACTCGATTTTAGTGTAGATTAAAAATCTCTATGCTAAACTTTAAAAAGAAACATTTCTTATGATGGTTAATCCGCACTCTAAAATACTTGAAGTCTCTGTGGACAATTGTTGTCAATGTCAATCCGAAATAGTCGAGCAACTATTAGATTGAATCGATTGTTGTTTAGTATCTAAACATACCTGTCTATCTTTAAAATCAAATCAAGAACTAAAACGTATAACAAAATACAATCCGTGGAAAAACAAGGGGGGGATTTATATCTTATATAATATCAAAACCTCTCATTTTTATTTAGGCCAAGGAAAAAAGTTTCAAACACGTAAAGCAGAACATAAAAAACAACTGAAATCTTTTTTCGAAAACAAAACAACGTCGTTAAGTCAAAAAATAAAAAAAATCATTTTAGATTTCGATCTACAATTAACGGATTTTAGGTTTTGTCCTCTTTTATTAGTTCACGATTATGAAACTTCGGAGCATAGAAAACATGTTGCTGATATAGAACTTTTGCTGATTACTTTTTTACTAAAAAAAAAACCTCGATGCTTTGTAATTCAGTTAGTCAAGATTTATTACGAGATGGCCGTTGTATTAGACGCGCCGGAAAAGGCGGACAGGAAAAAAAAAAAGTAACCCATGGAGTAACGGTTTATGAATCAGTAACCATGGCCGCAAAAAAGTATAAAAAAAGTCGGAAAACCATAAGAAACTGGGCCATAAAAAAAAAAGATTTATGGTCTTGTATTGACGAAGGCAAAGCGCTGCTACGCCTTGGTCATTGAAAAATCTTCTTTTTGAAGAACGGTGAAACCTAACCTTGTCTTCAAGTATGGTAATACCGTGGTAAGGCTTTGTAAAAAAACCGATTTCAAACTTTTTTAAGTAATTTACAAAGTATCATCTGTAACGACTGATCTGAAAAGTGATTGCTTTAGATAATAAAGTACATACGTCGGCCAAGCATCGGTTTAAGCTAACTAGGAAGGTAAACTTCTAAGGTTAGTATGCTTGTGAAGGTATAGTCTAAACATATAGGAAACTATATGAACAATAATGCGTGAGTGGGAACTTTCTTTCCGTTTAGGTATGCGTCCTTGGATCGCTGTAGCTTACTCAGCTCCAGTAGCTGCTGCAACTGCAGTATTCATTATCTACCCAATCGGTCAAGGTTCTTTCTCTGATGGTATGCCTTTAGGTAAATGAATTGCCCCATCTTTTCTATAATCAAGGCTAAAAAAAACGTTATAGAAATATCGATTTCTTAAAAAAGGATTTTTTATTATGTTTCAATCTTTACATAAACTGTATAAGTCGATATCCTGCAAAGGAAGATTGGAAACTTGTCTAAACGGGAAAACTCCATACAAAAAAACGTTTGTAGAACCTTTACAAAAAACAAAAAAACCTCTTTTGCAGTCAAGATTCGCTTTTTTTGTTTTTCAAGTTTTTGCAAATAAAAATGAATCTATGGACAATTCCGTACCAAACCGAATTCTTCCAAGAAAACAACCCGGTTTATATATGATCCGGTGTGTAAAAAATGATTGGCGCTATTATGGCGAATCTAGTAATGTGTCTGGCAGACTGGCATCCCACAAATCTTTGTTGAATCGACAAATTCATCCCAATAAATCTCTGCAATTAGATTGGAATTTTTATACACAAGATTTTTTTGAATTTAGTGTTCTTTACATGGGAGAACAATGGACAGAAAGCTATACAAGACGAGGAAAAGAAACAGAATTAATTGTATTAGATCGAAACCAATGTTATAATATTCTTGAAACGTCTTCTCGCCCAGGTTCTTTAAATGCTTTTTGGAAAAAATGTCATACTCCAGAAACTCGACAAAAAATACGTGAAGCTTTAAAAGGTCGACCAAACCATGCTTTGGGAAGAGCTCTTTGTATACGAGGCGTTTCCTACCCAAGTATTGCAGAAGCTTCTCGTCAAACAAAGATTGCCAGAAAAACCATTCGAAAAAACATAGAGGACCCTAGTGTTACCGATTTTTTTTTATTAAAATCACAAGAAAAAGAGAATTCGGGAACGGTCGAACGACCATCCCAAGGGGAGTAAAATCCAAGCGGATTTGAAAAGACAAGATACCTATCACTAGGTATATGATATGGTCTGATCCTTATGGTAACATAAGGCAGGGAGGCTTTTGCCATCCCGGGTAAAGTTTAGCGCACTTTATTGAACATAAATGATTTCAGGTACTTTCAACTTCATGATCGTATTCCAAGCTGAGCATAACATTTTAATGCACCCATTCCACATGTTAGGTGTTGCTGGTGTATTTGGTGGTTCTTTATTCTCTGCTATGCACGGTTCTTTAGTAACTTCATCTTTAATCCGTGAAACTACTGAAAACGAATCAACTAACGTTGGTTACAAATTCGGTCAAGAAGAAGAAACTTACAACATCGTAGCTGCACACGGTTACTTTGGTCGTTTAATCTTCCA